CTAGCTGGGGAGCGAGCGTAGTGGAGCTGGTCCGAAGGGGCCTGCTCGCAACACTGGCGTGTTTTTTTGCTTGTGGTCTGAAGGCCCAAAGGGGGAAGCAAGCGGCCGAAGGGAGTTTTGACTTTTTTTTTTAAAAAAAAAGGACTTGTTTCGACCGAAGGTCGAAACAAGGTGCGTCAGCATTGTTTCGCGTTTAGCGAAATAAGGTTCGATTTTGTTTTTTTTACTACTATATTGATCCGTAATTTCTTTCACTACAATATTTCGAATATCTGATCTCATATTCAAAATCCGAAATAAACGATATTTACCCACTTGTTCCTCAGGCTTTAGTCGAAGACTTTTTGGAAGAAAAGCAACATGTCTTCCAATAGCTACAGCATATCCTCCATTAACTTTATTCAGTATAAAACCACGAACGATATTTTGTTGACTGTGCCATTTTTTCCAAAGAGCAAACCAAGCTTCCAACTTTAGTACTTTTAATGACAATATTTTAGGTAAAATAAAATCCGGTTCTCCCATGAGTGAGGAGAAAACAGTAGCGTGTTTTACTGCTCCCTTTGGTTGCACCTCTATGTTTTCGATTTTAATAATAGGATACCGAAAGACGCCGGAGGTACGACGAGAAAGCAAAACACTCGCTTGCTCTTTACTTCGGGAAGCTTTCGTTTCATTAATCTTTGGTACGAAGGACACCGAAGGAGTGACGGAAGTTGTGTCAACAATAGTCTTCCCAGGGCGACGAAGTTTTGGGTTAGATGAGTTGAGCGTGACGTCAGCGGATTTTAATAGAGCCGATACACCTTTAGCTGGTGTTAACCACGATGATAGCCGAAGTCTTTTTTTGCTTCGACTATTGTCCTGGATTCTACCGGTTTCACTCCTGATCTCTAAGGAATCAATCTTAACACAGTCTTCTCGAATAGGAAGCGAGGAAAGAAAACCGGAGGAAGTCAGTTCGGTACGAAAACAAATAATTGAACTTTTTAATCCGACATCAAAAAGAGCTGCGCTTTTAGGATTGCTGCGCTTTTTGAATTGCTGCGCACTTTGTTCTATAGCACAGTAAACAGCATTGCCTTTTAAAGTATTAATACTAGAATTGTGTTTTTTCCATTGTTGAAAATAACTCATGCACTTTTTTTAACATTGTTTAAATTGCTCTAATAACTGGGGTTATTAGGAGAGTAGGACGCGACCTCGTTTCTCCCTTCGGTCGAAACAAGTGAAAAACACTACGTTCTACGACAAAAACACGTAGTGTTTTGGCTAACGCCCCTTTTTTAGAAAAAAAAATAAGCGAAACTAAAAAAGTCGTTTCGCTTCGCGGGGGGAGCTCATAAACATGCGCTCCCCCAGCTTCGCATGCTACGCAACCTTCGGACCAACGGGCCGAGGGACCGAAGGGCGAAGCAAAACGAGAAAAACACTACGTGTGATCCGCGTACCGGCCTTGTCACGAAGTGACAAGTCCTTGTTTCTTAGGAAGAAACAAGTACCGATGGTCCGAAGGTCCGCAGGACTCTTAAAAAAATTGCTGCGCACCTCCGGACAAGCGAAACTCCCTTCGGTCGTTTGTTTCGCCCTTCGGTCCTTGTTTCGACCAAAGGGAGAAACAAGTCCGCTCTACCACTTTTCCCTTCTAACCAAACCGTAGGTTGCGCAGCACGTATCATACTCTAATATTGGGATGGGTAGGACCTCTCAGTCTTCCCCCACCCCCTCAGAACCGTACGTGAGAGTTTCCCTTCATACGGTTCACGCGACCTGTTTATGCGGAAGGGTGGTCACACTACGTAGTAATGGAGACAAACGGACTTGAACCGATAACCTCATGCTTGCAAAACATGCGCTCTACCTATTGAGCTATATCCCCAGGAAGGACAAATTACACTTAGAGGTTGGGCAGCAGTGATCATGAAATGAACTGCTCTGAACTGTTTCGTATTCGGAGAGAGAGGGATTCGAACCCTCGGTACTATTGTACAACGGATTAGCAATCAGTCGCTTTCGTCCACTCGGCCACCTCTCCAACAAACTGTTATTTTTCATGTCATGGCGAGGGATGAGCGGAAGAATGGGGGCGCGACTTTGGAGCGACCGAAAAAACGAGCGTAGCGAGTTTCGAAAAAAAAAGGAGCTAAAAAATACTAGGCAGCGCTCGCTCGATACGAGCGAGCTCGCTCCCAGAAAGAACGCTTCGCGCCGAAGGCCATCAAACAGTCGCTCGCTATCTCTTCGCGGTCCTTTGGAGCAAACTCGTCGCAAGCGAACCGTCGCTCGGCTGTCGCCCTAGTTTAAAAACTTGGCACGTAGTGTTTTGTGAGCCCATTCTTACGCTCTGCCTTCGGCAACCTGACGGCGCTCCAGGAATTTATTACTTTTTTTTTAAAAAAAAGGGCAAAAACACCTAGTGTTTTTGTCCGCGGAGTGAACAGCTGTTAAGCTATGAATTGTGATATCAGATTGCACATGAAAGTTAGTAACTTGAATGAATGCACCACGGGAAAGACGGGACTTGAACCCGCGACCTCCGGCGTGACAGACCGGCGCTCTAACCAACTAAGCAACTTCCCCTTTATAGTCCAACCTGTTCACTTCGTTCGCTCCGAAGCAAGCCTGGAACCTTCGGTCCCCTTCAGGACCACTTTGTTCGCGCCGCAGGTTGAGGGAAGGTTGTGAAGGGAAAAACCTTGTTTCTCCCTTTGGTCGTTTGCTTCGCCCTTCGGTCCTTGTTTCTCCCTTTGGTCGAAACAAGTCCTTATTTTGCTGTCGCAAAATAAGCACTTCGTTCCTTATTTTTTGAGAAAAAATAAGTACTTCGTACCTTCGGACCAGCAAAGCTAACGTTTTTTTCGCGAACCGTTTCGAAGCTTCGTTTGAAGCGTTCACGGAACCAGTTTCGTTACCTAGCAGCCTTTTTTTTTAAGATTGCTGCGCAACTAAGAAAAAATAAGCAATAAATTAGGAAAACGAGCGTAGCGAGTTTTTTCTAAGAAAAAAAGCAATAAATTCGAAACTCCCTTCGGTCGTTTGCTTCGCCCTTACAAAAGAAATTGAATGGGCTGTTTTTTCTTAAAAAAAGAAGATTGCCCACCGGAACAGTCAGGCTTTCGTTACGACTCTTGTCTCTAATGGACTTATAAGATAGGTTTGCGTATCTAAACTATTACAGTTTAGCGTTTGCTTTTTACCTTATCCTACCCCCTGGCACTCATACGGTTGGCACCTGGGTGCGAAGCACAGAATACAGGGTTTTCCCCGTTCCTATGCTCCATTTTTTTTGAGGTCCGATGGTTGCGCAGCAATTCTCAAAAAAGAAGGACTCGTTTCTTCCGAAGAAACGAGGCTTTTATACTGCGCCATGCGCGGGGGCCGGAAGGAAGTATTACAACCCCGCCAAACGACGCTTTTCATAAGTTTTTGTACGTAGCCTCCACTTCCAGCTGCTAAAGGTTCGTGAGTGGAATCCTTCTTCCACTCTCCCCGTTTAACCATGTTCTGAAAAAGATGTGGGTTATGAAAAAGCATCCTAAAAATATTGGGGGAGGTATAATTCGATATACGCATGGAACATAAGTTAGTACACTATTCAGCAGTACTTACTGCATCGCCCTTGGGGACTTTTGCAGTATTCGGGTCGCACCGTAGCATGGGTAATAACGGATTTGAACCGCTGACTCTCTCGGTGTAAACGAGGCACTCTACCAACTGAGCTAATTACCCACTTTCGATTCTAATAAAACAGGGATAACTAATTATCATAAGATTTTCAAAAAAATATTAAAAAAAAAATATCCATTAGCATTGAACTATTACTTAGGCCTGAAAAGTTTTCCGGCTCCTTCGTCGCCGCCTTTGGCGCTGCTTGTTCCTCGCACTTGATGTTTTCGCTAGGCGTGGGAACTTCCGGACCCTGGGTTTCGCTGGCGCGACCGAGACGTGCGCGAAGGTTACCTAGCATGCGAGCGTTTGAAAAAAAAAGTGATTTTTTTTAGACAGAGTCTCGGAGTTAGTCCGACTCCTACTATCAGAAGCGAAGAGAATTCACCTTGTTCCTTAAGAAGAAACAAGTCCTTATTTTGCTGTCGCAAAATAAGCACTTCGTTCCTTATTTTTAAAAAAAATAAGTACTTCGTACCTTCGGACCTTTTTCGGACTTTTTTTTGCTCGCGCCGTTAGGCGTCCGGAGCGTAGCGAAGGAAGCTCATCTCGTTGGCTTCCCCTTTTTTTTGGCCAGCATTTACACGTTAGTTTTTTTTCCTAGTTTTTTACGAGCTCCGCTCTGGAGAGAACGATTCATATTTCGCGACGGACCGGAGCCCCCACACGACGAAGGAGCCGAGCGAAACGCAGTGGCGAACGCAAAAACACTAGTTCGCTCCAATGACGAGTCTCCGCTCTTAAAGTCGCGCGAAGCGAGGGAACGAGCGTAGCGAGTTTACTGCGCGAAGCGAAGGAACGAACGTAGCGAGTTTACTGCGCGAAGCTTTTTAAAAGTGTAACAGAATTACTACATTTTTTTGCCCAATTTTTCTGAAAAAAGCCAGAACTTTTCTGGTAAACTGAACACCTCAGTGTTCTTTCAGAAAAAAGGTAAGTTGGACTCGCTCGTTCCCGGAGCGTGGGAGCTGGGGGAGCGAGTGTGGGAGCTGGGAAACGAGCGTAGCGAGTGCAAAGCCAGGGAAGTATTCCTGGCTCCCCAGCTTGTTCCTCGCGGATATGATGGAGCGACCAAGGGGAGCTAGCACTGCCTCCACGCTGCGCGTCTTCGCAATTTCAGAGCGAAAAAACACGGTAGTGTCTTTAGCTTCGCTCGTTTCCTTCGGTCTCAAACTTGAACAAGAATTAATATAAAGCTTTTTTCTACGGATAGAGGGACTCGAACCCCCACGAGTTTCGAATTCACTAGAACCTAAACCTAGCATGTCTACCAATTCCATCATATCCGCACGGGTCCTTCGTCAGCAACGAAAGATACTAACTTTGCATCGTTTGCAGTATATATAGGGTCTCCCGTTATCCGCCCACGTACGTGACAGTCTCCCGTCATACGGCTCCGGATCGTCTTTATTGCCTGAAAAAAAAAACATTGTAAATTCGATTTTGTAACGTATGTATGTTGCCGCGGTATTGTTTATGGTTTTTCTGCACAGCTTACATACTCATCCTTTATCACTAAAAAAAAATGAAAGGTTGCGCAGCAGGGTTTCGACCGAAGGGAGAAACAGAAACAGGGTGACCCTTATAGTGCGCCGATGCACATAGGAGGATTTTGCGGAGCTCAGACCCTCAGCCCCCTCCCGTATTTGCATGTTTCGATGTTACGAATTCGGGGGGGGGGGGCGGGAAGAAGTATTACAACCCAATAAAAGATTAACGACGCTTTTAATAAGTTATTGTACGTAGCCTCCACTTCCAGCTGCTAGGGGCTCGAGTGGGATTCTTCCTTCCACGTAGAAGCTCCCCATTTAACCTAGCTTCAGCAGTAGCCAGTCTCAAGATGTGGGTTATAAAAAAAACATCCCATTAATCAAAACTCCCTTCGGTCGTTTGCTTCGCCCTCAGGAGGTGTAGTTCGATATACACATGGGGCATAAGTTAGTACGCTTCTTCAGCAGTACTTACTGCTTCGCTTTTGGGGGCTTTTGCAGTATTCAGGTCGCACGAATCTGTTCTAATTAAACCAAGATTGTTTACAGGTACGTAGCATTGTTATATCATTTTATTCTAAAAAATAACAGAAAAAATGCGAAAAAAACACTGGGAGCTGGGGGAGCTCGTCTGACTCACTCCCCAGCTCGTTCCTCACTCGTATAACTCACTCCCACCCTTTGGACGTAGTGTTTTTTGTCCGATTGGTACGTAGCATTTTTGTTGCGTTAGCAGGTCGCTCTTAACTTTTGATGAGCTGGTAAAACACTACCGCCGCTTCGCGCTCGGCGTTGAGGGGTGGGAAGTTTCCCAGTTCACTTTTTTACACTAAGGTTACGTAGTAGCCATAGTGTTCTCTAAAAACTGGGAAGAATATTCGGGCCTCCGCGTACGCTTCTTCACGTCTGCTCCGGGTCTGCGTAGCGGAACAATCTCGGAGGACGTCGCTCCCCTTTTTTTTTGGCCAACGACGCTTCGCAAACGCTGAGTTTTTTTTTACGTTCCGGCGGACGTCGTGACCCGAAGCGTAGCTCCGGAGAGAAGGGTTGATATTTCGCGACGGACCGGAGGGTCGGAAGCAACGCCAAAAAACTAGCGCCATACCTTTTGTTTTGTAACCGGTGGGCACTACCGTGTTTTTTTTTACGTCCTTCCAGCGTAAAAATAGGTGAATTTATTAAGTCCTTTTCCTTCGGCCCTGAGCCACCTTCGGCGCTAGGGTGACTTTTTATCTTCGTCCTCAGCGTACTCGCAGGTGCGTAGCACTGCTCTACTACGTTCGCTCCCACTTCACGACAAAAACACTACCGTTGGCTTCGTCGCCTAACGGCGCGAAGCTTTGCTGAGCGACTACGCAAAAAAATGGCGTGAAGTGAAGAAACACTAAGGTGTTTCTTGCGCGAGCTCGCATAAAAAACACCTTAGTGTTTTTGCTTGGGAAACGAGCGCAGCGAGTTTCACAGCTCGCTTCGCTTGCTTAGTAATTGTGCATATTTGCGACAAATCTAGTGCTGCTTCGCATCTTTAAATCTTTTCACTACGACAAAAACACCGCCTACGACGCCGCTTCGCTTAGCAACGCCTTCGCCGGCTCCTTTCTGTCGCTGGTAAGACGTTCTTGGCTCCTAAGCGAAATCGCAACGTCACCAGTTCTGCGAGGCTCCGCGTCGGAAGCCGGTCAGGGACTTCCGTGTTGATCCGCTTTTTTCCCTTTGTTTGCCGGTCCGTCGCGAAATATCAATCGTTTTTAGGAAACTGATAACGACGTTCTTTCCTCCGCTCCTATCGGGCCAAGCGGGTAACGCCTAATGGAGCTAATAAGGGTGGCGAGCGAGCGAAGTGAGCTCTGAAACGAGCGTAGCGAGTTTCCTGAGCGGCGTAGCGGAACAAACCCTTCTGAAGCTAGTTCTGCAGCCCGAAGGTCCTCCTATTTTTTTTTGAGAACGATTGTATTAAGTTTTGCTAAAAAAGAGAGTGTGTTCGCCAAAAGACTACTTATGTTCTTTCGGGACGACTTATTTAGTATATCCGAACCATTAGGCGGAGCGAATAAAGTGAGCTTTGATTGATAGACATAGCAAAATATTGCGTAAACAATAGCAAGCTCCAGGCACGTTAGTGTTGCAATGGTCGTGATCAATTGACAACTAAGATCCGGTGGACTTAAAAGAGCAGCCATAAGCACGGAAAAAAGTAAAAAAAAACGACGAAACTTAATACAAGTAGAAACGGATATTATTTTACTTGAAAGAAGTTGCTTCGCAACCAAGGGGATTTGGGAACAAAAAGTAACTCCTAGCAAAATTTGTATAATCAACGTAATAGAATCCGATATTTTGGGTTGAAGGTGCAACTGAAGTAAAACCGTGGATGTTTGATGAAAACCATATAAGAAAGACCCAATATGTGGAAGTAGGTAGGTAAAAGTCAAATACATAGTTAAAACAAACCAAATTAGACTCTCAAATAAACATGCATTACTTCGTATTCTTTGATATAGAAAACAAGCAGGAATACAAAAGCACCAAATTTGATACAGAATCAAAGGCATGCAGCTATACATACATGTTATTAAAGTTATTGCCATAGTAGTATGAAAAGCTTCTGTTATTTGACTACAAAGAAATATTAAATGATAACTATGTTGAAAACATAAAGAAACAAAAGGTTTGGTAAATAAATAGACTAATTCAGAAGAAAAGCAATAACAGCTGAGCCAAGTAACACTCAGACTGAATAGACTCCAACCTAAGCGAATTTTACATTCCTTTACGATCAGCTGCCAATTCAATGGAAAATCATAAGTGCGCAATAATACCATTCTTATTATATTTATTAGATGCTTTTTATTTTTTTTCGGCTCTTTTTAGCAAAAAAAAAGAGATACCCGGGAAAAGTTACGAAGCGCGCCAAGATTTTCGCAAAAAAAGGCCCGTAGGTCCGCAGGCCGGTACGCTTCTCAACACTGGGAACTCGTATAACTCACTCCCACCCTTTGGGCGTAGTGTTTTTTTGCCGTTAGTCTTTTTTAAAAAAAAATCACGCGTGGCGAAGCTTGGCGAAGGTTGCGCAGCAGCTTCTAAAAAAAATGGTTGCTTTGCTCGGGACGCTAGTGTCTGGCAGCGGGACAACCGGTTTCTATGGAGGGACGTGGTGGTCCGACGGCGAAACTAAGTGGTACGCTAGTGGTAAACGCTAAGCGTTTTCCAGGCGAGCAAGGCATGGAAGCTGGCAAGGCCGCCAATGGACAAGGGAGCGAGCAAAGCGAGCAAAAACACTAGCGTAACAGCAGGATGCGTAGCAAACGAAGCGACTATATTGGCTTCCTCAAAAAGCTCTAACGACTAAACAAAGAATATTCAAAATAAAAAAAACAATAGGGGCGTTAGCCAAAACACTACGTGTTTTTGTCGCAGAACGTAGTGTTTTTCGTAAAAAACAGGACAAAAGGTAGGCCTCACTCCCGCTGTTATCGGGCGTCGCGCCGCTAGGCCGAATGGACTTTTTTCGCGTAGCGAGTTTTTGAGGCCTTGCAAAGAGCCAAAAATGTCGAGATGCGAGGGGCGAAGCCAAAAACAAAAAAAAACTTTTTTGGACTTATTATTGCGGTCTAATAAGTAAGACGGTGTAATTCGATCGTATGAGGAAAAATAATTTGTTGAGGTTCATAAAGGAGCGTAGCTGATAATGTTTTGTAATTAACTTCCAAATGAGTGGGCGTGTCAGGATATCGAGAAATGTGTTTCCGAGGAACAATTACTAGCTTCTTTATTTCCTGGAAACAACTACGTTCAATGGAAATTAGGTCCCCACAGGAAATCTGAAAATTTTTTTTAGTCACAATTTGAGAATTCACACAAATTTTTCTTTGAACAATCCATTTTCTTGCAGTATGTATAGTAGTTGCCCATTTAATACGAGTAAGAAGAGTATCCAATCTCTTTTCCGCTATGGCCAAAATGGCTTTAGGTTTATCTAGGAAATTAAAGGCCTTAGGGTATAATCTTTTGTAAGATAACCCTCCATAAAAACATGAAAATAAAGTTAAAGCAATTCTTTTATGCTTATACTCAGAAGGTCGACTGCGCCCTAATTTAGGTTTTGTTATGAGTTTTTGTAAAATGATCTTTTGTTTCGGTGTCAATTTTTTTTTTGACCACGCACATTTTTGAATAAAACGAGAAATTTTAAAAGAAGGAAAGGACATAACTATATACTTATTGTTTTCTTGCGAATAAACTAATTAAATAATTATTAAGATCGTCCCTCGAGCGATCTCACTTCGGTCGACGTCTCAGACGAGCTAAGAAGAAGGAGCGTTCCGAAGCACACGTAGAGGCCCGCAGGCCGGTACGCGGATCAACACGTAGTGCCAAAGGGTGGGAGTGAGTTATACGAGCTCCCAATGATGCAGTCTGGGAGTGAGTTATACAAGCTCCCAATCACGCAGTCTGCAAGCGAGTTATACGAATTCACAATTGCGTAGCATGTGAGCTCGCTCCCAATTGCGTAGCATGGGAGTTAGTAGGACTAACTCCCAGAAATGCTTCGAACGAAGCGGACCCGGAGTAGACGTGAAGAAGCGTACCGGAGGCCGCGTAGCGGAAAATTACGAAGTCTGTGAGCTCGCTATCGCGACAAAAAATGACGCAGCCTGCGAGCTCGCCCGATAGGAGCTCCCTGCTTCCGACTAAGGAGCGGAGGAAAGGAATTTATTACTTTTTTTAAAAAAGGTTGCGCAGCAGGTTCTTGGCGGACTCTGAGCTTCGCAGCGTTTGTCTTATCGGGCTCGTAAAACTCGCGGGGGAAGCGAGTCCGACGAGCGGGGAACGAGGGACGAAGGGGCGCAGCAAAACATCTTATGTTTTTTTTTCTGCGCTTGCGACATCTTCTGTTTTTTTTTCTTCGCGTAGTTGAACGAGTTGCTCGCTCCTAGTTTCTTAAGAAGAAACTAGTGCTTAGCGCCAGTAGTCAGTGTTTTTGCGAACTGGAAGCTTGCTCTGCTAAAGCAACGCTCAACGTTTGTTCTTTTTTAGGAACGATAGGAGCGGAAACATAGTAGCGCTCTACTGTCCAACCGAGGAAAAGGTGCGAGGAACGAGCAGTGAGCTCTTAAAAAAGGAGCCCCTTAGCCTCCTAATGGGAGCGGAGGAAAGGGCCAGCGTACAAAAGTGTTTTTTGCGCTTCGCGCTCCGTCTACGACGGGGAACGGGCCTTTGGTCCTATGGGCTTCGGGAGCTGGAAGACTGTGGAAAAAGGGGCTAGCTCGATCCGGAAAAACAGAAGATTTTCGCTGCGCCATCATAAAAGATTTATATAAATACTGTTTAAAATTTTATTAAAAGTTTGCCAGCGCGCCCCGAGCGTTTCTCGTGGGTCTCCTCCCGCCTCCCTTCATCGTATTGATAAATCAACAAAGACACTAGCACTGACACAATCTAAACACTAGCGAAGCTAGTGCTTAGCACTAGCTTCTCAAAAAGAAACTAGTGCAGTTTTTCAACAAACTTAGCTCTCGAAGCAATTCTTTATAATTAACTAATTTGATCGATTATCAATTGATCTTCTATTTTGCCTAAGATAGGAATCATTGCAAAATATAAAAAAAAAACTAGGGAAGCTAGTTGTCCAATCATGACATAAGGAGCTTCCACTGGCTGGCATCCAATCCAACCTAAAAGTAAGCAGTCAGCTACTAGCAACCAAAACAATTTCTTATGAATTGGTCGAAAACTAGAACTTCGTACGTAGGAAGTATTTATAAAAGGTAAAGCTAATAAAGAAGCAAAAACCAAGGCTATAGCAAGTACTCCACCAAGTTTGTTCGGAATACTTCGCAGAATTGCATAAACAGGTACTAGGGGTCAGAAGATGCTACTTAGCAGTTTGAGTTGCCTTAGTAGACAAAAGCTGCCCTCCGAACCGTACGTGAACCTTTCGATTCATACGGCTCTCTGGGTCAAAGTCTTCACGCTTAATATGAAGGGTACCAAGTAGGTTTCACTTTTTTTATAGGCTTGTCTTAATCAGTTGCTCGCATCCTGTTTGAAAGGCAACTCTCTCCTCTTGGGTCATAATACCTTTGTGGAGCCTCGTGTGGTGTTGTCTGCATAGGGGAATTTGTTTACGATTGATTGCCGCCATCTGCATGGTGAACCAATCTAGGTGTTTTCGTTTATGTAGGGCCGAAGGTACGAAGTACTTATTTTTTCTCAAAAAATAAGGCGACCGAAGGGAGAAACAAGGTGCAAAACACTTGTTTCTTCTTAAGAAACAAGGCACCGTTAGGTGTGTTTCTTCTTAAGAAACAAGGTCTTTAATTTGGCGGACGTGATGCATCTCCGCTGGGCCCACTCCACATACCACGCAAGTTTTTGCCAAGTTGCTTCGAGTTAGTTTGTTGCTCCAGGACCGTTCAATAGCAGCCATTGCCAGTGGCTCATTGATTTTGAAGGTCCGAGTGCGAGCATAAGTGTTGGGGATAGCCAATCCTTTCTTAGATTTCGGTTCCGCTAGATATTTTCCGAATTTTTTAAATGCTTTAGCTGCGGCACGCAGTTTGTATTTGAGAGCCAGGGTACGAGCGCAGCTCATTTGTAGAATACGAATAATAGCTCCGAGGCTTTTGTGGTTGTCCGCAAAACTATAGTAGTTTAGTATTCCTCTGATAATCATGTTATAGTAGGCTATGATGTCCGCATGATCTAAGTTTTGTATTCGGGTTACACCACAGGGGGCGGCTGTTTTACCATCATTAGCCCATTTAACAAATCCACGAGTGTTTAGTTTGTTCACCAGATTTCTAATCGGTGCGTGCAGGCTGACCCGTGGAGTGAGTCGGACCTTACGGCCCTCTTTGTTAAGACCGACGGGTTTTTCAGCTTTTTTTCCCGTTCGAATCTCCGTGCCCAGGAATTTTGCGGCTTTTCTTTTGACGTTGGTAATGAGCGTTTTAGCCGTACTTAGTTTAAGGTTCAGTTTGCTAGCCAGGAATCCTTCGATTTTTTCTTTTATTTTTACTGCTAGCTCGTGTGGACCGATGATAGAGACAATGAAGTCATCGGCGTAGCGGATGTAGCATATACGAATGTAGTTTGGATCAAATGGATCACCACTAGGAATCTTACGCATCATTTTTTTTATCGTGCGCACGTCTGTTTTTACACCTTTCCGTTGTGCCTTACTTTTTGAAAAAAGGAGGCTTGTATATCCTGGGTTCTGTCGACGTCGCTTCCCTTTATTGTGTTCTTGGATTAACTCCGTCATGTATAAGTCAAGTTCGTGCATGTATATGTTGCACAGTAAGGGGCTTAAGATACTTCCTTGTGGGGTGCCTATTGCTGATCTGTCCGCTAGTTTTCCGAGTTCTATATAGCCTGCCGTGAGAGCTGATTTGATTAGTGCGAGAGTCTTCTGGCAGTTGACGTGTTTTTTTATTATTTGCAATAGTATCTTATGGTCTATGGTGTCGAAGCATTTAGAGATATCGGCTTCGATGAACCAGTTGGCGTTTTTACATTGTTGGTCTAGCATTTTTAACGCGGTGTGCGTGCCTCTTCCGGGTCGAAACCCGTGGGAGCAATCTAAGAATATAGGTTCGTAAATACCTTCCATCACTAACTGTATTGCTTTTTGGACGATTTTGACTCGTGGAGAGGCAATGCCCAGGGGGCGCTTGCCTTCGGTTCCCGGTTTGGGTATCCAGATCCGTCGGGCTGGGCCGAATTTGTATCTGCCTGCTTTGAGCTGTTTGGATATTTGAAGCAAGAGTTCCACATTAACTCCGTCCAGGGTCTCCTTTTCCGGTCCTCTTGTCATGTTGCCTTTGTTTGATTTTATGAGTTCATAGGCCAACTGTAGTACGTTTATGTCTGCAATGCAGTGGATTAGATTATCGTTGACCCTTCCGGGTTCCTTCATATTAACTTGATACAACTTCATTAATCGTTCGCACCCTGTTGGGATAATGAGCGATTTTTCGTTGTAGCTTTTTCCCTGCTGCCCTTTATCGTTGGCAACGATTACTACGGCAGCTCGGTTCCCATAGGTCTTTCGACCCTTAGGCAATCCCATAGTTCTACTGTATCCGCCATTGCTCTGGTTAGGCCCCTGTTCCTTATTTGCCTGCGTGGCAGTCCCCGGATTCATCATCTACAGACGACCTTTATTTTCTGGAAGGTCCTCGTAATCCGTTACATCAGTTAGTAGGTGTGGAATGCAAATATATGGTGGTATGGGAAGGAATTGAGTCAGGTTCGTGATCCTAGCCTTACAGAGCGTAGCTCGCAGACGATTCTTGCGGAGACCTACGCCGCTCACGCTGCTTTTCTCACCGCTTTGCACTAGATCGTTTCCAATCTCATACAGGTGAGATGCTTTATAGTTCATGTGTATTGGTGTACACGTGAAGATGACGTAACTAGAGGCGTACCCCAACGGATACTTGTAGCTCCTTGGCGCACAAAAATACCATTCTGGTACAATATGAGCAGGTGTTGACATTGGATTTGCTGGAATATAGTTATCAGGATGCCCTAAAACATTAGGTGCATAAAAAACAAATATAGAAAAAAAAATAGCAAAAGTCACCCAACCAACTAAATCTTTTACATAAAAATAAGGGTAAAAAGAAATCTTATCTACTGAAGAATTGATTCCCAAAGGATTATTTGAACCATATTGATGTAATGCAGCAAGATGCAAAAGACTTGCTCCTGCTATAACAAAAGGAAGCAAATAATGAAGACTAAAAAAACGATTGAGAGTCGCATTGTCAACAGAGAAGCCTCCCCATAACCAAGTAACTATACTATCTCCTACTACAGGAATAGCACTAGCTAAACTTGTAATAACTGTTGCCAAATTTTATATCTCATTATGAGAGAACTGTACCTTCACACCAGCAAAGAGGATTTACAGAAAGTCCCAGTAAAAAAATTTCGACTGTACATTAAGCACCATTTCAGGCACCTACAGGTGACCCAGTCTGTAGCGATTGTACACACAACCGACGGTCTGACACTGAACGTGCTTTAACCGTTTTCACCCATATTGCAATCGGCGTTTTTATAACTTGTTTTTTTTGTGTAAATTGCACATGTTAAACGACAAACTACTATAACTTTTAAACAAAATAATAACCATTTAATTTACGATGCATTGACGGCACCATATAAGCACTAATCAAACAACCTAATCGTGCCATGGAAGCTTTTGGTATATAGATAACGAATTGATGTCCATCGCGATGTGGTCGTGCTAATAGATCATATTTTTTTTTTAAGACATTACATAAAAACAAAATATCTTCTTCTTTGAAACCGTGTGTAGCAATCTTCACGCCTGCAGAAACAGGTGTCCCATCATCCATAATCCAAACAGCCAAAGCTAAAGGTGTGAGATATTTCTCAATATCCTTCGGAACTTTTTTTCTTTTGCTGTCTGAATAAAACACATCATAAATCCAGTTAAAACCGGCAAAACTATATGTTCGTACTCGATAAAAAAATCTTAGTTTATTATTTTTACTTATTCGAGTTTCACGTCTTGGTTTATTTGGTGAACACGTGTTGCAAGATATTCATGAAACCACATAAGATAACTAACATTAGATTCTTCTTGCTGTAAAATTATACGAGTGCTACCACTTCGCTTTTCTGCGTAGGAATCGACGTAACAGAGATCCAAAAATCAAAGAATATATATCAATATTATGTGGTCCGTGTTTCATTTTGTTTATTATTCATTTCGGGCACTTAGCGCATACCCCAAAAACTCATTTGCGTTCTTTTATGCAATGTTAAAGACTAAAGACGCTTTCAAAAATTTTATGCTCCTTATTTTGCTGTCGCAAAATAAGCGCTTCTTCGTCGCACCTTTTTTAAAAAAAAGTAATAAATTCCTTCGACGCTATATTTCAATTAATACATTCGAGACCTAGTTTATACTTCATGGATGAATGAATATAAGTATCCACCAGTATGCGCAAACAATTCATTTCACTTGCGGGTATATAGATAAGCCATTTAGAGTATTTCTTTCGTGGATGCGCTTTCAATTCAAAGTTGCTTAAAAGCGCATTGATCAACAGATTTACTTCATATAAAGTAAAACTATTGGTATGAATTAAAAATCCCGCACCTGCTCGCCCTCCATCATCCATTAACCAATAAGCTAATGCTCTAGGGGTTAAATAGTGAGCTATATTTTTAGGTACGATCTTAACTCCATTGGCATCTGGTGGAACATATTCAAGCTTGCCATAGTCTTAGTATTAAATTTTAAGAAAAGATGAGAGTTACCTTTGTTATCACCGGTTTTTCTGGGTACAGGTATTTTAGGAGATGCGTATCCTCAAAATAAAAGCTGAAAGTAAATCCAATACAAATAATCAGCATGTTTTATTGACTGTTTAAATTGTATTCTAGTGTTTCCACGTTGAGTCCTGCGTTCAGCATAAGCATCGCCCAATAGAATTCCTATAAAAATATCCTGTACTTTGTTCCGATAACACTTTGGGTTGAAATTAGGGTCGGCTAGGTGCATGATTGTATAATTTTATTTTTAGCTGTTTTTTAGTACAAAAGTAAGCGATTGCAAAAGAACTGGACTACATCTTTACCTAACTATTGATTGCATATAAATAAATAATAGGCGCCTTACGTATAGTCTCTGAGGATCCTGCTCAAAAAAAACATTTTTGTACTTTTTTTGGGTTTCCTGCGGATTGTCTATTAGAATATACTAAGAATTTTTACTTATCAACACTTCTTTTTTAAAGCTCACTTTGACTCCTTTCCCTCCACTTCGTAGCCTGACCTAAGGGTGCGAGGTACGAGCCCGTTACGGCGGACTAATTCTGCCAATGAAACACGATAGGAGAGTTCGGGTTTTTACACGCTACAAAGTCTATAAAAAACAGCTTGTATAAGTATTTTAGTCATTAAGATTTTCCCGCATAGGGTAAGGTTATTGCTCCCGATATTACTAATGGGAAGGACCAAATTGACCCCATGGTAATACATATCCGGAGAGTAAGGGGTCCTGCACCTCCCGGGGTGCACTATCCCTTCTCAAAGAACCGTACGTGATACTCACATATCATACGGCTCCCTTCAGGTTTTCGATTCGCCGCGAACCCTTGTTAAATCAAGACAGCTTAGCGGAAGTTTCTTCCGGTGTAGTTCGGAGTGGTGTTTAGAACATAGGGGGATTTGCTTGCGATTGAGAGAGGACTGTAATGCTCGGTATCCATGTAGTCTCTTCCCTTTAGTAGATAACACGCTTATTTCCCCGAATGAATCTAGGTGGCGCACCAAGTGTTTGACGTGGTGCATCTGGATATCTCTTTCAGGACAGTCCCGTACCGCGCATAGATCTTTGTTCAACACGCTGCGTTGAAAAGCTAACCAAATTGAGTCCAGTGCGTGGAGCGGGTCATGATTGAGGTTCACCAGGAACTCCTTTTTTATTGATTTAATCTCGATCCTGGATAAGAATTTTGCTCTCGTTTCACCTTCCACCTTAATTATGAGGTCGGTTGAGTATTTTTCGATGATCTTACTTGAGGATGATTTGTGTTTGTTCGCGAGAGTGTGAATCGCAGACCATCGTACTTGATAATCGACTAATCTTTTAACAGCGTATAGGTTGTCGCAGCATCTGTAGTAGCTCAGTAGGCCGTTTGCTATGCTCCTGTACCACGAGACGATTAGTGCGTCGTCTTTTTGGTTTAACCTCGGTATCGCCATAGGGCGTAAGCGCTTTTCGGAGAGAACTCCTCTCTCTCTCAGTCGTTCGTATATAACATCGAGAGGAGCATGGATCTGAATAGGGAGGTGTGCGAAAGATCCTGTTAGTTCCTGTTTGGTAGCTTTAGGTATTTTCGTGGGAGTCTCAGGTTTAACCCCATCACTAGGTCGGGGGTTTTGGGATTCTTCCCAAAGTAGGAGTGCTTGATTTAGCTGCTCAGCAGCTGAGGCCACCTCCCTGGGAAGATTTGCCCATCCTAGAGAGTTCATCAGTTTCTTTGCAGGGTCTACAGTGGGACCCTTTTGAATGTCTTTGTTTTTTCTCCCCTCGATTGGAGCTAGGAGTTCCGCTATTTTCTGTGTCGCTTCTTCGTAAGATCCTACTGTAGATTTTTTTCTCTTGAGCAGTCTGACCAGTGTTTTGCGACCTAGAGTTTCTATATAGCCGTCCATGGTTTTGAGGTATTCTATTTTCGCGACGGCTATCCTCTTTTTCACCCGCCGGCGTTTCTCCAATTCCTTGGAGAACCTCCTTGGCCATTTCGAGGCGGGCGGCTGACTGATGTACATCCCTAAGAAGCGTACTCTGCTGTCGCAGATGTGATGGTATTTGGCTAGGCCCACTCCGAGTTTTAGGTCAGATTTGAGGAAAGTGGATAACCTGTCCTTTATCTTGATCACTAGGTCTTTGGGTCCGGATATTCCGAGTAGGAAGTCATCCGCGTATCTCACGTACCTCACCTTTACGTATTGAGGATCGTTCCAGTCCGTGAGGAAAATCCCCTCCTTGCGGAGTTTCTTTCTTCGACCTAGGTATACTTTAGCCCGGGTAGGCGCAGGTATTTTACTGAGCGCTGCGCTGTTATTCTGGAAGGTCCGTGTGTATTCCGGGTTCCTTCTGCGACGTTGACCGACGTCATGTTCCTGGCGTATCTTCTCTACCTCGAGGTCCAATTTGTGTAGGTAGATGTTTGCTAGGAGAGGGGACAGGACGCTGCCCTGCGGGACTCCTTCTTTGGAAGATGGACCTCCTTTATCGGCTCCTACCACCGGGCAGTTCAGCATGCGATTGAATAGGTGGAAGAACGGTTCATCGTCAATTTTTTCCTGAAGGATGTTTATTAGACGGTGTCGGTCAATGGTATCGTAGCATTTTTTGATGTCGAATTCAAGAAACCAAGAGGTACCACCCCACTTATATTTTATTTGATTCAGTGCGGTGTGAGCTCCGCGATTGGGTCTAAAGCCGTGAGAGGTGTCCAAGAATGTAGGTTCATAGATGGCCTCCAGGCCTATTTTCATCGCTTGCTGTATTATTTTGTCTCTTGGCGCCACTACTGTTAACGGCCGGGTTTCCCCGGGTTTCTTAGGCTTGGGAATCAGTACCCGTCGTGCTGGTCTGAATTTGTAGTTTCCCGCGCGCAAAGCTCTAGAACTTCGAAGTATCCAGTCCTTAGACAGTCCGTCCAGAGTTTCTCTTTCAGGGTCCGCCCCGGCAGTGAGGTTTCCAGGTTTCGATTTGATTTGTTCGTAGGCCGCCAGTAGGGTCTCTGGGTCTGATATGAACTCCAACAAGTTGGTGACCTTGCCACCTTGACGTTGTAGGAGGGAATTCACAATGTTCCCATCTTGTGGGGTTGTGAACCCTGAAGCAAGATGATTATCCCTGTCGACCCGCCTCGCGGACGAGGACGTAACAGCCGACGGGTTTACATCTATCCCTAGACCATTAGTGTGGTCTTCGTGGGTGTACCCGGGTATCCGCGTTTCCGATTCAGTATCTCCTGAAGTTGACGAAAAATGTCTTTTCGCGGTAAAAGAGGAAAGTAGGTTGACGGGGTGCGCTCTTTTCTCGGTCATAGGTCCGATACTTAACATCTACCTGTTCCTTCTTTTACTGGTAGTTCTCTTAGGACTACCACGTCCGGCGTGTGACGCCCTTCGCTGAGTTCGCTGTTCGCTATACTGCGGATCGGTTTACTCTGCAACCAAAGCTTCGCTACCGTTACTATTTTTCGGGCAGCTGGAAGGAGTTTAACGCATTTGCACCCTGCGTAGGGGATTGGAATCCCCCAACGAATACCGAGGTCTAACCCCCGCACTATAAACGCCGTTATGATCATTAATAATAAAATCACTACGCCAAGGCACCAAACCAATTCTCTTGGACTTGCATAGCTACCATAATAAAGTCCACGAAATAGATGAAGATAAACTACAATAAAGAACATGCTTGCTCCATTGGCATGCATATAACGAAGTAACCAACCGCCTTCTACATCTCTCATGATGTGTTCTACACTAAGGAAAGCTAAATCCACATGAGGAGTGTAATGGTAGGGGTCAGAAGAGGAGTCTTGGCAGGCTTCGCAAAAAAAAACATAAGATGTTCGTACCGCAAAAAAGCATAGGATGTTTTTTTCGGGCATGGCCCGCCTACTTTATACCTCCCAAACTGCCCTCCGAACCGTACGTGAACCTTTCGATTCATACGGCTCTCCAGCAAAAACTAAAATAAGCATATTACTTAAAAGATAAACAACAAGTAGGTCAGTAATCTAATTCACCTCTCTTCTTTCCTTTTTTTACTTTAAATCAGACGATTTTAAGCCCACAGTAAATTGTTGACGATCCATATCAGAGAGTTTGTTGCGATGAAGATCAATATGGTGAATCTTACATAACGGAACTTGCTTTCGGTTAATTGCCGCCATTTGGGTAGTAAATCAGTCTAAATGAGGTCTGTTCTTAAGATCTTTGATCTTACGAACATGGTGCATTTCAACCGGCCCCAGACCACAAATGACACACAATTTCCCTAAGTTAGAACGAGTTAGCTTGCCATACCATTTTTGATTAATCGCATCAAAGGCACTTATAGGATTAATCTTAAATTCACCAGTGCGGCCCAGAGTCTTAGGAAGAATCAACTCTTTTTTTGACTCAGGATCTTTCAAGTTTCGACCAAAACGGCTGAGAACACCGGATTTCGTTTTTAACTTATATTTGAGAGCCAGGGTTAAAACACAGCTAAATTTCAGGGCATGTATAGGCCACCAGAGATTAGCTTTGTTGTCTACAAATGAGTAGTAGTTAAGGATACCCTTTATGACCGATTGGTAATAATTAAGAATATCGGAGTGGTCCAGATTGATTAGTCTACGCAACGCAGTTCCTTCACAATAACTACCATCATTATTCCATTTAAGAAATTTTTTAGTAACTAACTTTTCAAGAATTATCTTAATAGGAGCATGAAGGGTTAGATGTGGAGTAACACGTTTGCGCGCGCCTCGAACTAGCCTAACGGGTTTCTCCTTAACTAACATACGATTTAATATGGAAGTCCCAAGGAACATAATTGGTTTATGCGTGAAATGTGTTAGCTTCGTTTTGTCTTCACTAAGGTCTAATTGGAGGTGACTACTTAGAAAATTTTTGACTTTCTGTTGAATCAAAACGGCTAACGAGCGAGGGCCCGAGATAGAAATAACAAAATCGTCAGCGTAGCGTATGTACTGAACCCGAATAAACTTATTATCCATAAAATCCACACTGTGTAGGGAACGCACTTTTCGCCGCAAATGACGCGTCAACTTAGTATCTCCGGACCTATACGCTTGATGCCATTTACGAGAAAAATGCTTATAAGTTGGGTTGTCACGACGTCTGAGCCCCCTAGTATATTCTGAGTGAAGGTTCATTACAAAGGTATCCAGTTCATGCATGTAAATGTTACACAGTAGGGGACTAATAATACTGCCTTGAGGGGTTCCTACTAGACCCGAACTAGTAAATTTACCAAAATCCATATAACCTGCCTCAAGTCCGGACTTAAGAAGAGCCAAGGTTTTATCGCAACTTATACGCTTTTTCAGTATTTTCAGGAGGATCGGATGAGAAAAGGAATCAAAACATTTACTTATATGTCCTTCAATAACCCAATTAGCTCCTTTAAATTTTTGATTAAGCATACGAAGCGCTGTGTGAGTCCCCCTTGCGGGGCGGAAACCATGGGAGCAATCTAAAAAACTCGGTTCATATATAGCCTCTAAAACTAAGTGTATAGCTTTTTGAACAATTTTTTCCCCTATACCCAAAGGGCGTTTGGATGTTTTACCCGTTTTTGCAATCCAAATGCGACGACTGGGACCGAATTTATATTGACCCGATAAGATACAAGCTGAGAGCCTTGTAAGCATTTCTAAGCTCGTACCATCTAGAGTTTCCTTTGTAGGGCCTTGAGTCATATTACCCGGGTTGGATTTGATTAGTTCATACGCCATAATTAGGGTATCTATGTGACCAATCAGATGAATTAGATTATGGTTGACCAATTGTTTATTTTCTAAGTTTCGCTTCCAAAGTAACCGGATACGATCGCCTACATCTGAAACAGATGTTGTAATGACCGGCGGTTTACTTCGGGTTTTTACCTGCCTCCCTTCAGTAGAATAAAATCTATTGGATTCTAAACTACCTACTATGGAGGCTCCGTTCCTAAAGGTCTTTCGACCCTTAAGCAATCTCATAGTTCCGTTAAGCTTGTGTATATATGGGTCAAAGACCAATTCTTCTGACTTAGGCATCTGTACGTCAAATACTATCCCGCTTGGTAGCTCTTGAACCCGCCTTCTTGAGACTCCCCTTGCTATGCGTAGGGAAGTCGTGGTTCATCTGCTCCTTAGGGGAGGTGTGGAACAGAGGGTTTTTTATCCCAGACAACGTATATATCAGATTTATGAACTTTGCCATATCAGACCTAGCTTGCAAACGAATCTTGTACCAACTCCCAGTACTCACGCTGCTTTCATTCCCGCTCCATACTACGACATTTCTATCGTCATATGGGGAAAGTGCTTTACTGCTTGCATGAAAGAAGGCATAGCAGAAGACTGCTGTCTTAACAAACTTAACGACACAACGACGCACCATTGCTAAAAAAACCCCAGTAAGAATCTGAATGATCAAGCAAATTCCAGCTAGGGAACCAAAACCCCACCAATAGGTTAGATTACTTGGACTTGGGTAATCAATGAGATGATTGGTGAATGTAGATAGAATAGGTTGTTTCAGAATCGATAATCGTTTTGTCATGATAATTTTTTTTGTTTTATATTCTGTGGTTCACTAATTTACTATGTGGTATGAAGGCGCCGAACAAAGCTAGGAACATGGCGCGCTACGCACAAGCAAATTCCGTCAGCAGGTAAGCTCACTATATTCGAGAAAAAAATGCTACCCCCACAAAAACACTTGAGTGGCGTTATTTTTTTTGAGCTACGCGTTTCCTACGCGGAGCTTCCCGGGTTAACGGACCCAGAGTTTCGTACTTCGTAACCTTTGGCAGCGAAGCTGGGGGAGCGAATTTTATGAGGCGAGGGGCGAAGCCACCAGCGCAGCGAGCTTGAAGCAAAAAACGAGCGCAGCTCGCGAAGCGGAACAAAGAAACAAGTGTTTCACAACAAAAACACTACGTGTTTTTAGTGCGACAAAGGAGCGAGCCTCGCGAGCTGCTGAAGGAGCAAAAAAAAAACGTAGTTGAACGAGCTGCGAAACGAGCGTAACGAGTTTCCCGAGCGGCCCCCGCGAAGCTTTGCGGAGCCAAGAACGTCAAGATCCGAAGCTCCGCGGAACGCCGCAGGGGCGTTAGCCAAAACACGTAGTGTTTTTCTGCAAACATCGGATGTTTTTTTTCGCTTTATAAGCGGAGCTTCGAAAAGAACGTCGTTGACGCGAAATGAAAAAAACTCTCGAAGAGTAAAACACGTTAGTGTTTTTATCAGGCGGACGATAAAAAAATAATAGAATCTCAGTAAATTAATTCAAGTAAGAACAAAAAGTACAAATGTGTATTTAATAATAAGAAGTATCAAAATACGAAACAAAACAAAAAACCAAGTTCGAATAACCTCATTATGCACATAGTCTATTAAAATCTCTTCTATACCTATATGCATATGCCAGAATAATAAAATATTCCACAAAATTAAAGTGGATACATTTGCTAAAAAAATAGTTGGAATTAATAAAGCGGCTGTTATTCTTTGTAGAAGCCAATGTCCGAGTTGGGCATCATAAGCATTGTAAAACCTTCGAATCATAACAATCGCATAATTACGAAAATCAGTTTCAACTGGGTTCCATAGAATAAATTTCATAGTAAATGTAATTTTTTTTTAAATTATAAGAAAGTTCAATAGAGCCAAGCTCACTGCACATATCAACATAATAATTCCAGAAACATACACTTTCGGTAAATCTAAAAAAAAACCAAAATCCCATAATAAATGACGAATTCCATTGCTCATGTGATAACATAAGCTAAGAAAAGTCAAATGAATCCAAGTAAAAAGTATCCAATAGAAAGGGTACGTAGCAGTATAAAACACAAATAAATAAAAATAATAGAAACACAGATTAAATTCACACATTTTGAAAAATAATATACTGATAATTAAAAAAATAGCTAAAGAAGCCCCTGAAATACGATGAAAAATGGATAAAATCGAAGTTAATTGTGGTCTATATATGGTAAGATGAGGGGACAAGGGTCGATTGAATTTCATTGCTACGCACTTTTTTTCTTTCGTTTTACGAGAAAAACAGATGGCTTACTGTTTCCGCGGCGCCGGATCGTTGCGCCAACAAGATCTGTTCTTCCCGCGAGACGACATGCTGTACCCTTGCTAGCGGATCGGGTCATAATTTGGAGTGACAGGATTCGAACCTGTGACTTCCTGTACCCAAAACAGGCACGCTAACCAGACTACGCTACACTCCAAAAAAAAAACAGAAAAAGACGCGGCTAGCGCAAAAATAAGTCCTTGTTTTTGCTGGCGCAAAAACAAGCGAAACTCCCTTCGGTCGTTTGCTTCGCCCTTCGGTCCTTGTTCGGAGGACAATTGCCATTTTTTTAAGAAAAAAAAGTAAAAACTCCCTTCGGTCGTTTGCTTCGCCCTTTGCTGCTGCGCAACCTTTCAAAAAAAGCTGCTACGCAACCGAAAAAGCAGCAGTTTTGGGGCGTTAGCCAAAACACTACGTGTTTTTTGGTCCGCAGGCCGGTACGCGGATCAACACTACGTGTTTTTTGTCGTAGAACGTAGTGTGTTTGTCGTTTTGCTTCGCCCTTCGGTCCTTTTCAGCATAATAAAAAACAGAATACCTTGCTATATTAGCATCAATGTTTTTCCGCGACTTAACGAAAAAAAAACCGTAAAAAAAATTACGGAGTCGCTCCCAGGTTGCGTAGCATGCGAACTCGCCGCCCGATAGGAGCGGACAGAAAGAACGCTTACTTTTTTTATTAGGAGTAACTAACGGGAGCGACGACATGCTGTACCCTTGCTAGCGCAAGGGTCATAATTTGGAGTGACAGGATTCGAACCTGTGACTTCCTGTACCCAAAACAGGCACGCTAACCAGACTACGCTACACTCCAAAAAAAAACAGAATAAAAAAAATTAAGTCGCATCAATATACCAAAATTAGCATAAGAACATTTTTTGTTTTGTAAAAGGGCGTCAATTTAGTATATTTGAATCTGTTTGCTACGTAAAAATAAAGAACCATTTTCGGCGGCGCGACGGATCGGCCGCTGAGAAAGCACCGAAGGAGCAGTGTTTTTGTTTTTTTTTCGCTGCGCAGGAAAAACACAATAGTGTTTTTCGCTGCACACCTTCGGGTCATCTCTCCCGACAGTCTTTGCCATAAACAAAGTTATTCATTAAAAAAAAAAGAAGTTTACCAGGGGAAACACATTGACTAGATGAACTTAAAGACATAAATTGAGGGCCATTTGATGAGTAAGTAAAAAAAGAGGAGAAGGGTAAAAAAAAAAGAAAGTAACTAAAAACAAAGTGATAGCTAAAACTGCTGCGCAACCTTGATTTATGGGTCTGTAAAGAATCCATGTTTGAGGCTTATCAAAATACATTATCTTGACTAAGCGTATATAATAAAAACAAGCAATTACACTGGTAATCACTCCAATAAATGTTACTAAATAGGCTCCGCACCCGATTGCAGCTTCAAATAAATAATATTTGCTATAAAAACCAGCTAAAGGTGGAATTCCTGCATAAGAAAACATGACAATAGCCATGGTAATAGCCAAAATAGGATTGGTTTTTGCCAAAGCACCAAAATCAGCAATAAATGATACGGGAAGTTCCAAAAAAAGTTTTGTTCTTTCGAATTGTTTATAAAATGGTTGACTTTCTTGACGAACAAAGTGAGCCAAGGTTGTGCTAGCAGGAGCTGACGTTTGGGAAAACCGTAAGACCTGCTTTTCCAGTTCAGCTTCTTTTATTATATTTTTAATTTGTGGTAAAGCGGTCAATTTACTTGCTGTGTTAGTTAATTGTACACTTCCTTTGGGGGCACTTGGATGCGCTGTAGACAATATAACAGCAAAGACATTAATAGTAGTCCATACATAGATAAAAAGCCCTATTAGCAAAGCCTGGATTCCTTCAGAAGTCCCACAAGCAAGGCCTATTAATAAATAACCCACATGACCAATCGAGCTATATGCTAATAATCGTTTTATCTTAGTTTGAGCCATAGCCGCTATCGAACCTAAAATCATTGAAAATATACTGCAAAAAAAAAACACATGAAGGAGTGAGGCCGAGGAACGAGGGTCATAAAATCCTATAATAAAGATCCGTACCATTACAGCTAAAAGCGCAATTTTAGGCACAATCGAAAATAATGCTGTAACAGAAGTTGGTGAGCCTTCATAAACATCAGGTGCCCACATATGAAAAGGGGCAGCTGTAATCTTGAATAAAAAACCTACAGCAATCAAAAAGATTCCTAAATAAATACCACTAGACTGAGCTCCTAATAGAGTAATTTCATATCCCGTTGAGATTTTTGCCAATTCTTCAAAATTTGTTACTCCTGTGAATCCATATATTAAACTACAGCCAAACAATAAAATTCCAGAGGAAAAAGCACCTAAAAGAAAATATTTTAAGCCTGCTTCTGTGGAAAATTCTGAATCTCGCTTAGAGGCAGCCATGACATAAAAGCATAAGCTTTGTAGTTCAATAGTTAGGTAAAGAGTAATCAGGTCGTAAGCAGACACCATTAAAAGCATAGATAAGGTTGAAAAAAGAAGTAAAATTATCCATTCGAAAAGAAGCTGTCGTCCTTGTTGGAAATATGTTAAATTCATTAAAATAGTACTAGCTATGGCCAATAGCACAGCGACTTGACAGGCAAATGTAAAATAATCTAAAATCAAGCTATTTGAAAAAACAAGAGCGGTTTCGATCGGTGTATGAATTATTAGCAATAGAGTTAATAAAAGACTCCATAAAGCTAGCCAGCTGACATTTTGTATCAAGGATCCAAGTCCTGCTGTACCTTTCAACTCACTGAGTGACTTCATCGCTCTTTGATCCAGCTCCGGCAGTGCTTCGCCGGAGCTGGAAAATAGATATTGCCACTTTTTTTTTTGCTGTGTTTGTAAGATAGCTCCATACATGAGTAAAAGTAAAGTTGCAATTACCAAGAATAATAAGGGAAAAAAAGCTAAAAAATCGTTCTCAAATATTCTATACACTGTAGGATAAATCTCCTTTTTTTGATTTAATTAAACTTTCCATGTTGGACTAGGTTAGCTACAGAAATGTGCAGACATTCCAAAAAGACTCCGGGATAAATTCCCATCCAGAGCACTGCAATAAGCAAAGGGAGAAACATACAAACTTCTCTCCTATTGAGGTCTGCAAAATGATCAATAAAATTAGGTTTAAAGTTACCAAACACCACACGATTGTATAACCAAATCGAATAGGCGGCTCCTAATATCATGCCAATAGATGCTAAAGTAGCTGCGTAGCTATTTGTTTGAAAAGCGCCTATCAAAATTAAAAATTCTCCAACAAAACTACTGGTTCCAGGTATACTCATATTGGCAAAGGTAAAGAATAAAAATAAGACAGAAAAAATAGGCATTGTATGTACTAAGCCTCCATAATATTTAACAAGACGAGTGTGATGTCTGTCATATAGAACTCCCACGCATAAAAAAAGAGCCGAAGACACGAGACCATGGCTTAGCATAAGGAGAATACTTCCTTCAATTCCTTGTATATTCAAACTAAACAGACCTAAAGTTACGAAATTCATATGAGCAACAGATGAGTATGCAATAATTTTTTTTAAATCAATCTGGCGAATTGTTGTAAGAGAAGCATACAAAATAGCCAATACACTTAAAGTAAACATAAGAGGTGTAAAAAAAACAGTCGCTTCAGGAAACATAGGAATAGAAAATCTTAAAAAACCATAAGTTCCCAATTTTAACAATATGCCAGCAAGAATTACTGAGCCAGCTGTAGGCGCTTCTACGTGAGCTTCAGGTAGCCAAATATGTACTGGTATCATAGGTACTTTGACTGCAAAAGAAGCAAAAAAAGCTAACCATAGAATAATTTGACGACGTTCACTCCACTCTGTTGTATATAATATTTGTAAGTCAGTTGTTCCTGCTTGAAAAAAAATAAATAAAATACCCATTAACATAAAAACAGAACCAAATAAAGTATACAGAAAGAACTGATAAGCTGCACGAATTTTTCTTTGCCGTGAACCCCAGACTCCAATGATAATAGGAGAGTAAGGGTGCTACCCTTCTCACAGAACCGTACGTGACAGTCTCCCGTCATACGGCTCCGTCCCTTTCTACCCTCCAAGACTTCTCGCCACTTCAAGATCTAAGTCTTCCCATTTGACTTTCCTCGCATGCACGTCCTTGTGGTGTTGTGAGCAGAGTGGGATCTGCTTACAATTTAACGACGCTTGGAGCGCTCGAAGCCCACGCAGTACCTTCCCCTTCTTTTATATCACTGAGACATTCCCGAAGGCATCTAGGTGCGAAGCACTTATTTCGACCGAAGGGAGAAATAAGGTGCCGAAGCACTTATTTCGACCGAAGGGAGAAATAAGGTGCCGAAGCACTTATTTCGACCGAAGGGAGAAATAAGGTGCCGAAGCACTTATTTCGACCGAAGGGAGAAATAAGGTGCCGAAGCACTTATTTCGACCGAAGGGAGAAATAAGGTGCCGAAGCACTTATTTCGACCGAAGGGAGAAATAAGGTGCCGAAGCACTTATTTCGACCGAAGGGAGAAATAAGGTGCCGAAGCACTTATTTCGACCGAAGAAATAAGGTGCCTGTGGAGCTTGCCCACGTGGTGCATCTCGATTTGGGTGGCCTCGCACCCTTTGACAGCACACTCCTTAGGACCAGAGATCTGGAATCTTAGCGGAGTTCTCTCGACCCGATCTAGCCAGGACTGATCTGGGTTCATTGTAATGAGAAATTCTGGCCGTATTTTCTTGAGCATTGCACTTTCAAGGTATTGCGCAATGGGTTTACCTTCGTTATCTCTAACGACCAAGTTTTTCGAGTATTTCTGGATGATCTGTTGGGCTGAGGTCTTGTGTTTGTTAGCGAGGGTAAATATAGCGGACCAACGCATTTGATAATCAATAATCGACTTCACCTTGTACAGGTTGTCGCAACATCTATAGTAGTTAAGTAGCCCTCTAGCGACTCCCGATATGTGTCGGATAATGTCCTCGTCTGTCGAGTTTAGCAAGCGCGCTACGTGCATCGGTCGCGCTTTTTTCTTTGTGACGAATCCCAGGTCTCGCAACTTGTCTAAAATTTTGTCTACCGGCGCCGCGAATTGCAGCGGTAAAGACGAGTACGCGCCTATTTCGTCTAACCCTCTAGTTTTGCTTAAAGTTCCAGAACTACCATCGTTAGACTGGGCCGGGTCAGTCATAGACTGTTTCCAAGACTCCAGCGCCCCGTCCAAGGCTTTCAGGTTTTTCCTGATCTCCTCCGGGATTTCGGTCCACGCTAGTTCTTTCAGCAGCTCTTTCATATTTTCCTGGGTGTCCTTGGCCATGACCTTCTTGGAGTTCGTTAAGTGGAAGGTCTCAGCGCTTAGTGCGGCCAGTCTCCTCGCCGCTTCTCCATAAGATGTTTCGCTCCCTTGTCGCGCCTTGAGTTTCTTAAGTTTAGCCGCGAGCACCTTATGGCCCAGTCCCTCCAATCTCGAATCAATCGCAGACCTTCGGTGTTTTGCTGCCAGTTGAATCCGATTCCTCACCCTCCGGCGTTTCTCTAGTCCTTTTGATCTCTTACGCCAGAGTTTCGAAGCTGGGACTCCTCGTATTCCTACCCCTAGGAAGTCCACTTGGCCTGAGTTTATGTGCACATGGTTGGCCAACCCGACTTTTAGTCGGAGGTTCGATTGTAGGAAGTGGATGATCCGATTGCGTATTTCTTTTACGAGATCTGCCGTCCCCGCTATTCCGAGTAGGAAGTCATCTACATACCGTACGTATCGGATCCTAACAAAGTCTGGGTCATTGTAGTCTGTTGGTGTGAGACCCAGCCTTCGGGCCAAACGCTTGCGCCCCAACCTGACTGCCAGTCGGGTTGGGGCGTCCAACTTGGTCAACCTGCGGGTGTTGCGATCTACTATTCTCTTGTATTCTTTATTCACACTCCTGTTCTCTTTCGCGGTCTCAAATTCCGCTCTGATTTTCTCCACCTCGCGGTCGAGTTCGTGTAAATAAATGTTGCATAGCAACGGCGATAGAACGCTCCCTTGCGGGACTCCTTCATCTGGCGAGGGTCCTCCCTTCTCGCCCCCGACTAACCCGGCAGAGAACATCTGATGAATCACTTCAAAGAATTGCGGGTCTTCTATCCTCTCCTCGAGGATTGAAATTAGTCGGTGCCGGTCGATCGTATCATAACATTTCTCGATATCAAATTTTAAAAACCAAGAAATTCCGCACCATTTCTTCTTGACTTGCATTAGGGCCGAATGGCAGCCCCTATGCGGGCGGAATCCGTGCGATGTGTCCAAGAATGTCCCTTCGTATATATGCTCGAGGGTAATCTTTATCGCCGACTGGATGATCTTGTCTCTTGGTGCTACTACTGTCAGCGGTCTGAATTCCCCAGGTTCTACAGGAGGCTTCCGTATCATGACTCTCCTAGCTGATCGGAACTTATACTTCCTTTCCACCAGGAGTTCCGCCGCCCTCTCAAACCATAATCCGGTAATCCCATCCAGCGTTTCCTTTTCATTCTCCCCCCCTGGAGTCATATTCCCGGGCGCCAACGGCGTTGCGAAACACCGTGGAGCAGGTTTGGACTTGATGGTTTCATACGCTGCCCGTAATAGTCTTGGGTCTGCTATAGTTCTGAGAACGTCTGTATATTTAGAACCAGATCGTTTCAGAGATTCCTTGAGCATCTCGCTCAAAGAGGGACCAGAATGATTATCCTCATCGACCCTTTTCGTAGCCGGTGGGTTTACATTCATCCCTGGGCGTAGAGTTTCGGACCCGAGCCCTCCTTCTCCACCCTTGTGGCCGTCACCCGCAATTCGCGCATTTATGTCTGTATTCCCAAAACTTGACGAGGAATGTATCCCCGCGGCAATTCTTCTATTTCCCCACCCTAGGAGCGCCCTTTCCCGTATGTTCATTCGGTACTCGTGTAGGGGGTGAGAAGAGTCACAGAGACCTCTCTTAGAGGTCCCTCCTAATTCCAAATAGGCCGTTCGACGGATTCGCGGTACGCTATACTTACATAAAAGACTACCTTTCTCCGGAAGCTTCGCGGCACCTACTATACTTCGGACCGCTCGGAGAGGTTTATTGCACATGGCTCCTGCAAAGTGATATACACCAGCGGACTCCGGATGCTCAGCCCCGCACAACATGGGAATTAACACACTTTCAAAAAACACGTAAAAAAGTAGAAGATCTAACATACAAAAAACTGCAATCATTAGCGCCTCTAAAATTAAGAAGGCTACTATATACTCCTTTACTGATTTTTGAATACTGGTCCAACTTACAAGAATACAAATTGGAATTAAAAAAGTGGTCAAGATTAAAAAAAAGAGAGAAATACCATCTATTCCCATGTAACAACTTACATTAGAAGAAGGAAGCCATGGTATAGTTTGGACAAATTGAAACTGGGCTGTTGAATAATCAAAATATACCCAAAAAGAAAGACTTTTTATAAAAGTTATCAGAGACACACAGAGACCTAACAATCGAATCTGTCCTATCTGGCTTGTAGTAGGTAAAACTAAAATAAAAACACTACCTAGTAAAGGCCATAAAATCAAGTGAAATAAATTCGATGAAAATGGATTCAAAAAATCAGCTATAGTGGAGAACATAAATTTTGATCTTTTATTATTCTGAAAAGGACGCTATTGGGAATTGAGTTTTGCATTTCTAAATTGGACTCAAAAAAACGAAAAACACGTAGTTCTACGACCTTATTTTTGCTCCTTCGTCGCATTTTTCCCCTTTTAAAAATTAAATAACTTGGAATTGCGCAAACTTATATAGAGAAGGAACTTCCGAAAGAATTTTAAAACTGACTTATGGGATTTATTGCTTTTTTTTTCTTAAAAAAATGGCAATTGTCTCTTGACAAGGTTGCGTAGCAATTGTCACGAAGTGACAAGGAATTTTTTAAACTTACTCGAATAGGTTTGATTTGTAAAAGAACAAAGAGAATCAAAGGCGCGTAGCGAAATAACCCCAAACGGAGCGGCGAAGGAACATTGTCGCCGCTCGGGAAACTCGCTACACCCGTTTCCGAGCTTAAAAGTTTTAAAAAAAGTTTTCAAACTCCCATTATAAAACTGGTCGTTACCAGTTTGGCTTCCGCCGCCACGTTCCGTTTCGCTTTGTTCGCTACTGTTAAAAACACTATCGTGCTTTTGGCGCTGCCCTTCGGAATCCTCGGGCCTGTTTAGGCGCCGAACAAAGTGAGGCCGAAGGGAGCGGAAATGAATCATTTACCAAGTTGATTTTATAACAAAATATTGTTTTTGTTTATAGTTTTGGTATAATTATTAATAAAAAAACTTACTGCATATAAAAAATATAAACGAGGATCCACCCAGAAAGAAATCCACTCCCAATGAAATAACAAAGTCATGAACAAAGTTAATCCAATAACCATAACGAAGGCGTAATGATAGACAAAACCGGTTTGCCATGTACTCATCTGTCTTGCCAATGAACGCAAAGTGCTTGAAATTCCAGAAGGACCTAAAAGTTCAATAGCACCTTTGTCTAAGGTTTTGAAAGAAACTTCATACCCAAATTTTAAGAAGGGACGAATTATGTTTTCAGTAGATATGGGGTTTCCCACCACACCCCTGTTTCAAAACCGTACGTGACAGTCTCCCGTCATACGGCTCCTCAAATCCTTTTTGCCTGTTTTTTCATCATGGCAGTGTCCATGTAGTAGCTGTAGATTATTTATCGTATTTGGTCCCCCCTTTGACGTCGGCCGTACGTGGTCTATTTCGCTTATCTCGTTAGAGAAAAAGAGAGAAAAAGGTAGAAAAAGGTAGTCGGCACCACGTACATCTTGCGCGTTGTCTCTTTAGGAGTTCGCTCCGCGCCTTATTCGATACCCCGTGGTATTTGGTTAGACGGTTTCCCCAGTATACCCAATCTCATAAGAGGGCCATCCATCACCTTGCACTTTCACATGTCGCTCGATAAATGTACTTGTATACGTTTTCACTGTAATGAGTTGTTCGTCGGCGATTTTTTTATATCCAAAGACCCAGTTTTGATTTCCCAGCGTGTGAAAGTATTTTGTTCTTATCCATTTGGCTCCACGCGTTGGGTGTTTCTTGCTCGCCCATTCAAAGAGACGGCGGAATAACCACGTGTCGCACCATTTAAATATTGTGGCACTAACTGCTGAGCGATAGTACCTTGTCCAGCCCGCAATAATAGGATTGATCCTCAGTAAGAGCTGGGAAGGGTCTTTTGTTTTTCTCATTTCAGTTGAGATTTGTCGGATATGTGATTGTGTTTTTTCCCTTTGTGGTTTGATGAGGGTTCTAAAATTTAGCGCTAGCTTGCTTTTTCGTATTTGATATTTTCCGATGCTGTATTGTCGAATATTGAATCCCAAAAAATTGAATCCGGGCTTTTTTCCCGAGATCGACAGTCGACTATGCAGAATATGGGTTTTGCTAGGTTTAAGTTCAAGGCCCATCGCGACTAGCCATTCAGATATCTTCTCTTTGCACTCCTCTATTATTTCTAATCTTGGGTGCAGTATTACAAAATCATCTGCGTATCGAACAATTGTGAGTTGTTCCATCTTTTGTCTTTTTCCCATGGCTTTTCCGTGTTGGTCCCGCATCGGACGTTGTGATATGTATTCCTTTAGCATGTTTTCCATGCCATGTAGCGCTATGTTTGCTAGAAGGGGAGATATTACCCCTCCTTGGGGTGTTCCTGTTTCAGATGGGAATAGCTCCGAGCCCTCCATGATACCTGCTCTTAGCCATGCTTTTATTTGCCTTCTCATCGCTGGGAAAGTGTTAATCTTTGCTAGGAGCGCCTCGTGATTGATTTTATCGAAGCATTTTGCTATATCTCCCTCCAATACGTATCTCTCTTTTCTGTTGATACTTATGAAAATGGCTTCTACGGCATCGTGGCAGGATCGCCCCGGTCTGAATCCGTAACTGTTGGTTTCGAATTTGGCCTCCCATTCTGGTTCCAGGGCCATAGCGGCTAGAGCTTGTTTCGCTCTATCCTTCATGGTCGGAATACCTAAGGGTCGTTTTTCCTCGGAATTTGGCTTCGGGATCCACACTCTTCGTATGGCTTTCGCCTTTCCGTCAAGTGTTATTTCCTGGGCCATCTTCCATTGCTGGATGGGTGTCAGTTCTCTTACCCCGTCGACCCCTGATGTCTTCTTCCCCCTGTTCTCTTGTGATACTTTTCTTACAGCTTTTAGTTTTGCAGAGGGAGATTTCATTAAGATTTTCTGCAATTTTTGGACTTCTGCCAAATCGTCATTTTTTGAGGCATTGTAGATTCGATTTTGTAACGTATGTATGTATCTGTCAACTCTTTTCCATTTTATTTCGTTCCACATACTCGACCTTACATCACTTTCTTTTATTTTTTCCATTTTTTTCTATATTTTTTTTGAAAAGCTTTCTTTGTTTTAAGAAAAAAAGAAAGGGTTGGCTTTCGTTACGACTCTCGTCTCTAATGAACTTGTAAGATACGTTTGCGTATCTAAACTATTACAGTTTAGCGTTTGCTTTTTACCTTATCCTACTCCCTGGCACTCATACGGCTGGCACCTAGTGGGGGTTCTCCCACAGAGTACAGGGTTTTCCCCGTTCCTATGTTCCATTCTTGAAAGGGTGGATCTTGTAATGCGCCGATGTACGGGGGATTGAAGGGGGCGCGACTCTCCAGCCCCCTCCCATATTTACACGTTTCGATGTTCCGAATTCGGGGGTCCCGTTGCCGGCAAGAAGTATTACAACCCCGCTTATGGATTTACGGCGCTTTTAATAAGTTACTGTACGTATCCTCCGCTTCCAACTGCTAGAGGTTCGAGTGGAATTCTTCTTTCCACTTTCGCCTCGTTTAACCCAGCTTCACCCTCTTGATAGCCAGTCTATAAGGTGTGGGTTATGCTGTCATCCCATTAATCCCTCAGGAGGTGTAGTTCGATATACACATGGAGCATAAGTTAGTACGCTTCTTCAGCTATACTTACTGCATCGCAAGAAAAGCAGGCTTTTGCAGTATTCGGGTCGCACAAAGTCATTCCATACTTTATCAAATAACCATCTTTGATTGAAAAAGCAATAAATTCGTCGTCCCAATGGACTAGTTTGTAAAGTGAAAGCGTAAAATTGATTTGCCCCCCAATTTACATGATAAGCTATAAAAGCTCCTAAGGTGCTAAAAAAAAGTGGAATGAGCTTAATTATAGTAGGAACACCAAATTCCGACTCACAAAGTATTTCGTGATTCGGTAGAACGAAAATTGCATTTCCCCAGAAAGGAGTACCTAATCCAATCATCATATCTTTAGCTAGATATCCTACAAAAATACTTCCGAAAGCTAATAATATTAAAGGAATAGCCATCAGAACGGGTGCATCGTGGCATCCTGCTACATTTTGCTTAAAAGCATTGGTAGGTGTTAAAAAGGTTAAAAAAAGTAAACGAAAAGAATAAAAAGAAGTAAAAAGCACTGAAACACTTCCCAACCAAAAGGCGAAATTACCGCTTAGGGTATATTTCGCATAAGCAAGTTCTAAAATCACATCTTTCGAATAGAATCCAGTAAGAAACGGAAATCCAATTAATGATAAACTTCCAATAAGCATCATGGCATAAGTAAATGGAAGCAAAGAAGCAAGTCCCCCCATTTTGCGCATATCTTGCTCATCAGACATAGCATGAATAACTGATCCTGCACTCAAAAAAAGAAGTGCTTTGAAAAATGCATGATTCATTAGGTGAAAAATACTAACAGAATATTGAGAAATTCCACAAGCGAAGATCATATAACCAAGTTGACTACAAGTAGAGTAAGCAATAACTCGTTTCAGATCATTTTGCAAAATACCTGTGGTAGCTGCAAAAAAAGAAGTCATAGCCCCTACAAAGGTTATAATAATTAGAACATGTGGAGAAAACTCAAAAAGAGGAGAACAACGTGCAATTAAAAACACACCCGCTGTTACCATGGTAGCTGCATGAATCAAAGCTGATACCGGAGTTGGCCAAAAATGTTAACCATCATTTTCATGATGGATCGGACTAGATCTTCCCCTTTTTTTTGGGGTTTCACGTATAGTCTCTGAGGATCCCACTATTCAACGGTGATTGAGCTGGTTTCCTGCTGATCGGCCCACTATTGTTTTTTTTATACGACTAAAAACTATTAAAAAAAAGTTAAGCCTAACTAGGTTGCTGCGCACGAGGAGCGAGGAAACGAGCTCTCCAGCAAACGCACCTTTCGCCTTTGTCTAAAGTAATAGTTTAGTCATTATAGATAACTATGAAGCGAATGACACCATACTGGCCTGAAGGAGTTCAAAACATTATAATGTTTTTTAGTTCGTTTTTTTTAAACAAAGGCTATTCCAGCATATAGCGAAATGTTTGGGTTAGTTACTTCCTGGAAGGCCCATCGGTTATATTATTATGAAAACTTAATTATATTTACTTTCTATAACATAGAAGGAATCATGTGTGGTACAACAATAGCTCGAAGATTCGTTATCTTTTCACTCTTTGAACTGAACCTAATTCTCCAACAGATTATGCCATCGTCCTTAGTTCTTCGTATAATAGTAGCAATTAATCCAAATTTGTTATAAATAATTTCAATTAATTGTCCAACCTCTTTATAAGTAAAGTTATCGGTACATAAAACAACAGTTCTCTGAGCGGTATCCCAAAATCCGTCCCCCATTATCCAATGTGCCAGTCCTATTGGTGTTAACAATTCTTTAATATTGTGTGGCACAATTTTGAAATGTTTGTTAAGGTGCGTCAGCATTGACATACCATAAAGCATGAAAATCTGTAAAAACAGGTAAAGACCTTGTCACTTCGTGACAAGTCCTTCGGACCTTCGAAAGAAATAAGTTCTTCGAACCTAGAAGCTGCCCAATATTGTTGAATAGGCTTTCCGGTTCTAAGGCTAGGATAAGGAGTTGGTTGAGCTTTTGTACAAATTTCAGAATATACCGTGTTCCAAAGATAAAAAAAATAATTCTTATTCTTAACTCCTTGAGTAAATTCGAATCTAGCATTACCACTTGGATGACCCTCTTTGTCTTTCACAGGAAATCTTAAATATCCACCTCCAAGCATGTCACCCACCATGGGGTGTAATAAATTGGGTGGTAGCTGTATAAAACGTGGTAGAAGCGTTCCATTTGAAGCAATAGTAGAGAATCTTTTATCCTTCGATGTTAAACAAGATAATAACATTTTTCATTTATATAATATTTTGTGAAAAAAAACCCAATATGTTATCGCAAAGGCTCTTTATCCTCTGCTTCTTGCAGTTTCCTACAAGTTCAGACTATGTCATCTGCTTTCTTTTTCAGCAGCCTGGCGCTCGTGGAGAGATTATTGATAGGATGTTCTCACTCTCTAGTCGTTGAACGTTCATACCTACTCAGCTGTCTCCATTCAGTATGTTTCGCTGCAAGTTGGCATATGACTACGGTTGGCCGCAATCACTTAGCGTTCTTGCAATTCACCCGGTTATTTCTGTTATATGTTACCATATAAGGGGACAATTTTTATATCCATTGCATCGGGCAGCCAAGTATGCAATCCTACTTGAGCAGATTTACCGACAGCTCCTATAAAAAGGAGAAAACAAATAATTGTAAGAGCATGAAAATGCATATTGCAAAAAAGCAGTGAATGATTTGATGAAGAAAGAGAGCTAGCACAAGCAAAAATAGTAATTAGATCAACCGTTTGAAAGAGAGCAAAACAGCCCATGATTCCTAGAGCTAATCCAAAATCCCCTACACGATTGACAAGCATAGCTTTGACAGCTGACTTATTTGCGGATAACCGAGTAAACCAAAAATTAATAAGTAGATACGAAGCTACGCCTACTCCTTCCCATCCTAAAAACAATTGAATAAGGTTGTCTGCAGTTACAAGCATAAGCATAAAAAAAATAGAGTCAAGAGTTGACAACTCTGGGCCTGCGGGCCAACCGAGTGCTACTAAAGTGCTCTCAGAACCGTACGAGATAGTCGCCCATCATACGGCTCGCCAACACGGGCATTCATGAAGCCGGTTGTCGCCTCCATGGTGCTATAAAATGTCTTTTCCCCCTAGTGTTCCGTCCTGGAACAGGTCCAGAGTTCCATAGCGCCCTTGTATACGTTCGGCGAACCTCGCCGAACTACTTAGGTCCCTTCCCTATTCAAGCACGTCGGCGCACCAAAAACTCGGTACGCTCCTGATCCGCGTACCGGCCTTTTGTAAGCGTGGCTTCGGTTTGCGGTCGCTCTTCGGTACTACGGACCCTCTGTCCCAAACGGTCTGGCGATCGTGTTGGTTTCACCGGTATCATATGTTGTATGTGTATCTTTCCATACTTCGGTTGGTCTGATACTTTTGTTTTACAGATGCGCTTCCGATCTTAATCCCTCGAAAGAGGATCGCGCCTCCCGTGCTGACTGGGATCTTAGTCCATTTACCCATGACCAGTCGGGTACAGATTTTGTCTGTAGAGTTTCCTCAGGGACGTTATTTATACAGGGGCAAGCCCCCGCTGGCAGAATCGCCCGGTATCTAGACCCGCGCACATCTCGCGTTCACGAATAACCCATTCATCTGCATAACACATTTGGTCGAGGAGGATCTTAAGGATGCCACTCCCAGGCCTCTCCTTTAACGACATGCTGTTGTCCATCTTCGGTTGAATTCCGTTGACGTAAGCCGTTTCCAATTTGGGGCGCAGCACCTGCCCCATTAAGCTGCAACATATGACCTAACGGTCGCCCGTAAATATAGATAAATAACACATAAAACGTGGAATATGTGGATCATGAGACATATATGAAATTGAATAAAGATGTACCAAGGTACTAACCGAAGTAACTACAATTAACATAACAACAGTAAGCGTGTCAAACAAAAATCCCCAAGAAGCGTCAAACATTTCGCAAATAAACCAAGGTGCTAATGGAATCCAGCAAAGGCTTCCCGCCAAAGCCACCTCATAAAAAGCAATACCACTTAGACTAGCGGACAATGCTACACAACTAGTAGTAATTAAAGCAGCTCCTCGTGAGCCTATGAATCGACCCAAAAAGCCTGCCACTCCAGAGCCCAGGAGGGGTAAGAGCACGATTAGTAAATACATATAATATCTCTTTCTTTTGTCGATAGTTTAAACATTATAAAACCTTGTTTCTTAAGAAGAAACAATGCTGACGCACTTTGTTTCTCCCTTCGGTCGAAACAAGCCCTTCGGGCCTTGTTTCTTAAGAAGAAACACACCTAACGGTGCCTTGTTTCTTAAGAAGAAACAAGTGTTTTGCACCCTGTTTCTCCCTTCGGTCGAAACAAGCCCTTCGGGCCTTGTTTCTTAAGAGAAACAAGTGAAACTCCCTTTGGTCGTTTGCTTCGCCCTCTGGACCTTGTTTCTCCCTTCGGTCGAAACAAGCCCTTCGGGCCTTGTTTCTTAAGAGAAACAAGTGAAACTCCCTTTGGTCGTTTGCTTCGCCCTTCGGTCGTTTGCTTCGCCCTTCGGTCGTTTGCTTCGCCCTTTGGACCTTTGGAACTTTGGCGTTCGCCTCCTTGGCAGGTCAAAACAGGTAAGGACCTGTAACCTTTTTTTTCTTTTATTTAGAGCTGATTTCAGGTGTAAATCCGGAAGCTCACTTTGTTCGCTTCTCAATAAGGGGCGTTAGCCTTTATTGCTTATTTTGCGTCTAGAGGTCCGAAGGGCGAAGCAAACGACCGAAGGGAGTTTCACTTTTTTTTTTCTTAAAGTCTTAAAAAAATGGTTGCGTAGCCGAAGGACAAGGATTTTTTTTAAAAGGTTGCGCAGCTAAAGGTTGCGCAGCATCGGATATTCCTACAAAAATATAATAGAACATAGAATTCCTAAGACTAAGAGCAAAAGAATTAGTACACTTTAATTGGATTTCAATAGAGTCTATTTTTTTAATAAACCCAATATAATGAATTTTCCTCATTCAAAATATTACAACTAAGCTGACTAACAATATAACGGGGGCTGCATGAACAATCTATCAAAAAGTAAATAAAAGAAAACCGGCAATTCCTAAACGAAGGAACCAATACCCTCTTTAATACACCACATTCTCTCACAATGGAACCTAAATTACCATTTTGTTTGGAAAAAATAAAGAATTGTAAAAATAACACATAAAAATCTTATAAGTACATCTTTTTTTTCAGAAGAAATGTAAAGACGCGAGAGTAAGCTGCGATCGTCCTGTTCCACTCCGACCCGCTTCTCACAGAACCGTACGTGCGACTTTCACCGCATACGGCTCCCCCGAACCCTCGGACAACTTGGATAGGAAGTCTGCGCCCCTTCCCAGGGCCTAGCGCATCCAACCTGGTAGGTGAAGCCCCCAAGCCGTCATCCTTGGCCTGCTTCTCCCTAGCTCTCTCGGCGCATGAGATCCTACAGGCTTGGTTAAGGTAGTACTACTTTCCACTGCTTTTCCGGGTTGCCCCTCTGGGCCTGCCTTCGTCGGGACCCCTACCTTATCAGCGTGGGGCCAATTCGGGTGTGGCTCCGCAGTGGTTTTCAGTACATCGTTGCTCTACAGACGCTTCCGCGATCTAAGAGCTTGTGAGAGAGGATCGTTTCCCGCACTAAGGTACTCCATGGTACTCCTATAATAGTCCAGAGTTATATTAAACCACCTTACTTATAACAGGAGAGACATGACAAAAACACAATATATTAAAAACTACAATATATTGTAGTAAAATCCAAATTTTTTTAAGCAATAGCTCTCACTATTATACAATTACCTATTAATAATGTAAGAATATAAACATTATTAATATCCCTCATATCTTCTCCCGCGACCAATCTTCATAATCCGGGAGTAATGTGCAAGCCTCCTCTTCCTTCCTTTTAATTCTTTTAAGTTTACACAAATAGTTCTCTTGTAAAGTTTTTCTCTTATAGAATCTTAAAAGTTTTAAATATCAACATCACTTTCAGTACCTCCATATATAATAGGAAGCCACATGAAGGTAAGAGCCCTGTTTAAACAAAAAAAACAGAAATATAATATATTTATAAGCGCTGATAGAAGCGTGATATAGACATTACAAAACTACCACCAGACCTACGTAATTTGTACTTCTCCATTGGAATCATAAACAGATGCTCTCATTGAAATATGAGATTTTAACCTATAATGTCTTTTTTATAAAACCTAGTAACTTACCTTCAATATAGAAGACTGTAATAAAAATTAGTCCGTAAAAATCATGTTTAGGTATTCGTTATTTCCATTTCTTACTGTTATGAAGCTTAGGGTCAGACTCTTCAATAAATGGGAGTCTCATTACATAATGATCTCTCAACTCGTTAAACTTTCTCACAATTCGGAAGAAACAAGTTCCCAAGAGCTTTATACAAATTTTCATCTTTTTGCTATCAAAGTTAAACCCGTTTTCAGCCCCCTCCCCCCGCATCGGGGGGGGGGGAATTTTTACGGAAATTAGCTAAGAATTATTTTTTAGGGTACAACATATTTGTTTTTTATTAGTTAACTCTTTTTGGAGTCTTTTTAAAAAACGAATAAAATTAAGAAACCCATCATAAGTGCAAACAACGCGATTGCTTCAGTCAAAGCGAACCCTAAAATAGCGTATCCAAACAATTGTTTAGCTAAAGATGGATTTCGTGCTACTGCTTGAATAAGAGAGCTAAAAACATTTCCAATTCCGATAGCAGCTCCAGCTAAAGCAATAGTTGCTGCTCCTGCTCCAATTAATTTTGCGCCTAACATATTTTTGTTATTTTAGATTCATTTCAAAATTATAGCCATTCTTTAGGATTCTTCAGGATCTTTTGTTAGTATAAAAAGGCGAAATTTTTTTTACTGCGCCGTCAGCGCAGCTTCGCTTATTTGAAGTCGATTGCTAACACAATCATTTAGTCGCGGCCGTTTCCGCTTTTTAGCAACAAAAATCGCTCGCTTACGCTTCACTCCGGCGATTCGGCACCTTGAAGTCACGGCGTTAGGCCCAAAGGCTGGGAGTAAGTCATACGCGTGGAGAAGCGAAAAAAAACGCAAAAAACACTAACGTGCCAAGCTTTGAAACTCGGGCGACAGCCGAGCGACGGCTCACTCGCGACGAGTTTGCGCTGTCGCTTTTTTTCTTCATTTTTTTTAAATGCCTCCGCGTACGCCTCATGGCGTTTCTGGGAGCGAGTGAAGCGAGCTCGCATGCTACGCAATTGTAAGCGAGCGAAGCGAGCTCCCAGACTGCGTCTGAAAAAAATCGCTTTCTATCGCTGTTTCACAGACGCTCAGGTCACTGGTGAATCTTCAGAACGTCTCGACGTTCTGAAGCGTAGCGGAGGAATGCCTGGAACCAGTTTCGTCGTGATCCGAATATTTAAAATCTAACATGGTAAATAAGTTTACAGAGGTGAATAAAAGATTGCTTACAAGAAGACTGCACGGTTCCTTAACAGAATTGCAATTAGCAACATGTGCAATATCTTTATGATTCATAAGTTTAGAATCGGATTGTCCATAAAGTAAAACCAGGCCTCTAGAATCGAATGATTCTATAGTTTGCAAGGCTTTTACGGATAAATCTCCTTTTTTTAAACATAATAGAATAGAAGGTCCCATAAGTTCTTTGTCAGAACTGGTCAGGACTTGTTTTTTAGATGTAATTTTTTTAGAATAATGAAGTTGGCTAATAATGGTTGCATCCATATTGGCCAATTTATTTTTAAGTTGTCGCGATTCAGAAGCCTTCAAATTACTACAATGAAAGATGAAGACCTGATAACAGTTTAGTAAACTTTGATATCTAGGAGCTATTTTTTTTTTAACACTTTTTCGCATATTAATTTTTTTTATCTACTTTAGGCGACGCCAGCCAGGCGCGACTAAAGGGAGCCCCCCGGCGACGAAGGAGTCGGGAGAGCTGCTGGAAAAACATGATAGTGTTTTTCTTTTTTAGAATTTTTCTAAAAAAAAGTTTTGTAACTTATCGTGCTGACGCAATCTTCACCACATAATAATAATTCGCCTTTTACTTTTCCAATAATATCGCGGCAGATTGGCCGCTCCGTTCCAGATTTTTTGCTTAAAAAGTTTTCAGTAAATATAGAGTCTTCCACTATACCCCCTATTAGAACCGTACGTGACAGTCTCCCATCATACGGCTTTAGATCGTCTTTTTAAAAACTCGATTTTGTAACGTATGTATGTTTCTGTGTGTTTTTAGAAAAGATTTACAGGCGACAAAAAAATGGCGTAGTCTGCGTAGCGCAAAAAACTCATATCCTTGGCTCCCCCTCTTTTCGCGACTAAAAAAAGCGGCGAACGCCGTCGCTCCCACTCGACTAAAAAAAGCGGCGAGCGAGACGAGCTGTTTTTGCGAGGGGATTCTTCACTAACGTGCCCCACGCTACATCGAAAACACGATAGTGTTTTTGACCGCTGTGCGTTTTTTTGCGGGCAAAGCCCACTTGACGCGTAGCTAATCGTATTTATTGGAAACCCAAGAGATGTAATCTTCTAAAGGAACTGCTTCTACTACAATAGGCATAAAGGCGTGATTGGTTCCACAAAGCTCACTGCATTGACCATAAAAAACACCTTCTCTTTTAATAAAGAGAGATACTTGATTTAAGCGGCCAGGTACAGCATCACACTTTACGCCCAAAGAAGGCACAGCCCAACTATATAGGGTAGAACTTTCTGCTGAAGGCAAAGGCCTTTCGCTTACTGGAGCTCCCTCCGAACCGTGCGAGATGGTCGCCCATCACACGGCTCTCTAACTCAACTTTCTTCGGATTGTAGTGTTTTCGACGCAGGAAAAGACTCTGGGGTTGATGCCCAGTTTCCTTTGTGGGCCCTGAGGTGACACCGCCGACACAGAGGTAGTTGTTTTCTAGCAATTGCTATCATGTGGGCTTCTAGAGCACTTCTGTTTCGTTTTAAGTCTTTCAGTGCTCGAACATGATGCATCTCGACATTTTGGTCGGACCCACAGATGATACATGCTGCATAGAGGGCACTTACCCCTTTGCTAAGGCGCCAGGCTAGTCGCTCCATTGGGTCTTTTGACGAAGAGCGAGCTCTTCTGTTTATAAAGTCAATAAGCTTCTGCCTTTCCTTTTCTAAGATTCGCCCCGTTTTCTTATCGTAAATACTTGCTATGATCCGCTCATGCTCCGGCTGCCACGCCTTGGGTAATAGGTTCTTGTTCGGCTGTGGTGTCTTATAGTATTTATCGAAGAGAATTTCGGGGATTTTCCTAGCAGTACCTTTCCCAGTTACTGACCTTTCCCATTTATATACTTGTTCATCAGTAACACCTACGTGAGAGAATCCTTTTCGTGTTTTTAGGGGTCTGCTGAGATCATTCCCCCCTTTCTGAAACACTTGCGCCACTGTGTGTCGTTTGTATTTGGCTGCGTACATTTTTGCTAAGGAGTATCGAAGCACATACGCGACCCAAGCGAGTACTCGTCTACGGTTCCCAGCATATTCAAACCAGTTTGATAACCCCCTCAGAACTGAGTTAATTCGCATATTTGCTTCGCTCTGAGGCAAACGGAGGAGTCCAAAGCAGGGGAGAGGTTCTCCCTCGGCGTTCAGGTATTTTTGAGCTATAAGTTTTGCTCTCTGTTTGTTCATATCTGCATCTACTGTGATTATCATCATACGCTTTCTCTTGTACTGCTTCTTTACTCCATAGCGCTGGTATGTATAGACTTGTCGCCTGGAGATGACGTGTCCCAGGAATCCTACGCCTTTGGAGATGTGTGTTATATGTGTCTTTTCGAGATTGAGTTCGAGTCTTAACTGTGTTTTTAAAAAGAGAGCTAATTCATGTTTGACTCTAACAGCATCTTTGTAAGGCCCTCTGATAGCTATTAGGAAGTCGTCCGCATAACGGATGTATTCCATCCTTCTATAGTTCGGATCCATTGGGTCGCTCCCTGGGTGCTGTCGGGCTTTCTTCATTAAGCCCTCTCTGCGTAGTTTAAGCCATATTGGATTTTTTCTTGGCCCTTTTCCGGAGTTGTACGCATCAATTTGCTCTTCCATCCATTTGTCAAGCTCGTCAAGGTATATATTGGATAAGAGCGGGCTTAGCACTCCCCCTTGCGGGGTTCCCATATCCGATGAAATTTCTAGCCCGTTGGGCATATGTATCTTTGAGGCCAGTCCAGATCGGATAAGTTGTAGTACTTTCTTATCTAGTACCTTTTTTTTAATAAATGAGCATAGGATGGAGTGGTTCACTCGGTCGAAGAATTTGCTAATGTCTCCTTCGATGAACCACATGGTGGCCTTCATATCTCTTTTTATTGTGCGGAGAGCTGTATGCGCGCTTCGCCCTGGACGGAATCCGTGGGAGCGTCTAGAGAAAGAGCTCTCAAAGATGGGTTCTAATAGCATGCGTAAAACCTCTTGAACTATTCTGTCTTGGAAGCAGGGAACCCCAAGCGGGCGCTTTTCTTTTTTATCTGGCGCCGACTGCCGTGGAGAAAGTTTTGGTATGTACACTCGTTTGGTACCTCCCCATTCAAAGCTACCATCTAGTACCGCATCTTTTAGAGCAATGATCTTTTTTATAGACGTGCCATCTATGGTCTGGGAATCCGGACCCGCTGACATGGATCCAGGATTCGCGCTCAGTTTTGCGTATGCTAGGATCCATATATCAAGGTTTTTAAGAAACCCGGATAGGTCCTTGTAACTCCGATCTCTTTTTCCTGCACTACTAATCCAAAGTTGAATGAGTGGATTCACCCCTTCTCGTCTTTGAGGGACGAGCACATCCTCTACAGGATCGTAGGGAGTGGATTCTCTTTCATGTGTTGAGTAACACTTGCTTAGGTTGAGCAAGTGGCTTTTTGACCCCTTCCCTTCGTCCTTTCTAGCTCCTCGGGGCGAGGAAGGCTCGTGCTTTCTTGTTTCCAAGTCTCTTTCGAGTAGGCCAGTACTGTGGGTCCTCTGCCATCCACACTGTGTTGTGTGGATTTCACCGGTACTACTTATAACCCATTTTGTTGTATGTCTTTTATAAGATGTCATTTTGTCTTGTTTCCCTCTATATTGAGGTTACCTGGTCTCTTTATACTAGGCCATCCTGTCACTTCACACCAGTTGGGAGAGACCATACGAGCGTACTTTCGCGAGTTAACTGTAGGATCAGACGGTCCGGAAAGACTTTGATTAGCTAAACCCAAGCTCATCTTATAGGACGTTGGTGAGTTCGCATGATAGTATTGGGCTGTCAGACGAATGTCCCCCTCAATCACACTTTTATGGCATGCTATTGTTCCCGAGGTCCCAAGGACTCGTTTCTTCGGAAGAAACGAGGCTGATAGGTTGAACGGGTCAGCCATATACCCTGTGCATGTAGTATTCTCATGCGGACTGCTAATGGCAGTCCATTTTATAAGTAGTCGCACGGTCGCCCGAAGTACGTCTGCAGAAGTTATAAGCATACGTAGATGAGTATTGGCTGGGACAACTACTCGATTGTCTACTTCTAATAAACGAAGTTGACCCAATTGTAAATCATCTTCTGGAATCATATAACTGTCAAATGTCAAAGACTGTTCATCGGTAGTATTATAATCAGAGTATTCGTAAGGTAGGGTGGGCTGCCAGGGCTTTCCAGTAAACTAGATAGGTCCCAACAGCCTCCCTCCGAACCGGACGTGAAAGTTTCCCTTCATCCGGCTCTCCATCATCGTAATGTTTTTAGGGGAGTTATGACGGAATTTTAATCGCATTATAGTTTCCAGCCGTCGTATTTCCCCGCATGAATGGCTAAGTGGCATTTCTTACAGACCGGTATTTGTTTTCTATTGATAGTTGCTAGAAATTTTGTAAACCCTTTGATAGTCCCTTTCCTTATGTGGCGCACGTGGTGCATCTCAATGTTTTCCGTTTCCCCACATAGTTTACAGGGCTTATCCATGATGAATCTTCTCATTGCAAAGTACTTCACCTTGAACGGGTCCGATACTTTTTTTGAGATTAAATTAAATTTCATTGTTTGGATCTTTAAGTCAGTAGGTATCGCTATGGCGTGCTTTCCTACCTTGAGTTTTGATCCCAGCTTTTTGAATACCATTGCTGGGGAGATGTTCCACTTTCTCGCTAACGTGAAGGCAGCGGAAAATCTCAGCACCCATACGATTCTTTGGAGCATGTTTCTATTGTCAACGAACGAGTAGTAGTTGAGGATACCGGTTAATACCGCGTTGTATCTGTAGATTAGCTCCTCCGCTTTTAAATGTATCCATTTCGTTTGGGCTTTTGGGGTTAGATCTTTATGAGTGTATTCTTGATCTCTGAGCTTATCCATTAATTTATCGATGGGAGCGTATATTATTATTCTTTGGTTAGTTGGGCGGACAAGATTGTGCCCTACTTTCCTTAGAGTCCTGGTGTGCCTTCGGCCCTTTCTACAGATATACACCCCCAGAAACTTGGCCTTCTCCGAGGTCAGATTCGTTATCTTAGTTTTGTCATCACTAAGTTCTAATCTCAATTCTTCCCGAAGGAATCTTTTGATCTCTGACTTTATTTCCTCAGCAAATTGTTTGCTACCCAGTATCCCGACTACCCAATCATCGGCGTATCGTATATAGTGGATTCTGTTTCCAGTTCTCAGTACACTCGGTATCTGGGCTCGAAGGAATTGAGCTCTTCTTATTTCTTTGATATCCCCCCTTTTTTTAGCTTCTCTCTGCAGTTTACGGGCCTTAGCATATTCCGGATTTTCTTTTGTCTGTAGTCTCCCTGTCGAATTGTGTTTTGACATTAGATCTTCCATGAACACGTCAAGTTTGTGCAGGTATATATTCGATAGGAGAGGACTGAGTATTCCTCCTTGGGGCACGCCCGTGACTGAATGCGGCTCCAATCTACCATCGTTTAAATACCCCGCCCTTACCATTTTCCAATACAATTCAATAAGACTCTGATCCTTCACGTACTCCTTTAAGATCTCGGCTAATAGATGATGGTTTACATTGTCGAAATATCCCTTAATGTCTCCCTCTATCATCCAAGTTGTCCCTGACCAACTTCTCATTGCTCTCAGTGCACTGTGACAAGATCTATTCGGCCTGAATCCGTGACTGGTGTCCTTGAACACCGGTTCGAACAATGGCTCCAATATCATTCTAAAGAGTTCCTGTACTACTTTGTCCCGTGGCGTTGGTATTCCCAGGGGCCTTTGCCCTCTTGAAGCAGGAATTTTCGGAATAAATTTCCTAAGAGCCGGTTTAAACTTGAATGATTTATCTTTCATAGCCAATATCGTTTCCGAAATCCACTTGTTTGATATACCATCCAGTGTTTCGTAGTCCACCCCTGGTGTTGTGTTTCCAGGATTCGATTTGATCTTTTCGTAAGCTATCTTATAGAGGTTCTCCTGAAAGAAAGCCGAGTACCTTCCCACCCATGGCCCTATCCCTTCTTGGACAGGTAAAAGTCTAGGTTCCCTTGGTACATTCCTTTGGACTGTCCCATTTTCTCCCAGTACGTATGACTGACACCCTTTGTCGGACGTACTCAGTCGTCTAACTGTTACGGTGTCTCCGTTGGCATAGTCGTTTCCAACCTTAGCCAATCCCAAGTTCCTACGGTTTTGCCTACTTAATGTTTTAGGTGAAAGATCCTGTCCTACCTGTCGTAGTGACCCGATTCCCTCCGTCTCAAGATGGTCACTGGACTTTACCTCTTGATGGATATCCCCAGGCTTTTGAAGGCGATCCTGGTGGGGAGTGTTTACCCCTGGAAGATCTTTAGAATTCACCGTATCATTCTTCATTTGGGAGTTGTTTTCGTTTAAGCCCTTTCCACTCAAACTCCCTTTTACAGCAGGCGCTGGTCCCTTTAGTTTTTCAACATCCTCCCGTGAGATTGAGCCTTCAGAGTTCCCCCCAGAGGCATCCGGTAAGCTGTATATTTCACGTCCTGTTCCGGCAAGGACGTAGGTCGCTCTCGACATTATAGGCCCTTCGAGGCACCGTAGGTGTGTTTCTTCAGAAGAAACGAGGCCTATTAAGAATGCCAAGATTCCCCATGCAATACCGCAGTTAAGTGGCGCACTCCAATACCATTGGTGCGGGGTTAACCCCCCATGTCGACTGTACATTAAGCATTTCATGTTGAAACACCCACAAGTTACCCAGTCTGTTGCAACAAATGTAAAAAAATAAAAACATTTACTGACAGTCTTGTATTATCTCCTGGTATTGGGAAAATATAATATTTTGACTGTTTTCACTCGTGTCGCCAAAAAATATAAAACATATATTCTTCTAGGATTCCGTCGAATCCTAAGAATACCTTCTACTAGCTTCGCATAGAGAAGAATACTCACGACTATTATATATATTGTCGAAAAAGGGTTAAAACAACTTGAGACAGTTACACTAAACCTAATTTATAATGCATAGATTTATCCATGTAAGGGAAAATAATACTTATTAGTTTAGGAATAGAGTTTTTTTTAATATAAATTGAATACTTATTTCTACGCTCCTTTGGCAACATCCAAATTGATTGTATAGTAGTATCTAATTTATATTTGTTTTTGAGTATATCATTTAAAAAAGTTACTTCTGAAAATGTAAAACAATTAGTGGCTATTCTCACTCCAGGATTGGCCCAACCACCATCATCCATTATCCACACCGTTAGTGCTAATGGAGTTAGGTAATCTGCTATTTGAGGAGAGATCACTTTAATGCCTTTTTTATAAAATAAGTTATAAATCCAATTCAAACTCCTAAACGTAAATGTATTAAATTCATAGCCTTTATAAATTGACACTTTGTAGGAAAGACTAGCGTCTTTGGTCGTCCCTCCGAGCCTTTGCTTTATTTTTCTGGTATACTCTCTAGGCTGTAAATTACTAGTGTAACCTTTAGAATAGAAGAAATTGTATAGCCAGAATAAGTATTCTTTATTCTTGCTACCTTGTCTAAAACAAATTCTTACACCCTCACCCGATCTTCTGTTAGCATAGGCATCACCTAAAAGTGATCCAACAATCACAGAAATCACATCATTATTATGAGGGCCTATTCTCTTGATAGCACGTATATTATTCATATGAAAAGAACGTTTGTGCATCATAGTGTCTCCCTTCGTTCCTACTAATTTACCAATGACTCCAATGGAGTCTTTAGTAAACTTCCGTGGACTATTTTTTGACCATTCCTGCGTTCAAGGGCAATGGTGTGTTTTCTTTTATTCAATATATATAATTTTTGGCCACCTAATAAGAAACCAATTGCTTTAATTGTAATAGCAGGATCTACTACTTCATCCATTGAATAAAGCAGAGCGAATGAAGGAATGGCAATGAACATTAGAATAATACTAGGGAAAATTGTCCAAATGATTTCAATAGTGGTTCCATGAACAATTCTCTCAGGAATGGGGTTTCGAGAGGAATGGAAATACCATAATGTGCGTACCAACATCCACACGACAAAGATTAAAATTACAATTAAAAGTAGGGGTCAGGAGAGGAGTCTTGGCAGATAAATCTCCTTTATACCTCCCAAACTGCCCTCCGAACCGTACGTGAACCTTTCAGCTCATAGCGGCTCTCCGGAAAGTGCAGGTCCTTTTGACGGGTTCTTTGGACTCTTTTCAATTAGCTATTTTTTTTATATTTAAGAGCGGAAAGCTTCTTTTTCAGATTGACTCATTGTGTTCCTGTGGAGTTTGATGTGGTGTTCACGGCATAATGGGATTTGTTTACGATTAATCGCGGCCATCTGTATGGTAAACCAGTTCAGGTGGCGGCGACCAACCAGTTCTTTAATTTTCCGCAAGTGATGCATTTCCACAGGGCCCGTTCCGCATACTACGCAAGTTTTGAGAAGTCCAGAGCGTGTTAGTTTAAGGCTCCACGCTCTTTCAGTTCTGCTTAGGGGAATTGGGGCCGAAACCGCAAATTTTCTCATACGCTTAAATGTTTTTGGGATGGCAATTTGAACCTTAGTATCGGGTTCCTTAAGGAACGATCCGAAACGTTTAAACACCTTCGATCGAAAGCGGAGTTTATACTTTAAGGCTAAGGTAAGGGCGCATGAGTGTTTTAATCCATGGACGATATTACTAAGTCGGCTGAAGTTGTCCGCAAATGAGTAGTAGCTTATGAATCCATGGATCAGATGGTTATAGTACCGAACTATATCAGCGTGGTCTAAGTTAACTAAGCGTCTAACTGCTGTGGGTTGGGCCGACGACCCAGTTTTATCCCACTTGTACACGCTCCTTTCGACAAGTCGTCTGATAAGCTTAGGTATAGAAATATGAAAGCTAAGATAGGGATTTACCCTAGCTTTGTATTTTTTGTCGCCCCTAACAATCGAGGCCACCTTTTTGTTTTGCGGATTTCGATTCTGAATGAGAGCTCCTAAGAATTCCACTTGGTCAGAGCGGAAGTGGGTCAGTTTCGTCTTAGCATTGCTAAGGCTCAAGTCTAACTCGTTCTTAAGGAAGTCTTCAATATCAGATTGTATTTTTATCGCCAGGGTCTTGTGACCGGCGATACCAACAATGAAGTCGTCTGCGTAACGGACATATTTAACCCGTACGAAGTTTGGGTCAAGCATGTCCTTGCTCTTGACATTTCTGAGACTTAAAAATATTTGGCGTCGCTCTTTTCCCGATTTGGCCTTACCTAGGGCGTATTGTAGGCGGGCATATTCCAGGCTCTTACGTCTAGTTTTACCTTTGTTACAGGATTCCATGACGCCTTTCATGTAATTATCTAGCTCATGCAAGTATATATTGCATAAAAGGGGACTTAAGACACTGCCTTGAGCTATACCCGTATCGCCACCCTCGGATAACTTCCCAAATTCAATGAACCCAGCTTTAAGACCGGACTCGATGAGATTTAGAGTTTTTTGGCATTTGATACGACGACCTAAAATCTCCAGCAGGCGTTTGTGGGGTATGGAGTCAAAACATTTAGTAATGTCTGCCTCAATAACCCAGGCTACACCTTTGAATTGCTGGTCCACCATTTTTAGCGCGCTATGAGTTCCTCTATTAGGTCGAAAACCGTGAGATTCATTCAGAAAAATAGGTTCATATACAGCTTCTATTACCAGGGCTATTGCCTTTTGGATAACTTTTTGGCGCGGTGAAGCTATAGTCAGAGGACGTTTTTCCTCGCGACCAGGTCCAAAGGACTGTTTGGGGATCCTTATGCGACGAGCAGGAGTGAATGCGAATGACCCTTCGGCTAGGGTTTGGCCCCATTGAGAAATTGATTTGAGGCTAGTAGCGTCAAGAGTTAAAGAATCCGCCCCCCTCGTCATTTGTCCTGGCTTCGATTTTATGAGCTCATAGGCGAGTATTAAGGTGGCTTTGTCACTGATAACCTCTATGAGGTTATCAAACTTCGTTTTTCCCTTTTTGACCTCGTCGATTAGTTGTTTGAGTAAACGAGGCTCACTTTCCTGTGTTCCTTCGGCAGTGTTCCCCGAGGAGAACGGCCTGCCTACTACGAACACTCCCTTCCCATAGGCCTTTCGGCCCTTAGGCAATGCCAAAGTTCCTATATCTGCCCACCTGTTCAGGAGATTTTTTTTCATGTCTTCATATCGTAATTTCTCCGTATTCCCCATATATCGGGAATTCTTCCTTCTTTAGGTTCCTGCCCCCAGCCACCGAGGTTCGGCGTTTCTAGACCCATTGTCTCGAAACGGCAAGCTCTTTCTGTGTTGCCGCTGTGATCTATATGACCCATTAGGAGGTGTCGAGTCACAGTACTATATGATACGATTAGGGAGTAATTCAGGTTCATTATCTTAACCTTTGAAGGCTTAACTAGCGGGACCTTATCATCGCTACCTCCGCGATTCAGTCCGCTTTCCCCCACGCTTCGGACTACTCTCTTTCGGGAGTCATACGGCAGGGGTGTTTTAACGCAGTGGTGAGACAACATTGCGTAGAGGGGCTGCTCTGGGGCAGGATATAGGCGCATTGGCGCACAAAAGAAAATATCATGATGAAGGTCAATTATCCCTTGCATCATCGGAGTAGCAGCATCTTGAAATCCGAGTTGCCAAGGTTCCGCAGCATCACAGTAAATTTTGGGCATAAATTTCTGTAGCCCTGATTCAATATATATATTCATTGATGCAAAAAAAAGATTCTTCTTGAATTAACTTTTGATAACCTGGAAAATAAAGAATTCCTTGCATTTCCTATTAAGGACCGAAGGTTGCGTAGCATGCGAAGCTGGAGGAGCGCATGTCCCCCGCGAAAATTTTTAGTGTTTCTTGCACTCCGCGAAAAAAAAAGACGACAAGAGGTTTTTTCGAGCGAAAATAAGGCAGCGAAGCTGAAGGAGGACAACGTTTTGCTTTGCGTCAGCAAAAAAAATAAGGTCGTAGAACGGCTTGTTTTTTTTTCTAGTTGCCCAGCAGCTTTTTTTGAAAGATTGCGCAGCGTAACAGGCATAAAACTTTCGCAGTCCTCCCTAGGTTGGATTCGAACCAACGACCCAATAGTTAACAGCCATTTGCTCTAACCGCTGAGCTACTAGAGAAGATAGAGATTTTACTGCAGATTTGTCAATTTTTTGGCAGGCAATCGAGATAGTACGTACCTCTCATTACTCGCTCCCCTGTTACGAACCGCACGTGATAGTTTCTCATCATACGGCGGATCGTGACCGGTTTGCTGGCGAAAGACAGCCCTAACTGCCCCAGCCATCTCAAACAAACGATTGAAACGAGCAACCGAAAAAAAAAGAAAGTTAGCCAGTCGCTCGCGAGCGACCGAAAAACTCGCTACGCCCGTTTTTTCGAGTGACTCAAAAGAGCGAACGAAGTGAGCTCGGCTCCTTCGCCGCCCCTCCCTCCGCCCCCCTTGCAATAGGGGTACTCATGCAGTGAGAAGTGGATTCCTACCGAGCTCTTTCGGAACGTCGATCCTGGGTTTATTCGGGCGAACCGATTTCTTATGGTTCGCCATACTCGCAGTAAGTTTTCCTCCTTGGGGCTTCGATCCCCCCAGCGCGACAGCATAGGCGCCGAAGGCGAAATTAGTGCCCTTGGGTCAAAACCGTACAGCGTCGAAGACGACGCCAGCTTAATAGTGTGGATCGTTCCTTGCATGCAAGCAAACCAAGCTCTTAAAAGCTTTTTTTCCTTAAACCTTGTCCAAAAGCCAACTGCTGCGCAACCATAACTAACTTCTTTTTTTCGTATTTTTTTTACGTTTGTTTCGCTACGCGGACCCGGAGTAGACGTGAAGAAGCGTACTTTTTAAAAAAGCGGAAAATGACGAGCGATAGCAAGCGACAAAAAAATTACCAAGTCCCGAGCTCGCTATCGCTCGCTCCCAATTGCGTAGCATGCGAGTAACATAGGACTAACTTTTTTAGGAGTGAGTCCGACGAGCGATATTGCCCAGCGACCCCAGTTCCCAGTGTTTTTTTAAAAAAAAAGGAGCGAGCCTCGCGAGCTGCTTCCTCTGGAGGCCCAAAATTTACATTAACTTGTTTTTTTTCAAAATACGTCGAAAAACAGGTAGTGTTTTTTCTAGCTTCGCAAACAGGTAGCGAAAAACACTACCTGTTGATCCGCGTACCGGCCTGCGTTTTCGAGCAGCTTTGCGCATCTATTGCAGATCTTCGATCCATGGCACCGTTAGGTGAGGAACTCATAAACATGGGCTCCCCCCGCGAAGCGAAAGAACAGAAAAAAGTGTTTTTTGCATTTTACCGTCCATCAACCGTGAGGGGAGTTAGGGTTAAGAAAGTGTTTTTAAAAATTGATTTGTAAAAGATTGAACCGAAAGATGTAATTGATCCTGTAATTCAGCTGTCAATGCACGTTTTTGCAATATATTTGAAAGTATGTTTTTATCGAAAGACTTTAATAATTCTTGCTCGTATCGGGCAATTTCAGACACAGGGATGTTATCTAGGAATCCTTTAGTAGCCGCATAGATAATCACTAATTGATTTTCAATAGTCATAGGACTATATTGAGATTGTTTAAGCACCTCAGTTAATCGAACGCCACGATTTAATAAGTATTGAGTAGACGCATCGAGATCAGAACCAAATTGTGCAAATGCTGCAACCTCACGATATTGAGCCAATTCCAATTTCATACTACCGCAGACTTGTTTCATTGCTTTCATTTGCGCAGCAGATCCCACACGACTGACAGAAAGTCCTACGTTAATAGCTGGTCGAATTCCACGATAAAAGAGTTCAGTTTCTAGAAATATTTGTCCATCTGTAATAGAGATAACATTCGTTGGAATATATGCAGAGACATCTCCCGCTTGAGTCTCAATTACCGGAAGAGCCGTTAAACTACCAGCTCCAGTAGCATCAGACATTTTAGCAGCTCTTTCTAATAAACGAGAATGAAGATAGAAAACATCTCCAGGAAAAGCTTCACGACCTGGTGGTCGACGAAGTAATAAAGATAGAGTCAAGAGTTCCCCTAATTTTTAGGGTACTAAAGTGCTCTCAGAACCGTGCGAGACAGTCGCCCGTCACACGGCTCTCCAACAAAGACATTTATGGAACTGTTTATCGAATGGTAAGTTTCTTTTTCGATGGTGCGTCAGCGCGGCTTGTGGTCGGTAGAATGAGCTTCCGCGTGACAGCGTCTACATAGAGGGATTTGTTTTCTATTTGCCGCAATCATTTGTTTTTCAACGAAGTTTCGACCTGATCCGGTCCGCGCAGCAGTTCTTAAAAAATGTAGTCTTTCGGCCGATGTTTGCGACTGCTCCTTGGAGGCCGCCTGGTGGGGTTATATCTCTGTACTTAGTAAACGGGAGATAGGGGAGCTTCTCTACAGAGACGTTGATTTTGGATCCGGCTTCTGTTCCGACTCTAACTAATTTACTATCTGTGGCACCAATGGGCAACTTCTCGCCTCTTGGGTTATATAGACTCATACGTCGCAGGTCCCGGCCCGCGATTTTCATAACAGCTTTCTGGCTTCCCAATTTGAATTTTGCAGCCCAGGTTTTCGCTATGGAGCTTCTAATTATATATACAATTCGAGAAACCAATCCGCGTTTATTGTCTGCAAGATGGTAATAGTTTGTTATCCCTCGTATGAATGAGGCGGCTCTGGATATAGTCCAGCTTTGAGGGTGTTGATAGGCGAATACGAAGTTCGGCTTAGGGACGCCGTTCCCGTCGCAAAATCCTTTCTCCTTAAGCTTTCTTATTACTTTGGGAGTATCTGCGAGTAGCATGATACTTTTACTGCTTAGAGTGGCTCGCACTTTCAGGGCAGTCCCTTTTTTTTTCTTTTTCACAACTTTCAAGCCCAAATGCTTTCCTATATTGTATCCGAGGAAAGGCACTCGGTTTTCTCTAAAGGCAGTTATGTGGGTTTTCTCAGAGCTTAGGGTTAGGGAGAGTTTTTGTTTTAGGAACCTAAAGATCAGGGATTTCACTCTTTCTGCCAACTTTTTAGGTCCTGCGATACCTATGAGAAAGTCATCGACATACCTTACATACACTAGTCTTCTAAAGTTGGAGTCGTTAGGGTCCTTTATTCCGCCCTTGCGTGTTATAGATCTTCCTTCCCTAGCAAGGCGGGAAACTTCCTTAGTTAAGGCGATAGGTACGTTTTGGCGTCCTACCGTGTCCTCGATCTTTTTCTTTTTGGCTCTGTTTCTGGATAGGGCTGCGATAACCCTAGAGTATTCTTTCTTTTCGCGTCTCCCTTTACCTCGATTAATAATCCGTTGGAGCCTCTCGACAAATTTGTCTAACGTGTTGAGGCAGATGTTGTATAATACAGGACTGACCATGAGCCCTTGAGGCGTTCCCGCAATCCCTTTCTCTTTCTCTCCGGTAGGCAACACAGTCAGCGTCTTTAGGTCCAAAGGGCGAAGCAAACGACCTAAGGAAGTTTCACTTGTCCGGAGGATTTTCTCGATCAGGTTTACGAATTTATGATCTTCAATCCTTTGACGTAGAAGCTTTATTAGGATTTTATGGTTTATTGTGTCGAAACATTTTGATATATCACCCTCAATGACCCAGTTGACTCCTGAAAAGTCCCTGCGGACTTGGCGGAGGCAGGTGTGTTGGCTTTTCCGCGGTCGGAACCCGTGGGAGTTCGGACTGAAGATTGGTTCGTAACACGCTTCCAGAGCGATCCTTATGACTTCTTGAACCAAGCGGTCCTGGAAAGTCGGTATCCCAAGTGGTCTCAGTCTTTCACTCCCTAATACCCTTTTAACTTCCCCGAATTTATACTTACCGTCCTTTACGCTGATTCTAAGCGCGTTAAGGAGTTGCTTCGATACACCGTCTATCGTTCCACCGTCCGTTCCCGAGGTCATAGATCCCTCGTTCCAGGCAAGTCTCTTATAGGCGGCTTCCCAGAGATCTTCGTGCTTTGTAATCAGAGCAAAAAGATCTTGTACCCTCCTTACATTGGGTACTTTCATAATGCTGTAAAGTCTCCTTTCCCATGGTGTTCCGTCCTGGAACGGGTTCCGGGTGTTCACAGCGTCCTTGTGTGCGTCTGCCGGTTTTTCGCTTTGGACCTTCTGGTTCAAGACGTTTTCGTCAGACGATTTAGATCCCTTCACGTCTGTTGTGTAGCTTCGGAAGGACATTCGCTTTTCATAGCTTAGTCTTCGTTGCAAACTTGGAGCGGTACTGCAGATCCTCTGTCCCAAGCGATTGCATGAGTCGTAGAAAACACTTGTTGTGTTTTCTCGCTTCGCGCGTTGGTTCGCCGGTACCATATGTTCAGTGTGTCTCATACTTGTTGAAACTTGTAGTTGACTTTTGTCCACAGATGCGCTTCCGATGTTGGTTCCTCGAAAGAGGATTGTGCCCCCCTTGCTGTCTGGAATCTTTATCCAAATGTCCATGATCGATCGGGTGCAGACTATAGGGCCTGCAGAGTAGAACTCGGGGACGTTATATATACAGGGTTGCAGCGGGCCCCGCTGGCAAATACGTCCGGTATCGCGACCCGCACACATCTCGCGTTTACGAATAACCCATTCATCTGTGTAACAACACTTGGTCGGGTAGGACCTTCGGAGCGCCACCTCCTGACCACCCTTTAACGACATGCTCTTGTCCGTCTTTGGTTGATTTCCGCCGACGTCAGTCGTTTCCAACTTGAGGCGCAGCATCTGCCTCATCTCATATAGGCGTTTCATCTTATATAAGCTTGGTAACATATGGCCTAACGGCCGCCCACATTTGGCGATAAGCAACGGATTGCTTGCTCAAATCATCAAACACAATTAAAGCATGCATTCCATTATCACGGAAATATTCAGCCATTGCACACCCAGCATATGGAGCTAAAAATTGTAAAGGAGCAGGATCAGATGCAGTAGCTGCTACGATAATAGAATAATCCAAAGCTCCCTTTTCAGATAAAATCTTAACTAGTTGTGCTACTGTAGAACGTTTTTGTCCAATAGCGACGTATACACAATACAATTTTTCATTTTCAGAAACAGCTTGTGTATTTAATTCTTTTTGGTTTAAAATTGTATCAATAGCAATAGCTGTTTTTCCAGTCTGTCGATCCCCAATAATAAGCTCTCGTTGACCACGACCGATGGGCACCAAGCTGTCTACAGCTTTCAAACCGGTTTGCATTGGTTCATGCACAGATTTACGTGCAATAATACCGGGTGCCTTGACTTCTACACGTTTTCGCTCTACAGCATTTAGAGGCCCTTTTCCATCAATAGGGACTCCTAACGCATCAACCACACGACCTAACATAGATTTGCCCACAGGCACATCCACAATTGAACCAGTGCGTTTGACTATGTCTCCTTCTTTAATTGCAGTGTCACTACCAAAAATAACAATTCCTACATTTTCATTCTCTAAGTTTAAGGCCATTCCTTTGACCCCGCTAGCAAATTCTACCATTTCTCCCGCTTGGATCTTATTCAATCCAAAAACTCGAGCAATTCCATCTCCCACAGATATGACCCGACCAATTTCATCAACATGAAGTTTGTTTGCAGTAGATATAGGGTCTCCCACCATACCTCTGTTTCAAAACCGTACGTGACAGTCTCCCATCATACGGCTCCTCAAGTCCTTTTTGCCTGTTTCCAGGCATTATAGATTCGGTTTTGTAACGTATGTATGTCGCCGCAGTATTGTTTATGGCTTTTCTAACCTACATACTCGTCTTTTATCACTTTCTTTAACGAACACCCGCGTATTTGAAAGGTTCAGTTTCCGTTACGACTCTCGGTCTCTAATGGACTTGTAAGATACGTTTGCGTATCTAAACTGTTACAGTTTAGCCTTTGCTTTTTACCTTATCCTACTCCCTGACCCTGATACGGTTGGCACCTGGTTGGCCCAGCCACCTATGGTGTAGGGTTTTCCCCGTTCCTATGCTCCATTCTTGAAAGGGGTGGCTCTTATAATGCGCCGATGCACGGGGGACTTAAGAGGGCTTAATACTAGGGCCCTCTTCCGTATTTGCATCTCTCGATATTCCGAGAAGCGGGGGTCCCAAAAATGGATTCGGAAGGAAGAATTGCAACCCCGCCGTCATTTTTACGACGCTTTTAATAAGTTTCTGTACGTAGCCTACACTTCCAACTGCTAGAGGTTCGCGAGTGGAGTCTTCCTTCCACTTTTCTCCTCATTTAACCCAGCTTCACCCTTTGACAGCCAGTCTCAAGATGTGGGTTACGCTTTCATCCTATAGATCCCTGCGGAGGTGTAATTTGACATACACATGGAACATAAGTTAGTACGCTTCTAGCAGTACTTACTGCTTCGCCTTTGTGGGCTTCTGCAGTATTCGGGTCGCACAGTATAATAATGACTAATACGTTGTTCTAATAAGCTTGATAATTCCGTTCCTTTATTCATAATTGGACTTTGTTTTTCGGTAGGCGCGAAGAATGAGCTTCGGAACGCCCGAAGCGAAAAAAAAACACGTTAGTGTTTTTTTTGCCGCTGGGGAAGTGAGTTCGACGAACTTCCCCCGCGAGGTCATAGAAAAAACACTACGTGTTTTTGGTCGTAGAACATAGTGTTTTTTATTTACGGCTTATTTTTCCGACGAAAGAGGAAAAATAAGGTCGTAGAAAAAACGAGCGTAGCGAGTTTTTGGTCTACTACGGCTTATTTTTTTTTAACAAGGTTGCCCAGCAGCTTTTTTTTTCTAAAAAAAAAGGTTGCGTTTTTCCGCAGTTTTTTTAAAAAACATAGAGTTGCGCAGCATCCTGGCAAGCGCGACGCAGGAGCGAGCGTAGTGAGCTGGCTTTGCACGAGCGTAGCGAGTTTCCCGAGCGGCATAGCGGAACAAAGCCTTCCGATGCACGCTTGCTTCACGTTATAGTTCCGGTACGCTCGCTCCGGCGTTGCCCAGCTTCCATAGGAGGCCACGGTAGTGTTTTACACCAGTTTTTATTTGCTACGCAAAAAAAAACGTAGCGGAAGCCCGCAGGGCGGTACGCGGATCAACACGTAGTGTCGTAGAAAAAACACTACGTGTTTTTGGCCAAAGGGTGGGAGTGAGTTATACGAGCGAGGAACGAGCTGGGGAGTGAGTCAGACGAGCTCCCCCAGCTCCCAATTGCGTAGCATGCGAGTTCGCTTCGCTCGCTCTCAGAAGGGCGTGTGAGCTCGTCTTCCTCGCTTCAGCTCCGATCCGTTGCGCCTTCATATATGTATATTTCTTTTTTGTCCAGGGGTCCACGGAGAAATGAAATCAAAATAGCGAAATTCTTGTGTCATTTCGATTGGTTCCGAAACTACACGCTTTTCGGAATCATCATACCGCACTTCCTGGAAGCCACTTAAAGGAAAATCTTTACGTAGTGGATGACCCTCAAAACCATAATCAGTTAATATACGACGAAGATCTGGATGATTTGAAAAATATACACCAAACATATCCCAAACTTCACGTTCAAACCAACCAGCTGAAGGAAATACACTAACAACGGAATTTATAGGGGTTATTTCATCTATACTTGTATGAATACGTAGTCGTGAATTATATTGAATACTTAGCAAATTATAAACGATTTCAAATCTTTGTTTTCGAGAAGGAAAATCAACTCCCAAAATATCTACACAAACTTGAAAACGCGCGTTGGTATGATTTTTCAAAAACGACAATAATGGAAACACATACTCTGAATGCACATAGAGAGTCGCCTCTCCTTTCGAAATATGACAGCGCAAGATCCATTTAGGCAAAGCGGCTGTCAAGAATGAAAGATATGTTGACATAACTGGCGCTCCTCGTTTTTTTTTATTAAAAATGGTCTTTCCAAGCCGTACGTGACAGGTTTCCTGTCATACGCCGGATCGCAACCTGTTTATTGTTTTTGCCGAAAGTTGCGCAGCAGAAGGCAAACTTTTTTTTCGTTTCCTTCGGTCCTTGTTTCTTTGTTCCCAAACGCATTATTTTTTCTTTAAAAATAAGGTGGGAAGCGAAAACGAGCGTAGCGAGCTGGGGAGTGAGTCAGACGAGCTCCCCCAGCTCCCAGTTTAGTTTTCGTTACGACTCTCGTCTCTAATGGACTTGTAAGATACGTTAGCGTGTCTAAACGATTACAGTTTAGCCTTTTTGTTTTTTACCTTATCCTACTCGCTGGTACTCATACGGTTGGCACCAGGTAGGCCGAAGGCCCACCTATGGTGTAGGGTCTTCCCCGTTCCTATGCTCCATTCTTGAAAGGGTGACCCTTATAGTGCGCCGATGCACGGGGGACTTAAGAGGGCCCCGTGCACGGCCCTCCTCAGTATTTGCATCTCTCGATATTATGAGAAGTGGAGGTCCCTAAACGAAGGAAGGAAGTATTACAACCCCGCCAACAAGTTAACGACGCTTTTAATAAATTTCTGTACGTAGTCTCCATTTCCAACTGCTAGAGGTTTGTGAGTGGAATCCTCCTTCCACTTTTATCCCCGTTTAACCCAGCTTCATCCCTTAATAGCCAGTCTCAGGATGTGGGCTATGAAAAAACATCCTAGAAATCGAAACTCCCTTCGGTCGTTTGCTTCGCCCTCAGGAGGTGTAATTTCATATACAAATGGAACATAAGTTAGTACGCTTCTTTAGCAGTACTTACTGGTTCGCCTTTGCAGACTTTGCAGTAGTCGGGTTGCACACGTTGCACACATCGATTTTGTTTGTTGGAAAACCTCTATAAAAGAAATGGAGAGAATCGCACAATCTGATATCAATAAAATAAATAAATACGAAATGATCAAAAAATGGCGAGAGTAGGATTTGAACCTACAACATTCAGGTCATGAGCCTGACGAGTTACCAATTACTCTATCTCGCGGAGCTTCTCATCAATCTTTTTGAGTCAGCATATTATAATGGTCTTTGCTATCTCCATAGAGCAAAGATATTTATATCGGCACCGTTAGGTGGGGAGCGCATGTTTATGAGCGGTGGGAAAAAAAAGTGAAAAACACTAACGCGAACGCGACAGGCGAACGAAGTGAGCAATGCCCTGCGTAAGCAATGATCGTGACGAAGGTTACTAAGCAGGGAAGCGAGTGAATTCTGTCGAAGCTACTTCGTAACCTTCGGTACGTCGCTCCGCTTTGCTCGCTTCGGTCCGTCCGCTTTCAGCGTGACCCGAAACCAGTGCAGCGCCGTTAGGGTGCTGGGCGAGCTAATGGAGCTCGACACGTTGCGAAGCTGCTGCTTTGCCAAGAACGCAAAAAAAAACACATGGTATTTTTTTCTTTTCTCTGTTTTCTTAAAAAAACACTAACGTGTCCCTACGGACCTCGGCGTTTTGTTTTTTTAGCGCGGAAGGATCGAAGGGCGAAGCAAACGACCAAAGGGAGTTTCACTTGTTTCTCTTAAGAAACAAGGAATTTATTACTTTTTAAGGTCCGAAGGACTTGTTTCGACCAAAGGGAGAAACAAGGAATTTATTGCTTTTTTTTCTTAAAAAAAGGCCCGAAGGTGCCAAGCCCAAAACGAGCGCAGCGGTACGAAGCGGAACAAAGAAACAAGTGTTTCACAACAAAAACACTACGTCTTTTGGTGCGAGCGAAGCGAGCAAGTATTAACGTGCCGAAGGCAGTCGCTCTCGGCTATGTTTTGGCGAAAACGTTGCGCTTCTGTTAGTTAGCCCTCCTTCGCCTTCGTTACTCGCATCCTACGCAACTAATAGGAAGAGTCGGACTCAGGAGCATACTACGCAATTGGGAGTTCGTATAGCTCACACCCGCGGCGGGCAGCGGCCTGAGGCGCACAGGGCTCCTATCGGGCGAGCTCGCAGGCTGGCGCCATTTTTTTTGCTAGTGCCACTTTTTAGCTCGTAAAACTCGCTCGGCTCGTTTTCCAGCTCGCTTCACTCGCTCCTCAGTTTTAGCGACGTGTTTTTTGGCTTCGCGAGTCGCTCCCCTCCTTCGTCGGGCCAAACGGCGCTTCGCGTGGTTCCTTTTCGGAACAAAGCCAAACAGGTAAGCGCTTTAAAAAAAATAAATAAAAAAACAAAAAAAATTTGCGAAAAACTCGCCGAACGAAACAGAGTGACGTACCGAAGGCCCGCAGGCCGGTACGCGGATCAGCACTTAGTGTCCCAGAACGTAGTGTTTTTCTCGCGAAGCGTAAAACACGGCAGTGTTTTCTTCGCTCGGTAACGTCGGCACATTTTACAGTCGCTCCCCTTTGCGCTGGAAAAGCACGAACTAAAAAGGTCTTCAATATCTATAGATTTTTTAACAAAGGCTTCGCGCTTAATTACACAGAACCGGGCTATTACCACGTCTCCCGAAATTAACAAATCAGTACATATGGTGCAAGACGGTTTCACAAATCGAGATCGAAATGGGATCGGGTGTCTCCACGTCTTACTTCACTTTACCCGGAATATTATAGATTATCCCCTTCGGCACTACGCGTTTTCTCCCTTTGGTCGAACCTTTGTCTGTTTTCTTTTTTTTTGAAGCGGCAAGCGGGGCTTAAAGAGTCCTCCCCGCCCGAGGGGCAAGGGTGCCATAAAATGACCAAAATTTCTTAACGTTCTTGATTCCGCTGGCGTTTCTCTGGAACTCGCTTGTTCCCGCTTCAGAGTTGCGTTGTTTAGCGCTGTTTTGAATTAGATTGCAAGGCAGATCATTCAATTATTTTGATTTGATTTTTAGCGGCATCATTCGCTGCAGCTTTAAAAGCTTCCAAACCCCCAGACACAACTCCACCTTTTATTTTGTGAATGAAACCGGGACCGATTCTTTCTTGTTGTCTGCGTAATATTTCACGAAGTTCAGACTTCGGGAAATTTTCGATGTTTTTTTGAAATTAAGGTTCCCGGTCTGCAGCAAATTCTATTGGCTTATCTGTTAAGAATCCATCAGCTGCCTATATGGTATAATAACCCAATGCGGTCAGAATGGTAACGGAATGCATATGGTTGTTTCTTAAAATAGTGACAAGCTTGTACCCGTCGATTTTTGCAGATTATCTAAATTACAAGCGATTCTTTTTATAAAAGGCTAAGGGAAAAAGAAAAAAAAACGCCAAGCCAAAACTGAATACAAGTCCTAAAATATAAGTGAATTTACCAAATAAGCTATAAATTAAAATATAAAACATGTGCATAAAAATAAATAGCGACTTTTATTGAAGGTTTATGGCGGTACAACATAATTTTTGTCAAACGCTTTTTAAAAGCTTGAAATCTTTTTTGCACTAAAACATAAAAGAAAAGTTATATGCTGATTACTTTTTTTAATCACTTTATTAAAACCCGGAAGACCGCAGCCGTAATAACCTCCATAGTGGAGGTCTCCTGACTAGCGGGATCGCCTGGTAGACGGCAACGGGTCTGTGGCCGTTGGTGGTCACCTTTTTTATTTCGAATGCAGCCAAGCAACCCGTCCCGCTCCGAAGGAGCACCAAGCAAGCCGGCGATCACCAAGCAAATACGGTTCGAATGTGGCCAAGCAACCCGAAGCCTTCGGTCCTTTCTTTTTTACAACATTTAAGAAACTGACAGTTTGTTAAATGTTGATTGTAGTGTTTAAAAAGTAAATTACAGCTTCTGGCAGTAAACAGTTGCATTTATGATCTACTTTAAAAGATAAAAATTAGTTGCAGTTTTATAGCAAGTAATTTAGAAGTTTTTTTGAAATGTAGAAAATTATATATGTATATAAATAATACCCAAAAAAATATTTTTTTTGATAGAGATAAACATATAACTTTCCCCCCCCCTTAGAACCGGACTATTACCACGTCTCCCGAAATTAACAAATCAGTACATATGGTGCAAGACGGTTTCACAAATCGAGATCGAGATGGGATCGGGTGTCTCCACGTCTTACTTCACTTTACCCGGAATTTTAACGAAAACAGCGAAGTATAACTCACTCCTCAGAAAGAGGACTTGCTTCCCCAGCTTGCGCGAAGCGAAGAAGCCAAAAAAGTTAGAAAATTTTTTTCAAAAGTTCATACATGATTGCCAAAGTATAGAAAGAACACTGTAACGAATACATTCTTAAAATTATCTCGATCCTCTTGGAGTTTCCTTTCATAGACTGACATGTTCTCTAAATCTGAACTATCCGGCTTTCTATCCCAGAAAAAGTATCGCAACTCTTCATATCTTTTAAGCAATATTCGTATCATATATTTACTCCAAAAAAAAGATTTGAGATATTGAATTTAACCTAAATGCTATCCCCTACGGGATTCGAACCCGTGTCTTCGCCATGAAAGAGCGATGTCCTGACCCCTAGACGAAAGGGACGTGCCGACTGTACCGAAAGAGGTGAGGCAAAGCATGATAGTTTTTTTTTCAAGCGGGATTTATCTAAAAAAACCAGCTAGTTTTGCTCATCTCAAACTGGTTCGCTGGGGTAGCTCCGTCGCTTCGCGATCCAGCGAACGATCGTGGAGAACTTCCTCCGCTACGCTTCGCTGCCTAATGGCGTCCGAAGCGTAGCGGAGGAAGCTCCCCATTTTTAGCACCACATCGAACAAAAGGCACGATGCTTCCGTGAATTTAACGCGGAAAAAAAGCGAGTTCGACTTCCCAGTTTTGAGTTTTTTTCTACGCTACTTCGTAACCTTAGTGTTTTTGTGAACTGGCAAGCTTCAACAAAAAATCGCTACAGCTAAAGTAGCCGACAGCGCAAACTCGTCGCGAGCGTACCGGAAAGTCGCGAAGCGAAAAAACACGTAGTGTTTTTGTCGTTTCAAAGTTTGGCACGTAGTATTTTTTTGCGCGCAGCGTTTTGAAAGTTTACAATCGAAGTAATGAAAAGAGAAAAGCTGTTTTAACGATTTTCAGATTATTGCTTTCCATTTTTTTTAGTGAGCTGGTTATGCGAAGCTGATAATATGTTAATATATAAATATTTTTTGCATAAATCCTTTTAATAACACTTGTTATTCCAATAACTATTAAAAACAGTTATCGTTATTAGAATGCTATTTTCATCAAGCTTATGTTATGCCTGGAAAGATTTGAACTTTCAACTTCCAAATCCGAAGTTTGGCGCTCTATCCAATTGAGCTACAGGCATTTATGTATTTAATATACTATTATTTATTTAGATTATACTATTATCTATTTAGACTGTACTATTATTTATTTAGACTATTTGTAGTAATTTATCAAGTTGCCTGATTCGCATCTTGCTGCCTAAGCTAATCAAAGATTAGAACCCTTCTGTGCGAAAGCTTAATTATAAAGTTAATCGTATTTAGTAGTATAAAATAGTAATTTCGATACAAGAATTGAAGTTGTAAGTAATAGAAATCAATATTAGTTTAGGTCGCGTAGTTTCAGTAATGGTCTATTTTCTTCGATATTCTTCGTTTCGAAGGTGGCGCTGGGTTGCGTTAGTGAAAGCTTCGCGACTGGCTAAGTCGCTCACTAAAAGTTCGCTGGAGAAACGGGAGCAGCTCGCTGCGCTCGCTCCTCCATTTGGTTACGCAGTTCGCTACGCTCGCTCCTTCGAAAAAAAAAAACAAGAAAACTTTGGTATCGAGTTTTATAAAAAAACACTACGTTTCCCTAGCTCCTATCGGGTGTCGCGCCGAAGCTGGCGCCAGCCAGGAAACGAGCGTAGCGAGTTTACGCTTTTAAAAAAAATGCCGAAGCGTAGTGGAGGAAGCATTCACTCCCTACGGTCGCCCGCCCGCGGGAGGGCGACCGCGGCCTGGATGTTAACCGATAAATGAACCCGTCCGTCGGCCCGCAGCCTAAATACTAGCGTATTTAGTTTCGGTGGAACGGCCATGAAACTGCCGAATGTAATACTTTGACAGTTTTCTTTTTTTAGTAGCAGCCGAACGCAACGAAATGGACACCATAAATTAGTCTGCCCTTTGTGAAAGGGAATCTCGAAGAATGACCAACTCTAGGATGATTCTCGACTATAGAAAAAAGGTACTAAAAAAAGTTGAACTGGTTATTAATGTTTTTTCGAGACGCGGGTGGACAGGTAGTCCGGGCACTCTTCCGGTCTACAATACGCATCCCCTGATACTACTACGATTCCGATAGTAATGTATCAGTGCGGGGGGATAAAACATAAAAAAAAAGCGTCGCTCCGCTCCGCCTGCTGACGCAACAGTAGAGAGATCAACAGCCTCACGTAAATGGCATTCGGTAGAACCGGCGTACCTTTTCTAACGCCGGGGCTGCCTCCCTATTTTTGATGGTCCGTAGTATCCCACTACTGTGAAAATTTCTAAAAAAGAGAAGCCAAGCAGAAGAAAAGGGACCTAAGCCAACTAACGTTGTACATTTTTTTTGCGAACGACGCTCGGATGGGCTCATTGAAAACACTTCTATGCCCCCCAAACCGGACCACGCTGGGAGTTCGTATGACTCACTCCCACCCTTTGGGCCATATAACTCGAATTAGTTAGTCCTGTGATGGGCGACTATCTCGTACGGTTCGGAGAAAACCTTAGTAACTACTCAAAGTGAACGCGCTGGACGGTTTTTAACTTTTTACTCTACTCTTCCGTTCCTTTATTTGATAATAAACTGAAATCGCTACGCGCCAGACTAGTTTGATTAACTACTTGAATAAACATTTACTGCATACTTTGCAATGTTAGTAAGTGGATTATTTTTTTTTCGTAACCACTAAAAAACAAAGGATATTTATTTATTATGCCTACCCTTAATCAATTAATACGTTACGGCAGATGTCGTAACAAACGTGCACAACGTACTAGAGCTCTTGAAAGATGTCCCCAAAGGACTGGTGTTTGCCTTCGTGTTTCGACAAGAACTCCAAAAAAACCAAATTCTGCTTTACGTAAGATCGCAAAAGTGCGATTGACAAATCGAAAAGAAATCATAGCCTATATCCCAGGAGAAGGTCACAATTTACAAGAACATTCAGTAGTTTTCATTCGAGGAGGTCGAGTTAAAGATTTACCCGGCGTTAAATACCATTGTGTTCGTGGAGTTAAAGATTTAAGAGGGATACCTTCTAGACGTCAAGGTAGATCGAAATATGGTACAAAAAAACCTAAGAATGTAGTATGAATACTTCCACTCAGCTTTCTTCCCAGTTATCGCTCGCTTCGCTCGCTGGGGGAGCGAGTCTGACTCGCTCCCCTAGCCGGCGCTGCCTTACTCATTTAATAAACACGGAACAAAAACAATTGATTATTCAATTTATAAATCGAATAATGATTGATGGTAAAAGAGCAAAAGCTTATTCTATTGTAAAAGAAACTTTTCATACTCTCTCCCTAAAAGGGAATAGTCTTTTTTTATTTACTCATGCTATTGATAATATTCAACCTCTTTTAGAAGTGCGTAAAATTCGCAAGTCTGGAAGAACTCTATTAATACCTAAAATCGTCTCTTCTAAGCGTGGAAAAAAACTAGCAATGAGATGGCTTTTAGAGGAAGCAAAAAAAAATCGTGCTACTAAGGTACGTAGCGGAACTTTAGCCCAATGTTTAGCCGCTGAAATACTAAATGCTTATCAAAAAACAGGATCCGTAATAAAAAAAAGAGATGATCTTCATAAATTAGCGGAAGCTAATCGTAGTTTTTCTCATTTTAGATGGTGGTGACAACTAAGTTATTGTTCTGTATTAGGCGCGAGGCCCGTAGGGACTGTCAGGTTTAGGTTGGCACTCAGTAATTACAAAAGGTAGGTTGATTTATCTAAAAAAAGAGATTGATAAAGAAACCTGCTTTTTCGCGGAAAAAGAAAAAGCGCTTGAGTGGCGTTAGTTTTTTTTTTCGCTAAGGGGACGAAGGAACCGGAGCGACCTTTTTAGTGACAAACCCTCGTTTCTTCCGAAGAAACGAGTCCTTCGGACCTCGGAGCGAGCGAAGCAAGTTGGGAAACTCGCCGCGCTCGTTTCCCAAGCGAGCTGTCGCGTCCGAAACTATGCGTTCGGAAGCGACAGAATTCGCGCTTCTTCCGCTACGCTTCCTTCTTTTTCTGTTACGGAACTACGTGTTTTTTGGCAAAAAAAAGGTAAACTTGATACCAGAGTTTCCCAGCTCGCGACCCTCGTTCCTCGCTCGTCGTCTAACGGCGCACCATAATGAAATAATAAAAGTGGGCCAACGACGCTTCGCGTAGCGGAACAAGTTCATCGGATTCACTGTTTTTTTTCCTCGCCACCTAACGGCGCTATTGTTTTGCGGATCAACACAGTAGTGTAAATGCGCCGAGCTACGTTCGCTAGCGAAGGAGCGTTCAAATCCACACTACGTGCCACTTCGTTCACCGCCTGCCCTTCGCTATTTTTCCACGAAAAATAGCAGCCACTAGTGAATTTTTCTAGTTACGAGGACCTGCTGCGCAACCTTTTTAGTGCAGCAAGTTGAGCTTTTTTGTCAACGTGGGATACTGAAACAAAACAAAAAAATTGTATAACAAATGCATTTAGTAAAATACTTAACCTTTTCTATGATTCTTTTTCTTCTCGGTATTTGGGGAATTTTTTTAAACCGAAAAAATATTCTCATCATGCTTATGTCCATTGAATTGATGTTACTTGCTGTTAATTTAAATTTTTTAGTTTTTTCCGTACAATTAGATGATATGATGGGTCAATTATTTGCTCTCTTTGTATTGACAGTCGCAGCCGCAGAGTCTGCCATTGGACTAGCTATTTTAGTAATCACTTTTCGAGTACGTGGTACCATCTCTGTCGAATTTCTTCACTCCTTAAAAGGTTAGTTTTTTTTTGCTCTTTAGACGTGTTTTATCGCAGGAGCGAAAAATAAATATATATATATTTATAATTTATTTGTTGCCAAGGTCAGAAGGCTGCGCAGCAGTTATTTTTTCTTAAAAAATAAGGAACGAAGTGCTTATTTTGCGACAGCAAAATATGGTTGCGCAGCAATTATTTTTTTTAAAAATAAGGAACGAAGTGCTTATTTTGCGACAGCAAAATAAGGACTTGTTTCTTCCGAAGAAACAAGGGATTTATTGCTTTTTTTTTTCTTAAAGACGTTAGCCAAAAACACCTAGTGTTTTTGTCTGAAGGGATTTATTGCTTTTTTTTTTCTTAAAGGCGTTAGCCAAAAACACCTAGTGTTTTTGTCCGAAGGGCGAAGCAAACGACCGAAGGGAGTTTCACTTTTTTTTTCAGCCTCCGGACAAGACACCGTTAGGTGGGTTTCGACCGAAGGGAGAAACAAGGTCCGAAGGTCTTAAGAAACAAGGCACCGTTAGGTGAGTTTCGACCAAAGGGAGAAACAAGGTCCGAAGGACTTGTTTCTTCTTAAGAAACAAGGATTTTTTTTTGAAGCAAAACGCCCAAACTCCCTTTGATCGTTTTCTACGACTAAAGGGAGTTTGGCGTTTTTTTTCTTAAAAAATAAGGCTACGCTCGTTTTGGCTAACGCCCTTTCGGTCCTTTCTTTTTTTAAGAAAAAAAAAGAAAGCCCAAAAAACACTACGTGTTTTTTGGCTAACGCCCCTTCGGTCCTTGTTTCGCTTCGCTCGCTTCGCGGACCCAGAGTTTCGCTCCGCTCGCTCCTGTCGCAAAAAGGCGAAAAAACAGTCGCCTTTTTTGCGACAGCGCAAACGAAGTCGCGTCTCAACGTTCTTTCTTATAGGAGGAGTCGGACCAACTTCCAGGCTACGTCATTTTTTTGTCGCAAAGCGAGCTCACATGTTACGCAATTGGGAGCTGGGGGAGCTCGTCTGACTCACTCCCCAGCTCGTTCCTCGCTCGTATAACTCACTCCCACGCTTTGGGCACTACGTGTTTTTTTTTCTACGACCTCCGCTACGCGGACCCGGAAACGAGGTTATCTGTTTGGCTGCCGCGGAGGAAAGGACACCGCAGGCGCGCCAGCCAACTCGGAAGCTTTTTCGCGAGCGTACCGGCTATTGGTCGTTTCAAAGCTTGGCACGTAGTGTTTCTTGCGTTTCTGGTAACGAGCGAAGCACCCTTTGGGTAAAAAAACTACGTTCTACGACAAAAACACGTAGTGTGATCCGAGTACCTGCCTCCGGCATGGGCTTCTTCACGCCTACTCCGGGTCCCATAATAAGCGGGGTAAGCGAACGAAGTTCGCTTCCCCCGCTTCGCTGCCAGGGAAGTTGCGAAGCGCTGAAGGCCCGAATGCCCGCAAGGAATGCGTTAGTATTTTTGAAGAACACGAAGTGTTTTTGCGTTGTTGGCAGCGAAGCTGGGGGAGCGCATGTTTATTACCCCCGCGAAGCGAAGAAGCTTTTTAGTGTTTCTTGCGCTGCCTCCGCGTACGCTTCTCTTTTTTTATTACGAACGAAGTTAGCTCTCGAACCCAAGGGTTGGTCAATGACGCTCGCTCCGCGGAACAAGCTCATAAGATTCGCTCAGCTGGCAGCTTCGCTGAGGGAGCGAATCTTATGCCCGAAGAAACTTTTTAGTGTTTCTTGCGCTGTCGGACTCAGAGTTTCGCGCTGAAAGAGGAGGAACGAGCGGAGCTTCGCAACACAGTTAGGTACGACGAAGGAGCCGAGTGAGGACGACGAGCTCCCAACGCGAAACTTGTTTCGAAAATTTCGGCGCGACCTTCGCGAAATGAACTTACGAAACTCACTACGTTCGCTCTTTGCGAGCTGGTGCGCTCCGTTTCCATTGAAGCGGAGCGCGCAAACGAAGTGGCCCTGAAAGGAGTTGAAGGTTACGAAGTTTCTTTCGGCTCCTCCCGATTGATCGGCTTCATAGAAGGAGTACTTAGGTGGTTGCGAAGCCTATTACTTCAGTTGTCGGGGCAAGTTTACAGGAGAGAAGGGACTCGAACCCTTAACCTTTGGTTTTGGAGACCATTGTTCTACCTTTGGAACTACTCTCCTGCTTTTTAGCGAAAAGAGTCGCTGCGCTCGCTCGGCTTGGCCGAAGGTCGCGAAATATCAACCGTTCTCAGCTCCACTACGTTTCTTCACGTGGTCGCCACTAGAAAAGGGTAGCTCATCTCTTTGGGGAGCCAGGCCAGTTGCTCAGCGCTTTCTCCGCGGTAGCTAAACAGATAACGCGAAAAAAACACGAGGCAGCGCCCGAGAGCGGGCGACGAAGTCTGCGAGTGAGTTATACGACCCCTTTGGTCTTCGCGCACGTCTCTACGTTCCGAAGGGTAGCGGGGGAAGCTGGCTCGTTCCTCGCCTCTTTTTACACGTTAGGGTAAATTGCCTTTTACAAAAAAAGTGTAACTGCGTTCGCGAAAAGCACGCTAGCGTTTTTCACTAGTGTGCCACTTTTTGTCGCTCGCTCCTCCATGGTGCGAAGCACTTATTTCGACCGAAGGGAGAAATAAGGTGCGAAGCGAGAAAACGAGCGTAGTGAGTTTTATAAAAAGCACACTTCGTTTCGTCAGCTACGCTGTCACGATAGTCCTGAGCGGCTATATATTTATTACTATGATATTCTCAACAAGATGCGAAGCAGACCTAGCAGGATTGATATTATGTCTGGATAACATAATAAAAAGGTGTGTAATAAACGTTTCTGTACAAAAAACAGCTTTAACCCGATAGTTTGCAGTATTTGGCCGACTAACCATGAAACAACTGCTGGTATCGACGGCGAAGCGAGCTGGGAAACGAGCGTAGCGAGTTTCACAAGCGTATCGGTTAAAAATAAAATGAAAATCGGTGTCAATAGAGCTTGTTGAAAGAGTTTTGTTCATTAAACTGCTGGCGCAATCTCCCGCTTTCAGCGCGTCTCAACGCTTTTTTCTCCGCGGAGCGGACCCGGAGTAGACCTGAAGAAGGGCAGCGTAGGCCCGAAAGGTGGGAGTGAGTCCGACGAACTCTCAGAAAAAGCGCTGCGTTTTTTAACTCACCATTTTATTGCTGCGTAACCCGTGTCCGCAAAACCCAAGTGAAAACCGCAAAAACACTTGGTTTTTTCACTACACGCCTTGTTTTTTAAGAAAAATAATGCTACGCAACGAAAAAAAGATTTTTCTCGGCGTCGTTAGGCGGCGAGCGCAGTACGGAAATACTATAGTGTTTTTCCGAAAAAATAGTCGCAAGGGGGTCGTCTTTGTGATAGCCGAGGGCGGATCATTGAAGAGGTTACTTACAAAACTCACTTGGTGAAATTGGTAAACACGACAGACTTAAAATCTGTTCCTTTTGGTTATCGGTTCAAGTCCGATAGTGAGTATACTCGTTTGGTGAAATTGGTAAACACGACAGACTCAAAATCTGTTCCTTTTGGTTATCGGTTCAAATCCGATAGCGAGTATTAATCCAATGGCGAATATAACTTAATTGGTTAGAGTGTCAGAGTGCGGCCCGTTTGTCGCAGAAGTCGCGAGATGATGCGGCAAGTATTGCTGTAAAAAAGCATACGAACTTGTGTTCCATGTGTATATAAAACTGCACCTCCATAAGGGAAAACGGATGAAAGCATAACCCACATCTTGAGACTGGCTATCAAGGGATGAAGCTGGGTTAAACGGGGTGAAAGGTGGAAAGAAGTCATCCACCCCACGAACCTCTAGCAATGAGAAGTAGAGGCTACGAACAGGAATCTATTAAACGCGTCGTCAATCTAAAAGCGGGGTTGTAATACTTCTTGCCGGCAACGGGACCCCCGCCACTCGGAAGATCGAGTAATGCAATACGGGAGAGGGTCTGGCTGACGAGCCCTCTCATTCCCTCCGTGCATCGGCGTAGTATAGAAGCCACTCTTCCAAAATGGAACACAGGAACGGGAAAAACCCTATCTTCTGTGCTTCGCACCCAGGCGCCAGCCGCATGAAGTTAGGGGGTAGGATGAGGTAAAAAGCGAATGCTTCACTATAATGGTTTGGATATGCCCACGTATCTCACGGATCTCTTAGAATACGAAAGTCACAACGAAAGCCAAACTTGTCACGAAGTGACAAGGCAAACTAAAAAGTCGTTTCCTTCGGTCTTTGTTTCTCCCTTCGGTGGAAACCCTGCTGCGCAACCTTTGGATCTTGTTTCGACCTTCGGTCGAAACAAGTGATAAATCCGAAAAAAAGGATTTATCACTTGTAAGAGGATTTATCGCTTTTCGGAACAAGGAAAAAGGGGGAATCTGTGGATTAGATAAATCATAAAAAATACTATGGCAACTTTTTCGTTACAAAATCGAATCTACAATGCCTTACATAAAAAAAAAGGACTTGCCGAGCCGTATAATGGGAGACTATCACGTACGGTTTTTTGAGGGGTGGGGAATGGGAGACCTTATGCCTACTGCAAACTTTTTTAAGCAAAATCGTATCTACAATGCCTCCAGGCGCGAAGGCCAAGTGTGCGTGGCGCCGATTACCTTCCTTTCCAAATAATGTAATCGCCATGCGCAACCGAAATAGAAAGAGGGTTGTAACCAGTTAAAAGATTTGCAGCTTTTGCATGGACACTGCTATTATGAAACAAGCAAGAAAGATCTGAGGAGCCGTATGACGGGAGACTGTCACGTACGGTTTTGTAACAGGGGTATAGTGGGAGACCCTGTATCTACTGAAAACCTGTGAATTTGAAAACACGGGTTCAATTCCCGTTATTCGCCCTGGAATGGTATATGAAATGTTAGTGCGACCCGAATACTGCAAAAGGCTTGTCCAGAGGACTCACCTAACGGTGCCTTATTTCTCCCTTCGGTCACCTAACGGTGCCTCATTTTTTAAGAAAAAAAACAAGAACAAAATGGAATTTGCACCCGTCTCTATATATTTAATAATTTCTACAGGTCTCTCATTACTTCTTATTGGAATTTCTTTTCTTTTTGCCTCCTCGTCCAATTTGACCTATCCTGAAAAATTATCAGCTTATGAGTGTGGGTTTGACCCTTTTGATGATGCACGGAGTCGATTTGATATTAGATTTTATTTAGTTTCAATTTTATTCATTATATTTGATCTCGAAGTCACTTTTTTATTTCCTTGGGCTGTTTGTTTAAACAAGATTGGCATGTTTGGTTTTGCTTCCATGATGATTTTTTTATTTATTTTAACTATTGGATTTGTGTATGAATGGAAAAAAGGAGCTTTAGATTGGGAATAATGATAGATGAGGAAAAACCGAACGTTTACCCATTTGACTGATCCTGGGCTACTGTGCACTTCAATTACTACGCCTTTTTATTGGCAGCGGAGGAAGCGTTTTTTTTTACGTATTTTTTGCGTTTTCTCCGCCACCCTTTTATAGGAGTATCGGGCGATCGCAGGGGGCTCACAGCGAACGAGCGGGGGGAGCTCATAAACATGCGCTCCGCTCGTTCGTCGCACCTAGCGGCGTCCGAAGCGAATATGAGGAAGCTGATGGAGCTTTTTTTTTTAGCTGCTCAACGAACGAGCGCAGACGACAGGAGCGAGCGTAGCGAGCTGTTTCTTTATAAAAAAAAAGAAAAGGACCGAAGGCCCGCAGGCTGGTACGCGGATCAACACGCAGTGAAAAACACTGCGAAAAAACACGCAGTGTTTTTCGCTTGTCCAGAGGACAAGGACCGAAGGGGTGTTAGCCAAAACACTACGTGTTTTGGACTTTTTACTTTATTAAAAACTGATTAAAAATGAATCAATTAGATAAATTTACATACTTAACACAATTTTTTTTGTTGTTAATTTTTGGCCTGGGTTGTAATATTTCACTGTTATATACTGGGTTGTTAAAGAAAACGTCCATAGGTAAATTGAGAGAAATCTTGCCGGTCTTCCCCTTTTTTTTATTGACTTTTTATTTGAAAGGTTTCCCACTGCTGAATGCGAGGGTATTGACAAAAAGGTGGCTGATTTCAATAGAAGTTTGGAAAGGAAATCCGCTGAGCTTAAAGTAAGGACCCTAGAAAGTTACCCGGGATTCAATTCTGAACCTTCCATTAAAACTAAGGCTAATCTCAATTTCAATATTGACATGGGAACCGTCGGGATCGTGACGGGCGGGACAATCTTAACCAGAGCTGTCCCAAAGCCTGGTAAAACTATAACAGCGGGTGCGACTTTGCTTTTAAGTTTCATAAATCACACTTACCATGAGAGGAATAGACATAACTTGGAACTGCATAAGGTTAATATGTTCTATAAGCATCAAATGGATCTCCATAAAATGTCACAAAAGAATACATGCCCACCAACCCCATCAAGTCCACCGGATATATTGCCTTCCGCCTTCGAGGAAGCAATTATTCCTCCTCTTTCTATTGAAAATATGAATTTACATGAAATAATCGTAAATACAGCTCAGTGGCTCAATATTTTTATTTTGTTTTCTCTGTTTTTTTTGGTTTGTTTTATAATTTTACACCTTTTAAGTAGTCCCATTATTTATGATTTTTTTATGAGCAAGCTTATTCCTTTTCCAAGGGTAAAGCTTTGGGTCGAAAAAATAATGATTCTAAGAAGGTTTATTAATGAAATATTTCGAATCGCTTTATTGCTAGTCATAGCCGCAATAATTTATCATTGTCATCTGTTTTGCTTGCTTCTAATCAGCTATATAGAATTAGGTCAATTTGTTGAAAACACTCAAGAGCTGGCAGAATATTTAAAAAGCAATAATAGTTAAAAAAAAACTTCTTTATTTTTATTAAAATATTTCATGATGGCGCAGCGAAAATCTTCTGTTTTTCCGGATGGAGCTAGCCCCTTTTTCCACAGTCTTCCAGCTCCCAAAGCACATAGGACCAAAGGCCCGTTCCCCGAGCGTTGCTTTAGCAGAGCAAGCTTCCAGTTCGCAAAAACACTGACTACTGGCGTTAAGCACTAGTTTCGACCGAAGGGAGAAACTAGGAGCGAGCAACTCGTTCAACGGACTCGCTTCCCCCGCGAGTTTTACGGACCCGATAGGACAAACGCTGCGAAGCTCAGGGTCCGCCAAGAGCCTGCTGCGCAACCTTTCCTCCGCTCCTTAGTCGGAAGCAGGGTTTCGACCGAAGGGAGAAACAGGCTGCGTCATTTTTCGCTTGGGGGTTTTACTTCATCTAAACAACTACTTAGATACGCGCTTTGACGCAAAAGTGCTAATTTAAAAAGGAAAAAACTGGTAACGTGGGAGGGAACGAGCTCAACAAAAAAAAACACCACGTGCCAAGCTTTGAAACGACCAATGGCCGGTACGCTCGCGACCGCCAAGCGGGAGCGACGAGTTTACGCCGAGCCGACTCAAGCGAGCGACTGTTTTCTCCGCTCAGCGGCGTTAGAGCGCTGGATAGGCGAGCGAAATAATAGTCGAGCCGAGAGGCAGCGCAAGAAGCACTAAAAAGTGTTTCTTCACTGCCTCCGCGTACGAAACGTTTTAACGTGCGAGCGAGCGTACCTCAGCTCACTGCCTGGCGCCACCTAACGCCGCGAAGCGCTTGCCCAAAATGGCGAAATGCTCGAAAAAAATGCGCTGAGCTCGTGTCGTCTGCAGGGACCTCCCGGAGAAACTTGCAGCGACAGTGCTCGGGGAACGACCCCCACCATTACGCTGGCATCGCGAAGACGTTGTGCCGGATCCATGGGCACTAATTTCAACTCGGGTCACCTATCCGATTGCGCTGGGGGGATTGAAGCTTGAGTCTGGAAAACTTACTGCAAGTATACCTACGATGAGAAACCACTATATGCTTCGCCCGTATGTAGCCAGGATCGACCGCCCGAATGGGAGCTCGATAAGATATCGCTCATTTCACTGCACGAGTATCCCTATGTCTGCGGGGAAAAAGGGAGATCCCAGTGAAGGAGTAACAAACGGTATCCTCGCGGAGAATGTCTCTGACAAACCAGTGGGGGCTGAAAGCAGAAGGCTAGAGAAGCCGCGAAACGTAATGAGGGCCACAAGCTCTCAGAACGCATAAGTGTCTGTAGAGCAGCGATGCGTCGAAAGCCAGGTACTGGACCAAACCCAAGATGTCCGAGAGGGCAAGGAAAAAACAGACAAGGGCAGGCCAATATAGTAATGGAAAGTGACGCTACCTTTATTCGTCCGGAATCTAACCTCGGCGCCAGCAGGGTTGAGGACCAGTTCAGGACAAGAGTTTTAAACAGCTATGATCTCCATAAGTTTAGAAAACTCATGGAGATCATAGCCGATCGGACCACGCTGCTAGCAGCATATATAAGAATTAAATCCAAACCGGGCAATATGAGCTCAGGTCGAGATGACATGAAGGAAACCTTCGAGGGTATTCCTAAAGACGAACAGACGGCAATTAACCTGAAAACAGCACGTACCAGTTTAAACTGTCTAGAAGAAAAATCATACCTAAACTTTCTCCACGGCGTTTCGAAACGCCGTCGGCGCCAGGGAAAAAAACGCTAAGGCCACTGACGGTAACGAGCCCTGGGGAGTGCAGGAGGCAGTGAAAATGGTACTGGAAACGATTTACGAACCTAAATTTACACATAGCTCTCACTGATTCCGGCCGAACCGAGGCTGTCACACAGCCATCAGGGAGGTCAGGAGATGGATTGGAGTAGAATGGTTCATCGAATATGATATATAAAAGTGCTACGACACCATCTCTCGAGAAAGACTCATCAACATAATAGAAGAACAAATTGAGGGCCAGGGCCTGATAGGACTACTAAACAAGATGTTCAACGGAAAAATGTGGGCCTAGTTTTTAACAAAACTAATTCTTGTCCTTTAAAAAAAAAGCTGCTGCGCAACCTTGTTTCTTAAGAAGAAACAAGTCCTTATTTTGCTGTCGCAAAATAAGCACTTCGTTCCTTATTTTTTAAGAAAAAATAATTGCTGCGCAACCATCGGACCTTTTTTTTAAGAAAAAAAAGCAATAAATTCCTTGTTTCTTAAGAAGAAACAAGTCCTTTGGACCATCAGACCTAATTTTTTTTCTAAGGAGGCCCAAAAGGAGATGAAGGAGTATCGCAAGGCAGTATCTTGTCCCCCTTACTATGTAACATATATCTCCACAAACTAGATGAATTTATCCTAGGGTATATACAAAAAACTAATCTAGGGAAAGAGAGAAAGGAAAACCCTGAATGGAAAAGCGAAAGGGACAAACTGAAGCACCGATCCCAATCCACGGGATAAAAAAAGTACGAGCCAAAGGAATCCGCGGTACATTGCGAAATGACCCGAACTACCGAAGGCTGTGGTATGTCCGTTACGCAGACGACTTCTTGCTTGGATTCGTAGGTATAAAGATCGAGGCTATCCAAATTGAAAAAGATATAACCAATTTCTTAGAGCAGAAACTGGAACTGAAGGTCAGCAAAGAGAAGTCCGGAATTAAACACGCACAACATCAAGGAGTCCAATATTTGAGTTTCACCATCCGATGCGCGGACCCCGAGAAGTACTCCCTCCGAGCATCCCGAAGGCTGATCAGGGAACCAGAAAGTCCGGCAAAATTGCACTTTGAAAACATACGAATTAGTCGCTAAAAAGGCCCTGGCAAAAGCCCTACAAAGAGCTCACAATGAAAAAGGACACCAAGGAATGCAAGGAGCGTTCAACCAAATAACTCAGGAACTCCAGGAGATCCTGAGGGAAGAACAAAATACTAACCTTTCCCAAACTGCCAGCCCCAGAAAAATACTCCTAAATGCATTGATGAAGAAGGCCGGAATTGGTGACATCAGCTCGACAATTAGAGGAAAACTGGGAGCTGAGGGAGCTCGTCTGACTCACTCCCCAGCTCGTTCCTCGCTCGTATAACTCACTCCCACCCTTTGGGCCTCGATAAGTTTCACAAGAGGACTAGTCTCGCGGTGTCGGAAGCTGAAAAAAAAATGTGAAACTCCCTTCGGTCGTTTGCTTCGCCCTTCGGACCATGCGAACCGTAGAGAAAGTGATAAGTGAATCAGATCTAGGTAAAACTAAATTGTTCCGCGTCAAGACAACGCTCCCTCCGCAGATATACGCCCAAGTCCCACGGATCAAGGCTAAACTGGAAGAGCGAGGATATTCAAGAAAGGGGAAACCGACCCATAACCCGAAACAGCTGAACAGCCGGGACGACCAGATCATAAAATTATATGAGGGGATAGCCCGTGGCCTATTGAACTACTACAAATGCACGAGCAATTTCGTCCAAGTCCAAACAATCGTCGACTACCACCTGAGGTACTCCTGCCTCGCCACTTTATCAGGGAAACACAAGAGCTCATTACGGAAAACGGTAGAGAAGTATGGTAAAGAATTTCAGTGCGAGATATATAACAAAAAGGGAGAACTCATGACAAAAAGAGACTTCCCGACAACGGAGGTCTTTCGTAAGAGGATTTGACAAACCAGGGACCGAGCACGACTTTTGGGACCTGGTAGAAAGAGTCTACGTCAGATCTACCGCTCAACCGGACAAGTGGGAATGCGCTGTTATAGGCTGCAAGAACACGGATATAGAGGTTCACCACATAAGATCACTCGCACGCAAACCAAATGAAAAAGGAAGCTACTCGGTAACGACCAGCAATTGAAAACGAGTAGAAGGATGGAAAGCAGTCCACTTGGCACTAAATAGGAAACCAATTCCCCTCTGTAAGGAACACTACGTGGGACTACACTCAGGGAAGATCGGAATGACCGACATTGACAAGAGTAGAATCCTTCGATTCCGGATCATAAGGAGTACCTCGCTCATATCATGACAGAAACGAGGGAGTACTCCACACCATGGCGGATAAGGAGCGCTATAAATAGCGGAAATATTTACTAACCCTCACGCGAACAGTAAAAGAAGGTTTTTGGTTTGTCAGATCCTACCACCCTAAGAGCCATCCTCCAAAAACAAAAAAGCGTAAAGATCCATGGTCGGATCAAGACAAGCTCTATAATAAAGGGGAGCCGTATGCGGTGAAAGCCGCACGTACGGTTTTGTTAGAGGCGGGCCGAAGTGGAACAGGTCGGTCGCAGCCTACTCTCGCGCACCATCATTTCCTGTCCTCCTGGGCCATGAGCCGAAACTAGCTTCCTCGGTATTTGCTTTTTTGAACAGTCTTTTACCCGCATAGCTATATGTTGAATTACTCCAGCATTGGGGGCCGTTCGAACTTACCGGTTTCCGTGTGATGTACTGTATCAACAGCCGGATCGTTTGAGAATTTTGCGTAAAAAAAACTAAAAAAGAGAGATGTTATCCTTCTCACGATCTGCTCCACAGGGGCGCAGAACGTTCAAGTTGTGCCGTTATGGACACTGTTATTACCACCTTAAATCTACCATGACGAAGCCTTTGCTTGATTTACTTACTAAAAAGATTGTTGGGTAAAAAATAAATTTGAGCTCTTACCCTGGCTCCTCAGTAGCACGGAATCCCACTTTGGTTATTTTCTCTCCAGGGCTTCATACCCCAGATCGTGACGAACGGACCAATTTCACCTATTGGCTCAGACTGAGGTGTAGTCGGCTTCGCTCCATTCTATTACATGATAGAACGCCTTCGGCGCCTTGCAGGAGAACGATTTGTTTTGGTTAACGCCCCTTGTTTCGACCCTCGGTGGAAACAAGTCCTTCGGATCTTGTCCGGAGGACATCCTTCGGACCTTGTTTCTCCCTTCGGTTGAAACTCACCTAACGGTGCCTTGCCAAGCAAGAAACAAAAGATGCGCAGCAGAACTATGAATCTCCAGGTTCATTATAGAATAAGAATGATATGGTATGCTAACGAACCTTCGGCACCAAAACAACCCCAACAAAAAGGAGCAGGACGCCGAAAAGAAGGTTGCGTTAGCATGTTCGCAAGCCTTCGGCACAATTCGGAAGCTTTTTTTTAGCGAACAGATTATGCCGAAGGCTCGCGAACAGCTGGCAGCGCTAGCTGGAGTGGGAGAATTGGCGTCACGCTTTTTAGTAAAACACTAATGCTGCGCGCAAAAAAACACTACGTGCCAAACCACTACGTGTTTTTTCGCTTCGCGACTTTTCGGTACGCTCGCGACGGCTCGCTCGCGACGAGTTTGCGCCGTCGCTGCGCTGCAGCGATTTTTTCTTGAAGCTTACCAGTTAACTTTTTTACACTAAGGTTACGAAGTACCATAGAAAAAAAACTAAAAACTGGGAAGTCGAACTCGCTCCCCTCCTGTCAAACGGCCGAAAGAAACGGAGGCTAAGTGAAGCTTCGTTCGAAGCGAGCAACGAGCTGGGGAGTGAGTCCGACTCCTCCTAAGGAACTAGGAAGCGAGCGTAGCGAGTTTCCCGAGCTTTTTAAAAAAAATATCGAGTTTTCTTTTAAGTTTTTTCGCGCTGCCAAAAACGAAGGTTCCGTAGTAGAGCTGGTCCCTTTGGGCCTGCTTCGTACCCCCAAAAAAACGCAGCAGTGTGTAAAATAAGTTTATATTACTCAAATTCATATTGATTTTTTATGAAAGTACGATTTATAATTCAAATTAAAAGCTTTGAGGTTCCAAACTCCTCCAAAAAACTATGGCTCGGATTCTCTCCAATCTATAGTATACGATTGCCTATTCAAAGTACTCTTTTTACTATAATTAGATCGCCTCATATTGATAAAAAATCTCGAGAACAATTTGCTCGAGTTTTTCATAAATTAACCACTTGTTACGAGGTGCCCTTAAGCGAAGCTCAAGTCTTTTATAATTGGCTTTTATTTCATTCACAAATGGGAATACAAAAAAAAATTATTTGTCATTACGAGACACGCCTTTCACTCGCTAGTGCACCGGCTGCGCCCCTTAAATTATGATTTATTTACAAACTTTATTTTTTTAAGATTAAAATAATTTATATACATTAAAAAAAAACAGGCTCCTGATGAGAAAATCTTTCAAATCTTTAACATTTTCTTGGAAAAAAAGGTCGGCTGGTCGTAATTCCTCTGGCCGTATTACCGTTTTTCATCGAGGTGGCGGTTCAAAACAAAATCAGCGACGAATAGATTTTCAACGTTTTATGATACACAAGGGACAAGTCGTTCGTATGGAATATGACCCCTGTCGTACTACTTGGATTGCTTTAGTACGATGGTCACTCCCTGCAACATACTCAGATATAGACAGTTTTAACACAAAACAGCACCGCTCAGTTGCCGAGGTTGGCTGGAAAAGTGAAGTTCGTCTTCCTAGCTCGGCAGTCGCGGAGGCAGGGGACAACGGTGAAGCCAGCGAAGTTGCTTTCGAACGAAGTTCGTTCCGAAGCGTAGCGGAGGAAGCTCGTTTCCCTTTCGAACAAAGTTCGCGAGCTGTTCAATCGACTTCACCCTTTTTTGAGCCAAAGGTATCTATCTCGGAAATACGTAGTTCATGTTTTAGTTACATACCGGCTTGGCATGGCGTAAAAGTTGGAAACATAGTGAATAATTACAATGCTCTAAAAAAAAATATTCAAAAAAACAACAGCTTGTTACACGAAGTTTCACCTTTCTGGGAGCGAGCGAAGCGAGCTCGCAACTGCGAAACCTCCCCGTTCGCTTCGGAACGCCATTCGGCGCGAAGCACTCGTGTGGTTCCAGGTAGCGGAACAAACGACCGATATCTCGCGTCTCCTCTACCAGGTTTTCATCATTTTTTCCCCCCATTTTCAGAGCTCCCTTTTTTACCGGCTGCTCCCTTGCAAATTTTCAACAAACCGCCGTCTACTCAAATACATGTAGAGAAGTCGGTACCAACTGCAATTCGAGCTGTTGGAGAATCCGACGAGAAGTCATTCCATGAGGAATCATTTGTAGCAAGAATGAGTAGGAACGTAGCTGGAAACTCTTTATTTTTATGTAATATCCCTATTGGCACACGAGTACATAATGTAGAATTAACACCGAAAAAAGGAGCTCAAATATGTCGAGCAGCTGGGACCTTTGCAGAACTTATAGAGAAAATGCAAGATAAATGCCTAGTTCGATTTCCTTCGGGAAAAGAACAATATTTGCATCCTGAATGTCGTGCAACTATTGGTATTTTATCCAATTCAGAGCACCAACTAAAAAAGTTGTATAAAGCAGGACAAAATAGATGGTATGGAAAACGTCCGACTGTTCGTGGAGTTGCTATGAATCCAATAGATCATCCTCATGGAGGTGGAGAAGGACGTACTAAAGGGGGCAGACCTTCTGTGTCTCCATGGGGAAAACCCAGTAAAGGCGGTTTTAAAACAGCTTTACGTAAACAAAAAATGCGCTAACAAAAAATGACAAGATCTATATGGAAGGGTCCTTTTCTGGATCCTTTTTTGTTCAAGACGATAATTAGACGTAACGCTGTCGCGTTACAAAAACCCTTGCCAAACGCGAAGGTCGTAGAAAAAACACGTAGTCCGGGGAGCTCATATAATTCGCTCCCCGAACAAACGCCTTCGTTGCCGTCTGTCAAAACGCAATTGAAAATTTGGTCAAGAAGGTCCACTGTCGTACCTCAATTTGTAGGCCAAAAGGTCTTAATTTATAATGGAAAAACTTGGCTTAGTGTACTTATTACAGAAGAAATGGTGGGTCATAAATTTGGAGAATTTGCTTCTACACGACTGTCATCGCTATCACTCGCAAAAGTGCGACAGCGACGCAGTGTAAAATCTAAAAAAGCACGTTAGCGATAATTTTATATGGCACAAAAAGTAAATCCAATAGCTGTTCGGCTGCATTTGAATCGTTGTTCTAATTCTTTTTGGTTTAGTGACTATTACTATGCTCAATTATTATCTCAAGATTATCTTTTACGTAATTATATTCAAAGTATTCGTCCGGCTACTAATTCTCAATGGGGTTTTCGTATTGGACGATGTGTTATTCATCGTTATCCAAAGAAAGCTCTTTTTCATATTTTTTATCAGATTCCTCGCCTAGATGGCAGCCAACGAGCCGGGACTACTTTTAGTGTTAACAGCTTTTCAGGGCGCGGAGTTAACTCGCGAACGGCTATTATCGAAAAAAATGCACAGGAGAGCGAAGCTCGCTCCCGTTGGAACGAAAGGACCGAAAGGGCGTTAGCCAAAACGAGCGTAGCGAGTTTTTCGCTTGCCTCCTTGGCAAGAACCGAAGTGGCAAGGTCGCGTCTTGCGCTAGCAACTTTTTTGGAAAAAAAACGAAAAAGCTTTGCTTTTCCGCTTTGCGACCTTCGGTACCTTCGCGAAGCGGAAGCTCACAAAGTTACAAAAAGTAGGAAGCTCGCTCCCAAAGTGAGCTCCGTCTGGGAAGCGATCCATCGCGGGAAACGAGTCGTCTCCGCTGACAATTCCCTGCTAGCGCAACCAATCAGTGGGTCGACCGCAAATCAATACGCTAGTATTTTTGTTGATTTATCAATTTTCTTTTCTTTAAGTAAGGGTGTATTAGGATCCTTTTTTGGTTACCGTCCTGGAGTCATAGACAAGTCAACGGTACGACTGTCGTCTTTTGATTATCATCCTATTGAATATTATTTACAAGATTCTCGATTACCTTTTTTAGTAACTGAAATGTCATTGAGACAAACCGGTTACCGCCCACTGCATTTTCCGTTCAGGAATCTAGCGCAATCATGGATAAATCTTCATTGGCTCGCTTTACGTTATTTGTTTTGGCAAAAATATTGCATAAGTGCTTTTCAAAATCCTGTTTGCCGCCCGCTTACAAACATTTTGAATTCGCTCGCTTCTCCAACACAGCTATCGGAATTTGGCAAAAGAAAGGACTTAGGTTCGAAAAGGCGAGCAAGCCAAAGCGAGCTCGAAAGCTTCGCCAAAGGAACCGTACTCGAAGAGAAAATGCGGGAGTCTGATATCGACCGCGTGTCGGCTTCGCTCCGCTCGCTTCGCTCCTTTGTAGCTTCGCATGCAATAAACTCAAATAAATTCATTTCGTTAGAAGTTTACAAGCAAGATCGCCCAGGGACCGAAGGCGCTTCTAGAGCTACGCAAGCAAATGAATTGGGCAAAACGCGAAAAGCGAAACTCCCGAATGAGAGTTTGCTCGCGAAAGGTCATGAAATGCGAAAAAAAATAGTGAAAAATTCTAACTATTGGCGAAATATCGAATCTGTTTTGTCACTTGAAGCATCTAATGATGTGCAAATAATTCCTGTTCGATCCACTTCTCTGTTTCAAAGTGCTTCTTTATTAGCTCAAGAGATCTGTGTACAGTTAATGCAAAAACAATCCTTTCCTAAGATTTGGAAAAACATTTCTCGTTCTTTAAATAGACAAAAACCTAAAGTTATTAAAGGAATGCGTATTTCTTGTTCAGGTCGATTAAATGGTGCTGAAATAGCAAAAACAGAAAGTCGTCAATGGGGTGAAACCTCTCTACACGTATTTCAAGATCAAATAGATTACGCGAAAAAATTCTCTTTGTCTCCATACGGCATTTTAGGAGTCAAAGTATGGATATCTTATTCGGAATAAAATTAAAAACATTTATATAATGCTATATCCTAGACGTACAAAATTTCGCAAATATCAAAAAGGTAGAGTTCCGAACTTAACTTCTTCTGCACAAGTGTTTCCCTCTTTTGGAAAATACGGTATTCAGAGTGCTGAATCTTGTCGTTTACCTTATCAAACTATTGAAGCAACCCGTCGTGTTATTACTCGAAAATTACGTAGAATTGCCAAAGTTTGGGTTCGCGTTTTTGCGGATATCCCGGTAACAAGTAAGCCTGCTGAAGTTCGTATGGGAAAAGGCAAAGGGAATCCTACAGGATGGATTGCTCGTATATCTAAAGGACAGATCTTGTTTGAGATGGATGGTGTTAGTTTGCCTCATGCACAGCAAGCCGCTCGATTAGCTTCTCATAAATTAGGCTTGAAAACTAAATTTATTGTGTGGTCTTAATAAATGTTGTAAATAGTCACTTTATTTGCGTTAGCAGAGCTATGAAGGCACCGCCAGGCAAGAGCGAGGAAGACGTTGCCAAACGTGGGTCGCGCTGAGTTTTTTTTGCGTTCCGAAGCTTCGTTCGAAGCTAACGAAGTCGCAATACTAATAAGTAAAACACGTTAGTGTTTTTAAGCGTCCTCCTATTCGCTCCGGACGCCGTTAGGTAGCGAAGCAGGGAGTTCATATAATTCCCCCCCCCCGCTCGTTTGCTTTTTAGAGCGTAGCGAGTTTCCCGAGCGGCGTAGCGGAACAAGCCCTTCCGACCCACGCTTGTTTTACATGGTAGCTTCGGTACGTTCGCTCCCGCATTGGGCAGCTCCCACCTATCGGCCACGGTAGTGTTTTACCCCAGTTTTTCTTTTATTGCTACGCGCGGTTTTTTCGAGATCTCTACTTCGCAACGTTCTTCCCAAGATTGACCGTAAAAAAAATTGTTTGCAATTTTTTTACAAAAGCGAGACTTTACGGTTTATCCTTTGTTTTCCTCCTAGCGAAAAAACTAACGCTGGAGGAATTTATTACTTTTTTTTAAAAAGGTTGCGCAGCAGCTTTTTTAAAAGGAATTTATTACTTTTTTTAAAAAAAAAGGTTGCGCAGCAGCGAGCTCGCTCCCAGAAGCACCGAAGCTCCAAAGTCTGCATTAACGGACCCAGGCTTTCCTTAGCTTCGCTACCTACGAACCAGGCCCAAAGGGTGGGAGTTAGTTATACGAGCGAGGAACGAGCTGGGGAGTGAGTCAGACGAGCTCCCCCAGCTCCCAGTTTTTCGTTATTTTTCTTTTTTAGTTACTAATAATTTTAAAAACAAAATGAAAAAATTTGTGCTCACTTCGTTCGCACCTAGATTACTATTTCATTATCAAAACGTAATTCGTCCTGATCTTCTGGCGAAATGTAATTATACTAATATTATGGAAATCCCGCTGTTGTGTGAAATTCAAATAACTCCTTATTATCATGCTGGATTAGAAGAACAAGGAAGACTTGCCATTGAAATTTTGTCTGGTAGAGTTACAACCCGTCTAAAAGAGTGTAACGAATATCCTCGCGTCGAAGGCGGAAAAAAAACAAAAATTGCTAAAGCAAAGTTAATACGTGGTGACAAAAAAACTAATTCCACCTGGGGTTCTCGACATCATGGTGCGTTAGCAAGTGATCAAAATAAGCTGTCCTTCGGTTTCCTTCCTATCAAAGGCAGACTAATGTATTTATTCTTAGACAAAATTATCACGGTACTTTCTTTAAATAAAGTACACAAAAAAAAAGGTAATCTCTTTTTTTTTGATATAAACGAAAGCACCGAAGTCCCCCTAATAGACGCGAAGCGTTCTTTTCAAAGTCAAATCTATGATTATTCCTTGCAAAGTACCCACAGCTTACATCATAAACCAGGCGACAAAGGAATCACTCCCGCGCGTCAACGTCATGGACTTATTAATATTCATTTAAATTTATCAGAATTATCTTTATTACCTGAAATAGCATGGCATTCATCTATTTTTGAATCTATTTCTGCTATTCATCTCACGATCGTAACCTCTGCCAAAAGTTTGGAAGAAACTAATCTTTTGTGGAGTGGTTTTATGCAAAAAGAAAACAGCACTCCTTATGTCTAATCAAGCTATTCGAGACGAAAAACGTCGTCTTCTTGTATTGAAATATGAAGTGAAACGAAAGGAATACAAAGCTATTTGTAAAAATTTAGAAATGTCTTATAAGATCCGTTCTGAATACGGTCTGAAATTGGCGAAACTCCCTCGAAATAGCTCACGAACACGCATTAGAAATCGTTGTATAATTACAGGACGTTCTCGTTCCATTTTGAAAACATTTCGCATTTCCCGAATTATGTTTCGTACATTAGCATCAGAAGGAAATCTAGTGGGAATCCGCAAGTCAAGTTGGTAATTACTAAAAATAAAATACTAATTTTTCATGCTTTTGCTTCGCATTTTTTTCTTTTTTTTTTAGTTTCCTTTTCAAAAACACTAAAAAAATTCCGCTTTTCCATCACCCCCTTTCACTGGGTGGGCGAGCTAACGGAGCTCGACACGTTCTTTTTTTTTTCGTAGTTTTTCTTTGTTCCGCGACCTTTCTTTTCGGTAGCCAAACAGGTAACGCCTACGGCGCGAAGAATTTCGCGTTCCGAAGCGTAGCAGGGGAAACTAGGGGAGCGAATTAATTCGCTCGGTAAACTCGCTACGCTCGTTTCCCAGTTCGCTTCGCTCGCTCCGGCTCGTTCAACTACGTGTTTTTGGTGTGAAACACTTGTTTCGACAAAAGGGAGAAACAAGGTGCGTTAGCATTGTTTCTTTGCTCCGCTTCGCGCCAAACTACGTTTTTTTTCTGGCTTCGCACCTTATTTCTCCCTGCGGTCGAAATAAGTGCTTCGCACCTCGCTGCTAATGCCGCTTCGTGCTTGGGGCAAAACTAAAAAAAATTGCGAACCAGTGTTTTTTGCGCTGAGCTCCGCGGAGAAAACAACGCCTCAGGGTTCTAGGAGCTACGCCCCTCCTGCGTCGCGCTTGCGATTTTTTGTTTTGTTTTTTAAAAATACTAACTTAAGAGATAGGAAAAAATTGCGGAAAAACACTACGTTCTACGACCTCTAGCGCAAAAATAAGCCGTAGTAGACGGCTACGCTCGTTTTTTTTCTACGACCTCGCAACTCGCTACGCGAGTTGCGAGGTGCGAGCTGGTACGGAGCACTTAGTGTTTTTGTGTTAATAAGCAGCGTTTTTTTTGAAAAGACTTTTTCTGCTTGCGCAGCTGCTTCTTTTTGCGTTAGCAAAAATAAGGTCGAAGCACGAAGGATACCAAAGCGCGCAACGCGCACGTTGAAAAAAAAACAGTCCAAAATAATAAATAATTTATAAAAATGTTTTACATCTGTGGAGCAAGATTGCCAATGCACGTAAATATCCGAATGGCTTTAACTCGAATCTATGGTATTGGATCGAGTAGAGCTTCTGAAATCTGTTATGCCTTAGGCTTATCAGAAACTATCCGAGTAAAGCGATTAACACAATTCCAAATAAGACAATTAACACTTTATATTGAAAACAATTTTTTTATAAATCGAGATCTTAACGAAATTATTACAAAGGATATGAAAAGACTTCGCACCGTGGGTTGTTATCGTGGGCTTCGCCATCATGCAGGTCTTCCTTGCCGAGGTCAGCGAACTCATACAAATGCAAAGACTAGTCGTAAAATTTCTAAAAAGTAAATGAATTCTAAAAAAAATATCAAATTTAAAACAAAATCTACTATCCCCAAAGTTTCAGTGAGCGTTCCTTTAGTTGTGCCTTCTAATTCAATAGGAATTGCCCATATTCAAATCACCCTAAATTCTACTTTTATCACAATTACCGATTCATATGGAAATACAAAAGCTTGGGCATCTTCCCAACAAAGTGGATTTAAGGCTGGTAAGCAACGCTCTAGTAGTTATGCGGCCCAAGCTGTTGGAGAAAATGCGGCAAAAGCGGCTGTTAAATTAGGTATCAAATCGATTCACGCTAGACTTAAAGGTATAGGTCGTCGTAAAGATTCTGCTTTACGTGGACTTGGACTTGGCGGTCTAGTCATTCGTACCATTAGCGATAGAACACCAATACCTCATAATGGATGTCGCCCTCCAAAAAAGCGACGTATTTAATTATTCAAAAGAATATTTTATATACAAGTTGGGTCAGTAGGGAACAGAGGGGCGCCAACCAGAAACACGCTAGCGTTTCTTGCGCTGACGGAACCTGTTTCCGCTCCGGTTCGTCGCGTCGTTAGGCAGCTCAAGAAACTTTTTGGGTTTCTTCGCGGGAGCTAATAAACATGGGCTCCCCACCGTTAGGTGCCAGCTAGGGTAGGCAACGTAGGGCCGCTCCCCACGTTGCCGAGCGCAGCGGAGCGCGTAGCAAAAAAAAAACGAAGCGCAAAGCGAGGAAACGAGCCTAGCAAGTTTACTGCGTTTGTTCCGCTACGCGGGAACCACGGGAATGACTGGCTGCGAAGCTGGTGAAGCGAACGAAGTGAACTTCACCCTCGAAGCAGGAGCTACGCGGACCCGGAGTAGACGTGAAAAAGCGTAAGCGGAGATAGTGCAAAAAACACTAAAAAGTTTCTTGCGCTGCCATTTTGATAAATAAACATTGCTCGTGGCTTGCCTAGCAGCAAGTAACAAAAACACTAGCCTATTTATTTGTTTTGCAACCTTTTTTGGCTGTTGGGAATAATATAGCTTATATTAAAAAAAAGTGATCTATCCAATGACTATTTATATTGTCGGTATAGTTGCCAAAATACTTGGTATGATCATCCCTCTGTTATTAGGAATAGCCTTTCTCGTTCTTGCCGAACGGAAAGTCATGGCATCTATGCAACGACGAAAGGGCCCCAATGTAGTTGGTTTATTTGGTGTATTACAACCGATAGCAGATGGATTGAAATTGATGATAAAGGAGCCTATTCTTCCAAGTAGTGCAAATGTGTTTATTTTTTTGGCAGCCCCAGTACTAACCTTTACTTTAAGTCTAGTAGCTTGGGCAGTTATTCCTTTTGATTATGGAATGGTGTTATCTGATTTAAATGTAGGTATTTTATACATTTTTGCTATATCTTCATTAGGAGTGTATGGAATAATAACCGCCGGTTGGTCTAGTAACTCTAAATATGCTTTCTTGGGAGCCTTACGCTCTGCGGCTCAAATGGTTTCTTATGAAGTATCTATTGGATTGATTATTATAACCGTGCTTATTTGTGTAGGTTCCTGCAATTTTACGGAGATTGTGTTAGCTCAAAAACAAGTATGGTATGGAATTCCTTTATTTCCTTTACTTGTTATGTTTTTTATTTCTTGTTTAGCAGAAACTAATAGAGCCCCTTTTGATTTACCGGAAGCGGAGGCAGAGTTAGTGGCTGGGTATAATGTTGAGTATGCGCGGGATGAGATCCCTGAAAGTTCGCTGATGGCGGAAGCCATCGTCCCGGGATCATGGGGACTAATTCCTACCGAAACAAGGAAGTTGAGTAAACTCCTTTCTTGGACAAGCTATTCGGACGGAAAATTATCTATGAGTGGGTTGAGCTGCTTGACAAAAGCTCCCATCGCCTCTTTACATTGGGGTGTCAGTACCGTGAAAACGCTACCGACAGGGGTGTACAAAACAGAACTATCCGAGTACGACAGAATATTCGTCGGAAAGAGAATCCCTAGTACTGTTAGACATTGTACATCCACACCGGATACACAGACCGGCCAATATGGGCACAACACCACCATAAGATCGACGGACTTTAGGGAACCATCACAAGAACGAACTGGTGACTCCTTCATCAACACGTTCAGCGAAGCCCAGAAGGGTGTTCTTCCGACAGACAATGTCGACGAACATCATAAGTTGGGTGAACCTTTACAAGACCAAAGTGCTAGCTCTCACAGTAACACTGGAGAGTTTAACCCTATTGATTACAAGCACCTGGTCGAATTAGTGAATGCACAAATGATCGGTGGAAAATACCGATACTTAATAAAAGAAGTGATTGCAAAACCTGAAACGCTATTAGCGGCGTACAACAATATAAAATCAAAACCAGGCAATATGACACCTGGCGGAGACGTGGAAAAACAAACGCTGGACGGAATTGACCTAGAATGGTTCAAAACCACGGCGGAACAACTAAAAAAAGGGACTTTCCAAATGAAACCATCTAGGCGAATATTAATACCTAAGCCAGGCAAAACAGAGGAAAGGCCCCTAACAATAGCCAGTCCCCGAATCAAAATTGTCCAAGAGGCGATACGAATGGTTCTAGAAATAATATATGAGCCGAGATTCTCGGATATTTCTCACGGCTTCCGAACGGGGAGAGGTCCTCACACGGCTTTACGAGACATTAAAATGAGATGGAAGAACCCATCTTGGTGGATCGAGTTCGACATTCGTAAATGCTTCGACTCTATCAACCTCAAGACCCTTCACTCCATTTTAGAAGAAACCATCCAAGACAAGCGCCTCACTGGTACCCTTGATCAAATGTTTCAAGCCGATATCCTCAATATCTCAATCGGAAGAAACAAGTCCTTCGGACCTCAGAAGGCCCAGGGAGTTCCCCAAGGCAGTATATTGTCCCCGATCCTCTCAAATATCTACCTAGACAAACTAGACCAAGAAATTAATCGCATAAGAGAAGAGATCGAAGGGCCGTCTCCTCGAAAATACCGAAGGAACAACTCTGAATACAAAAAAGCCCTATACATCCCGCGTAGTGAGAGAAAGAAAATGAACCCCATCCAACAGGCGCGAGAAAGGAGGCGTCGTCTCAAAAACCTAATACGTGAAGGGATCCCATATGTAAATTACAACGATCCCGACTTTGTCCGGTTATACGCCTGTCGATATGCCGACGATATACTGATCGCTATATCAGGAAACAAAAAAACAGCTCAAGAAGTCAAGACCCGAGTAATTCAATATCTCAAATCAAGTCTCCATCTGGAAATCAATTCAGAAAAGACTGGACTGAGACATACTACCCACGAAAAAGCGGAATTTATCGGGATTGACTTACGATCCTGTGCCTCGAGCAAACTCCCCATCAAGAGAACGGATAAAGCAACGCGCGCCATGTCTCGCTACCGCAAGCGTATTAAAAGCATGGCGGAACACCAAAGAGCCCGCTGGGAATCGGGTCTACAAAGTATCGGACTAAAACTAGTGAAACACATCATGAAAAAAGATAGAACAGAACTAGCTTCAGAGAATCAAAACGCTTGCGGAACCGATTCCGCAACGCTTCGCGCCAAAACCTTACTGCAAGAATTAACACGGATGGCTTGGCAAGAACACTTGAATAAAGTAGAGGGAAAGGAATGGCTGAGAGGTCTAACCAAGGGGGACATATTAACAAACCCCTTAATCCGGCAACAACTACCTCCCGAACTGACTACTTCCTTCGATGACTTTCAACAGAAAGTGGCCCAATATTTGAAAACGACTGCCCCTCACGCAGAGAAAAATAAGTCACCCTCGGAACCCAATCCACCCTCCGTTCCACCCCTTAAAAGACAAGCATTACGTATCCAGCTATATGCTCCAATTCAGAAGATAATGGACAAAATTCGCCTCCGAGGGATGATTAATGAGAAAGGCAGGCCTCGTTCAGTAAGTGCACTGCTAAGCCAAGAAGACACAACCATCATCCAATGGTACGGCTCAGTAGCTATGGGAATCCTAAACTACTACAACTGCTGCGACAACTTCTTTAAAGTGAAAAATCTGGTCGACTACCATATTCGATGGTCATGCCTTCATACCTTAGCCAACAAACACCAAACGAGGATTAGCCGAATAATAAACAAATATACCATCGACCTAAAATTAGGCACTGGGGGCCCAGAGTCTTTCCCGAGCCAATCAAAAATACGATCACTCAAGGTAACTTTCAAAATTGGGATGATTAGACCAATAGAGGAAATAATATCGCGGCTCTTCATTAAAACAAGTCGTCATCCTCTTCTTGCCGAACGATGCGCAGTCATAGGTTGCGACAATACGCGCATCGAAATACACCATATACGATCACTACGAACCCGAACAGATAAATCGGGCAAACGAACGGTAACTAATTCCAAAGGAATTAGAATCAGCGGGATGGAAGCTATACATTCCGCGCTCCGTCGAAAACAAATACCACTTTGCAATCAACATCACTTAGACTTGCATGCGGGCAAGATCACACTGCAAAACATCGACATCGAGTTAGTGCTGAAAGGACCTGGCCCCCGATAAGCAAGAAAAAAAAGAAAAAAAAAGCAAACACTAATTTAAATGTAAAGCTGGGAGCCGTATGAGCGGCAACGTTCACGTACGGTTCTGTGAGGAGGGTACAGGATCTAATAGTCCTGACTCTTACTCTCGTCTTCTATGGGATTTGCATTATTTTTTCTGGGAGAGTATTCAAATATGATTTTAATGAGCTCTCTTTGCACAATTTTATTTCTAGGTGGTTGGCTGCCCATTTTTGCTAACGCCCCTTTGTTAAGAGAAATACCAGGAAGTGTTTGGTTTAGCTTAAAAGTTTTAATATTCTTATTTATATACATATGGGTACGAGCAGCATTTCCTCGTTATCGATATGACCAATTAATGCGAATTGGCTGGAAAGTTTTTCTTCCACTCTCTTTAGCTTGGGTTGTTTTCGTGTCAGGTGTTTTGGTTGCTTTTAATTGGCTGCCAGCCTGACGACAAATTTGCATCAATCTTAGGTACTCGAGTTCGCGACAAAAGGTAGGGCTGCGAAGGTCGTAGAAAAAATACGTAGTGTTTTTGGTCGGTTTTGCTCTTTTTTTAGCAAAACCACGTGAAGGTTGCGCAGCAGCTTTTTTTAAAAGGAATTTATTACTTTTTTTTAAAAAGGTTGCGCAGCAGCTTTTTTTTAAAAGGAATTTATTACTTTTTTTTTTAAAAGGTTGCGCAGCAGCTCTTTTTTTTTTAAAAGAGGCGTTAGCCCAAAAACACGTAGCGCCCAAAGGGTGGGAGTGAGTTATACGAGCTCCCAATGACGCAGTCTGCGAGTGAGTTATACGAGCTCCCAATGCGGAGCCGTCTTATTAGCTTCCTCCGTTTCGGTTTGTAGAAAACGCTGACAGCGGACGCAATCAATTTTAATTTCTAAAAAAATCTTGGCTCAAAGGGTGGGAGTTAGTTATACGAGCGAGGAACGAGCTGGGGAGTGAGTCAGACGAGCTCCCACAGCTCCCACAGAGCTGAAAAGAAAAAGATGGGAAACTGTCACGTACGGCTCGGAGAGCAGTAGTGTAATAGACTATTGACCCCGTTCTTTCCTCCGGTTTTCTTTGAAGCGGAGGAAAAAATGGGCAGTCAACTCTGTTCCGCGCCGGTTCCTCATTTATACTTCGGATTACTTAACGAACAGCTTTAATTCTAGAGTCGTATATGTATAAAAAAAAATATATCCAACATGAAGCACATAGTTCCATTTATTAGTGTTCAAATACCATTGGAGCAAAAACATCCGGTTTTGCATCCTTATCATTTAGTAGACCCAAGTCCATGGCCTCTAATGGGGTCACTGGGAGCTTTAGCTAGTACAATGGGCGGGGTTATGTACATGCATTCTTTTACAGGAGGTGGCACTCTTTTAAGTTTAGGCTTAAGCATAGTGCTATATACCATGTTTGTATGGTGGCGTGATGTTGTACGAGAATCTACTTATGAAGGTCATCATACTTCTGTTGTTCAATATGGACTTCGTTACGGAATGATCTTGTTCATCGTATCGGAAGTTATGTTTTTTCTGGCTTTTTTTTGGGCTTTTTTTCATTCCTCTTTAGCACCAACTGTAGAGATTGGAGCCATATGGCCTCCAAAAGGAATTGATGTGTTAGATCCTTGGGCAATTCCTTTTTTAAACACTTTAATTTTACTCTCTTCTGGAGCTGCTGTGACTTGGGCTCATCATGCGATAATAGCAGGCCTAAAGCAACAAGCAGTTTATGGGTTATGTGCAACAATTTTGTTAGCCATTATTTTTACAGGTCTTCAAGGGCTTGAGTATGTAGAAGCTCCATTTACCATTTCTGATGGTATTTATGGCTCAACTTTCTTTCTAGCAACAGGGTTTCACGGTTTTCATGTTTTCATTGGAACAATTTTTTTAACTGTATGTTGTATTCGTCAATGGATGGGCCATTTTAGCCCTCGACATCATTTTGGTTTTGAAGCTGCTGCTTTTTATTGGCATTTTGTAGATATAGTTTGGTTATTTCTATTTGTATCTATTTATTGGTGGGGGGGTACGTAATCGTACAAAAGGTCGTAGAAAAAACTCGCTACGCTCGTTTTCCTGCGTATTGCGTTGCCAAAAAATGAGTTAACCTAAAAAAAACAAAGTGTTATTTTTTTCGCTCTCTCGCTCCCAATGACGCAGTCTGGGAGCGAGCCCGATAGGAGTTCCCAGAAAGAACGTGGCGAGCTCCCGAAGGTCGCTCGCAGCTCGTTCCTCGCTCCTTACCAGCGCTTCGCTCCACAACACGTTAGTTTTTTTTTTACTGCCACTTAACCAAACAAAACTTCGCCGTATCGGCGCGAAGTGAACTGTAAGTTGCGTTAGCAGGCGCGAGGGACGAGTTGCGAGCGACCTCGTTCTTTTGGGGAGCTCATTCCTCGCTCCCCCAGAAAACGATTTTTTTCGGCGCTGGTGCAACAAAGGCGCTGGCAGCGAAGCTGTGCTTCCTCAACGTTTCCACAGCGAACGAAAGTAAGTGGAGTTAACGCGACCTTGCTTCTCCCTTTGGTCGAAACAAGTCCTTATTTTGCTGTCGCAAAATAAGCACTTCGTTCCTTATTAAAAAAAAAAATAATTGCTGCGCAACCATATTTTGCTGTCGCAAAAGAAGCACTTCGTACCTTATTTTTTAAGATCCTTCGGACTTTATTTTTTAAGAAAAAATATCCTTTTTTTTTAAGAAGTCCTTTTTTTTTAAGAAGTCCTTTTTTTTAGAAAAAAAAAGTAATAAATTCCTTGTTTCTTAAGAAGAAACAAGTCCTTATTTTGCTGTCGCAAAATAAGCACTTCGTTCCTTATTTTTTAAGAAAAAATAAGTACTTCGTACCTTCGAACCTTATTTTTTTAGAAAAAATAACTGCTGCGCAGCCTTCGGACCAACGGGAGCGAATTTTAAACACTCGAAATCGTCGAACTTCCCCTAGCGCCGATCTTCGGTTGCTACGCCAGCGAAAAAATAGCGAAGCGATTTTACTACTAAAAAAAAAGAGCTGGCACCGCCTTCGTCGCCGTCTTCGGTTTCCTTCGCCCATTCTTTCTCAAATTAATAAATAAACTTTACTTTTTTCGCTTTTTAGCGTGTTCTGTTAGCGCAGCCTTACCAGTTTTGCGAAGCCCAGTTTCCATTCCTTGCTAGTCGCTAACTTGGTTGCTCGTTTTTTTTAGAGCAAACTCCCATTATAAAACTGGTCGTTGCCAGTTTTGCGAAGCCCCACTATTAGCTTCGCTTTTTTGCTTATGCTTAGAAAGATTCGAACTTTCAGCCTCCAAATTCGTAGTTTGGCGCTCTATCCAATTGAGCTATAAGCACTCCTTTTTTTTTATATGAAAAATATTTTTTCTAAGTATAGCTTTCAATACCGTTCCAGATTCGTCTCCGAGTTCGGAAAAATCACCCGGTTGCCTCACTTCGTTCGTGCCAAAAGCCAAAGGAAGCGACCTTGTCACTTTGTGACATCCTTCGGACCTTGTCACTTCGTGACAAGTCCTTGTCAAGAAGACAAGCCCCTTCGGTCCTTGGACAGAGTCCAAACGAAAAACACTACGTTTTCTGCGACTTAAGAAAAAATCCTTGTTTCTTAAGAGAAACAAGTGAAACTCCCTTTGGTCGTTTCCTTCGCCCTTCGGACCTTGTTTCTCCCTTTGGTCGAAACTCACCTAACGGCACCTTGTTTCTTAAGAAGAAACAAGTGTTTTGCACCTTGTTTCTTAAGAAGAAACAAGTGTTTTGCACCTTGTTTCTTAAGAAGAAACAAGTGTTTTGCACCTTGTTTCTTAAGAAGAAACAAGTGTTTTGCACCTTGTTTCTTAAGAAGAAACAAGTGTTTTGCACCTTGTTTCTTAAGAAGAAACAAGTGTTTTGCACCTTGTTTCTTAAGAAGAAACAAGTGTTTTGCACCTTGTTTCTTAAGAAGAAACAAGTGTTTTGCACCTTGTTTCTTAAGAAGAAACAAGTGTTTTGCACCTTGTTTCTTAAGAAGAAACAAGTGTTTTGCACCTTGTTTCTTAAGAAGAAACAAGTGTTTTGCACCTTGTTTCTTAAGAAGAAACAAGTGTTTTGCACCTTGTTTCTTAAGAAGAAACAAGTGTTTTGCACCTTGTTTCACTAAACGCGAAAGAAGCGAAACTCCCTTCGGTCGTTTGCTTCGCCCTTCGGACAAAAACACTAGGTATTTTTGGCTAACGCCTGACCCGAAAAAAAAAAGCAATAAATTAGAAAAACACTACGTGTTTTTTTTTCGCTTCGCCAGCTTCGCTGCCTTTTTTTAAGGTTGCGCAGCAACATCGGACCAAAGGCCCGTAGGGACGACGGTCGGCCTTATGGGACACGGTAGTGTTTTCGAGTTTCAGTTCCAACGAGTTCGCTACGCAAAGACGAACGATTTACCAGCGTTTTTTTAGCGTGAAAATCCCAAAAAAGTGACGAGCGTCAAAGACGTTACCTGTTTGGCTACCGCTGAGGAAGCTAGGCGAAGCCACAAAACACTAAAAAAAAACTAACGACACCGATCGGTTTTTCGCGTCACTCCGTTCCGACTCTTTTTCTCCAAAAACACTTTAGCTAACAAGACCGGTCCACCTTTTGTTTTGAAAGCCAAAAAGACTATGGCAAGTCAACGAAGTTGAAAGCTTATTATAAAAAGTTGCTTTTGCAAGTAAAGTTACGCGACCAGCGAGCTGGCCCAACAAAAATGTTAGAGTGTTTTTGTGCTGGGATAAATACAATAAGACGGTTGAGTAGGATCAAGTATGAAGATGTGTTTTTTATTTAACATGCAATACTGGTACATACCGTTCCACTTAGATTTTTAATAATTAACAGAAGAGCCTATAACTCAGTTGGTTAGAGTATACGCCTGATAAGCGTAAAGTCGACTGTTCAAGTCAGTCTAGGCTCAGGCGAGAAGAGGTGCGAGGGGGGGCGAAACAAAAGAACACCCTAGAAAAAAAAATAAAAACGGCGAAGTCGGACTCGCACCCCCTTTCGACCGGAGCCTGTTTCGGGTCACGACGTTCTTTGCAAGCGGAGCTTCGCGAAATATCACGTTCCTGAGAAGCGGCGTTAGGTTGCCGAAGGCATGGCAAAACTTTGTTTTTTTTTGGCTTCGCCAGCTTCGCCCAACTACGTTTTTTTTCTGGCTTCGCCCCTCGCTCGTCTTCCTGGCTTCCGCAGCTTCGCTGCCAGCTCCTTCGTCGCTCATAAACATGCGCTCTCCCAGTTTCGCTGCCAGCTGGGGGAGCGAGCTGGGAAACGAGCGTAGCGAGTTTCCCGAGCGGCGTACCTGTTGTTACACTAACTTGTTTTTTTTTCTTTTTTTTTAAAAGCGTACGAAAAAGCGAGTGTTTTTGTTGCGTCAGCAGTTTTCAACTTTTTTTCAAAAAAAACTTTTTAAGTAGTGTTTTTGCTATCATAAAAAGCTCGGTTGTCTTTCGGTTCGGATTAGGAAATAGTATCGTCTTTCCAACTCTTTCCTGACCGGCAAACAAAAAGACTAAGGTACAGGACGCTCCCTGCGGTATCCTTCGGCGCCTCGGAAAAACACTAGCATGTTTACCCTTTCCTAGTTTTTTTTATGATAATTATACATATTTGAATTTACATTTGCGGAAATAGCTTAATGGTAGAGTGTCTCCTTGCCAAGGAGACGGTTGAGGGTTCGATTCCCTTTTTCCGCTTACTTAAAAAGGGAGAATATTTTTACATGATTTTGAGTCCACTTGAACAGTTTGCGATTATACCCCTGATTCCAATTCAATTATACCCCTTCGGAAGCCTTTCCTTTACTAATTCATCTTTGTTTATGCTCGTTACTGTTAGTTTAGTTTTGCTTCTATTTCATTTAGTCACCCTTAATGGAGGATATTTAGTGCCCAACGCTTGGCAATCCTTGGTAGAAATGATTTATGAATTTGTGCAGAATCTGATAAATGAACAGATAAGCGGCCCATCTACAGTCAAGCAGCAATTTTTTCCAATAGTTTTCGTAACTTTTACTTTTTTACTATTTTGTAATCTGATTGGCATGATTCCTTATAGTTTTACAGTAACTAGTCATTTTATAGTCACTCTTGGACTTTCTTTCTCTTTATTTATTGGAGTAACAATTGTAGGATTTCAGACACATGGATTACATTTCTTTAGCTTTCTTTTACCGCAAGGTGTTCCATTACCTTTAGCTCCTTTTCTAGTTCTTTTAGAACTGATCTCTTATTGTTTTCGAGCACTTAGTTTGGGAATTCGGTTGTTTGCAAACATGATGGCAGGACATAGTTTAGTTAAAATTTTAAGTGGTTTTGCTTGGACCATGCTATCTTTGGGAGGATTCTTATATATAGCATCTTTTGTACCTTTCCTGATTGTATTTGCACTAACAGGTTTAGAATTAGGTGTGGCAATGCTTCAAGCTTATGTATTTACTATTCTTATCTGTATTTATCTGAATGACGCGATAAATCTTCATTAAGGCCTCGGTGCCAAAACACTACCGTGTTTTTCGCTTCGCGCGAAGCGAAAAGCGTGTTTTTTTGCTTCGCACTAGGAAGCGAGTGTACCAGAGCTAACTAGTGCGAAGCAAAACGGCGTCTCAGCTCCCGGAGCCCGATCCGCCGGCGGAACATACGATCGAAAAACGTGGGAAGGCGATAGGAATGAGCGGTCCTACCTATCTTAATCATTGCAAAATTATAAGCCCCATTAAAAAAAAATTAATACTTATGATACTCTTTTCTCTTTTTTCAGCGATTGCATTAATATCGGCAATTATGGTAATTCGTTCAAAAAATCCAGTGCATTCCGTGCTTTTTCTTATCTTGGTATTTTGTAACAGCTCTGGATTGCTTATCCTTCTCGGTCTTGACTTTTTCGCGATGATCTTTTTAGTAGTTTATGTAGGAGCTATTGCTGTTCTCTTCCTTTTCGTAGTTATGATGCTTAATATAAAAGTGGAAGAGATTCACGAAAACGCTTTGCGTTATTTGCCTGTAGGCGGGATCATTGGACTTATTTTTCTGTTAGAAATTTTCAACGTTGTTGAAGCTCGGAGTGTTCCTATTCTTCCTTTACCATGGTTTTATAATAATTTGGTTTACATTTCCTATGCAGCTAAGATTCAAAGTTGGACAAATATAGAGGCGTTAGGAAATTTGTTATATACTAATTACTTCTTTTGGTTTCTTGTTTCGAGTTTAGTTTTATTAGTAGCTATGATTGGAGCAATTGTTTTAACTATGCATAAGACTAAGCAAGTAAAACGACAAGATGTGTTTCAACAAAATGCCATTGATTTTCAAAACACTATTCGCAAGGAAAGAGTAACGGCATAACTTATTACTTCAGTTCAAACCGGTAGCGCTGTTCGCAACAAAGGTTACAAAGTAGAAAAACACTATCTAATTTTTAGCTGCGCTCGCGGAGCGAGTGACTCGCGTCAAAGGCGTTTCGAAGCGTAGCGTAGGAAACGCGCCGTAGGGCGCCGCTGGTGCGACGAGAGAGCGGAGCGCATGTTTATGAGCTCCCCCCGCTTGTTCTATGAGCGAAAAAAAAGCGAAAAACGAGCGTAGCGAGTTTTTGGTGCGAAGCACTTATTTCGACCGAAGGGAGAAATAAGGTGCGAAGCTGAACAAAGAAACAAGTGTTTCACACCAAAAACACTACGTGTTTTTGTTTAGTGTTTTCTTTTTTTTTGAAAATACCATGTTTTTTTTGTTGCGTTCTTTCCTTTTTAAGTCGTTGACGCGAAGCATAGTTCTGGAAGCAACATCAAGGTTCGACGAAGGAACAAACTCTAGGTCCGTTAATGTTCCGGGAGCAGCGAGGAAACGCTGAGTTTTTTTGCGTTCCGCGTCGGTGTTCCGCGATGCTGTTCGTTTCCCAGCTCGCTACGCTCGCTCCTACGTCGCGCTTGCGATTTTTTGTTTTGTTTTTTTTTTCTTTTAAAGTGTTTTTTCTACGACCTTATTTTTGCTAGCGCAAAAATAAGCCGTAGACCAAAAACACTACGTGTTTTTTCTACGACCTCGCGCGCCTCGACATTCTTTCCGTTTTTCAAGAAAATAAAAATAAAAATGGCGAGTTCGACGAGCTACCACCGAAGCTTCGTTCGAAGGACCGGAGCGTCCGCCGCGCGAGCCACTTCGCTAGGGAGCCAAGGAAATGAGCTACCCCTCTTTTCACGACACCCGAAAAAGTTTGAGCGGAGCTTTACGCGAGTTTGGCCCAAAGGGTGGGAGTGAGTCATACGAGCTCACAGCGTGGAGAAGCGTACGCGGAGGGGCGCCAACCTGTGAGCTCGCCCGATAGGAGCGCCTCCTATTTTTTTTTCGCGAAGCGAGCTGTGAAACTAGCTGCGCTCGTTTCCCAAGCAGGAGTGAGCGTAGCGAACTGCTCCTATCAGAAGCGTTGAGTTTTTTTAACGCAGCTTCCAGCTGCGCTACCTCGCGCGACTGAAAATTCGTCTGCCCCTTAGTGTTTTACGAGAGTAAGCTGCGATCGTCCTTTGAACTCCGACCCGCTCCTAACAGAACCGTACGTGCGACTTTTACCGCATACGGCTCCCCCGAACCCTCGGATAGCTTCGATATGAAGCCTGCGCTCCTTCCCAGGAAAGGCGCATACGACCTGGTAGGTGAAGCCCCCATGTCGGTATCCTTGGCCTGCTCCCCCCTAGCCCTTACGGTGCACGGGTTCCTACAGGTTTGGTTAGGGTACTACTACTTTCCACTGCTTCTTCTTGTCAGGGTTGCCCCTCTAGGCCTGCCTTCATCGGAACCCCCACCTCTTCAGCGTGGGGCCAATTCGGGTTTGGCTCCGCAAGTGGTTTTCAGTACATCGCTGCCCTACAGAAGCTTCCGCGTTCTGAGAGCTTGTGAAAGTTCCCCCTATTACGTTTCGTAACTCGGTTGAGCTACCTGCTTTCAGTCCTCACTGGCTTGTCGGAGACATTCTCCGCGAAGAATCCGTGTCCTCCCCTTCCTGGGACCTCCTTTCCCCCTTCACTTTTAGGGGTACTCGTGCAGTGGAGAGCGGGTTCCTATCGGCCTCCCCTCTAAGGGAGAACCAATCCTGACCAGATACGGGCGGGCCATAAAGTGATTCCTCATCGTAGACATATTTGCAGTAAGTTCTCCTAACCCGGGCTTCGATCCCCCAGCGCAATAGCAATAGGTGATCCGGGTTGGAATTAGTGCCCAAGGGTCCGGCACAACGCCTTCCGGCGTCATCGTAATAGCGGGGATCGTTTCCCGCACAGTGAACTGGTAAGCTTCACTTTTCTGGTTCGCTTGTTTTTGCTCTGCGAACGGAAGCGAACGAAGTGAGCTCCGCCAACTAAAATTGGAGGCTAAGGGGAACTCACTACGGAAGCGAGTGAACCGAGCTTTCGGGAGCTCACTGTGGAAGCGAGCGAAGCGAACGAAGCTTCGCAGGCGGAGCCTGTTCTTCGCGGGCGAAGCTCATAGAATTCGCAGGCTGACGCCACCTCTGTTCGCAACCTTCGGCACAATTCGGAAGCGAGCGGAAGAAGCTCGCTTCCGAATTGTGCCGAAGGTTGCGAACCAACTTCGTGACCTACAGCGAGCTGGAGATGATTAGTTTCTAGCCTTCCAGCCCCAGCAAGTTTACCCGAGGAAGGCAGCTTTGTGCTGAGTTATTCGTCTCAATGGTAGTTGTGCTGGGAACAAACAAAGTGAGCTTTGTAAAAAAAACATTCAAGCAATAGCTGAATTGATCCAAAAAATAATGACTCTACCTGTCTACCTGCTTCGCATCCGTAAGAAGTATTGAATGATTGAATTAATAAATGGCAACAGCGATAAAAAATCACAGTTGTTGAAAAACTTTGTGCTAGTCTCTAAAACTAAGTGGGGAGGGCAGTAATTACAAAAGGTGAATGCGAATATACCCTCCGAACCGTACGTGAACCTCTCAGCTCATACGGCTCTCACTCGCTGCACGCCTCCCCCTGTCTCTATTTTTTGTCACATGTTTCCTGGAAGTAGATTCTAAAAAATAAGATTAAGACCGAAGCCCTCGACTGAGATACGAACGGACCAATCTCCCTGTTAGTGTCTGCTCCTTTTTTTTCGCATTGGGAGCGCTTCGTGAAAAAAAAATTCGAAAAAAGCGATAGCGAGCGAAGCTCCCAGGAGCGAGAAGCGAGGTGGCGTCAGCCTGCGAGTTTACTGCGTTTTTTTTTTCGGGCAAGCCCGCAAAACATAGGATGTTTTTTTTCGTACCGGGGCGACTCAAGTCGCCAGATAAGAGCGTAGCTGAGGATGCTGGGGGAGCGACCTTTGGTCCCTAACAGAAGCGTAGCGGGAAACACCTAACGGCGTTTACCTAACTCGAAACACTTCCGTGTTTCGAAAAACAGGTAAACTCGCTACGCTCGTTTCCCAGCTCGCTTCGGTCGTTCCAAGCTCCTTAGGAGGAATCCTCCCCGCTCCTTTAAAAAACATTAGGGTATCCCTGCTGGCCTCGCGCGACGGACCGGAGCGTCCGAAGCTTCGCTGAAGTTCGGAGGACTCATTTTTTTTTTCAGGCTGTCGCCTTTTCGAAACTTCCTGGTTTGTCCAGTCGAGGGGTGAAAGTAGTGAGCAGGGGGGAATTGGACGACCCCCACTGTGTTTCAATTTTCACTTGCCAAAAAAGCTAGAAAAAAAAGAATCTAACCTTTTTTTTCGGCCATGCCGAAACGGAAGCGGGGGTCGCGAAAAAGGGGTAGCTCATTTCCTTGCCCCCCCCAGCTCGTTGTTCCGGAAGGAGGACCTCGCTCCCAACCCATGACTAACGACGCTTCACTTCGTTCCAGAAACGCTTGAATCGGCATGCAATAGGGTGGATCACCCTATTTTTAGAGGAGCACCTTACCTATTCAGACACACTTTGAAATTATGTGACGTCCGGAAAAAAAAGCAATTTAGCAGGAGCGAGTTTTACGAGCTAAAACACGTTAGTGTTTTCACGGGTTGTTTGTGTAATTGCTGGCAAGAGGAGTTTTACGAGCGTCTTCGGCCCTTTTCAAGAATTACTAACGCAACGTAGACTATTATTTAACCATTTGACTACTTAGTTTTTATTTGTAAAATAGTTTGAATCATTAAATGACAAATATAATAAACACACTGGAAAGAGCGACTATTTATGGGAATTGGATATGTAATCTTAGAAATAAGATAATTGCTTGTATCAGAATCAACAATACTTACAATAGCTATTTGGGCACGATGAGCTTCCAAAATGGCAGCAGCATTATAATTAGGGTTAAAAATAATTAAACAATCGAATTTCTTGCCGACTGTCTCACCACTCCAAGGAGAGCCCTTAGGCCGAGCGAAACGATGTGATGTCGAAAGCGGGAAGCTCACTTCGTTCGCTTCACCATTTTCTCGCTTTTGCATTGTTTTGAAATGAAAAGATGCTTTAGTAAAGTGTGCTCGTGAAGTGTCTATCTTAGGTGCTGCAAAGGAACCAGTAAAATCGGTAAGACTAACGCTATTATTCATTTGTCTACGATTGGTGAAAAATCCTCCAATCCATTTATTGATTAGGCAACTTTGACCAGTTTTTTCAGCGGTTTTTTGAATGATTCTAGCGCATTCAGGATCATGATTAACAAATAATAAATGACCTTTTTTTCGTATAACATATTTCAAAAATTTTAAAGCTCTTTGAAGGCACATAACGGTTTGTTCTAAGTTAATGATAGCGATTCCATTACGAAATCCTAACAAATAAGGCTTAAACGCTGAGTTGCTTGTTCTAGAACCCCAATGAGCATTGATTTGTAATAGTTTATGAATGATAAGTAAATCAAAAGGAATTCTGTCAGGGACCGAAGGGCGCGAAAAACACTCGGCGTTTCGACCTTCGGTCGCGTCAACGACGTTCCGAAGCGTAGCGTAGGAAACGCCATTAGGCGCGCCAGCGAAAACACGTAAGTGTTTTTGCGTTGCGAAAAAAGAAGAGCCAAGACCGCTCCACCCACGAAGCGTGGAGCCGTGGTTATCGAAAATTTTAGAAGAAAAACGGTTCCGATTAGTATAATAATCTAGCATGTTAATGTACATAATATTTGTTTTGTTTAGGTAGCTCAGTTGGTTAGAGCAAAGGACTGAAAATCCTTGGGCCAGTGGTTCAAATCCACTCCTAGACATAGTTCGTGGAAAAACATGCGAACTTGAGTGGTTTGAATCCTCTTCTCTATTTAGCCAGGATACAGAAGAGCGAAGCAAGGCTGCGTCTTTTTTTTTTGTTATTATCTTTTTTTTTCCCTTTAAGTTTTTTTTTAAAATTTTTTGGAATTGAACCTAAAGCGCCTCCCCTTGGTCGGCGTGTAGCTCGTCCAAACTCCACCTATGGACTGCGACCGTAGGACACCCAAATTTGTCTTCCTAGAACACAGAGCTAGCCACGACAAAGGTGCGAAGGGAACAAGGTTGGCGTGCGAGCAGCGCTCTTCCAATCGCCTCCGTTTCGGAGTGAAAACTCTGGGTCCGGCCTCCTTTCCTCCATGTTCCGCGAGTTCGACGAGCTCCCACGCGACCAGGTCGGCGGGGATCTCTAAATAAGAGATGAGCTTCCCTTACAAGTTTTCACTCCTTGTTTGCGGACTCATAGTCTCGCCCCTTTTTAGTTTTACCTTTTTTTTTCAAACTCCCTTTGGTCCGATGATTGCGCAGCCATTTTTTTCTAAAAAAAATGGCCGGAGGATGAAGGGCGAAGCAAACGACCGAAGGGAGAAACAAGGTCCGAAGGATGTTTCTTCTTAAGAAACAAGGTCCGAAGGTACGAAGTACTTATTTTTTCTCAAAAAATAAGGAACGAAGTGCTTATTTTGCGACAGCAAAATAAGGACTTGTTTCGACCAAAGGGAGAAACAAGGATTTTTTTCTTAAGTTGCAGAAAAAACACCTAGTGTTTTTCGCTTGGACTCTGGACAAGGATTTTTTGCTTATTTTTGCACTAGCAAAAATAAGCAAACGAAAAAATAGTTTGTTTGTTTCGAAACTGAAGAACATTTAGATCTTTGCGATAACCGATATGAAATTTTGTATAAATAGTGTTACAATGGCTGAGTAACATAATGGTAATGTATTGGATTGCAAATCCTAAAATGATGGTTCAATTCCGTCCTTAGCCTTGTAATAAGTTCAGTAGATATAGAGTCTCCCACTATTAAAAGATGATGCTTATCTTCGTAAAAGAATTAGTTATCTGTCGACTTCTCCAAACACAATGTCCATAGTACCAATAATAGTTACGACATCCGCTAACATATGATGTTTAGCCATGAAGTCGAGACCTTGTAAATGAGCAAAACCTGGAGCTCGAATTTTACAACGATAAGGTCGATTAGTACCATTACTTACAAGAAACACACCAAATTCTCCCTTAGGAGCTTCTACCGCAGTATAGCAACTCCCTTCAGGAACAGTAAATCCTTCTGTATATAGCTTGAAATGATGAATTAAAGATTCCATAGATTGCTTCATTTGAGAACGAGAGGGTGGTGTAATTTTACGATCATCTGTTTTAACCATACCATCTGGCATAGAATTTAAACATTGGATTATAATACGAAGACTCTGACGCATTTCTTCTACACGAATACAGTAGCGGTCATAACAATCTCCCCGAGTACCCACCGGTATATCAAATTCTAACTTGTCATATACTTCGTAAGGGGTCGCTTTTCGTAAATCCCAAGGAATACCTGACCCTCTTAACATAACCCCACTAAACCCCCAGTCCATAGCTTCTTGGGCCGTGACTATACCGATATCTACTAATCGCTGTTTCCAAATACGATTATTTGTTAACATTTCCTCTAATTCATCAATACGAGAAGCAAACTGTTGTGCAAATAATGAAATATCATCGCATAAACCTAAGGGCAGGTCTTGTGCAACACCTCCAGGACGAATAAAGCTTGCGTGCATTCTTGCTCCAGATACTCGCTCATAGAATTCCATTAATTTTTCTCGCTCTTCAAAGGCCCACAGAAAAGGAGTAAGTGCTCCTACATCCATGGCATGTGTTGTTAAAGCTAATAAATGATTTAGAATTCGAGTTATTTCACTGAATAATACTCGGATATATTGAGCTCGTAAAGGCACCTCGCAACGGATTAGTTTTTCCACTGCTAAAGAATAAGCATGCTCCTGCGCCATCATTGACACATAATCTAAACGATCAAAATACGGTAAGGCTTGTAAATAGGTCTTGTATTCAATTAATTTTTCTGTTCCACGATGAAGCAATCCAATATGCGGATCTGCTCGTTCGACGACCTCACCATTCATCTCCAGAATTAAACGTAGAACACCATGGGCTGCTGGATGTTGTGGCCCAAAATTCAGAGTAAAATTTTTAGGTACGCTTTTCATAAAAGAAATCTTTTTACCAAAGCTTTAAATAATTTTGTTTTGCTAAAGCCTATGACCGGACTTGAACCGGAGACCTTTCCCTTACCAAGGGAATGCTCTACCAACTGAGCTACATGGGCCATAACTTTTGTTAGTTGGATGTGTAGCAATTTAAATAAACAAAAGCGCAATAATAGCGTCATTTTCCATAAAATATTCAAAGGCCTCCGCTCCGCTTCGCTCCCTCATGGCGCCGAAGGCCCGAAGGTCGCGAAGCTAATAAAACTCTGGGTTCGTTAATGCAGACGAAGGAGCAAGCTGCTCACTTTTTTAGCATTTCCCAAGCTGAAAAAAAAAACAAAAAGCTAGAAGCGTTCAGTAAAAAAGTTTCGCTCGCTGGGGAAACGCTAGAGTAGCTCGCTCGGTAAACTCGCTCCTTTCGCCTGCGCGTTCACTAAAAAAGTCGTTCCAGCTGGGCACCGCTTCCTGTTTTTTGAACTTCATGGCTCGGAATTAGATGAGCTACCCCTCTTTTCGCGGCACCAGCTCCCAAGGCGAAAAAAAAGGAGCTGCTCCGCGAGCGAAGCGAGTTGGTGCTCCACCCGCGGAGCAGCTTCCCGGACGGACCGGAACGGCGGCGCCAAAGGGCACTTAATACCCGAAACGACTGAAAGAAAAATTTTTTTGCAAACATTGACTGTGACTTATAAGATTTATCGAAAGTTGCGTCGTTTATGGCAGAATAGTTTAGTTGGTTAGAACAGTGGAATCATAATTCACATGTCGAAGGTTCAAATCCTTCTTCTGCTATAGTAGCTAGGGCGCAGCTAATGAAATGCAAGATTGCGCAACAGGGAGCTGTTACAGTTCCGGTATTGGCTTAAATTACCACTTACAAGATGTTATTCTTTCAATTGATTGCTTATGTGAAACTGCAAGAGCACAATAAAGCAAAACGGGTGACCTTCGGAGCGATTGAAACGAAGCGCACCAGTAACGAGCGGAACAGGTACCGAAACCCCCTCCCTCGCAACCCAATACTACTGTGTCCGTAACGGACACAGTTTGGTGTTACTCGCCGTTCGTTGGCTGCGAAAAAGAAGGACGCAGGGGGAATTTTATGAGAAAACAGCGAAGTTGCGAAGCGCTGAAGGCCTGATTGGCGCTAAAAAAAATGGTTAAAAAACAATCGCTGCGCAACCATTCGGGCCTTCGGTAGCTCGCCCAGGTAGCGCTGCCTTTTACACGGCAGTGTAAACGCGCGTCGCTCCGTTTTACGGAGCGCACAAACGAAGTGGTCCTTACCTGTTTTGACCAGGTAGGAGAGGCGAGTGCAGACCGAAAGTGAAAAAAAAAGCAAAACGAATCCATGAGAAGCTCAAAAAAAACAATAGCTAGTCTATTGCTCCGGCTCTCTAGAGAGGGTACACGATTATTTCTTTAGCTTTTTCGGCTTCGACTCATATTTAATTTTTTTTACAAATTGGGCCTAGCAGGACTCGAACCTGCAACCTGGCCGTTATGAGCGGCGCGATCTAACCATTGATCTACAAGCCCAAATAGCTCCCCAAACACTATCGTTTTTTTAGCTGAAGGGGGGTAACCAAGATGTTACGAAGGAACCGAACGAAGTGAGGCTTAGCTTTCTTTCATGACTCTTGTCTCCGGCTCCTTTGTCGCCGCAAGCATATTAACGGAAGATAAATTCAGAAATATTCAATGACAAGCGAGGGAACGATGAAGGAAGCCGGGCAGCGAAAAAACATAAAAAAAAAGAAGTGACTTTAGCGAGAAAAACACTATCGTGTTTATTCGCTTCGCGACCAGTTCCTCCGGTGCGTTAACCAAAACACCGCCGAAAAGAAGGAGCGAGCTTAGCGAGCTGCTTCTTTGGGAAGGAGCGAGCGAAAAAAAAAGAGCTTGGCATGCTTCGAGCGAGTCCTAGTCACTCCCGGCTGGCTCGTTCCTCATTAAAAAAAGTTTTTGGCGCTGCCGAAAGCCCGTAAGGACACACTAGTGTTTTTACAAGACTGGTAACTTTTGTAAAAACACTTTATTTTTTTTTGCTTTTTTATTAGCCAAACAAGTAACGTCTGCTCCGTGTCCGCGTAGCGGAGGAAGCACCGAAGCGCTGAAGGCCCGATAGGAGTCGAACAAACGTTGCAAGTTTGGCTAACGCGGGGCAAAGAACGTCGAAACGCGACAGACCGGAGCCTAGGTGAAAGGTAGTGTTTTGTGAGCTCGAAAACTTTCGTATCGAGTTTTCCGAGCTCGCTTCGCGACTTTTATTTTTTTTTCCACGCTTCCGCTCCTACGTCGCGCCGAGAAACGTTCCGAAACTCTGGGTCCGGAAGCGCCGAGCGCGAGGCTGTCGCTCCCCTTGGTTGCGAAGCATAAAAAACACGCTAGTGTTTACATGAAAGAAAAGAGCGTAGCCAGTTTCGCAGCTCGCTACGCTCGCTCTTTCGTCTGCATTAACGGACCCAGAGTTTAGTTAGCTTCGCGACCTTCGGCACGAATGGAACAGAGTGAGTCAAAAAACCGAAAAGACTATCGTCTTTCGGTCTCCTTAGGTCGCCCCCTGCTTGTTCGGAGCGAGCTGAGGCAACAAAAACACTAGCGTGTTTTGCTCCATGGAGTATAGCCAAGTGGTAAGGCAGCGGTTTTTGATACCGCCATGCAAAGGTTCGAATCCTTTTACTCCAGCAATGAACATGAGGTCGACCTAACGGTCCCTGAAATTCAAATTTCTTAGTATTTGGTAAGTTTTGCTCTACCGCGTCGCGACAAAAACACTACGTGTTTTTTCAGGGGCTTTCTTTTTTCTAAAAAAAGAAAGGATCGAAGGGGCGTTAGCCAAAACGAGCGTAGCGAGTTTTCGCTTGTCTTCTTGACAGCGAAACTCCCTTTGGTCGTTTGCTTCGCCCTTCGGTCCTAGTGCTACTAAAGTGCTCTCAGAACCGTACAAGATAGTCGCCCATCATACGGCTCGCCAACTCAACTGGGAGCTCGTATAACTCACTCCCACCCTTTGGGCCTATACAAGCTGTGGAAATAGGCCCAAAGGGTGGGAGTGAGTCATACGAGCTTACAGCGTGGATGCAAAAACGAGCATCCGAAGTTGGACGATTGCCTATTGCTACTCTGCAGCGGTGTCGCCGCTTCGGTCTTTAGTTGAATATACTCGTGTCTGTGAGGACACGGTACTTAGGCCCCTTCCCTTTGCTGGTACTACGGGTCCTCTGTCCCACCTGACACAATTGGAGGCACTTTCCGTATTAATAGTCCCCGCGCGATTGTCGCGCCAAAGGCGGTGTCACTATCTGCTCTTTCAGAATTTCTTCTAGTTTGAGATGAACTACCCCGCGACACCATTCCTCGCTCGTAAAATTCGCGTTAACGGACCCAGAGTTTCGTTAGCTTTGGAAACCCTAAAAAAGTGAACAGCTCCTATCGGGCTCGCTCCTTCGTCTGCGCCTGCGGCGTTCTTTCTGAGAGCTCCTATCGGGCCAGCTCGCATGCTACGCTATGTCGGCTCTTATTTTTTTTCGAGTTCACCGCTCGACAGGAGCGGAGATAGCGTAGCCTTCTCCACGCAAAATTCTTCGCGCGACCTTCGGGAGCAGCGAACCTGCCAAGAAAGGCGCCGAGCAAAGTAAGCTGGTCAAGCGGTCGCACCAAAAACACGTAGTGTTTTTGTTGTGAAACACTTGTTTCTTTGTTCCGCTTCGCACCTCTCCCCGCTAGAACAAAGTCTCGCATCCTTAGCTCAGCTGGATAGAGCATTAATCTTCTAAATTGATGGTCACAGGTTCGAACCCTGTAGGTTGCTTGTATAAACAGACTACTATTAACTGCAATGCCCACTCCCTTTGATGGCTATTGATCGCCTTCTCGGTCTTGATTTTCCTTCGGCAAAAAAACTTTGGTGTGCTCGCTATGGCTCCTTCGTGCACTCCTAAAAAAATGGTAGCGATTACTGAAGGTCCGAAGAAAGTTAGCAAGTTTGCAAAGTTGGTTGATTTATCAGTCAAAATCTAGAGCGACGAAGCTTCGCTGAAAAAACACTGTAGTCTTTTAGATAAATCACCTATCGGTTTTCCGTCGCTTTGCTCCTATCAGTTTTTCGCTTTGTTTTTTTAAAGCGCGCTAGGCGCACGCCAACGCTCGATAGGAGCGGAAAAACACTACTAAAAAAATGCAAAAACGCTACGACCTGCGGCGTTCTTGCCCGTTTTGCTCCATAACAGCTTCCTCACGTGGGCAGCTCGTCGGACTCGTTTTTTTTTTACAGGGAGCCGGGGGAGCTAGGAGAACGAGCTGCCCAGCTCGCTCCCCCCCACGACGCCCGATAAGAGCGTTCAGAAGCTTCGTTCGAAGAGAGCCAGGAAGACGAGCGATAATGCCGAGCGACACCAGCGAAAAAAAGCGAAGAAGCAGTCGCTCGCAACGGGGCGCCAGCCAAAACACCTTAGTGTTTTTGTCGCTTTTTGGGGCCATTCGGTCTTTTCAATACTTGCCCCGTTTCTTTTTTTCAGAAAAAGAAAATGCTTATAAAAGCAGTTCGCTACGCTCACTCCCGCCCGCTGCCCGCCGCTCGATAGGAGCGGGCTGAGACTAAGGGAGCCCGATAAGAGCGGGCACTCACTCCCGCTCCTATCGGGGGTCGTGCCGTTAGGCGTCCGAAACGAAGCGTAGAAAGCGTTGGGAGCGAGCGAAGCGAGCTCGCTGCTCGTTTGTCGCACCAAAAACACTACGTGTTTTTGTCTTCGCACCTCCGCTGTACCCCTCGGAACGTCTTTGACGTGCACGAAGGCCCAAAGGGTGCGAGCTCGCTCCCAGGAAAAATCGCGAGTTCGACGAGCTATCACCGAAGCTTCGTTCGAAGCATTCGCTCCGCTTCGTTTCACTGGCTCGCGCTGCTCGCCCCTTCCAAAGTTTTTTTTTGACTGCAAAAAAGTCCTGCTTCGCATCTTCTAAGTTGTTTTTTTTCATTACAACAATGTGGTCTTTCGTTTATTGAATTCTGATTTGTATTCTTATATCCTATTAATAATATCGCTTCGCACCGCACTTCTTAATTTATGTTAAATAAAAAAATGCTTATTTTTTTCCGAAGGAAACGACCAATGGTGGCGCCAGCAGATTATTTTATACAAAATAATACTAACAATTATGGTCATTCCATTTCAACAGTTTTGCTTAAAAATTTTAGATGTTCATTATATTGTTATTTGCGTTACGATTTTCTCTTTAGTTTTCTTCCAACCGTTACAAATAAAGCCTGTTCAAATGTATTTTAATCACTGGGTGATTAAAGTTTTCAACCTGAAACTCTTTCAAAGATATCACATTAGCGTGCCTGCAGCTAAAAAACTACGCGTATAGCCACACTTTTTGTAGGTAACTGGTCTATTGCATTGTTTTTGTTCTTATTAGTTTACTTGTTTGTTGTTCAGTTTATATTTGAAGACATATTTCAGTTATGTCTTTATACGATTATATATACTGTATTAATTATATATGTAGGTTTACGCAATTCTAACTTATTGAATTCTACTCTCGGAAAAAAAAAGCATGTTATTAATTATTGAATCTAGTTTAGAAACGCAAAAGCCAATTCAAATACCAAGCTACTTTGCTTTTTCCTGCGCTCTTTTTCCTAGTTTTCATTTTCTCCTACTCAAAGAAAGCTCGGAGTTTTTTTAGAGTCTGCTCGCTATCCTTTTCAATAATTTATGTTTTCAATACTACTTGCACTTCTGCTTAAAAATTGAAAAATACATCAACAATTTGAATGGGAAGGGTAAGTGGTTACGGACACTGCTCGTCTTTTGGCTTGTATATTCATTCTTGGCCCAATTTATATTTGAGAGCACCTTTTCTTATAGCATTGGAGGAATCTCTAGATTGAAGGGGTTTATTTCCTACCAAGACAACCATGCCTTCAGGGGGAACTTCAAAACTTCCCTGGACATGCTTAACTCGTCCCTTCAAAGCATCACCTCCTACAATTTGTTTGAATATACTTAGATCTCCTACATATTGTTCAAAATTACTTATCATTATGAGTTTCTTTCCCCTTAGATTTATGGTTTCAAAGGTGTCCGATCTCAAACTTTTGAGAGTGGTTGTGATCGTAGCCTCATGTCCTACTAGAGCTGTGGCAACTAAGGCCATAGTAGATTTGCCAGATCCTCCTGGGCATATGATGCACATGAAAATTTGAAGGTCTAAAAGCTGATGAACTAAAGCATAGAACCATGATCTAATCAGTTCTTTTCTATCCTCCTTTTGTAAGCAGAATTGATCTAGGAAATTCAAGAAGTGAGGACAATTAGCCGATTTATCATAGGAGAAAAGGAGTTTTGAGATAACGAAATAATCAGGAGAGTATGGAAGAAAATCCCTTGTCTTAAGGTTTAGAACTCCATTTTCCAGAACTATCATATTGAGAGTAAAGCGAGGTTCTCCCAAATAACTTTTGTGTCCAAATTTTATCCGCATGAAAGTTTTATTTAAATAAGTTATGTCATTAAATGTACTATCTTCCAGAAGAAAAAGAAGTTTATAAATAATTTAAAGTAGTTCAACTGATTGTAACGAGCGGTAATAGCCAAGCGAGGGATCATATAACAAGTAGGAGTCGCTCTTAGAAAAAGCTTTAAGATACTCCAGATTGGAATGATTTATGAGAAGATCGCCAACTATAGCAGCGGCGACAGGTTTGTTATCTACGAAGAATTTCTCTCGATTATTCAAGTATAATTTCATTTGTTCTGTCGTCATTGTCTTAATATTTTTTGTTTAACTTATTTATGTTTAACCATTTCTTAGGTTTTGTAGGCCGGCTTTATGTAGGCCTGTACCTTGGTCTACATAAAGCCTAGAGGGTATACATGGATGTCTCCTTGCATGTAGGCCGTGTACCCTCGCCTACATAGAACCTACAGGGTCTACATGAACTCTTTGATGCAGACCCCGTATATAGGCCTACAGGCCTACACAGGGGCCCACAGTGTCCGCCCATGGCTTACAAAGTATACTTCGGAGCTGTAGTAGGGGCTTCTTTAGGCCTAAGGCTGTGTAGGGGTTCTGTAGACTAACCTGTAGGCCTACAGAAGCGCTTTTCAGCAGGATCTTTCGCTAAAATGTAGACCATGTAGGCTTGAGAACCAAACTTAGTAAGCTTTGCGAATCCATTCGGAAATAGCCTTGAAGTCCACTATGACCGAGGAATTCATCATTTCATCATTTCACCTGTGACATTGCGCGCTATAGTGTGGCATTCTTGATAGAAGGTAGAGGCTTTAAATTCAGGTTCAGTTAAGCCTATGTCTTTACGAAAACTTTCGAGTATTCCATTCATTATAGCTCTGTTCTCCCCCCATAAAGAAGCTTGAATACACACATATCTTAACGGCTGGCTTGTTATAAACGTCACCTCTACCGTTCTTTTAAAACTCCTCCTTAATGTAGTTCCACAAGCGAAACTCCCTTTGGTCGTTTGCTTCGCCCTTGGTCTCAATAGCGTATTGAATTGTACCCAAGCGTTCAGGATAGAGCCCAAGGAGAATAGAGGTGTAACAACTCACTATATCAAGGTCTACCAAGAGCATTCCCATCTCTCTTGCTGTTCCGTCCCATTATTTTATAGCACTTCTCTCTCACTAATTGCTTAGTACTATTAATTGTAGAGCCATATGATTGAGGGATGATACAAGGAGATACACCGAGTGGCTTATACTTGTATGAAATTCCACCGAAATTGCGGATTTTAAGAATCCCCTTGAGTATAACTCCGTGAGCTCTAGCTCTGAAGTCTTCCGAAAAGATTTTGCAATTATTAACATACACCTTAGTCAGAGAATCAGCCAGTCCCGAGTCTATAAGTCTAGCCACCCTGTTGAGGCTATCTTTCAACTCAGTTTTACCCAATTTATCCATGTAGTTCTCGTACAATTTAGGATCCAATCTTCCATCGACATGGTGTCGCTCAGGTGAATCATATCTTGATCTAGGCACTGGCCGTGGGACCGAGGTGGGGGGGATCGATTGTTGACAATTTTTCTAAGGGAACTTCTTAGGTGCCTGCGGGGTTTACAATGAAGGTCAGTGGCCGTAGGCCGAGTGGCTCTTTTTAAAGAACCGGCTGGCCAGTTGACTTTTGGGGGTTTTGCTAGAATTTCACGGAATCGATTGGAGCGTTACAATCAGCTAGAACTATGCCAGCTCTGTTCGGTGAAACCTCCCTTCGTTTTTTCAGTGATTTCGATGCTCAGGTCTCTCTTCGTGTGGTAGGGGAGAACAAGTGTCCCGTCTGCCACTTTCCAGTAACATAGTAACCTGCACCATCTATCACCTCTTTGTACTTTTCTTAGTGCGTTACAGAAATTGCGTGTTGCACTAATGGCGGAAACTACAGATTAATATCGGTTAATTACATCACTAAGCTATGTAATATAGGTTAGTGATGTAATGGATGGAAAAAAAGCATTGTTTTGTTGCATAACTAAATATTATAAAGTTGCCATTTGTTTTCGTATACATAATAAAGACTATACCAATCGCTGCGCCAGACAGCCCTGCAGGGTTGTCTGGCGCGGGGTGAACTGGCGGGAAACATGGTACTGTATAAATATACAATAAAGAGAATCTGAGTTATAAAGACCATCATCGGTCAAATTTAGAAATTTGAAAAATTTCAGTTATATATAAATCTTGGAAGTATCTTCCATCCAACAGCCTCTACTTTCCCATCAACTAAGTATTTATATTACTCCTGAACTTTTAAGAAAAGGCAAGAATTGCGAAGAAAGCACCATCGCTAGCATTCCGGATAGGAATGCTAGCGAGAGTTCTTCCAATTACTAACACTTTGATCGCGGAATATTAGTAATTAGAATAAAAGACTATAATGGCACTGAAGCGCATAATTACGCGCATAATCGGGTGCCCTTGTTCCCTACGGTCGCTCGCTCCGGTCCGTCGCGGGTGGAGCTCATATAATTAGCGACCTAAACGGTGCCTTATCTCAATCAAACCAGGGCCTATGCCTGCTCTGCCTCGGGCTTGCGCGACCCGGCCAAGAGTGCACTCTATGCACTCTTTTTTTCGCCAGAGTGAATTCGCATCTTATCGTGTCCCCCTCGAAGTCTATCTGTTTTGGCTCGCCGCTGCCTCCCCTAGCTGGCGGCACCTTTTAAATAAACTTTATTAAACTGAAAGATGCGAAGCAGCACTAAATTTCTGATAAATATGCACAAATACTGAGGCTTTAGGGCAGCGGGAAAAATACATAGGCGTTTTTCAAGTTCTGGGGAGCTCATCCGATTTGCTCCCCCCTCGTTCCTCGGCCTGCACTTTGTTTCGGAACGTCTTCGACGCGTTTCCTGCAGGCTGCGCGCCTCCACGTGGTCGCTCGGGAAGCTTCTATGGCTCGCTTCCCAGCTAGTTCAAAAAAAAACGTAGTTTTTTTTCTGGCTTCGCCCAACCACGTTTTTTTTGCTTCGCCCCTCGCTCGTTTCACTGGCTCCCGCGACAAGGTCCGAATGGCGAAGCAAACGACCGAAGGGAGTTTCGCTTGTTTCGCGTTTAGTGAAACAAGGTCGTAGAAAAAATATGTAGTGTTTTTGTCGCGCCGTTAGGTGCAACGAAGGAGCGGAGCGAAGCGAATATAATTCGCTCCCCCCGCGACGGACCGGAGCGGAGCGAGGCACATTAATTGATTTCAGCAAAACGAACGAAGTCCGATAGTGGCGAAAGCGCCGAACACTAGTGTGTTTTTCGTTTCTCATTTAGTTACGCAGGTTCCGCTAGCATAGGCTTTCACTATAGTGAAAATCCAGGCGCAGGCGAAGGAACGAGCGTCGCGAGCTACTCACGTTTCCCCAGCGAGCGAAACGTAGTGGAACGTCAAATATGTAGTTAATACGAAAAGAGCAAACTTACTGTCTAAAGACTTGGGAGAGTGGCTGAGTGGTTTAAGCGGCAGACTGTAAATCTGTTGAAGCAATTCAATGTAGGTTCGAATCCTACCTCTCCCATGCTTTAGTCATACTACTTTTACTCAGTTCGCTGTTTTTTCGATCTTTTCACCAACTTTGCTTTGCACTCGGATATCCTTTATGACAATAATTAAAGATACTGAGTGGTTGGTCGTAAAACAAGATCGTTTGATACATAAGGTATATATGTATGGGTGTATAGCTCAACCGGTAGAGCATTGGGCTTTTAACCTAATTGTAGCAGGTTCGAGTCCTGCTATACCCAAAAAAAAACATTAACTTTAAAACAAGCTTGCTATATAGGGGGCTCTCTAAAGAGATGGAAGCGTGCTACGCTCGCTTCGCTCACTCGATAGCAATAGGGTGACTTCCGTTGTAGGTCAGCCAAACCTCGCGCCCTTAGGCAACAAAACGAATGGTAGTGTTTTTGTCGCGAAGTGGGAGCGAACGTAGTAGAGCTGGTAGCGTGAGCTTTGCAAGTACGCCGAGCACGAAGACAAAAACTCACTTTTTTTTCGGTGTCTTCGTCGTACCTTCCTCACACAGCCTTTAGAAACTAAAGAAAACTGGCGCAATTTTAATAGCCTCCTAGTTCGGGAAGCTGACTACGGAAGCAAGCGAATCGTACTTTTTCGGTAGCAAAAAACATGATAGTGTTTTTCGCAGCGCGAGGGAGCAGTAATGTAAACACGCTAGTGTTTTGGCAGCGCCCAAAATACTGGTGTGTTTTTTCGCATAAAAAAACATAAGGTTGCGAGCGAAGCGAGCAACGCTTGGCGCCCAAAAAAAGAGTAAAACGTAGTAGAGCGAAGGTTTCGGAACGCAAAAAAAAAACGAAGCGCAAAACGAGGAAACGAGCGTAGCGAGTTTACTGTGTATTTTTTTTTCGGAGGAAATGAGCGTAGCGAGTTTACTGCGTGTTTTTTTTCGTCCCGGAAAAAACATAAGATGTTTTTTCGGGCAAGCCCGCCTGTCTTTTTTTTGCTCCTTAGTGCGATCCGCTTACGGATTGCACCAGTCATTCGGAGCCGGATTGCTTCATTTTACTGAGCATAACTCGATCCGGTTCAATCAAATTGCCATTGAATTCTCATCAGGATGGATGTCTGAGCGGTTTAAGGTATCAGTCTTGAAAACTGAAGTATTGAAAGATACCGGGGGTTCGAATCCCTCTCCGTCCGAGGAAAAGCGGATATAGATTAATGGTAAATTATCTGCCTTCCAAGCAGAATATTGTGGGTTCGAGTCCCGCTGTCCGCATTTCCGGGAGCTTATACGTTTGAGTTTACTAATTTTGGCCGGACGAAGTTTCGTGACCTCAGTGTACTTTTGATTTTTTATTACATAAAAATTTGAAGTTTCTTAGTGTAGGGGGACGATACAGGGCGTTTTACCGGGGGAAACTAGTGAAGCTAATTGGGGGGGGGCTTGACGAGTGTCGCCCGATAGGAGCTTTGCCGAGTGATGTACCGAATGCGTGATTTTCCTAGTTCGAAAGAAGCCCCAAACACTCTGCTGCGCAGCCTCTTCGAGCTTTAGCGGTGTTTTTGCTCGCGAAGTTTTCGAAGTCTGTGGTCCGAAGTTCCAAAGGGCGAAGCAAACGACCGAAGGGAGTTTTGACTTTTTTTCTTAAAAAAAAGGACCGATGGTCGTTTCTCCCTTCGGTCGAAAGCCTGCTGCGCAATCTTTATTTTTTTTAAAAAAAAGTGATTTTAAATGCATCAATTAGATCAATTTACATACTTAACACAATTTTTTTGGTTATTAATTTTTTATATAAGCTTTTATGTTTTGTTGTGCTATAATGGACTGCCAAAAATCAGTCGTATTCTTAAATTACGAAAACAACTGCTATCTAAAGCTGTACTTGAAGGAGGACCTACTACTGATAAGAATTTACAGGACGATATTGTAATGAAAGAAAGTTTAAGTACAAGCGTATCTTACTTATCTTCTAGTACAGGGAACGCCTCTGAATGGTGTCAAAAAGTTCTAAAAAAATTCAACGAAAAAGAATTGCTTTTCATGAACAAATCTTTTGTATCCTCAGTAGCGTCGATGAGTGTTTCCCATGTTCTTCAAGGTTTTTTTTTCGAACGGTCGGCGCCTTCCATTATTCTTTCAGCTAATACTGGGGCAATGTTTGTGCAAAAAGCTTTACCCTTACGTAGCCTTTGGTTGAAAGTACAACGAAAAGTTGTTGCTGTTACGGTAAAAAAAAGAAGAAAATTAACATGAAAGAAATGATTTTTTTTGGAATATTAGCACTAAGTGTATTAAGTTCCAAACAAGTTTTACTTTATAATGAAGAAATTGTGGTAGCTCTGAGCTTTCTAGGTTTTGTTGTATTCATACGACGAACTTTTGGTGAAACTATTAAAGCAACCTTTGAAGCGCGAAGCATTGCTATATTAGAAGAACTACAACAATCTCTTCTAATTTCTGAGGTTAAGATATCAGAGTTAATGGATCACCATGAATCGCGAAGCAATAGTTTACAACTGAGTACACAGATGATAACAGACTCGTGTCTTCAAGAAATTCGTACTCGATGTGTGCCTCTGTGCTCACCAACGGTACAAACACTGCTACACCAACAAATAGACGAAAAGTTGAAAAAATTGGTAGGCGCGCAGCAACGATGTCGCGCCTCGCTCCTTCGCTTTTGGATTATAAATTGTTTTCATGAGATTGTTTGTGACGAGTTTCGCTCTTCAAAATTATCAAAGCGACAGTCAAAACTAGTTAAACAAAGCATTTCATTACTTAAAAGAGCGCAGCTTTGAATAACTTTGCGCAGAGATGGCTTTTCTCTACCAATCATAAAGACATTGGTACCTTGTATCTAATTTTTGGTGCACTATCTGGCGTGCTAGGAACATGTTTTTCGGTTTTAATCCGAATGGAGCTAGCTCAGCCTGGTAATCAAATTTTAGGCGGAAATCATCAATTGTACAACGGTGCGTCCGAACAGATAAGATGTAACGAATAGGGCAACCCACCCTATTCCATGCCCATTCAGGCTAGCAATACCTCTTGCTAGGGCATGGCCTCAACTTGCAGGCTAAGCTCCTCAACGAGCCCAGCTGGGAGCAGCAAGTTTAAATTGGAACACAGCGGGTCTGCCCCCGCGAAGAAGTCCCAAAAGAGGAAAAAGGTAATGGCCAGGCTAACGAACCTGACACGCAATACCCAGGACACAATAGACCCTTTGTCTCAAGCAGAATAGCATGGCAAAGGCGCGGCAAGTAAGCTTTATATAAAGCCGAACCATAACGACATACGTTGTGGCCGTTATGGACCTGAATAGCCGTGGGGTACTCCACACAGAGATCGACAAAAAGAAGTCAGTTGCGCAGGGGCCTAACCCTTTATTAGGGAATCGAAAAAAAAAGAAAAAGAAATACATGAGCAGAACAAATAAACATCTTATTGAAGTCGGAGAAAAAACCCATGGATCTATCCATGGGGTTCGGAGGGTCCGTATTAGCTACGGGGAGCGAAATCTCTCCCTCTTGGCAGCGAAGGGACCTAACTTTAAATCGCTCTGTTCAGCTCCTGAGGTCTCGAATAGTGGGCTAAAAACCCGCTCCAGCGGTACGGGACTTTCAAGAAACGATCGATCCAACCGTGTTCGTATCTCAGTAGAGGAACAGATCAAAACTTATCTGGGTAAAGATGGAAAATACAATGGGCTCATAAACATCCTAAGTGACCCAACCTTCCTAGCCCTCTGCTACGAATCCATCCGAGGGAAGCCAGGAAACATGACCCCAGGACATGACAAACAAACCCTCGATGGTCTCACCATAGAATGGTTCGAAAAGCTGGGAAAAAAATTACAAGCTGGGCAATTCGACTTCTCCCCGGCGAAAAGAGTTATGATTCCCAAACCGGGGCGGAAAGAGATGCGTCCTCTTGGGATAAATGGCCCAAGAGAGAAAATAGTACAAAAAGCCTTACAACTGATCCTGGAAGCAATATACGAACCCATATTCTACGATTGCTCTCACGGATTTCGTCCTAACCGCAGTTGCCACACAGCGCTGAAAACACTTTATATGCAGGGCGGGCACTACGCCTGGGTAATAGAAGGAGACATTCGAAAATGCTTCGACTCCATCCCACATGATATAATACACAAAAAGATAGCCGAAAAGATTCGCTGTCATCGAACCCTTGAACTTTTGTCTAAAAGCCTACGCGCAGGGTTTTGTGACCCTATCACTAAAGAAATAATACGATCCGACAAAGGAACACCTCAGGGGTCGGTACTGAGCCCTCTCCTTTGTAATATTGTATTACACTCACTAGATGAGTTTGTTATGCGCTATCGGGAGAAATACAACAAAGGGAAGACACGGCGAATGAACCCACAATACAAAGCCATAACTCGTCTCTTAGAAAAAAAACAGACGCCTTCACGTCCCCTCCTTCTTCTCCGCCGGCCCTCCAAAGACCCTAAAGACCCGAACTTCAGGAGGATGCTATATATTCGGTACGCAGACGACTTCGTTGTCCTGATGAGTGGGACCAAGAAAGAGGCCATGAGGATGCAAGCTTCAATGCGAAACTTCCTGAAGAAAAGCCTCCGACTCGAGTTGAGTGAAGACAAAACCCTTGTCTCGCACGTTGCCAAAACAGGATTTCACTTCTTAGGAGCCCATTGCAAGCGGACGCGGTCCAAACATCGCGTCATGCACATACGAAGAATCCGAGGGGTCATGACAAAGCAACGATCAACAGAGCGCCTTCGCATATGTGCCCCTATAGAGCGCTTGATTGAGAAACTAAAGGAGAAAGGCTTCGTGAAAAGGAACAGCAGAGGCGAATATAACCCCACGGTGAGAAGAGATCTGACCGCCTGGGACCACTCTAGCATACTCCAATTCTACAACCACAAAACCCAAGGAACACTAAACTACTACACTTTCGCCTCGAACCGAAGTCAGCTATCAAGCCTAGTACACCTATTAAAAATGTCATGTGCGCTCACCTTAGCCCTAAAATACAAGCTAAAGACGGCACATAAAGTGTTTGGAAGATTCGGCAAGAACCTCGAATGCAAAACCACCAAGACGCAATTGAATAATCCCGACTCATTGAAAGCTGTACACATATACAGTCCGGGCCCTGTAGCCAGGGCGGAGAGCGTATTAGACATCAGCTGGGGCTCCAAACTCACGCGATCCGCGTTGCTACGCAGCTGCGCTATCTGTGGCCAGAGTCCGGTAGAGATGCACCACATCCGCTCCGTAAAGGACGTGAGAAACAGGATTCGCACAGGCTCAGCAACATACGCCCAATGGACGGGAGCTTTTCGACGAAAGCCCTCTGCGTTTCACACCATCACGCATACCACAACGGCAAGCTAACAGAAGCGGACATGACACTACTATCATCCTATTCTGTAACTGGTGAGATACCGATTCATGAGATCCAGAAATCTATTAAAAAAAACTCCTTCGTAGAGATAAGTGGAGATTCAAAATGAGAGCCGTATGAGCTGAAAGGTTCACGTACGGTTCGGAGGGCAGATTCGCTGAGATGCGACTACTGACCCCTACTGTTGATCACAGCGCACGCTTTTTTGATGATCTTTTTTATGGTAAACTCATTGCCGTGATTGAAAGAAATTTTGGTCTTATTACTTAACTATATGCGGGAAGATCTATATGGTTGATCCGCAGGGAAGTGACTAAATAATCCCCCAGAGACTTTAAGTTAAGTTTCCTTATTTCTCCCTTTGGTCAAAACAAGTCCTTATTTTGCTGTCGCAAAATAAGCACTTCGTTCCTTATTTTTAAAAAAAATAAGTACTTCGTACCTTATTTTGCTGTCGCAAAATAAGCACTTCGTTCCTTATTTTTAAAAAAAATAATTGCTGCGCAACCTTATTTTGCTGTCGCAAAATAAGAACTTCGTACCTTATTTTTTAAGAAAAAATATCCAGTCCTTTTTTTAAGAAAAAAAAGCAATAAATTCCTTGTTCCTTAAGAAGAAACAAGTCCTTCGGACCATCGGACCAAAAAATTTGGGAAAAGATAAAGTCCTTTTCTCTTAGAAATAAGAGAGTTAAAAAGAATGCCTGCGTTGATAGGCGGTTTCTTACGACGGAACACGATTTATAGTAAGCGACAAAGCTTTCTACCGGTCAACAACAAGGGTAGCGGATTATTCAGAAAGGCGTTGGCCAACGAGCCAGGGTCTTTAGGTCTGATAAATAGACCCGCGCAATTAATGCTGAGGGACGAAGCCGAGTTCTGCCAAAGGACCGACCTCTCGAACCCTAGTTGCGCGGAGCGTTCCGACAGTTTAGCAGTGATACAGAGTTTAGCGAGAGCTAAGTACTATATGAAAGTGGGTTCAGCTATAGTAGTGTTTCCTCAGCTACAAACACTACGAGGACATGAGGATGGAAAGACCCGGAACCGCCTTTCCAGTGTTGACCCTCTACTCTTACCCCACACAGGTACAAACTCTATATTCACTCAAGGTTACGTAAGTCCCTGTTTTTGTAACGCAACCTTAAACGCTATAAATCGCCAGTCCGGGAACCTCGTAAAAACTGTGGAAGTGAACCAGTTCACGCCGCAGTCACCAGAGATTCAAGACCTTGTTTCTTCGGAACACCTACGGTGCCTTGAAACGGTCTTGAATCTGTCATCGACTCTACCATTATCAAAACTCCGGTTAGATATGAGAGACTGGTACGGGGGCAAGATAGCCGAAAAAGCAAATGCCTTAAGTAATGTTAAGGATAGAGGGGCAACATGTGCAAAGGAAATCGAAACGACAAGTGATTGTTCGTCGGTAAAAGCTCCTGCGAGCTCTAAGATGATGAGATCTCCTTCTGAACTATCTGACAGCTCTTTCAGATTAATCCCCCTCCACAGATCACTGTGGCCAAATTCGGTATTGTCCATGAGGGCCACTGATTTCAGAAAGATCAACATAAGGTGCCAGAGAATTCACGAGAGTAGCCTAGCTACTATGAAATCTGAAACTAAGCTATTATGGCCAACGCTAACGCGTCTCAAAAAAATAGCGGATAAAGTTTATGCTGAACAGCTGAAATTGGTGGAACTAGCAAAAAAATATGGCAAAGACCATCCACGTATTCTCCGTTTACAAGAAACACTGGCCTTATCTCTTGATTTTAGAACTTACTCAGTCCATAAGGTCATGAGAAATTCAGGTGCCTCTACGCCCGGCATTGATGGCATAACACTAAACACTCCGGAAGAGAAAGCACTGATGATAGAAAAGCTTCGCGAGATTCTCTCTTCAAAAGAATATAAAGCTTCACCTGCTCGAAGGGTATTCATAGCCAAACCGAATGGAAAAAAACGACCATTGGGTATCCCAACAATAAAGGACAGGTGCCTACAACAGATCATCAAACTGGTACTCGAACCCTTGGTTGAAATGAACAGCGATCTACACAGTTATGGATTTAGAAAATACCGTTCAGCAAAGAATGCCATAGGCGCTGTTAGAGTCGCACTACGTAAAAATATGCAGGAAAAACATATCTTAGACGCAGACATTGAAGGTTTTTTTGACAACATTAACCATCAATGGCTAATAAAAAACACGCCGCTGCCAAAAAAACACAAAGACTTACTCAGCCAATGGCTCAAGGCAAGATCTATCTATAAAGAAGAATGGACTGAAACTATTACAGGCACCCCCCAAGGCGGGATAATTAGCCCAATACTAGCCAACCTAACACTGGACGGCTTAGAAAAGGCGGTAGATGACTCCCTCAACAGATTAACCAAGAACAAGGAACGCAGAATCTTTAGAAAACGCAAAGACGGAACTAAATTTAAGATAGCTTTAAAAATCAAGGTAGTCAGATTCGCTGACGACTTTATTATTATAGCCCGGAGCAAACATATCCTGAAAAAGTATGTACTCCCAACAGTGAAGGAATTCCTCTTAGAAAGGGGTCTAACCCTATCGAAAACCCGAATTGTAAATGTGCAAACAGATCCGTTAAACCTCCTTGGTTACACATTCCGATACAGAGACAAATGGAAAGTCGGAGAGAAATTCTACAAATCACAAATTGACAACGCCGGTATCGCAGTCTTTCCACAAAAAGACAGACTGAAGACAATCACAACCAAACTGCGAACAATCATTAGAAGCTCCCTAAATCTTACGGCGTATCAACTAATCGCAAACATAAATCCAATCATCAGAGGTTGGTCAAACTACTTCAACCTAGGTAATAGTGCTCGCTACCGAGATCATCTAAGACAAGCTTTATACAGGTTATGCTGGAAATGGGCCCAAAACAAACACCCAAGATGGGGCAAGAAAGCGATTGCCCGCACATACTTCAAAAGTCATATAATTTTCAAAAACACAACTTGGGTATTTCATGGAACCACACTGAAACCATCAAGATATCTTACGCAAGGACGAGCCAGCGGAAAGAAAATCTATTTAGTAGACCCAACAAACATCGTATCGTCGGTATGTGCTACTAAATTCAATATACCTAATGCTCTCTTGAATGTACACGCATTTCATAAAGACCACCTTAAAATAGTGGAATTTATATCCAAAGCCAGCCTACTTTCTATAGGAAAACATGAATCCTATAAAGCTAAGCTACTCAAGAGACAGAAAGGAATGTGCGCTGCTTGCAATAAGATTATAGACATAGGAGAAACGAATATCCACCATGTTGTACCAATTAGTGAAGGTGGAAGTGCTACAAAACTCACTAACATGATATTGATACACCCATGGTGTCACAAAGAAATTCACTTTGCTTAGAAAATTTGCCGGCATGAAAGGTTAACTATGAGGTTACTACATTCATAGACAACCGAACATGTCGCTCATGGATTGAGCCGTATGCGGGGCGACTCGCACGTACGGTTCTTTGAGGGGATTTAGCTGCGAGGCTGATTCCATCTCTAGTGGAAATTGGTTTGTACCTATTTTAATAGGAGCCCCGGATTATTGTGGGAATGGTATGATTCCTCAAAAATCAGATTCAGGTGATAGATTTGATAGCCCAATCTTTGGAAGTTATCTAGCTGGATTGTGGGAAGGTGATGGTCATATAATATTGCCTAAATATAATCAACAAGGAAAAATAATTAATACTCCTTGTTTAGCTATAACTTTCGTAGATAACGATTTACTTTTAGTAGAAAATTTAGTATCAAAATATGGTGGGTGGATTCGATTTAAAACTAAACAAAATGCTATTGTTTGGACAGTAACCAAACAATCAGATTTAATTAAATTAGTTAGATTTATTAATGGATATTTAAGAACACCAAAAATCTATGAACTCAATTTACTAATATCATATTTGAATGAAAAATTTGATGCTAATATAGTAAATCATAGTATGGATATTTCTCTTTTATCAAATAATTATTGGTTAGCTGGTTTTATTGATGCAGACGGTGGGTTTAAAGTTCGATATTCTCAAAAACGAATAGATGAGCTAACTAAGAAAGTATTAAGTAAGGAAAGAATAGAAGTACGATTTGCATTAGAACAACGACAAGATCATCCAAAAAATCAAGCTTCATACCAGGATATAATGAAACAAATAGCTGATTATTTATCAGTAAATTTAAGAATATCACATCATAATGGTAAAAATTATTGGATTGTTGAAGTTTTTAGTGTGATTAAATTACAATTATTAGTAGATTACTTAAATATATATCCATTGTTAACAGCTAAATCAAATGATTATAGAGATTGGTTAAAGGTTTTTGAATTGGTTAAAACCAATAAACATTTAACTGAATCAGGAAAATCTATAATTGAGAATATCAAATCTAACATGAATAGAAAACGAACTGTTTTTGATTGGAGTCATATAAAATAGTCCCTATGGAAATAACATTTTCATAGCAAATCGGGTGAATTGCAAGAAACTCTTAAACACCTAGGCGTAAATTAAGACAATTTGCAGCGAAACTTAATTCAGCACATGTACTTAATAAGTACTAATTATGATTGAATATAAGGAGATTCTTGATTTTTATACCTCTGGGGATTTACAGGGAATATTATAAAGTTAAGTAAGACTTATATTATCATAGGATTAAGAACGTTCAACGACTAGGAGGTGAGTAGTGCTAACAATAAACCTCCCACGAATGCCCGACTGTACATCTTATAAGATATACAGATGACATAGTCTAAACTTACTAGTAATAGTAAGAACTGAGATTTAAAGGATTTCAGGATAATAAAATTGATGGCATTTCCACGATTAAATAATATAAGTTTCTGGTTGCTACCTCCTTCTTTATTACTTCTTTTAAGCTCTGCTTTAGTAGAAGTAGGCGCTGGTACTGGGTGGACGGTTTACCCGCCATTAAGTAGTATTACAAGTCATTCTGGAGGTGCTGTTGATTTGGCTATTTTCAGTTTACGTGCGGTTCACGATTTAACTAGCCGTCATTTTGTGACTGAAGTAGTCATTGATGAATACCCAAGCACGGCCTACAATCTGATAACCCATGCGATTATCAAAAAAAGGATAGAGCCCTCAGCTCTATGGGAGCCCATGCTTCTTGGAGATGTTAAGAAGGAAAGCACACCCTTCACTCTGTTGACTCTCAATACGAAGACGATGAAACTAATAATTTCACTAATCCAATTCTTACAGCAGGTGAGTACGGCCTGTCCTGTAAAACTTCAAGAATGGAACAACGAAAGTTACTGGGACATAGGAGGCATGAACAAGAAGATACAACAAACAACTACTCACTCATCAAGAGTGAATAGCGGGCCGCTAGTTAAACGACGGAACAACCCTTTTGGGACTGTCGCTCCAATGACAAGACCAACGAAAGGGTTAGATCTGATTAATAATCAGATGGGAGCGTTGCGCTCCTACACTACTTCAACTGGGAATACTCGTGGAACTGAAACTCAACAATTTCAGGGAGAGAAAACCCTAGATCAATTAGCAAAAACGCTACTTGATCAGAATATATGGCCTATAACAAATCCTGAATATCGGGAGAAAGCTATATCCAGTATTCTAACAAAACAAAAAATAGTTGCGCAACGTAGTGCAAGAATATTTTCTGACAACATTAAGAATAGTAATCTGAAAAGGACTGAACTTCTCAGTGGAGCAATACTAGAAGAAGCCGGGGGAGCCATGGCTTCATTAACATGGAAGATTGTAGCGATTGAAATCTTATCCAATAATAAAGGATCAACTACAGCTGGCGTGGATCTAAAAGCGTTCAAGGCAGTTCCGTATGAAACAGAAACAACAAAACAAGCTCTCCTATCACTACAAGGAGAAATAAAAAAAATGAAAGCCGACCTCTCAACTTATAAAGGAAAGACAGATCAAACCATCAAACGTAAGGGAATAGAGAAACTCAACAGTAGAGAAAAAAGAAGAAGATGGCTAAAATCTGGCAATAGTGATGCCATTGACTATATAAAAACAATCAAGCAAAAATATGCCCTTTATACCAATCCCTTGTATTCCTTGAGAGCGGCCCGGGAACAAAGAAACGATATCATTAATCACAACACAAGCCTAAAGTTTGAACTACTGAACAATATGAAATTCTTCAAATTAAAACATTTCACGGCCGATGCTATTCGAACAGTTAACATTCCTAAATCAAACGGGAAAACGAGGCCCCTCGGAATACCAACGATGAAGGACAGAGCTTTACAGATGCTGCTTAAACTAATTATGGAACCTTATATGGAACCACTAGGAGACCCACACTCGTTTGGCTTCAGACCAGGTAGGGGCTGCCACCAAGCAGTATCGACGGTCGCCAATAGAACCACGTGGAACAGAAGAAAAGGAATGTCACGATTGCGAATGAAGACGTTTCGAGCAGCTACTCAGTTGAAAATTAGCTCAGTGACTCCGAAATTCTTTCAAACACAACATATCCTAGACGCAGATATCAAAGGATGCTTCGACAATATTAGTCACCAATGGTTAATAGAAAATGTCCCTATGCCCGAAGGGTTTGAACACTTATTACCTCTACTACTTGAAGCTCCTAGACTTCAAGAAGATAACACCCTTCAACTTACAACTAAAGGCATACCGCAAGGAGGAATAATCTCCCCAATGCTAATGAACTGGACACTGGATGGACTTGAATCACTGATAACAACAACCATTGCTAACGCTAAAGTTAGTAGTCATCCTTGGGTAGGATTCTTCGGTTCCTCAGAAAAAAAAGTGTTCATGGAAAAAAACGACATGCTTACAGGCCTAAAAGGGCGACGGCTCACAGAAAAAATAGGAACTAGAGCGAAAGTATGGTTCGTAAGATACGCCGACGACTTTATCCTTGGAACAAACAACTATGAATACATTCCAATTATAAGAGAAGCAATCAACGCTTTTCTTGAGGAGAGAGGTCTACAACTCTCAAGCGAAAAAACAAAGGAAATAACATGGAAAATGGGTGCGAAATTCGACTTTTTATCTTGGACCTTTCACTTAATTCGCCCCAAAAAAGTGAATTGGATAGTAGCGGCCCCCAAAGGACGAGCTGGTCGATTAACGGACTGGATTGGCCTTTATGTTTATCCATCACGTAAATCCACAGCTACACTACGATCCAAAATACGAGCCATGACGAATATAACTCAAACACCCAAACCGATAGGATTGATCGTCTTAGAACTAGGCCAACTGCTTCGGGGATGGTCAAACTATTTCTTCGGAGGGAAACAGGTTATACTACGTCAGGCCCTCGATTTCTTTATAGCTAAGAGAGCCAGAATGTTTCTATGGAAAAAATACGGTAACTCGAAATACGGAACAGCAATCGAACGGCACTTAAAATTGAATGGCGTGTGGGCTCCATTTCACACCAAGACACATAGCGATGGGACCGGAATCAACCAAATACCGAGGTTGTGGAAACAGAACCCCGAGATTCCTTGGAGCCTATTAGAACCAAATCGCGAACTCGTTCAAACCAGCTTTCTAGTTAACCCAATCCCCTATCTTCGACGCAAAATCCTATTGGACAAAATGAAAAAAGTGAAACAAGCATTATTACTACACAAACAACATGAAATATGTCCACTATGTAACGAAAAACTAATTAACGAGAATTTTACGATAGTAGCGGAGCAACAACGCCCTGACGCAGACTTATCTACTACCCTTTCTTTAAGAGAATTAGCTCTTGAGCAAAGCGTGGGACCATCTGTACTACAACAACGCTACTCATGGAATCGAGCTCCTTGGGCCTCGGAAACGAAATGGTACAAAGGACTACATGTCGATCACATCGTCCCCCGAGGACTGGGAAAAGAGAACACGCGGTTGAAGCCTATACTAGAATCTCTCGATAACAAGCAATTAGTACATAAAGAATGCCATAAGACACGAAAAACGCCGATCGACCTAAAATTACTCCAAGTCTACAAACAACTCATTAAAAAGACAGTAGAAGGCCATAGTAACTCACCTGAGGCATCAAAGAACACCCAGAACCTTCTGGGGGAAGCTCTTATTAAAGTTCTCAACGACTCAAGCCTAACGCGATATTATCAAAATTGCCGCACAGCCCAAAGCTTTCAATCGATCAAGCATCAACTCCTTGGAAAGGCGAAAACTGTGCAACTCGAAAGACGCGAACCCGTGAAACGTCGAAGATCACACCGCCTAGACAATATAAAAAAAGTATTAGATCGGAAATCACTGAGAAAGCGAAACTAGGAAAGATTACGAACTCACAATGAAAAACAGAAAACATTCCTGACTAACTGTGCCAAGGCACGTAGCAGTTAGTCATCCCAAAGAGCCGTATGCGTCGAGAGGTGCATGTACGGATCTGTGTCGGGGCTTTCGGGGCAACAAACCGAAATCGTCTATGACAATACCTCTCGGGTATATCTTCTATACTCGGTTCTATCAACTTCATCACAAGTGCGCCGCGCGAAGCACACATTCGGCATGGGACCTCTACCCAGGCCCATCGTATATGTTCGACTCCCATAAACTGGGGATATACGCAGCAATCCAATGCGGCAGCTCGGGCCAAAAACCCACTGCGTCTGCGAGCAGTTGGACAAAGGAGGTGTCTGATGGGGCTGCCCTCATCGGAGATATCTCTCAGCTGGGGTGTATACGGTCAGGATAACGAATTTGATACGCGCATACGGCCTGAGAAGGGGCTGCATACCCTAAGCAGAATATGTCGGTATGTACGTGGAACTCCCTCATGCAGGGATACAGCTGGAGACGGTGTTGTGAACGGATCCAGTGGTCGAGCATCCACGAGTAACTTTAGCAAAAAAGACAGAGCGAGCAATCGCCAAAGCGCGCAAAGACCTAAAAACACTCGGGAAGTTGCGAGTAAGCAACAGAAAAACACGAATGTGGAGCAACCGCGGGAAGGAACCGCCCAATCGGGGCGGACTCGGAGGTCCCGTAATAGCAAAGGGGAGGGAAACCAACCTAACCAGATTGCAAAGGGGACCATCCCGGACACGTTCCATGAAAAACCGTATGTCCCTAGCGAAAACGGCCCGGAAACAGCAAAGTCTACTGGTCGTAACCCCTTTCGCAAGCCTACCCGTAAGGATGGTTGGCGGACCGGTGTTAGTACATATGCGTCGCTCATGGTAAAAGACTGCGCAACTAGTCAAGGAAAATACAATGGACTGATCAATATAATATCAGACCCCGAATTCCTGATCGGTTGCTATGAAGCCATTAAAGGCAAACCTGGTAACATGACTCCCGGTATAAACAATGAAACCCTAGACGGAATAGATAGAACCTGGTTCGAAAACATCGCTGAATCCCTAAAAAAAGGCCAATTCGAATTTTCTCCGGCTAGGAGAGTCCAAATTCCGAAACCGGGAAAAACAGAAAAACGCCCCCTGGGAATCGCATCCCCAAGAGAAAAAATAGTGCAAAAAGCGCTGCAGGTGGTGCTGGAAGCGATATGGGAACCGATGTTCCTAGATAGCTCTCACGGTTTCCGTCCCAAACGTTCATGCCATTCAGCACTGAAAACACTGTACCTAAAAGGCAGCCACCACTCTTGGGCCATCCAAGGCGACATAACCAAATGTTTCGACTCTATCCCCCACGATATCATAATGAAACGCCTCTCGAAAAAGATAACATGTCAGCGAACACTCGAACTGGTCAACAAAGCACTGAGCGCAGGATACGTTGACCCGGTAAGCGGAAAAATAATACGCGAAAAGACAGGCACGCCACAGGGAAGCGTTCTGAGTCCACTACTATGCAACATAGTACTCCACGAATTAGACAAATTCATGCATAAACTGCAAGAAAGATACAATAAAGGCTCCAAACGACAAGAAAATATCGCCTACAGAAAAGCCCGGCAAAGGCGCGAAAGGTCAGATAACAAAGAAGACAGGAAACTTCAACTCGCCATAATGAGACAAACACCTAAAGGTGACCCGATGGACCCGGGTTTTCGTCGTCTACTCTACATAAGATTCGCAGATGACTTCTTAATACTAATAGCCGGCACTAAAAACGAGGCTATACGAATAAAAAAAGAAGTTTCCAATTTACTTTCACAAAAATGCGGACTAGAACTCAACCTATCTAAAACGACGATTACACACACTGCCAGCGAGTGGATCTATTTCCTCGGAGCCATGTGCAAGAACATACCGAGACTAAACAGGCCATTTGTAAAGTCCGGAAATTCGACCACCTACCGTCGTGTCCACACACGAATGATGATCTTCGCTCCCATAGAAAAATTGCTACTAAAACTAAAAAAGAGGGGAATTGCTAAGAGGAGTAGCGGCCATGGAATACTACGCCCTACAGCACTCCGGGGTCTGACAGGCATGGGACACGCCGACATAATAGCATTCTACCAACAGAAGATCACAGGGATACTAAACTACTACTCTTTCGCGGGCAACAGAGCAAATCTAAGTAAAGTCGTCTGGTTTCTACATCAGTCCTGCGCGCTAACGCTAGCACTAAAATACAAACTGAAGACAATCAGACGCACTATGAACAAATTCGGAAAGACGCTGGCATGTCCAAATACAAAGAAGGGACTTATGCTTCCACACAACCTACGTGCGACACACTACTTTAATACAACAGCCTCAGTGCCAACTCCGGAAGCGATAATAAAAATATCTTGGGCCAACAAGCTAACAAAAACGGGGTTAGGAAAAATATGTGCTATATGCGGGACCACTACTGTTGAGATGCACCATGTAAGATCAGTCAAAGAGATTAGGGCACGTATACGCACAGGCGAAGTCACTTATGAAAAATGGATTGGAGCGTACAAACGTAAACAGATTCCGTTATGTGTCGACCACCATCAAAAATATCACAAGGGGGAACTGAACAGGGAGGAAATGTCAACGATAGCTAACTATACATAGCTATCTGGCCAAATTGGACAAAACAGTATTAGTGTCTCGGAGGAGAGCCGTATGACGGGAAACTGTCACGTACGGTTCGGAGGGCAGCAGTGTCTGACCCCTACCCATCTTCAATATGCGTGGTCCTGGAATGACTATGCATCGACTACCGTTATTTGTTTGGTCTGTTTTAGTAACAGCATTTCTGCTTCTTTTATCACTTCCTGTGTTAGCTGGTATAATAGTGCCAGAAGGTTGCGTGAGCAACCTGTTGAATTTGGCAATATGCTGAAAACTCCAATATTAAGAGCAATCAGCAAGAAGCTTAAAAAAAAATGAATCATGATTTACAAAAAAGATAAAGCATCTTCAGAGACTATATGCCAAACATCTTTCTCTACCAGCACCCCGTTAGTAAATGAGTTGAAAAAGCTTGATTTTGGCGCGAAGCACTTCTTTGGGCTTCCACAGGAGCAAAAAGGTTCTTATTTAGCTGGACTTATTGAGAGTGACGGATGTATTATAGTGCCTCATAGAACAAGAACAGATAAAGGTCAAAAACTATATCCATCTATTCAGATTTGTTTTCATTTAAAAGATGAACCTCTTGCTAAAACTATTCTATTATTTTTAGGCTCTGGCTCCATTCAACGTAACAAACGAACTGTCAATAATATCAAAAAGTTATCCGAAAGTGTGACGCTTTCTATTAACAGTCTTGAAGGATTACGAAATATTGTTACTTATCTTAATGGACATATGCGTACATCCAAAAATAACAAACTTTACGACCTTATTGATTGGCTTTACGCATATCACCCTAAATTATTTAATCAGAAACCGCCAAAACTAGTTATAGACACTAGTTCTCTTGTAACCAATGCTTGGTTTTCAGGCTTTGCTGAAGGAGATGGCTCTTTTCAGATACGTGCCACTCGTGGTCTTAAGTATCGTAGAACAGCTATTTCCTTTGAATTAGAACAAAGTCAATCTACGGAAAATGTTCAAGTAATTATGGAAAAGATTGCACGTGAGCTTACACTTTCGAATATCAAAGCGACTTGTCAGAATAAAAAATGGCGAGTTCGCTCACAGAGTCTTCTAGGTCATGCAAATCTCATAGCTTATTTTGATAAATACCCACTCTATGGAACTAAAATACAAGATTATTTAGATTGGCGTACTGTTTATCAAATTATTAAAAACAAACAACATCTTCACGAAGAAGGTTTTGCAATAATCGAACGTATTAAATCAGGCATGAATAATAAGAGGATACCAACTCAAAACACTAGTGATTCTTGAAAGATGAAGAGATAGTCCAATCTGAGCAATCTTGTTCAGTATGAAGCTTTACAAGCTTCAAGGCTATTACTATGTTACTGACAGACCGTAGGGCGACCGCAAGGTTACTATATGAACTGCTAAGATCGATCCATCTTAGCTACCCGAGACTTGCCCGGGTAAATCACACCAGACTAACCGACCTGTATCAAAGCACTACACGTCGAGACCATAGCATGTCCGGAAAGGGAGACTCAGGGGGTGACTACCCCGAGGCCGTTTCCCGAGTGAATCATGATCGCATAGTTGAATGGGTTATTCGTGAATCCGAGAACCGTACGGGGATGTTGACCGCTGCCATCCAGTTTAAAACACGGGCAGACTACTCGAACGCTTTTGGTTTCGATGAAAGTGTTCCAGCAAATAGAGTAGTGACACCCTACAGCGTAGGGGAAGGTTCGGAAGGACAACTAACGCGATCTACTAGAACCTCCGCTCCCAAAGAGGAGGCTCCTTTAGAGCATATAGCAACATCGGTGAACCACCTGACATCATATTTGGGGACTACTAATACCAGCCTCATCGGGTGGGGCAGAGGACCCGTAATACCTGCAGAGGGAAGGGGTCTAAGGGCCGCGCTTTCCATGGCACGGCTATACTCTACAAAGTCCGAGTCTGCGACACCGCTGCAGAGCAGCAACAAGGCAGTCGACAGATTAAAGACACTATGGAAAGGTAATGCAAATGATCCTGAATTTGTCAACAAAGGATTATGGCAACTACTTAAAGACATGGATCTATGGATAGCTAGCTACAAGAAACTAGCTAGATCTCCCGGTTCTATGACTCCGTCGATCGACCAATTAACGATCGATGGAACTTCACTCGAAAGTCTAACCGCCCTCCGGGATAGCGTACTAAATCAATCTTTCGTCTTCGGAGTCACAAAAAGGGTTATGATACCCAAACTTTCTCCACGGCGTTTCGAAACGCCGTCGGCGCCTGGAAAAAAGGAACTAAGACCCCTCGGCATACCATCCTTCCAAGACAGACTGGTCCAGGAGGTGTTCCGATCCATACTAGAAGTTATATACGAACCTATATTCTCCAACCACTCCCACGGATTCCGCCCAAACAGATCCCAACATACCGCCTTGAGACACATTAGAGCCCAGTTCACCGGATTCACGTGGTGTGTGGAAGGGGACATAAGTAAATTCTTCGACTCTATGGACCACCAGGTTATGATTAAATTAATGTCAAAAAAGATTTCCGACCGTAAATTCTTGTACTTTATATCAAAAATGCTCAAAACGAAAGTCATGGTCCAGGACCCCAAGCATGGCAACTCCAAGGTGATAACCAACTTTGTGGGATCCCCACAAGGCTCTATCATAAGCCCAATCTTATCAAATATAATGCTTCACGAATTCGACAAGTTCATCGAGGACTATATCGGAAAGTACAATAAAGGCGCCTTGTTTCTTGGAAAGAAACAAGTGCTTTGCACCTCTAAGAAGCGAAACAATGAATATGATAAACTGTGCCGTAAAGGCGGAGCTAAACTAGCACGTACGGTCAAATACGCTGATCCGTTCGATGTCAAATTCAAGAGAATGGGATATGTAAGATTTGCTGATGACTTCATCATCAGTATCGACGGACCCAGAAACGACGCAGTTATGATAAAAAATGACTGCGCAAAATTCCTGGCGGAGCATCTCAAACTGACCCTCAACGAGGATAAGACATTAATATCTCGCCATACAGACCGTATAGGCTTCCTAAGTTACATAATCTGTAAGTCAGTTGCTAAACCTTACGAATACAAGCGGCGATATCACGGAATCGAAAAAACGGTGAAGGTCCTCAGAGGTAACCGAGTCTACTTAAAAGCGGACCTAAAGAAAGTCATAACAAGACTCAGCCAAAAAGGATACTGTGACGGAGGCGGTAGCCCACTACCGAACTTCGCCCATCTGCAAGAACCACAAGGGACAGCTATTCAAAAGGTCTCATGGATACTCAACGGATTAGCTAGCTACTACCACCTTGCAGAAAACAAAAGACACTTTGTCTCGAGAATCAACTACATCCTGAGGTTCTCCTTAGCCAAACTGTTCGCGGCAAAATTCAAACTCCGGTCAATGGCGAAAGTCTTCGCCATCGCTGGAAAGGACCTATCTATCCCAATAAAAACAAAGGCCGGTACTATTGGGACCACCGACCAAGAACTCGAAGACAACATCCCATCAAAGATGAGGAAAACCGAAAGAAAGATCAAAGGAGTGCCTTTCACCAAATACAAGGATATAAAAGGACCCGACTTAAAGCCGTTGGCGAAGGACTTCGGCAAGAGAATCATCTTCGGAGACTCAACCCTTCCGGATCCACTGATATCTCTCAATTGGAGAACAAGTCGCGGTACCCTCGCACTCAACTCGATATGCGCCATTTGCGGCTCGAACGAAAGAATTGAGATGCACCACATTAGGGGCCTGAAATACATCAAAGGCAAGACTCCCGTGGAGCTAATGATGATGAAAGCAAAAAGGAAACAAATTCCCCTCTGCCGCATTCACCACCTAGAGGCCCATAAAAGAGGACGATCCGCTAAACGAAGCAAGCAAACCGGAACATGTAAAATTTTCATAGTTAAGATAAGTAGAGTTGGCGAGCCGTATGATGGGAAACTATCTTGTACGGTTCTGAGAGCACTTTAGTAGCACTCGGTCTGGCCCGTAGGCCCTGAGTTGCGAACTCTTGACTCTATACTTTAACACAACTTTTTTTGATCCAGCAGGAGGAGGAGATCCTGTATTATTTCAACACCTCGAACAAGGGGCTTCGTAATATTACGAAGAATTCCGACTAAATGCTGGAAACCCCGGAGCAACACGGACATCTCCGGGCAATCAGCAGGGAAGCATACAGTAGTGAAAGTTTTGAATGTGTTTTCTTAATAAAAACCAATCTCTTTTGGCAAACACGGTGTTGTATGCGCCTTCAACGACTCTACGTCGGTGTGTTATTTCAATAACACGTGAAAGTGATAGAGTCTGAACTTTGTGGCAACACGAAGGCGCCGATCTAAGTTAGCTGTAGAGCTTTGAATACCGAAAAATTTTTTGGTAAACTGTGGAGTAACGATAAATCGTTTCCAATTTCTCTTAGAAAACGAAAGGAGTAACAGGTAGCTCGTCCAATTAGCCGGTAAGACTTGTAAGGAGTATGTCGCTCGCTATCGTGTATCGCGAGCTAGCACTCTCAGTCGGCACCTTGAAAACACACATTCAAGTAACCAATTGCTTTTGGTCCTAAAGCTTCAAAAGCCGAAGAGCCGCGTTTGATCGAAAGATCAAACTTTATTATTTCACTATATGCGCGAAATTGTAAATCATAGCCAAAACTGGATCGTACAAAAACGCTGAAAAGTAAAATTTGGAGATCTATGTTGTATAACGCGCAGGGAAGCTAATATATTTAGTCACGTACATTTAGTCTTGCTCCAGCTTACAGCTTATTTCATTCAATAGCGTCCAAAAACGAAGCGCAAAGCGAATAACACACTAGTGTTCTTGCGTTTCCTCCGTTACGCTTCGGAACGCTCGTGCCTCGCGCGAAGGGATAAAACACGTTGGTATATTTAGGTAACTTCAACGAGCGAAGCTGATCATTTAAAAAGGTAGCAAATTCTAAAGATAAATCGTTGATTGATTGGATGCCCCTCAGAGACTACACGTAAAAGAACCATTAAAAAAAACACAATATTATGAACAAAATAAATGATATGTCTTGGGACTGGTTAGCTGGATTTGTTGACGGGGAAGGATCTTTTCATGTGTCAATCCGAAAAAGTGCCTCATTGAATCCAACAATTGATCGACGTTTTGCCATAGCGCAATCAAGTAAAGATCGAGACTTACTAGTAAAAATTCAACAATTTTTAGATGCTGGTACCGTAACTAAAGCTAATAAACAAGGGGTTTGTCATCTTGTTATTTACAATGCGACAAAACTTTCTCATATATTAACCAATTTGGTTCCACGATTGCAAAGCATTAAGAAGCATAAAGCTGTTCTTTTTTTGGAAATCAATGAACTTTGCAGAAAAAAAGTTCATTTGCTAGGAGATCTCAATTTAATCAAGGATCGTATCTCTGAATTTTATGGCAAACTTAATCCTGGACAAAGTACAAATAATGAGCCACTCTCACCTGATTGGATTCGTGGTTTTGTAGAAGCCGAAGGTTGTTTTGGTGTAAGCTTTCATAAAAGGGAACGTGGCTATAAGCATCAAATTAGAGTACGATTTACTATTGGCTTACATTCACGAGATCGATTACTACTAATTAGAATAAACAATTTTTTTTTGGTAGGGCATGTTACAGTTCATTTCCAAAGTGAACCAAAGATTGCGTTAGGAGAACACGATAGTGTTTTCCAAACAGGTAGTTATCAATATTCGGTAGAATCTATCAAGTCAATAAATGAGAAAATTATTCCTTTCTTTGAAGAAAAGTCTTTTCACGGTATAAAAAAGCATTCCTTTGAACTTATGAGTAAGGTTGCGCGAATATTGAAAGATAAGCTTCATTTAACACCTGAAGGTAGGAATCTTATTGAAACTATGGTTAAAGATTACAGAGCAAACTAGTCTGTGACAAACAAAATATTGTGTTGGTTCAAGACATAGTCCATTTTTTAAAAAAAGTCTTCGGTCATCCTGAGGTGTACATTTTAATCCTTCCGGGCTTCGGAAGGGCGACCGTGAAGTTGCCAAACGTAATGCTTAGTGGCAACGAAGCCACAAGACGACACAGACATCCGTGTCGAATCGGATACGACTTATCTTGCGGTGAAGAACTCACTCAAGAAACAATAGCATGTCGTAAAAAGGAAACCCTGGAGCTAGCCACTTCTAAGACGTTTCTGAACCGAACCTTTGATCAACAGTTGAGCGTGCCTCGCAAACGTGAGATGGTGGCAGGATGCCCGACTGAGCGTGTTCGGCGAGATCATGTGGGCGCCATCGGTGCTCACATGACAACACAGCGTTTAACCTTATATAACATTGGATCCCGAGATGGTGTATCTGGATGGAGAAGGTTACCACATTCCAAGATGGACTCACATCAAAAGCGCACTGTTTGGTCGATATGCTGCATTGACAGTAAGGGAACGATTGGCAGAACCGGTGACCCCCTGACCAGGAACTGGTCAGAGGTACAGAGGCTCCGTAGTACCAGACTATATGGAAAGGGAGCTAAAACGACGGATGAGGACGTCGCATGTGCAAGCAGCATTACTATGAACCATGTACGCTCGGATGAGCCTGGGTCTAGCACCCCGAAATACATGGCCAGAATGAATGCCATCTGGAATCTTAGCAAAGAAGGACATACGCCTATAAACGGACTGTTCTCTCTAGCTAAAGACATAAATTTGTGGGTGGCCGCCTACAAGAAACTAGCGCCAAACCCGGGGTCTATGACTGCTGGTGGCGCCGGTGGAACTATAGACGGCACCTCCCTCTCAACCCTTAAAAGATTGAGAGACGCAGTAATCTCTGGCGAGTTCCAGTTTGGAATAACGCGAAGAGTATATATCCCTAAAGAAAAAGGTGGAAAAAGACCACTCGGAATACCCGAATTTCAAGACCGCCTAGTACAAGAGATACTACGGACTCTTCTCGAAATAGTCTTTGAACCACGCTTTTCCGAAGCTTCCCATGGATTCAGACCTGGAAGGAGTCAACACACGTGTTTAAAATATATAAGACGAACGTTCCAAGGGGTAAACTGGATCATCGAAGGAGATATAACTAAATGTTTTGACACTATATCTCACCCAGTATGTATGAAAATATTGGAAAAACACATTCAAGATCAACGTTTAATTCAGTTAGTAGGAAAAGGGCTTAAAACCAAGACACTAATGCCCGATGGCAACATCGAGAAAACCCTTACCGGCACACCCCAAGGGGGAGTACTGAGTCCTCTACTTTCTAATATCGTGCTACACGAACTGGACATGTTTGTCGAACGCCTTAAGAAAATCGTTGACCGCGGCAAGAAAAGAAGACAGAACCCACTCTATTCTCAATGGATGGGAAAAGCATCTTACCTCCGGAAAAAAGGCAAGAAGGAAATGGTGAAAGAAGCAATCCGCGAAGCGCGCAAAGTGGGTTATGGCGATCCCTTTGACGCAAAATACCTCAAAATAGTATACGCACGGTTCGCAGACGACTTCCTAATTGGAATAATCGGACCGAAAAGACTGGCACAGCGAATTCGCGCGCTAGTTGCCAAATTCCTTCGCAATAGGCTGAAGCTGGAACTTAGCCTCGATAAGACGAAGATAACTAGAACTAAAGATAACAAAACACCATTCTTAGGATACTTAATAAGCTACAGCCCGACTGTAGTTTTCACCTCTTGCCGTAGATACCAAGGAAAATGGAGGAAAATAAGAGTACACAAACAAGGCATAATGAGTCTCCTGATTGATATGCCAAAAGTAATAAGCCGACTTCATAACAAGGGATTCTGCGACCCAAAAGGAAACCCACAACCTAACTTCCGTTATCTTCATGACCCACAAAGCTATTCCGTCAGTAGATTAAGCTCAGTCCTGCGTGGACTCGCAAATTACTACCACCTCGCAGAAACTAAGCGCAGAGGAATAGGCAGAATAACATACATTATACAACACTCATTAGCACAACTGTTCGCAGCCAAGTTTAAACTTCGAACGCGGGCACAAGTGTTCAAAAGAGCAGGTCGCGACCTATCCAAGCCCATCTTGACTAAAAAGAGGAAGGTGGCTGCGGGCACTACTGACCAGCAGCTAACCAAATGGGCCGAGGAGGCTGGAGGGATAGTCACCCCAGCTCCTATCAGGCTACCGTACACGAAAAGTTGCGAAATTTCCCCTCCAGACGTGAAGTCCCTCTCATCAAACTGGAAGGCTCAACAACCAATAAAAGACCCCTTAGAAATGTTGAACTGGAGGTCACTCCGAGGAAGAAACCTGCTAATCTCTCCTTGTGCTATCTGTGGGAGCAATGAAGAAGTGGAAATGCACCATGTGAGAGGACTGAAAGATATAAAGGGACGAAGTCTAGTGGAACAGCTAATGATTGCTGCGAAACGCAAACAAATCCCTCTATGTAAGAAACACCACATGGAGGTCCACGGGCGAAAGGAACGCTAGATGCGACTGAATAGTGCTTGCACTGGCGAGCCGTATGATGGGCGACTATCTCGTACGGTTCTGAGAGGACTTTAGTAGCTACTCGCAATGAACGTTTGTCCTGCTGTGCCTCACAACGCGCGAAGCGAGGAAACGAGCGTAGCGAGTTTGCTGCTTCAGGCCAAAAACGATTGCGAATAGTGAACTCTTCACTCTATTTATTAGTCATATTGTATCAACTTTTTCTCGAAAACCTGTTTTTGGTCCAGATGGCCCTTTTTTGAATATTTATTCAGAATCGCAACAAACTATATGCGGGGAGTTAAGAAGTAGATTGTTAAAATTACTGAATATACAAAATACTATGATAATTAAAATGTTGCGCATGAGATTGTCGGAATAGGCCGCGATAGTGCAAGCGACCAGCGAACATCTTTAGTAAAAATTTTTGTATTTATTGATAATCCGCAAATAACTGATGCACAGTATGTGCTAGTAAAAATTTCAGAGGCCATATGTTTGTTTTTAACAATTACCTTATGCAAAAAACAAAATACTAACTTTTCAAAGAGAAACATGCTAGTATTTTGGTGTTTAGTCTTTAACCTTATATCTTTTAGTCATAGCAGTAATAAACGATTTACAATTATGGAAAACAAAAAATTTAATGAATGGTTAGCTGGATTGATTGATGGAGATGGTTATTTTCATTTATCTAACAAAGGATATGCTAGTTTAGAAATTGTAATGGATATTCGCGATAAACATTGTTTATTTGAAATTAAACAAAAGTTTGGAGGATTCATAAAATTAAAGTCTGGTGTCAATTTTGTCAGATATAGATTGCATAATAAAAAAGGCTTATTGGATTTAATTAACTCTATTAATGCTTTAATAAGAAATCAAATAAGATTAATGCAACTAAAAAAAATTTGTGATAAATATGATATTAATCTTATTGCTTCAGAATCTTTATCCTATAATAATGGTTGGTTGTCGGGTTTTATCGATTCTGATGGTAGTATTCATTTAAATTTACAATCAGATCAGATATTAATTTCAGCAGGTCAAAAACACAGATTATTATTAGATTCTTTAGTTGTGTTATATGGTGGTTCTATTTATGCACAAAAAAAACCATTAGCATTTAAATGGGTAGTTTTTAAAAAATCAGAAATATTACAATTATTAGATTATTTTCAAAATTATCCTTTACGATCTGCTAAAAAAAAGAGAATATCTTTAATTTCGAAATACTTTTTATTAAAAAGTTTAAAAGCTCATTTAGCTTTACCTAATTCGATTCTTGGAAAGCAATGGAAATTCTTTTTACAAAATTGGGAATCTTATACTGATGATCTAGATAATCAGGTTTCTGAATAGGCAATTAAGGTTTTGTTATTAAAGAGATGGTCCAATTCCGCCTTTCATAGGCGGCAATTTGTATCTTGGAATGGTTTATGCAATGATTAGTATTGGTGTTTTAGGATTTATTGTATGGGCTCAACGTGAGGGCCCCTTTTTTGGTGACAAAAAAGTTCACAACTTCGCTATATGCTGGAAACGCCTTAGAGCGCAGAGTCCGATCGAGGAAACATCTCTGCGATTGGCCAATCAGCCGGAAACCGTAAGCTCCGCATGGGAGTTGGGGGAGCGAGCAAAGCGAGCTGGGAAACGAGCGTAGCGAGTTTCCCCAGCGAAGTATGACTCATTCCCCAGCGAAGTACCTAGCGCCGAAGGTCGTAAAAAAAAAACACGTAGTGTTTCGGCGTAGGAAACTCGTCAAACTCGCTCCTGCCCCTTTGTCGCACCTCGCCTTACTTAGGGGGATACGCGGAGACTCGGGATCCTCAGAGACCAGACGCGAAGTCATTGTGTTAGATTCGAGTAAACGCTTCGCGTAAACTACGTTCCGAAGCGTAGCTTCGGAACGCCGCTAAGCGACGAAGTCGTGGAGCGAACGGAAAAACACTACCGTGTTTGCTGGTCACACCTCGGATGAACTAATGAATGATAGAGTCCGTCCCTCTTTGAAAGAAGGGGAATAAAACGCATCACATGTTTACAGTAGGGTTAGACGTTGATTCTGTTGAGTCGGGGATAGTTGTAAAGCTATCTCAAATCACCGGGCTATTTGCTGGGAAACCCTTAAATTCTTGGTCCTACTATCAAGCCACCTGTGCTATGATGCCGCTTAGGCGCCTAACGAAACGACCGATAGGCGAAAAATCCAAGAACAAAAACAAACATATTCAAGTTTGTCTACTCTCTATCAAGGAGAGCAGACCGCCACACAAAGTGAGGCGGAAGGGCAATCAGCAGGAAAACGAAAGTTTTATCCGATCTCTGACTACGCACCTAAACATCGAAAGCCAAGCTCCCCAGACGAATTTGGCTACCCCCAGCGGGCTTGATTGAAGGCACGTTAGTGTTGTTTTTCAAAAAAAAAACAAGGTGATGGAGAAAAGAGATTAGAGATTGTGTTCCATGAAGATGATGTAGCTAATGCTTATTTTATTAAGGAAATGGTTGGATTTGGGACAGTCGGTAAAGTTAAATACAAAAAAGCCATCAGGTATATACTGCGACACATGACAGGTTTGCGAAAAGTAGTAACCTTGTCAAGAGACAAGTCCTTCGGACCTTTTTTTTTAAGAAAAAAAAAGTCCTCCGGACCTTGGTAAATGGTAAATTTAAAACCGAAAACAAGATAGCTCAGTGGAAAAAACATAATTATGAGCAGATTTTTGGAATAAACATTTTACCTGTTGATCAAAGTTCATTGCTTTCTAATCATTGGCTAGCTGGTTTTACTGATGCCGATGGTTGCTTTCATATAAGCATTGTCAACAGTTCCACATACACCACAGGTAAGAGGATAAGATTGGAGTATAAAATAACACAGAAGGATCCCACTGCTCTCAAAAAAATACAACAAGTGTCCTTTTGTAAAAAAAAAATTATGTATCGATATTGTTCTATAAATCTGAATGCCGCTTACCAGGTTATTAGCTATTTTGATACTTTTCATTGTAATTCATCTCCTAAGCTAGTAGATTTTCTTAAATGGCGAAAGGTATACAGAATTATTCAACGAAAAGAACACCTAACATCCAAAGGACTAGAAGAGGTGTTTATTATAAAAAAAGATAAACTAATGGAACATCACGAGTAGAATCCCCAGAGACTTTATGCCCGGCACCAGTGAAAAAGAGACTAACTAGTGACAAAATAAAAAAGGACACAGCGTTACAAAAGGTAGGCCGCACTAAAAGCACTAACGTGTCTCGCGGTCGTTCAACTGGAGACCTTCGGTGTCCTTTTGGTCAGCCTCGCTGCGTCACTTGTTTTTTTTTTCAGTTAATTAGTAGCATATACTCAAAAGAGATGCTGGACTTCCTGGTTGAAGATAAAGTCCGATGCCATCAGGAAATTGGTGGTTGAATTGACACGCGCCTACTTTACTGCAGCTACTATGATTATAGCAGTACCTACAGGAATAAAAATTTTCAGTTGGATCGGTGTGCCGTTGTGTCGACACTTCCGTTGTTTAAAAACCGGGATCGTTTCTATGTTTCACGGCCCACAGGACCGTGATAGTCCCGTAAAACACTTCTCCCGCCTGGGAGGGCTATATACTCCAGGGCGAAGCGGAGAAGAAAGCTCCTTGCGCGGTGTAGGTCCCCGCTACAAAGGCAAGCAAGTTACGCGACCCAAGGATAAGATAATGAACTTGAATAACCGCCCAACCGAGGGAAATGTCTCTCTGACCCCAAATAACCTTCTAATGAGTCGGACAGGTCACGACTTCCTTCCGCGATCCAAAGGAAGTCTAATAGGAATGGACCTGGGAATGCTTAATGAAAGCAGATGGTGGCAAGGTCCTAAAGGTCGCATTGGCGGAATACTCGAAACTTCGGGAGGGAACGGATCCCTAAAAGGATCAGGCCGCGGAGGTCACACAGTAAGTCAAAGAAGCATAACTTCCAAGGCTGAAGGAGACCAGGCAAAAAGTCTGAAAAAAGTAGCCAATTGGGAAACTCTCATCCAAGAGGGGGAAAACCAGCTGGTCGAAATGAGTAAACTAAAACAAACTGACAATCTTATCAAATACATCGGACATCCCGCCATCTTGATGCTCTCCTACGAACTCATCAAGTCTAAACCAGGGAACATGACCCCTGGGATTAGCAAAGAAACTCTGGACGGAATGAGCTTGCGCAAGCTAGAAGAAACTTCGTCCAAAATACTGGAAGGAACGTTCAAATTCAAACCTTGTCCGGAGGACAAGTCCTTTGGACCTTTTTTTTTAAGAAAAAAAAAGCGAAACTCCCTTCGGTCGTTTGCTTCGCCCTGTGGGCCTGCACGTCGTATAGAAATCCCAAAACCTGGGAAGGCCCACTGCAAACGTCCTCTGGGCATCCCATCCCCAATCGTGGTCCAGAAAGCCATGGAAATAGTCTTGAATAACATCTTCGAGCCTACCTTCCTCGACACATCCCACGGCTTTCGTCCAAAAAGGAGTACGCACACCGCTCTCCTCAACGTAGCACAGAAATTTAATGGTGCTACATGGGTCATTGAAGGAGACATCACTAAATGTTTCGACACCATCAATCACAAACAGCTACTTTTCAGCATAAAGAAGCAAATAAAATGCGAACGAACCTGCAAATTGGTATACAAAGCTCTAAAGGCTGGGTACATCCAATTGGACAAGTTCGTCGAACAAAAATACATGGGGACACCTCAGGGAAACGTGCTCAGCCCGCTCCTCTGCAACATCTATATGCACCAACTAGACGTGTTCATGGAAGACCTTATGGCCAAATACAACACAGGGAAAAACCGCTCACCATACCTGCCCTACTTCCGCCTACAAAGACAAAAAATGAAATACCAAAAAGCGGGAGACTTCAAAGCGGCCAAAAAGATTCGGCAACAACAACGACGGATGCCCACGGGAGACCCCTACGACCCCAAATATCGACGCGTCAGATACGTTCGGTACGCGGACGACTTCATCGTAGGAATCACCGGCCCGTACAGCATGGCCGTGGAGATCAAGGAAAAAATTACACAATTCCTGAAAGAACGAATGTATATGGAACTTAGTAGCGCCAAAACGAAAATAACTCACTTCAAAACCGGGAAAGTCCACTTCCTTGGGGCAGACATAAAACGCCCAGGGAACCCGAAAGAAATAAGTTCTTCGAACCTCCAATCGAAACCCGTAAGAACCATGATCAAAGCTGGGAAAAAGGTCAAATCTCGCTTTTCCCCCCAAATAATCTTTAACGCTCCCATTCAAAAAATACTAAAGAGAATGGTAGAACGCGGATTTATGCGCTGGAACAAAGAAGGTACTCAATGCGCCCCTAGATCTGTAGGACGATTGACAAACCTGGACCACGCAGACATCATCCGTTATTATAACTCGGTGATCCAGGGTTTTTTAAGCTACTATAGTTTCGCCGAAAACATGAATGAACTCGGAAATCTCATCCACGGCCTAAAACACTCCTGCGCCCTGACCCTTACCAAAAAATACAAACTCCGGGTGCGGAGTAAAACGTTCGCTAAGTTCGGGAGCCACCTACAAGACCCACTAACCAAACTCAAACTTGGTATTCCTAAACATTTCAGAGCGACCGGAAGATTCTCCTTATCTAACCCTGAATTCGGGATGGAAGCCTTGCTTCGATCTTGGACAAACAAACTCACTCATACGAATCTCCTGAAGAACTGTGTGGTCTGTGGGGCTGCATGTGAAGAGATGCACCACGTTCGCAAAATCCGAGACTTAAAGAAACGTCTGCATCTGTCATGGTTCACACAGCAAATGGCGGCAATAAACAGAAAACAGATCCCACTTTGCATAGAACACCACAAAAAACTCCATAAAAACTCAATGACCCCAAATGAACGTATAGCCTTCGCAGAAGGGATAAAGAAAATCCGATAAAGACCCAACTTGTCAGCAAGTTTTAATTTTGCTGGAGAGCCGCTATGAATCGAAAGGTTCACGTACGGTTCGGAGGGCAGTTTTAACTCCGCAATAGGGGTTTCAGCTGACCCCTACCTACCATGTGGGGTGGTTCTATTGAATTTAAAACACCTATGCTTTTCGCTGTCGGGTGGGCGGCCGAGAAGCTGCCGAATGGAATACTTATAAAAAAGGCGTTGCAGGCGTACGCGACGAAATGGACACGACTCAACGGACAATCCGTGACAATAGCCTGTCGTGAAAGGGGATCTCTGGGACTGACCAACCTTAGGCTGAGCCCCGACCATAGTAGTGGCACTACAGTTGAACTGGTCATTAGTGAAGACGAGATGCGGGCGGATAAGCGTATCCGGGCACCAACGGTCTCAATTCTGTGCATCCCCTCATACCACTACGAACCCTATAGCGACGTATCCGTGCGCGCAGGGGAACCAATTTCCATAAAGAAAAAGCATCGGAAGTCCAACTGTAACCACATGAGGGAGGTCGAGCAACAGCGAGGTCTCTCATCAACGACATTCGGTAGAACCGGCGAACCTGAGGAGCTTGGATTCTCCCTCAGGAGCAGAGGGTCCTTAGTATCCGCTTATCCACAAATGGACCTGGCAACAGGAAAGCGCTTTTACAATAAAGCAGCAGAGAAGGGATCTAATACAGCGAACCAGCAAAGGGGCGCTGCACATTCGAAGAAGCTTGAAAGCGAAGAAGCGGGCTTGGATGAGCACGCACGGAAAACACTTCTACGCCTTCAAACTATATGGCGACTTAGTTCCCGGGACGACACGAACAAAGTCGAAGGACTTTGGAGACTACTCGGGGACATCAACCTTTGGATTGCTGCCTATAAGAAGCTAGCGCCCAATCCAGGGTCTATGACCAAAGGGGGAGCTGGGGGAACGATAGATGGCACCTCGCTTAAAACGTTAAGAGCACTGCGAGACTCCATACTGGAAGGCACATTCCGCTGGGGGATAACTCGCCGCACCTTCATACCTAAATTTGCTCCACGGTGTTTCGCAACGCCGTTGGCGCCTAAAGGCGGGCTCAGACCCCTGGGAATACCAGAATTCCAAGATCGACTGACACAAGAGGTTCTTAGAACTCTCATAGAAACTGTTTTTGAACCAAGATTCACGGAATTATCTCACGGATTCCGACCCGGACGATCACAGCACACTTGTCTTAGACAAATACGAAGAGATTTTCGGGGAGTTAATTGGTACATTGAAGGAGACATATCAAAATGCTTCGACAAAATAGATCACGACAAACTAATAGAAGCTTTAGGAAAGGCCATCGACGGGAAGCAATTCCTGGCCTTCATTAAACAGGGACTAAAGAACAAGGTGTTATTACCAGAAGGGAAAATCGAAACAAACCTTGTCGGAACTCCGCAAGGAGGGATCTGCAGTCCCATACTATCCAATATAATGCTCCACGAACTCGACAAATTCATAATTCGACTACAAAAAATAATTAACAGGGGAGCCAGGCGAAAACAAAACCCAGTCTACAGTAAAATCCATGATAAACGACGCAAATTCCTAAGACTCGGCCTCCGCAAAGAAGCTCACCTAGCCCTCAAACAAGCACCTTATTTCTTGGAAAGAAATAAGTGCTTCGCACGAAAAGTGAGCTATTCAGCATATGACGACCCAACCTTCAGGAGGGTTGTCTATACCCGGTTCGCAGACGACTTTATAATAGGAATCAGCGGACCTAAGAAGCTGGCTATCCGAGTCCGGGAACTGGTGGCGAAATTCTTGCGAATCCGATTAAAGCTTCAGCTCAATATCGATAAAACTCTCATCTCCAGAGCGAAAACGTCTAAAATAGGATTCCTTGGATATCTCATAAATTTAGCTCCTCAACATGGATATATTAACAAAAGAAGATATAAAGGTCCCCATTCCTTAATGAGAAAAGTAAAGGTAGTACGCGCAGGAAATCTTAGGCTCTTAGTGGACACACGAAAAATAATTTGTCGGCTCGCCGACAAAGGCTTTTGCAGCAAAAACGGGGATCCGAAACCCAACTTCCAATACTTACAGGATCCACAAAGCTTCACAAACTCCCGAATGGCTTCACTTATAAACGGACTAAATCAATACTACAAACTCGCCGACAACCGACGCTCGGCTATTAGCTACATCTCGTTCGTCATCCGCCATTCAATAGCGAAAATGTACGCGGCGAAATTCAAGCTCAAGACCCGCGCACAAGTCTTCGCTCGCGCCGGCAAAGATCTTTCGAAGCCTCTCGAAGCTAAAAAGGGCGCAAATCAATCCGTTGGAGCCACTGATAAACAACTAAAGGAGTGGGCAGAGAAAGCAGGGGGGAAACTCGAGGGATCAATACCTGCAATTCCATATTCTAAATACAAGGACATACCTAAACCCGATACTAAGCCACTCCAAAAAGACTGGACCCCAAAAGACAGAGAAGACGGAACTATGCCAGACCCACTGAGAAAATTAAACTGGAGATCACTCCGGGGCAGAACCGCGCTAACAGGCGTCTGCGCACGCTGCGGGGCCAATGATAACGTCGAAATGCATCACGTCCGCAAACTTAAGGACCTTGTCACTTCGTGACAAGTCCGTTCGGACCTCAAAAGTCGAAATGTCGTCGAGAAGCTCATGATCACCGCAAGAAGAAAACAGATCCCTCTATGCAGAGAGTGCCATAAAATGGCACACGGTTGGAAGTCAAACGAATAGGAGAATCCACGCCATAGCAATTCGAATTGGAGAGCCGTGTGATGGGCGACTATCTCGCACGGTTCGGAGAGAACTTTAGTAACTAGTCAAAGTGAACGCAGTAAACTCGCTACGCTCGTTTCCCTCGCTTCGCGCGTTTAGCGGCTTTGCCTGGCGAACTCTTTACTCTATTTATATTCTTGTTCACTGTAGGAGGACTTACTGGTATTGTACTGGCCAACTCGGGCCTTGATATTGCACTCCATGATACTTCTTTGTTATTAACTAGTAATTTTATAATAAATAATTATACCAAAGAACAATTAAAACAATTTTTTGTTGGATTATTTGAAGGAGATGGTACTTTGACAGTTGATAAGTTAAGTATAAAATATTATAGAATTCGTTTAGTAATATCATTAAAATTATGTGAAAAAAATATAAATTTATTAACAATATTTAAAAATTTAATAGGGGGAAATGTTTCAATTAATAAAAAATATGTAACTTTATTAATATCTTCTAAAAAAGAGATATCTAATATTTTTAAAATATTTTTACAGTATCCTCTATTAACTTCAAGAAAAATTTGTCAATTAAATTTTGCATTAAATTGTTTAAATAATAATGTTAAAAATTTTCTTGAAGAAAGAAATAATAAATATTTTGATCAAAATGATATCATTAAACAAAAATCTAATTTTGTCTCTTCTCCTATTTATTTCCCTTGTTGGTTATCTGGTTTTATTGAAGCAGAAGGTCATTTTTCACTTTTAAGATATAAAACAGGTGGTATTAAAAAACATCAATTTCAGATAGGACAAAATTTTGATTATTATATTATTAATATGATTAAATATTATTTTGATAGTAACCATCGAATTACATTAGATAAAAATAACATTCATTATCGAATTTCTATAGGTGGATATCGATCTAAATATTTAATTTATCAACATTTTAAAAAATATCCTTTATTAGGAGAAAAATTTATATCTTATAATAAATGGATTATAGAATAATTAATATTCAAAGTATAAATCATAGATCTCCAACTGTAAAAGTTTTTTGTATGGTTTTTAATTATTAAAATTTTTATTAGGTGTCATGCGGTCAGATTGCTATGGAATAATTATTCCGGTAAGTTTATAACTTGCTAACGGTGAAGTCTTCATTTAGATAATTTATAAGTGAATTATTACGTCTTTTATAATACTTGGCGTTAAAATAAATATGATAATACCGTGGGAACCTTTAATTTTTAAATCTATATATATTGATTTAAGGTTAAATTTGTTATTTGTTAAAGGACTCCGTAGAGACTACACGCAATCCTATTTCTTTGAATTTAGTTTCATTTAAATAGAAAATATAGTCCATACTTAAACGAAAGCTTAAGATATATATCACCTATTATGTTGTGGCTCACTTTCATTATGGTGCGCCGTCTAACGTACCTATACTGCCGTTCCCAATTGTCATCACCGAAGGTCGCGTGGAAAACGCTCCGGAACTCCTCGAAGGAAGCGTTCGCTCCACTTCGTCTCGCTCCCTCGGTGCGGAAAAACACTATCGTGTTTTTTCTACGACCTCTACGGTAACAGACATCACTACCTCTCCTTCGAAGGAAGGCTGTCTTAAAGCAACTGGTTCACCTATGTCAAACCAACTGACAGGGGAAAATAGCACGCCAGTAAAGGGGGCTGAAAGAGTGCTCCCGAGCTACGTTGTATATGGTGAGGCTAACGAACCCTTTCCCAAACTCGCAATGGTCCTCAGAAGTGGACGGATGTTCTGCATCATACTGTCCCTGGTGTCCCTCTTTTACGTAATGGGTGGGTCACAGAGGTGGTCGGGCGGTCAGGCTTGTGTCACAAGTCTTAATGCGAGGGGGCACCTAAATACAACAAGCAGTATTCTACGGAATTCGGGATCGCCCGACAGGGGAAACCTTTGGGGCGACGGAGGAATCGTAGTAGCTAGGAGAGGCCTAACTACCTTTCAAGCGAAGGATTCCAGGCGTCTCTCGACCAAGGCATCTGGGCCCACGGGTCCCGAGAAATTGGTCGAACTCCGGAAATTACATAAGGCTAATCCTAACCATATCTCCCACAATCTGATTGACATCCTGACCGATGTCGATCTCCTTATTTACGCGTATGGCAAGATCAAATCCAAACCGGGTAACATGACACCCGGGTCAGACGGGGTGACACTCGACGGTATCGACTTGGATTGGTTCCACAAAACCTCGCGAGAGCTGGCTACTGGCCAATACAAGTTTAAACCTTGTCAAGAAGACAAGTCCTGCGGTCCTTTTTTTTTAAGAAAAAAAAAGCGAAACTCCCTTCGGTCGTTTGCTTCGCCCTATGGGCCTTCACGCAGAGTAGAAATTCCGAAATCGAATGGGGGCACCAGGCCGTTAGGAGTGGTCTCTCCTAGGGACAAAATCGTCCAAGAGGTGATGAGGCTGATCCTAGAAGCCACTTTCGAAGACAACTTCTCCAAATCTTCTCACGGTTTTCGGCCCAACAAAAACTGTCACTCGGCCCTTAACATGGTAAAGATGGAGTTTGGTAGTGTATGCTGGTTCGTAGAGGGTGACATTAGCAAATGCTTTGATTCCTTCGACCATAACTTACTAATTACGGCGGTCAGCGCCAGAATAAAGGATCAAGTTTTCATCGATCTACTCTACAAGGCCCTGCGCGCTGGGTACCTAGATCCTCAGGGGTCCTTTCGCTCACTGAAACTTGGCACTCCCCAGGGCTCAATCATTAGCCCCATCTTGTGTAACATCTATCTAGACCAACTAGATAAATGGATGGAGCGCTACATATTGTCCTTCAATCAAGGAAAAAAGAGGAAACAAAACGGCGCTCCCGTTGGTCACTTGGCTTTCGCCCCTGAATACACTAAAATGGTCAGGGGTAACTCCTCTCGTAGCCCAGAGGAAAGGAGGGCCCGTGTGAGGTACATTCATGAGAACAAAATCCGACAGTTCTTGTACACTGATCAGTCCTTCAAGAGGCTGCGGTACGTTAGGTACGCTGATGACATCCTACTCGGTGTCATAGGCAGCCGAGCAGACTGCATTCAAATTAGGGAGGACTTCTTGGAGAAAAAACTGAAACTAACCCTTTCGATGGCCAAAACCAAAATAACACATGCCACCTACGACTTCGCGCTCTTTTTAGGCACTATGATCAGGGTAACTCCCTATGGCAGCAAACCTATCCGCCGTATTAGCCGCCTAGGCGAGGAGAGGGTAACTAAAGTTTCCACCCGACCTCAATTGCTCGCCCCGATTCCGAAGCTTGTCGAGAAACTCCGCCTCAGAGGCTATTGCAAGAACGGGAGCCTGGGCAACCCAACCAGGGTTGGCAGATACATCCACTACCCTCTCGAGACCATTATAAACCTTTACCTATATATTGCAAGGGGGTACATAAACTACTACTCTTTTGTGGACAACTACGCTAGGATGAGGGCGAGGGTGTTATACATCACTCAGTACTCTCTCGCGTTGACTTTTGCGTCCAAGCTCAAACTGAGGACCCTTCACAAGGTTTTCAAGAAGTTTGGGCCTAACCTCACGGTTAAAGATGACAAAGGGAAGGTACTGGCTGAGTTTGACACCAGCAAATTCCCCACTAGCGCCCCTGGCTTCAAACTGGGGATTAATTATGACCCCTTACAATACGTAGAGCATATGTCTAATATCACCCGACGTACCTATAAACTACTAGAGTCCTCCTGTCATATATGCGGTAGAGAGGAGAATCTTCAGGTGCATCATGTCAAACATCTCCGTAAAATGGGGAAAACCGTAATCAAGGATTACCTTCTTGCCGGGATGGTTCGCATGAATCGTAAGCAGATCACCGTCTGTGTTCATTGCCACAATGCCATCCACCGCGGGAAATATGACGGTCCAGCCTTATAAAATAACCGAGCATAGAGATGCTGGAGAGCCGTACGATGGGAAACTATCACATACGGTTCGGGAAGGGGTCTCTGATCCTAAAAAGCCCGCCAAGGGCTCATGGGTTGGTTATCCTACTTCACTTCTTTCAATGGGAGCTGTCTTTGCATTATTCGCAGGATTTTATTATTGGATCGGTAAAATTTCAGGATTACAATATCCTGAAACATTGGGTCAGATTCACTTTTGGATAACCTTCGTTGGGGTGAATCTTACTTTCTTTCCGATGCATTTCTTAGGTCCGTGCTAGGCCTAAGTAAAATTCAACTATATGCTGGAAACTCCATATATCTACGCTGCGCGCCGGATCCGCGCGCAGCATAGGTATATGGACAATCAGCAGGAAACTAAAAAAAGAACAATAGGATCCTCAGAGACTACACGTTGAACTTCTTTATAAAGAAGAATAGATAGTCCAATCAAACAAATTTTAGTTATTAATTAGATGTCTTATTTATTATGTATGATTTCCATTTAAAACTAAAGATTGCTAGCCGGTATGCCTCGCCGTATTCCAGATTATCCAGATGCTTATGCTGGATGGAATGCTGTGGCAAGCTTTGGTTCTTACATGTCAGTTGTTGGTATTCTAGTCTTTTTCTTTGTAGTATATCAAACATTAACTAGTAATAACCGATGTGCTCCATCGCCTTGGGCTACTGAACAAAATTCTACTACATTAGAATGGATGTTACAAAGTCCTCCCGCTTTTCATACTTTTGAAGAGATTCCTACTATTAAAGAAACAGTATAATCTTTGATTAAAGTAACACTATTAACTTGCCCCTTCCGCAAAGGAAGGGGTAAGAGGTATAAAAATCTTATATAGTGACGAAAAACACTACGTGCTTTTCGTAAATAAAAAAAAAGTGATTTTAAATGCATCAATTAGATCAATTTACACACTTAACACAATTTTTTTGGTTATTAATTTTTTATATAAGCTTTTATGTTTTGTTGTGCTATAATGGACTGCCCAAAATCAGTCGTATTCTTAAATTACAAAAACAACTGCTATCTAAAGCTGTACTTGAAAGAGGACCTACTACTGACCTAATTAGTGCTAAACGTTTGTTTCTTTTTGGAAAACAAGGCGCCCAGCGAGAAAAAACAGCTTATGTTTTTTTTCTGCGCTCTCTTTTTTTTATCGTATTGCGTGCTACCAATTATTGGTTTTGTCCAAAAAGTGTTATTAACTCGATGCCAAACGTTACTTACTTATTCGGCTCTAATATTTTTAATGTTCAATATCCACTCTTTTTTTAATTCTTTCACAACAACCGCTTATTGCGCTGGAGAAAGCAAAATAGCCCTCCCATTTTTGACAAGACACCTTTATCTTACAGAGTTCGAGCTAGAGAGGAAGACGAATTGGAAGAGGGATTTTCTTCAAGGAGGTCCAGCAATGATGAAGAGAACCTCGAGGTTTCTGGCATCCATGGCTCTTCAAACCAAGGGTCGTCGCCGGCTTCACCTGACAAGCAAAACAAGTTTCAAAGTGAAACACCCTTGAATCTAAATTTAAATCTCGGGGCGACAGCCAACGTCAACTTAAATGTTACGGATACAGCGCTCGCGGCGGCAATCCTGGCGGGAGGAGCAGAATTGGTCTCGCAGCTGCCGAAAGCGGCAAAACTGACTGGTGTCATCGGGACGCTGGCAACCGCTGCTGCGACAACCGCAGCAGCGCAAGCTATTAGAGGTTACAATCAGGAAGTTCAGGCTTCTCTCCACTATGAGCATCTAGAAAGAATGGTTAATTCAAGTTCGCCCTTCTCAAAGCTCAATAGTCCTAGATCAGAGTTGGAGAATAATCTACCGTTTGTCAAAATTGACAATCCAGTGGAGGCCCGGCGATACAACAGAGACGCTAGACGACGTAGCTAGCCCGAGAGACAGTATTTTCTCTCCCCTAGAGGACTCTCTGTCTATGAAAGCTGTTAGGGAGATGTTTGAGAAAGCTGGATTGACTTTTGAGCCGGAAAGCGATTCATTCGCTGAAGTGTTTAGAATCCTTCAGTTGTTGGACGTTTCCGCCTTAATTTCTATAACCCTTCTTAGTTTGTATATAATATTCTCTATTCTTAGTCACGAGAAAATATTCAACTACGTAGTTGAAAAATTTCCTTTCAAAAAATTTAGAGCTTGGTTCGAAAAAATCATGCTTGTTAGAAGAGCTTCGAATCTGTTATGGAGATATATAATTTTAATCTGTGTACTCGTTAATCTTCATAATATGCATTTGCTTTGTTTTGTCGCTATAGGAACTCTGAAGTTAGCTCTAAAATCGTTTAAATAAAAGAACGAAGATCCTTGTTTCGACCTTCGGTTGAAACAAGTCCTTCGGTCCTTGTTTTTTTAAAGACAAGGACCGAAGGGCGAAGCAAGCGACCGAAGGGAGTTTTGCTTGTTTTTCCGCCAGCAAAAACAAGGCACCGTTAGGTGAGTCCTCTGGATCTCCCATGGTAAAGTGGGCTTTGCCCGCAAAAACGCACAGCGGTCAAAAACACTATCGTGTTTTCGCTGTAGCGTGGGGCACGTTACTGAAGAATACCCTAGCAAAAACAGCTCGTCTCGCTCGCATTTTAGTCGCGTGGGAGCAACCAAAGGAGCGAAGCAAACGCGTAGTGTTTTTCGAGCTTGGAAACTTCTTACGAGTTTCCCCAGCGAGTATGACTCACTCCCCAGCTCAATAACAGGAGGCCGACTCGCTTCGGTAGCTCGCAAAATGGAGATAAATCCACCATGAAAAAAACTAAAAATAGCGATGTCAAAACTTATAAGCTTCAACCAACAAGGAGTTTTGTTCCATAAAATTCTCTTAGTCATATTAGTCGTTCCTTTACAACGGTTCCTTTTGAAAGTTTTTGCAATTAAAGGCGTAGCTTTCAGTCTTTTCGTTTTCTCTCTAGTCTTATTCTTCATGTTACAATTGGAATCTATTCAGGCGCTTTTAAAAAACCGTATCAATTCATTATTTCGCACAAGGGCCTTCCAAGAGTACTTACTGTTATTTTTTAAGATGGAAGAATATGTTTCTAGCCCCGGTGGTCGTTGGTTCATAGGCCCTATTTTGTTTTTATTTATTTTTTAATTCATAGCTCAATTTGTCCTGGACGATTTCTTTCAACTATGCCTATATACGTCCATATATACCACTTTCATGGTCTATTTTAGTCTAAGAAATTCGAAGCTATTTAACTCAGTTCCACTTTCATGGGAAAATGCGCTAAGTATGATTTCATCTAGTTTGCAAATGCAAACGCCTCTCCAAAATAAAACAAATAAAGAATATAACTTTGTTTACATGTCTTCTTTTAAAGCCAATATTTTACATGCCTTAAAATATATGAAAGATTCGATCAGGTGTTGCTTTACGTCATCTCCGCGCCCAAATAAAACACCGGAAGTCATTGACGGATTAGCGACGCTAGCCGTTGGGACAGGCGCAGCAGTGGCAACTACTAGGGGCACGCTTTTAATTCAGGAGCATGTTCATAGAAATCAGCAGGAAATGGCTCGACTGAATCGCGAGTCCCAAGAGGAAATGGCTCGACTGAATCACGAGTCCCAACTGGAAATGGCTCGACTGAATTGTCAGTCCCAAGAAAAAATTGCGCTAATCGCTAATTATAAGAGTTTAGATGAATCAGCGGAAAGGCAAATACGCGAACTCGGTGATCTCATCCAAGAGGCCGTCGGGGAAAGAAAAAATAGATTGGTTGCTGAGCGGAACAGCCTTATAAGTTCTCGTGCTCAGTTGCTTAAAGACTGTAGTAGTAGTTCAGAAGATGATGAGTTACAATCCAAAGGGTTATCAGTACTTTTAATAAAGGATAAACCAAGTAGCAGTGGTATAACATCGCCTGAAGAATCGTCTTTGCATAATGCCATTTGGTTTGTATTAAGGGTCCTATTTTAGAGTGCACTAAGTTAGGCAAAATGTTCGATTATAGTGCGAGGCAGGCCACCTTTGTTTATTAAAAACAAGGTGCGCTAGCATTATCACTCCCTTCGGGCCTTAAAAAAAAAGGTCGAAGGTGCGTAGCTACGTAGTGTTTTTCGATTTATCAGATAAATCACCTTTTTTTAAGGTGCTCCTTTGGACCTTAAAAAAATGGTCCGAAAGTTTTCATAAAAAAAAAAGGTCCGAAGGTACGAAGTACTTATTTTTGCGACAGCAAAAATAAGGTACGAAGTGCTTATTTTGCGACAGCAAAATAAGGTACGAAGTACTTATTTTTTTTTAAAATAAGGAACGAAGTGCTTATTTTGCGACAGCAAAATAAGGACTTGTCTTTTTGACAAGGAATTTATTACTTTTTTTAGAAAAACACGTAGTGTTTTTGTATTTATAGCAAGATAAATCACCTTGTCCCAACAGGGACAATGCTGGCGCACCAGGGAGGAGGTGCGAGCGAAGTGAGCAAAAAAGTGCGACCGAAGTGAGCTCTCCCAAGAACACGTAGTGTTTTTGGATTTATCACCCCTTCGGGCCGGATCAAAAAATGGTCCGAAGTCCTGAGCTACGCACCTTAAAAAAAAAGGTCGTAGGTGGCAGTGTTTTTGACTTTTTTTTTCCTAAAAAAAAAGTCCTTGTCCCCTCGAGACAAGTCCTTGTCCCCCTGGACAAGGTCATTTTAATACTTCGTCATTCGTCATTCTACGCGTCAAGCGGGCTTTGCCCGCAAAAAAAACACTATACGTGTTTTCGAATAAGTATGGTTCACAGGGGGCAGTCGTTCTGGGTCTATCAGTGCCAACTTTTTGGTATTTCGGCACAGACCAGGTCTTCTATATCAAAAGGGTACTCTACGGTCAAACCATCAGTAATGGTGGAGAGATCTGGAATACCCGGGGCACGAATAGCTTTCCAATTCTTTCATTATTTCACTGCTTGGATCCCTTGTTCCGTAACTGAGTACTTCTCCAGATAGGCAACACAGCGGGGGAAGCCCCGGGTGGTAGCCAAAAAGGAATATTGCGGAGGTCCCAAGCAAAAAAAGTGCGGTGTGATACACAGCTGGAACGGGCCGTAGGCGGGCCGTGTACCCTCGCATTGAATCCATTTGTCGAAAGAATAGAAAAGTTTCCATGAGTTATAGAGGTTTATCGCAGGGCAAGTTTTATGACTTGCACCAATGCTCTCCGGGTGACCAAGATAAAACCGATTATTAGTCGAGAGACTCATAACCGGTTTTGGGCTATGAAGTACTTTCATGGTGTTATTTTTATTTTAACCAAGTGCTCTCCCTAGCAGGTACTAGGTGCCTAAAAAACAGAGTTGAAGTCGCCTTTTTTCTTTAGATGTTGATCGATCGGCCTGTTGATTGACCTGTTGATCGGTAAATAAGGTGATTTGCCAATTGGGCTGTTTTTTGCCGATTGTGCTATTGATCGGCAAATTGAGCAAGTTGGCCAATTGATCAGTTAACCCACCTGTTTTTTTGCCAATTAGTCAAGTTTGTAATTGGCTGCTTTGCCAATAAACGTTTTGCTTTATCTTGTTGGTAATTCCATTGACCGATTTATGATTTTAGTTATATTTTAGTTGTTTTTCGGCAAGCCTTGTACTATTTTGTTTACTTGCTTAATTACTTTATTAACGCTATTTAGTTGGTTCATTAGCTCTATTTAATTAGTTTATTAACTCTATCTAATTAACTTATTAGTTATATTGAGTTAGCTAACTTTCTTTTTGTTATTTAATGAGTTTGCCTTCTTAATATAAAAACAACTTGTCTTACAATATGTAGGTCTCAAAAGAATTAGTCAGTTTAGCTCTTTTTCCTGACCGATAGGTCAGTTTGTTGACTGATTTCCTGGCCAATCGGCCAGTTGTTTTACCTCTTTTCCTGACCGATAGGTCAGTTTGTTGGTTCATTTCCTAGTTGATCGGCCAGTTGTTTTATTCATTTTCCTGACCGATAGGTCAGTTTGTTGACTCCTTTTCTGGCCGATCGGCCAGTTGTTTAATTTTTTTTCCTGGGCAGTTGTTTTATTCATTTTTTCCTGGGCCAGTTATTTTATTCATTTTTCTGACCAATAGGTCAGTTTGTCGACTCCTTTTTTCTGGCCGATCGGCCAGTTGTTTAATTTCTTTTCCTAACCAATTGGCCAGTTGTGTAACTCTTTTTTTGGCCGATCGGTCAGTTGTTTGGCTCTTTTTTCTAGCGGGTCGGCCAGTTGGGTAACCCGCCTTTCTGGCTTATTGACCAGTTGATTGACTACTTTTATGGCCAATCGGCCAGTTGCTTGACTCCTTTCTTTCTCGGCAATCGGCCAGTTGGTCAACTCTTTTTCTGGCCGATCGGCCAGTTAGTCGAAGGTATGCCGCCAAACCCTAAAAGAAATAAATTATGCAGCCAAATTTTAAAAGGGACAAACTTAACCAGCCTTATCCTCCAGCTTGTGAGCCCAGTTAATTAGCCTTTTCTCTTGAAGGGTTCTGTTTTTTGCCTTTTTTTATGGTTTTTGGTAGAATTACACAAGGAGGGTCATTAAAGTCGATTTTTGGGAAAATTTTCAGGATTACTCTTTTTTAATTCCTTATTTAAAAGTATTAGTTTTTTTTATTGGTTTTTGGCTTTGTTGATTAATTCATTAATATCTGTAAGCTGATAACCGGCTTGTTTTGCTCGAAACAAGCTTGTGTTGCCCGGTTTGCTTTGCTCGCAGTAAGCTTGTGTAGCCCGGCTCGTAAACCTCACGGATCAACTTGCAGGCTTGCTTTACTTGTGCGGCCTGGTCTTTGGCCAAGTTTTAAGCTAGTAGCCTAGCTTGCTTCTGCTTGATCAATTTACGCCGCTAGGGTGTACCTCCGTACACAGGTTTTTACACCTGTGGTGTCCTACTAGCCAACTGTGTTTATATGGCTAGAAGGCCCGGTAAGTTGGCAAAAGCCCGGTGAGTTGGCAAAAGCACGATAAGCAACACAGGCAAACGGTAAGCAGGTTGTAGCGCATGTAAGCTGGCGGCGCGCTGTAAGCTGGCAAGAAAAAGAAGCGGACAAGCTAACTGACCGGGACGTTACGTTCGGCCTACGGCTGGGCCTTTCTGTCTTACTTAGCTTCCCGATAATACGGACGATAATACAGCAGGGTTAGTTGTATTATCGTCCGATAATACGGGCGGATCGGCCGTATTATTGGCCGTATTATCGGGTGCATTATAAGGCGGCTCGCTTTGCTCGGAGTGCACGTTTGCAACCCTCAGAAGTGCACGTTTACAGCCCCCAGAAGCCAACCATACACCCTAAAGCGCTAAGGAAGTCAGCGTTGCAGCTTGCGCTCGGTAAACTGGCCAAAGCCTGCGTTGCAACCTGCGCTTGGTAAGCAGGCAGAAACGCATGTAGGCTGGCCAAAACGCGGTAAGGAGCACAGGCAAACGGTAAGCAGCCTGTGCTTGATAAGCTAGTTGCAACGCATGTAAGCTGGCGGCGCCTTCCATTATTCTTTCAGCTAATACTGGGGCAATGTTTGTGCAAAAAGCTTTACCCTTACGTAGCCTTTGGCTGAAAGTACAACGAAAAGTAGTTCTACTCCTTAAAAAAAACAACAAGAAATGCGTGTATTAGTTAAGTACCAAAGCGATTCAGCCATTCAAACCGATCCTGTAAACACAACCAGTTCAGTCGTTCAAGGGGATCCTGTAAACACAACCAGTTCAGCCGCTCAAGGGGATTCGATCACAATTACAAATGTTAATGAAAAAATAAAGACGCTTCTAGAGATAACCAAAAAGGTTGCGGAAATAGGAGCAGCAGTAGCCACGCCTATTGTGACCATCCTAGGAATGAAATATTCAGGGGACAATGTTCCGAAGATAATTAACCCAGTGCCTAACCCAACCATGAAAGGAATTCTCGGGATGAGCGGTGTCCTTGGTATTTTCGGTACGGTCGTATTGGTAAAAAAAAGAGACGCAGACAAGTTTAGGACTGGACATACAGATGCCTCTGAAGAAGCTAGAGAACGAATCCTAGGCTCGGGCGGGGGACCTCATCAAGGTGGCGGAGGAGAAGGTCCAAGTAGTAGGACTGTAGCCGATACGGGAGGTCTACTAGTAAGCCCTGTCGAATCCAGTCCAGGAACGACAACCGTCGGAGAGCTTAATGAGGGTATTACGCCAGGATCTTCAGAAAAGACAAGCTCTGTAGAAGAGACTATTCCTCTACAAGATAACAATCCCTTCACAGGAGGGTTTTCGCTGAGTGAAAGACCTGCCCTGCCTCCGGAATGCTACTCATTGACACCAAAAGAGTTACAAGCACTGTTTCAAGAGGATGACTTGATACCAGTTGATTCTAAAATTCTAACTCTAGGTAATAATTTTATAGCTTCGGGCAGAGAGTTTTTTCCTCTTGAAATTTGGACAAAAATCTTGGAATTCTCAGAAATGAGCTCAGTCGTAAATTGCTACATGTTTCTAGGAGGGCTTGCTATCTATATGCTGCAGATATTGATGGCTATTTTGTTTTTACAATTAATCAGAAAAAGACTTCTAAACGCCTTGTCTAACTGGGAGCGTTTGCCTGTTAGGGTTAGAATTTTTTTTTCTAAAATAGCCACACGCTTTAGCAGTACTATTTCAAAGTTAGATATCATTTTAGTTCTTTTTTTAATCTTACTGTTTATAAGTCATCTCTTTTTGATTTTCTCAAGGCTAAATAGTTTCATCATAGAACTTGATCCTTCCAGTCCAGCAAGTGTATGGTTAATTTTTGGTCAATATTCAGTTTTTTTATTGTATTTTCTAATAATATGCTTTATTTTAGAGCAATTCAAAAATAATTGTCTTTGGTTTTTAAATGTTCAAGGCTGGGATAGACTAAACCGATATTTAAGCGGGGAATCCTCTATCCTACTATTAGCTTCTATATTAGTTTTAATAAATATCGATTTACTTTTTCTTAAATGGCTCGTTCTTTACAAAATCCCCCCAGGTCTAGAAACACTGAACGGACTTCTCGCTTTCAAAAAAGACTAGTGAAGCGAGCTCGCAGACTGCGTCATTTACATGCGCCTCATGGCTGTTAGACTGACCCAAAAATGCGCCGGATCGGCCCAGCCTCCAGTCCCTAGTAACCTTGCCTTAGCTTGGCGCTCCTTACGCTCAAGGCTTTCAGCAAACCCAGAGCCAAAGCTTCGAGGTAGACCTTGCAAATTTTGGAAAAAACTCCCAGTTACGAACCCAAATGACATTGAAACTCACTCATCCACAACGTTTCTCATTCAACATCTTATGTTACGCCAGGAAGCGGCGACTAAAAGGAGCTTTCCAGAAGGCCCTACGCTCGCGGCCTTCCTATTGCTTCAGTTCCCCACGCTCGTGTCCCCCTTCGGTTCCACAGACCTTCGAGAAGTGGAATCCTTTCACTGCTAATAAATAAAGCTTTTTTGTTTTTTGCAAATCACTATGTGTTTGTTCTATCAAAGTATAGTAAGGACCTCTTTCCAATTTTCCATTTCACTGATTTTTTCTAATTATTTGATGCGAATTTATTTTAGAAGTTATGTGATTTTTCATTTCCTCTACGTAGCTGGAGCAGAGCAAAGCTCGGTTCCAGCTACGACCTTTTGTTGTGTGCCGTGTGAGGTTCACGTCCGGTTTGAGCTCTTAACCTAGGCTCATCGTACATATTCGACTCTCACCTGAGAATGTACGCAGCAGTCCGACGCGGCAGTCTAGGCTAAGAACCAACTGCGTCAGCAGGTAGTCGGACAATGGAGGGGTTTGATGGGACTGCCCCCATTGGGGATGCCTCTTAGCTGGGGGGTTTACGGTCAGGCTAACTAATTTGATACGCGCCAGCTGCCTGAGAAAGGGCTGCATACCCTAAGCGGAATACGTCGATGTTTACGTGGAAAGCGATGAAGTCATCAATAAAGCACCTTTTTTCGAATCGCCACCAGCAATTAAGTAAAATAGAATAAAGCGCGCTTTTTTCGCTAAAAACTTTACCTAGTGCTTAGATACCTAAAAACACGGGCGTGGGCTTAAAAAAGTAACAGCAAAAACACTTCTGCAAAGTGTTTTTGCGGTTTCTGCTTCGAAAAGTGTGGGTAGAATATTTGTATAATATATATAAATAAAAAGACCCAAAACTTTACACCTAAGTATATTAAAAAAATAAAATTTATATGAAAGTATTAGAGGCTACAGGGTAACCAGAATTGACAAGAGATAGAACACTATGATAATTAGGCTTATTATTAGTATAACTATGTAGGATATCCTAGGGGGTTTTGGGTTGTAGGGCTGCTTTGATACAAAAAATGATTTTAAAAACTTGCTCCTAACAAAAAATGATTTAAAAAATTCACTCTTTACAAAAAATAAATTTAAAATTTCACCCTTAAATACCTCTAAGGTGATTAGGATGGCTGGTATATAGCATACTGACGTTAGAGTCGTCGCACGGGAATATGAAGCATCCCCTTGATAGATATCGCTGAGAGCATTAAATACTATAAGAAGGTAAGTTAGGTTGAGAAAGAGAAGCCCGCAGATAACTGCGACGTAAAAAAGTGAAATAGTTCTAGAAGCATTTGATTGGGAGAATGCCAATAAATTGCGTAACAGTGATGGTACGTATTTGTTTTCCGAAGCCCATTTGAAGAGGGATTTTCTTGCAAACTCTGCCAGTAAGGCGCCCAGAAGTACTAGTATACAGTCGACCACTATGGGACCTACCCACCTACAAAGGTTTACAACCTCGAGGTCAGCACCTGAGAGTGGCGCGTGGGAGAAGAAGGACACAAGAGCGCTTCCGCCTCTAGGAGGTTTTGGGTTTTTAAAAATGCCTTCAATTGCTGGCGACAGAACCAAACCCATAGCGCCTACGGCGCCTACAATAGTCTTACCAAGAGGTGTAGGTACGGCTGATATGATTGTTTTAACGGCATACCCGCCTCCTATTAACGTGCCGGTATGTCTCAGGGTCTTACCGAGTGCGTTAAGTTTCTCGTTGAAATCGTGTACACAAACAGTGTTGCTATGATCATGAGGACGCTTAGGAACAATGTCGTTATCGTTTAGGGTTAAGCCTATAAGATTAAAGTCTATAGCGGATAATATTTCTAAACAGGAACCAACAAAAATCATACGAAAAGCTAAGCTTTTAAAGAGAGCGACCAAATAAGGGGTTCCAGGAAACGAGGGGAAATACTTCTTTATACTCATGTTAATGATATATATTTTTTTGGGAAACTAGACTCGGCGTCTAGTGAGTTATGGTGCACCCTACGTGGGTGTTACTACAAACTTTCTATTTATTGAGAATTCTTGCAAGCACAGCAAACTGCAAGATTATAGAATAAATCGCCAAAGTAAAAGAAATCGTAGTATACTAGTAATAAAGAATCAAGAATATAGAACTCCGACTAAAGTAGATAGGATGTAACCAACCATGATTATCATACTAACAATCAAGAATATTGCGTAGTAAGAGTTGATAGACTTCGATGGGCCTCTATAAGAAAATAACTTAAGTATCGAATTTTAAAATAGTTCAAGAGTTAGCAAGCACATGATTATGTAGCACCACTCATTTATGGTTATGGCAACAGAAAGGGCTGAAAGGGTCTTGAAATGATTATTGAGGATCATTAATACGATCAACAAGCTGCTCGATAATCTTTGCAGGCGCAGCTACTGCAAAGATTGGGATAGATGATGAATTAAGTAAAGGGGGAATTTTGAGTACATTGGTACTAGGAACTAAGAATGCATGGACTCGACCAGGGTGGAGAGGATGGAACCAGTCATTATCATTAGGGCCATTATTAAGAATAGTGTGTAGTAGGTGTTTATGGATTTTGTTGGTCCTTTGTATGAAAATATATAATTGGTTATAGGGTTTTTGAACAATTCTATAATTAGTAGGCCCATAAGAAAATAACACCACCCATTCAACGTCACTGCTGTGGAGATTTGTATCGTCTTGAAGTGGTTTCTTAAAATCATTAATACAATAAGGAGGTAGGTGAAGTTCCAAATGATGATGAAACAAATGACTCCTAGGTATACTGCTGAAACGGATTCAGTGGTTTTGTATGTATAGTTAGTGAGCCATGTGGGAAGTAAAACTTTAAGACGCATAATACTTTTCTCATAAACTTGCGATTCGTAGAAACGTTTAAAGAGTGATTTTCCGAAGAGTTCAACGGATAAAATAAATAATAATACTAGGATCGTCTCTGCCGCAAGAGGGCCCGCCCAGTTACATAAATCTAGGTGTTCTGCGGTGGGATTAGAAGGAATTTCATAAGGAAAGAAGCTATTAGAAGAAATTAAAGAATTGGCAGGTCCTCCTCCTCCTGTTGAAGACTTATACGCACGCTCAAAGCTAGAAAATATAAATAAAAAAGTAAGTCCTAAAGAGCCCACAACTACCTTTCTCGCGGGATCAGGAATAGCATCCATTACGGTCTTGATAGCGTAACCTCCCCCGATAAGAACTCCTAAGTTCTTTATTTCCGTCAACAAACTATCTATTTTGTTGTTAACGTTTTTGATAGTTATTTCGTCTGACTTGTCAGAAGGGGACATAAAAGTGGTAACTTCAGGAGGCAGAGAAGATAACACGAAGGATATGCAATCATATCCACTTGTAGAAATAAAGAAACGAAGCAGAAAACACCCAACATAAGATAATGGTATTGTGAGTAGATAAGAGATTCGTATGGTAAGTTTCATTGTTGATATTGCTTTGTTATTAATTCAAGCTAAGGCAGCCATGTCAGTTTGTGGGGTTCACGATACCGGCAAAGATCTTCTGCGCACGATGTGAGTCCTTGAAGGTCTCTAAACTATTTCCGGCACGTTAATGTAGGATGAAGGTTCCTGAAGGATAGTTATAGAACTCTCCGGGCATCTTGTGTATTCGAATGTGAGCCCAGAAAGGTTCGTTTCATAAACTGTATACATAGCTTACTGATGCATTTTAGTACGGGAAACGATCCCCGCTATTACGCTGACGCCGGAAGGTGTTGTGCCGGACCCTTGGACACTAACTGCAACCCGGATCACCTATTGCTATTGCGCTGGGGGATCGAAGCCCGGGTTAGGAAAACTTACTGCGATCTACGTTGAGGAATCACTTTAATGGTCCGCCCGTATGAACCCAGGATTGGCGAAAGGGAGGCTGATAGGAATCAGCTTTCCACTGCACGAGTACCCTCAAATAGGGGTGAGCAGGCCAACTATGCCGGCATGGGCCTACCAGGTCGCCTGCGCTATCAGGTTCCTGAGAAGGAGCGCAGGCTTCATATCGAACTTTTCCGAAGGTTAGAAGAAGCCGTATGCGGCGAAAGTCGCACGTACGGCTCTGTAAGAAGCGGGTCGGAGTGGAACAGGACGATCTCTGCTTACTCTCGATAACTTCTGCCTCGACCACCGCGTGGCGTACTTTGTACTTCATCAACAGATATGTGTCTAACTAAGGTTAGTAAATAAGTAGAAATTGAATTCCCGCAAAGGGGAACGTGAGACTCGTTTGGAGAAGGGCCTCCAGTGTTTTCGAACACTTCATTGTTTATAACGCAATAATGAGAATCAATAAATAATACACTAAGCGCAATATACGCAATATTTGGAGTTGCGTCAGTAATCATGAATTCATGGACCTTACGATATTTACGCGCGCCAATTGAGTTTGTTACTTTGCCATTATAAAGAAGGTCCTTTAGTCTAGCAGTATCACCAAATTCGCGGACTGTACTCAGATTATTAAGTGACAGCCAAATAGTCTGCACTAGATCAAAGCCAGTAAGTGAGGCAGAAGCTCTTTCGAGTAGTTGTCTCACCAATTGCATTTGATGGACACCGCTTTCTTCGCGTAAATTACTAACATAAAAACCATTCTTAGCACTGTATGAATCAATGCCACCTTTAGTTTTAAGGACCTCATCAAGTTCAGAAATAATAGTTTTCAAGTGTGCGGTTATCTTAGAAACTGTATTGAGTTCATGTTCATGAGAAAAGAAATCATTGCCTTTCTGCATATAGAGAAAGTTTTTTAAAATTAGACCAACGGGTTTAGAAACGTTGGAGAATAGGTACATTTGGTTACTAATCAACTCATTTAGCAAGATAGGGGACGATAATAAATATAACCACAAATAAAATAAACCAAAAGCTGATAAATCATGTCTTCGATAATTACTAAAGGAAAGAATAGGGCTTAAACCCTCGAATGATTGGAATATAGAATTTAAACCCATTCGTGATGAATTAACAGATCTAGAAACGTGTTGTATTATTTGTAAGAACATTGTAATTTCTTTGTTTTATTAGGAACTAATGCAACGTAGCCCTTTTGATTCCAGCTGGATACTGCGCCGACGGAAGTCGAATTGAAACTAGCGTTATGAATACTGTGGTCATTGCAAACTCAGTTTGCTACCACAGTGTGAGGTACCGGGCACGCAGCCTGATGGCACACGATTATTAAAAATAAGCTGTAATATAACGTATCCAGCACTTACTTTTAAAGGACTGGCAAAATACAACAAGGTTAAGCCAGTTAGAGGAAAAACAAAAATAAACCAAGGATCAAAATTAAATATAATTGGAAAATTACCACTCCCATTTTTATTGATAGAAGAAGGGGTGGCCGATATATTAAGACTTGTAACACTGGGACTTATTGTGAATAAAAGCTCTGATAAAAAAAATTAGTAAAAAGTACATAAAAGTTTGGACTACAATAAACCTGACTAAATAAAGGGAAACTGATTTTTTTATAAAAGTTAAAGGCGATAGTCTTTAAAAAAAACAAATATTAAAACAGGTTGCTATTTACCTATGCCTCTATATAGCTGAAAACGTGTTTTGGCTAAACGTGGTTTAATAGAACAGAAGTAACTCAAACTGAAGCATTTGGCAAAGTTTTAAAGACGCCGAACGAACGCCTACGTAGATAGCACTTTGTCAAAAACGTCTTGGAACTGCTTTGTATCTACCACGTAGCGATCGTACATGGCCGTAGACCCAATGCTCTTGTGACCGACCATGGTACGGACTTTGTTTATGGGGAAAAATTGTAAAAGACGAGTTATGTAATTTACCCGAAAGGAATGCGAACTTAGTGTTTTTTTAAAAACCTTACTAGCTGGCCGCATAAACCTGTTAATGTTTTTGATCCAATTGTCCTTTCGAACCAATCTCCCTACTGCACTGTTTCCTAGGCACCATTCGTCGCGATCTTGAAACACCGCTTTGAAATCAGCTGAGAGATCGTTCAGGCTTTTTAGGGCCATTTCAGACAAAAGAACTTTTCTATAGGTTTTTGTTTTAGGTTGATACACGTTTAACTCGTACGTACTAAAACTATCTTTTACTTCTTTCCATTTTATTTCACGAGTTTCACTTACCCGCAGTCCGCCAACTCGCATTAGAGTTACTACTATCCTGTTTCGCCTCCAAACAAAATCCCTCATATCACTAGGCTTTTTTTGTTTTATGAGGTAGTCATAAATCTCAGTAGAGGCCCCGTCACGCAGCGGCAGTCCCCTTCGGTAAATTACCTTGGAAAAGCGCTTAATTTTTTTTGAGGGAGACTTTTTATTTTTTACGTTAAGATCCTTTTTCGACCTTATTCGTATTCGCATAATAGTTTGTTTGTTTTTTTTTAGGCAAACTTTGCTTTTTAGTTCTTCTGTTTATAAGAAAAAAGCAAATTTTCTCCTACCTTGAGCTGATTAGCAAAGCTTTTGCCTTTGACTTCAGGTTTTTTAAAAACCTCTTCTCAAGCCAGATTAGGATCTATAAGTTAGAGTTTGTTACAAAGTGACAAACTTTGTGTCTGCCTCGCATCTTAGCGGCCCCATTGCCCGCATTATTGACTGAATCAACAGTCCATCATCGTTGGCCGATTGACACATCACCGTTGGCCGAATTACTGACCAACAGCCATCAGACGGATTACTGCCGGGTCGGCCGCATTTAGGGCTTGTCTAAGCCTTAGGCGGAGCTGGGGCTTCTGGCTACATAAGCACAGTTCGTTGACAGAGCGCTCTTGCCATACAAAAAGGGCTGGTTGCGTTAAAAAAAAAACTACTTGCGCCCGTTAGGGCGGAGTACAAACGGATCAAGCAGGCTTGGTGAGGATACCGCCTGATAAAAGTGACAGCTACTAACCAGCAGGCCTCTGGATTACAGTAAACAATTCGAAAAGGACTGCTGGCAAGCTTACCTCTTTGGTTTTACTGAAACGGCTCCAGCTGCTAAAAGAAGGAAGCTTGGTTGAAACGGCTCTAGCTATTAAAGGAAGTTTGGCTGGAAGTTGGTATGTGGACTTCTTACCAGTTTGCCCTTCAGCCTACAGCCGTACCTTCTTGTCTACCTATCTGGTCAGCCCACAGTCGGGCTTGAGCCCCAAATTGGAACTTTTCCTTAGGAATTTCCCCTCAAAAATCGATGAAAATCGCGTCCTCTGTATTATAACATAAAACCAGAAAAACATAGAAAAAAAAAGAAGCTCTTAGGAGGTGAGGCTAATTTACCGAGTTGGCAAACCAGAGGAGGAGGCTGGCCAAGTTGACCTTTTTGAGTTGGCAAGTTCACCCTCTCTTAGTGGCTTATCCCTTCAACCTGCAGTCGTACCTTCTCGCCTACGTATCTACTTGACCTACAACCGAGCCCTTTTGTCTTCTTCGGTTTCTCTTTTGCCTGCCTTTTATCGGCTCACTGGTCGGCTGCGCCTCAAGTTTGGCTTTTGCCTTCGCTCCGGCAACTTTTACTTGTTTACATTTGTCCTGCGGCCAAGGAACTCTTGCCTACTTACGTTCGGCCTGCGGCCGGGCTGCAAACGTGGACTTTTAAGGCGCTTTGGGCTATAGTTCACTCCAAGCAAAGCGAGCCTGCAGGCTGATCGGCAAAGCTTACAAACCGGGCTACAAAAGCCTACTGCAAGCAAAGCGAGTCGCCTTGCAAGCTTACAGACCAGGCCTCTGGCCTGGCTGCACAGTTTACGGCTTGCGATCTGTCCTTTGGCCTGGCGACACCTTAAAGGGGTATGCGCCTCACAAAGTGCATAGGTATGCACCCTATGCACTTTGTGAGGTATGCGCCCTATGCATAGGTATGCACCCACGTTTGCGGCCCAGGTCTGCAGAAAGTAAGCTGTGCAACAAGGCCTGCCGTTTTACCGGTAAGCTTCTAAGGCGGCTCGCTTTACGAGCCCCTTTGGCCGAATTTTAATCTTATAGTTCAGCTCGCTCCTGTTTGATCCGCTCGTACCCCGCTTGTTAGGGCGTACCTCCGTAAACAGGCTTTTACATACCCAGTCCTTGTTATATGGACTCTGGCAGTCAACTGTGCTTATATGGCCCAAAGGCCCGGCTGCGCGTTCCGGTTAGGCGGCCGGTAGGCCAGAGTTTTCGGCTCCGGCTAACGTGGAGGTGGGCTCTAAATGTGGCCGATCTGGCCAGCAATGCGGCTGATGGCTATCGGCCGGTAATGGGGCCAACGGTTGATAACGCGAGGACAAAGTCGAACCGGAGCGCGCAGCCGTCAAGTAAAAGGTTCCGGTGGAGCGTTCCGGGCCCTAAAAGCGAAAGCGAAACTAAACTTCAGGCGGAGTCAAAAACTAAGCAAGTTGCTAAGAGTTCCCGGAACGCTCTACAAAACGCCAAGCAAGTCGTGAAAAGCGGGCAAAAGCCCGGTAAACAGCACACGCAAGCGTACGATAAGCGGACAGAAACGCACGGTAGGCAGCACAGAGAAATGGTGGGCAACCTGCAAACGCATAGTAAGCAGGCGGAAAGGTACATGGTAGGCAGGTAAGAAAGCAAGCCAATGCGGCCAATGCGACCAGCAATGCGCCCGATCCAACCGACAAAAGTTGCAGCCGACAATGTCGTTGATTAGGGAACAATGCGGCGGATAGTGCGGCCGATAGTTATTGGCCAGTAATGCTGGCAACGGCTATCGGCCAAATTGTCGGGCTTATCGGCCGGATTATTAATGGGTTTATCGGCTAGGCCGGTTAAATTATCGGTCTGACTGTCGGCCGAGTTATTAACCGAATTAAGTGTGCATATCTTATAGGGTGTCTTATAGGGCGTGCATAGGTATGCATATCTTATAGGGTTTACATATCTTACAAGGTGCGTATCTTATAGGGTGTGCTCGGACGAATCGGCCAATAATATGGCCAGATCGGCTAGATTATCGGCCTGACTATCGGCCGTATTACCTACTAAATCGGCCTGGTTATCGGTCTGATCGGGCCCATTAATAAGGTGGCTGCTCGGAGTGAACTATGGCCCAAAGCCCCTCAAAAGTCTACTTATGGAATGGGGAAAACCAACTTAGAGAAGGCCAACTTAGAGAAGGCCAACTTAGAGAAGGCCAACTTAGAGAAGGCCAACTTATGGAAAACCAACTTAGAGAAGGCCAACTTATGAAATGGGGAAAAACAACTTAGAGAAGCAAGAAAACCAACTTATGGACGTTTGCAGCCTAAACGTAAAGGAAATAAGCTATGCCGCTATACAGCGATCCGGTAGTGCAGCCCGAATCTACGGGAAGTAAACTGCGCAGCCAGGCTGAAAGGCAGTAAACAGGCTGCGCTTGACAAGCTGGGAGAAACGCATGTAAGCCGTAAAAAGCGTGTATAGGCTGTTAGAAACGCGGTTAGTTAGCCAAAAGTTCGGCCAGTTCGCCAGAAGCGCATGTAAGTTACCAGAAATGCATGTAGGCTGGACAAAGCGCGATAGGGAGCACAGGCAAACGGTAAACCGTTTGCGCTCATTAAGCTGGCCACGCTCGGTAAGCAGGTTGCAGCGCATGTAAGCTGGTTGCGCGCTGCGACCTGGCAAAAACCCGTGTAAGCCGCCTGCTTTGGTAAGGTAGCCAAAACGCGACACGTTAGCAAAAGCCCGGTAAGCCTGCACGCGCTTTGGTCAGTTGACCAAAGCGCGGTAAACTAGCGACGCTTGGTAAGCTGGCAGAAACGCATGTAAGTCGCCTTTCTAAAGAGTAAGTTGGCAAGAACGCATGTAAATTGCTAGAAGCGCGGTAAACAGGCAGAAACGCATGTAAGCAGCACAGGCAAATGGTAAGCAACACAGGCTTTACACGGCAAGCAAAACTAGCAAACGGCAAGCACCCTGCAAACCCATGGCAAGCAGGAAAAAGGCCCGGCTTACGCTCAAACGTAAATAGGCAAGGGGTTATTGGCCGCAGGCCGAACGTAAGTAAGCAAAAGTTGGCGGAGCCCAGGGTAAGGCCGAGCATTCCGCCCTAAAAGCCAACCTTTAAATAAAATTATAGAGGCAGCTCGCTTTGCAAACGGTTAGCTTGTGCAGCGAGGCCTGCGACTTCGCCAGTAGGGTGGCCCGCTTTGCTCGCAGTAAACTGTGCAGTTAGGCCGAAGGGGCTTTTGTTTCCTGTCGGACTGTCGGTTCCTGACAGTTTGATTCCATAAAACAGGTAGATATTCCTATAGCCGGTCAGCCTTCGGCCTCCCAGTATATATGGATATATATTTATTTATATATAATTTATGATATTCCTTGAGTAAGGACCCTTAAGGGGAATTTATAGCAGATTCTAAAAAAAATCCTATAGATTCCCCTTACTCAAGCTGGGAGATGTGGGAGCTCGTCTGACTCACTCCCCAATTCGTTCCTCGCTCGTATAACTCACTCCCACCCTTTGGGCCTTACTCAAACTACTTTAAGGAAATCTTTAAGAGTTATTACTTGTAAAAGAGCTTGCGAAAACTGCCAAATCTACAATGAATATGATTAATTGGCAGTTATGGTAGTTTTCGCAAGCTCTACAAACTGTCACAACTGCCATGCCCCACAATGGAGATGACTGGCGGTTATGGCTTGCAAGTTATATAAACTGTCATAACTGTCGTAATTGCCAAACCTGCAATGAAGATGATTAACTGGCGGTTAATGGCAGTTTCTGTAAGTTACAGCCTTTCATTTGCAGTTGTGTGGCAGCTTGAGGCAGTGTTTATTTGATTTATCACAAATAAGAAGCTGCCATACAACTGCCTTCCGCTGTAAAATGGATTGAAGGGAGGCGAAGCGGACTCGGAGGCCGAAGGCCGACCTAGTGGGAGGCGAAGCCGACTGGGAGGCCGAAGGCCGAAATTCTCTACCTACTTTGGCCAAACGTAGACTGTTTAGGGTGTTTAGGCGGTGTAGGGTCTCCTACACCTACCCTACACTGTTTACACTAGTTAACATATCGTGTGTGTTGGCTAATGGGAGTGTAGGCGGTGTATGCTGCGTGTATAGAGCATACATAGCCTACACCCTTTAGGGGATATATATACATAGTTTAGGAGCTACACCCATACACCGCCTACACCCATACACCGCCTACACCCACCCTGAGGATTTACGCTTAAATAATGGGGTTTTACAGGTACATCAAGCATACACCTGACTACACTAGGTGTTGGCTGGTTTTGGAGGCCGACCCGCAAGGCCGTAAGACCTTACCGGCCCGAAATGCGTACCTCTTTTCTATAAGAAAACCGTCATGAACAGTCATCCGACAGGATAAAGAAGTTGAAATGTAAGTTCCTGACGGTTCCTGACAGGTGAATGAGCCATAAATGTCAGTTAAATGTATGTTGAATGCCAGTTTGATACCAATACGTAAGAAAGGTTCCCTGTCTAGTGTTATAAAAGAAACCAACATAAACAACGGGGCCCAACCGGGAGACCGACGGCCCAACCTGGAGGCCAAAGGTCGACCCGAGTGGGAAGCCACGGGCGGGCAGAGAGGCCGAAGGCCTACCCTGCTAGTCAAACCCTTGGCTGTTAATGGCAACAAACAAAAGAAAATCAATCAATAAATCGAAAACCGCATAAAGAAAGAAATTAAATCTCTTCCCTTGGTCGCAAAAAGCGCGACTTTTACGTTTTTGCGCTACCTGCGGCAACTAGACGAAACTCAAATTTAGTAGAGGATAACTTACCACCGCCGCTAACTTCATTTAGCGACGGTCAGCCGCATATCTTCAAATTAACTTTTAAGCTGAGAAAACATCGGCCACAAATACCAATAAAAAAAAGGTCGATCATTCACCAACAATGCGGCTCCTTCGTACCCCCACATAAGCAACGCGTAAACGACCAAAGGCTAACAATGAACGAAAGCGCAGTTTGAGTTATCAAAGCAAAGGAAAACGCGCGTAGCGAGAAAAAAAGATAAGATGGCTTCGCCCCTCGCTCCGCGCCTTGAGGTGTTAACGCCCGTAAAACTCGCGCCTTGAGGTGTTACGCTCGCTTTGCTCGCGCCATAACGTCTCACAGCTCGCCGGCTAGCGCCGCCTTTAGTTGTCAGCGCTCGCTTTGCTGCTATAGGCGGCCAGCTCACTTCGTTCGTACCTTCCCAACAATCCCGCTCATGCGGGAACTAGCCGCGGATAGGAGACCCGCTTGATACGCCAGGTCACTGCTTATTGAGTAAAAGACACTTTCCAGTTTAATACAGGACACCTTATAGCCGATGACGCTTGACTCCCTGCGCTCATAGTGATCGCGCAACGCTATGACGCTGACCCCTGTGCTTCTGACAATCAAGCAATGCTATGGCGCTTGACACCTGCACGAGCGTATCGTCGCGCAACGGGATTTTGTTTTTTTCGTTGAATACCCTTTACAGCATAAGACGCTGATCCAGCAGCGCTCCCTGCGGTCGCGGGCGCCTTGACGCTCCCTGCCGTCGCGAACGAAACTCCCTCCGGTCGTGGGACGAACTCCGAAGGAGTGGACGAACTCCGAAAGAGTGGAACGAACTCCGAAGGAGTGAAACGCACCGTTAGGTGAACGCACCGTTAGGTCAAAACGCTTTCCAGCAGCGCGAGCGTATCGTCGCGAGCTCGCTTCGCTCGCTCCCTTCGGTCGCTAAGTACCCTTGACGAGCCTTGAAGCGAGCGTACCGTCGCCGGCTGACCGCCGCAAACAAGGTCCGAAGGACTTCGGCCGTGGCATTCACTCCCTTTGGCCGCGCAACGGCTATTAGGCTTTTTCGCTTTCTAAGCTTTTTAACAAAAGACGCAGAATATCTTTTCAAGCTTAAGACGTTTTCTACTTCGTAATCTGTTCTACGCGTCCGTTCGCACAGGATGCTCCCTACCCTCACCCTCCGTTCGTTACGAGAGCGAGAGCACGGGTTCGTTACGAGAGCGAGCTCACGAGTTCACCAGTAAAATGAGCCAACGTCGTTCACGAGAAAAGAAAAGTTCGTTAATTGGTAAAGCCCGCTCACCGGTACACCGAGCTAAGCGAGTGCAGAGCGAGGTGGTTTACCTAGTCTACGGAGTCGTTACGAGAGCGAGGAGAAAACGTTAGCAAAGCGAGAGCGAGCTCACCGGTTCCTTGGGTCAACCTAGGTGGTGGACCTAGTGCACCGAGCTTCTATCCTTTTACTCACAAGGAAACCTACCGAACATGTCCTTTGGGCTTCTCTCATTTGGGCTTCTAGCTTTTGGCACTTGGGTGGCTACCTTTTGCCGTTCTGGGTGCTGAAGCGCTCTCGATGCCTTACACATTTGTAACGGACTTCGCGCCAGCCGACAGGTAGTGGTAGCCATGGAGGTTCGTGGCCAAGGGTACGCGAAGGGAGTGTGGTGATTGCTAAAGGGCAGCGCGAGGGGGGTAAGCAAGGTCATGGAAGGTCGTGACCAAGGCTACGCGAAGTAGTGTTGTAGGTAGCGCTTTCACATTGAGAACGCGAAGGTCGTTTGTAGATACCCAATGCTGCGCAAAGGAAAGTCAAGACCTGGTGGTGGTTTGTCTTGTGCCTCCAAACCATTACGGAGTCCCCTGTCGTGTGTCACGGGAGCGAGAGAACGCGTTCGTGAGGCCATGCGCGTTCCCTAGGTGACTGTTGTGGCAGTCAAGGCTAGGCGCGTTCCCTAGGGGGGTGTTGTAGGTAGTAAACACGGACCGCTCGTGCCCAAGTAGGTGTTGTCCTAGTCAAGGTTACGCGCGGGAAGTGTCAGGTAGTCAAGGCTACGCGACGGGAGGAGTTGGGGGTAGTCTTGTGGGCAGTCCATGCTGGCTACCCCCTGGAACAAGGTCGGCCTACGGCCGGGAATAGTGTATGGCCTTGCGGGCGCTGAAGGGCTCGGGACCTACGGTCTCCTATGCCCTTAAACTTCCTCGGCCTTAAGATAGTTTAGAAAGCAATCTATGTATCATAACTCTAGGAAACCTTAAATTCCTTCCTTAGAAAGTCATAAAGTCATAAAGAACGTTATAAGATGGTTTATGACTTTACAAAGTCATTTATGACTTTACAAAGTCATAAAGTCATAAAGAAAGTTAAAGCCCTTTTGGTTTGTTTAAGGTTTCATATTAATCTTCATTTACATACCTTCCTGTAGGAATGTATGTAAATGAAGGTTTATTTGAAAAAGAGTTTAAAATTTGGGCCTTTTGGTTAATTTAAGGTTAACGTAAGGGTATCTATAGTCCTTACTATAAGTAGATATATATATATCCCTTACTCAAACCAAAGATATATATATTAAGGATATATTTATATATATATATATCTTAATATCCCTTACTCAAACCAAAGATATAGATATTTATATATATATGTTAGATATATATATATTTATTATATATCTAACATATATATATAAACGATTAGGGAGGAGTTAGGGATGTCTTACAGCAAAATTCTAAATAAATCCTAAGCCCCACAGGGCGTTGAGCCAGGCCCCGGGCCCAAATTATAAACTCTTTTAAAAAAAAACCTACATTTACATGCATATCTACACGTAAAGAAATAAAGAGGTAAGAGCCAGAGGAGGTTTCCTTTGGAACCTAAAGAAACAAGCCTTCATGCAGGAGGCCGTAGGCCGACCTGGCGGGAGGCGAAGCCGACCTAGCTGGGAGGCGAAGCCGACCTGGTTGGGAGGCAAAGCCGACCTAACGGGAGGCGAAGCCGACTGGGAGGCGAAACCGCCGGCCGGGAGGCCGAAGGCCGACCTAGTGGGAGGCGAAGCCGACCTAGCTGGGAGGCAAAGCCGACCTATTGGGAGGCAAAGCCGACTGGCCGGCGGAACCGCCGGCCGGGAGGCCAAAAGGCCGACCCTGCCAGTCAACCTTGGCATTTAATGGCAATAAAAGAAAAGAAGGAAGGCCGATATAATATACCAAAAAAGTCTAACTTTTTGACATTTTTTTTTATTTAAATCGACAGTAAGCTGAAGGTATATGCGTACCGCTTAAAGTAGTGTATGGAATGGGGAAAATCAACTTAGGGAATGGGAAAAACCAACTTAGAGAAGGGAGAAAACCAACTTAGGGGGCAAGGAAAGTTAGATTATAGAGTGGCAAAAGTCGGATTATAGGGTCGTAAAAGTTGGGCAAGAAGTAGCAGTTGCATACTGTTACACTCGGCTGGGGGAAAAACGTTAAGGTTTTATTCAGCGTATTTGGGCCCCGTTTGATCTAAAAAATGGCTTCGCATGTGTCAATTCGCTAGCATCCTTTCCCTCTCCTGGGCTCCCAGCGGGCCTGCACAAAGTTTTTTTTTATTCAAAGATGCGAAGGAGATATTTTTTTGCATCATATGCATAGCTATTAACAGATTCTTTTCGAACGATCTTTCGATCTTTCGAAAAGAATGTCAGTTAGCTATCATAGCTATTTTTTTATTCAAACAACCGAGTTTGATCCTGGCTCAGAATGAACGCTGGTGATATGCCTAATACATGCAAGTCGAACGTTGTGTGTCTCAACGACACACAGAGTGGCGAACGGGTGAGGAACACGTGGGAATCTGCCAAGCAGTTCGGTATAAAATCCCGAATTCTAAAGCTAATCAGCGCTGCTTGATGAGCCCGCGTAGTATTATGGTAGTTGGTTAGGTAAAAGCTGACCAAGCCGACAATGCTTAGCTGGTCTTTTCGGATGATCGGCCACACTGGGACTGAGACACGGCCCAGACTCTTACGAGAGGCGGCAGTAGGGAATTTTGGAGTGCGACCTGTTCACCACGGAAGTAGCAATACAACGAGGTGGATATTGCCGTTTTCGGCATATTAACTTGTTATCCATGTGTATAATCAGTTACACCTCCGCAGAGATGAAATCGGATGACAGCATAACCCATATCTTAAGACTGGCTATCAATGGATAAAGCTGGGTTAAATGGGGAGAAAGGCAGGAAGAAGTCCCTGTCTGATGAACCTCTAGCAGATTGAAGTAGAGATTACGAACAGGAATCTATTTAACGCGTCGTCAATCCTTACGCGGGGTTACAATGCTTCTTGCCGAATCCATTTCGGTACCCCCGCGCTCGAAAAATCGAGCAGTGCAAATAACGGAAAATGCCTGACCAAGGGGCTATTTTCATCTCTCCGTGCACCGGCGTAGAGTAGAAATCACTCTTCAATAAAATGGATTACAGGAACTGGAAAACCCTTACAAACTCTGTGGATCAAGTCCACCAGGCGCCAGCCGCATGAGAGTAGGGAGTAGGATGAGGCAAAAAGCAAATGTTGGGCTGTAATAGCTCAGATATGCCCACGTGTCTCACAAATCTTCTAGAATACTAAATTAACAGCCAAAGTTAGCCTTAAAAAAAAAAGACAGATGATCCATGCTATTAAATGGAATGAAATCGAGTGCTACATATCTACGCTGCAAAATCGTATCTACAAAGTCTCTAAATAGAATAATCAAGCAGAAGTGCAAAAGTTGCAAAAAATATTAACAAAATCGACAGCTACCAAACTAAAAGATCTTAGAAAAAATCACACAAGACAACAGGAAACAAACATTTCCCGGGGTTGATAGTGTATTAGACTCAAGGCCAACGAAATTGGGTATTTGGATATAATTCGATCGTCAACGGAAGAGAACAATTCATTACAGTGAAACAACATTCAAGTTCCACAATTGAACGACATGTAAAGATGCAAGGAGAACGCTCACGATACGACCGAGACTTGATATACTGGGGGAACTGTCTCTCAAGCTATACTCGTCAAACTAAGGAGGTGGGAATACTTTTAACAAAACGACATGTAAAGGTGCAAGGAGAACGCTCACGATACGACCGAGACTTGATATACTGGGGGAACTGTCTCTCAAGCTATACTCGTCAAACTAAGGAGGTGGGAATACTTTTAACAAAACGACATGTAAAGGTGCAAGGAGAACGCTCACGATACGACCGAGACTTGATATACTGGGGGAACTGTCTCTCAAGCTATACTCGTCAAACTAAGGAGGTGGGAATATTTCTAACAAAACAACGTGCCAAATGCGCCTGGTGTCAACTACCATTCTTACACACTGACCTAATCGAACGACACCATATACATCCAGTCTCTTTTTTTTTCAGGCACTGACGAATTAAAAAATTTGCAACTATTACACCCACATTGCCATGATCAAAAAACAGGCAAAAAAAGATTTGAGGAGCCGTATGACGGGAGACTGTCACGTACGGTTTTGAAACAGGGGTGTGGCGGGAAACCCCATATCTACTGAAAACCAATGGGCGAAAGCCTGATCCAGCAATATCACGTGAGTGAAGAAGGGCAATTAGCTCGTAAAGCTCTTTCGTCGAGGGAAGATAATGACATAACTCGAAAAAGAAGCCCCGGCTAATTTCTGTGCCAGCAGCAGCGGCAAATTTAGTGTGAGGAGCTGTTTTACCGCTTTGAAGAGGTAACTTTTCTTAAAAAATCCGGCTCGATCTAAGTATTCATAAAGGGTGCTTAGAGGCGTCTTACAACAGTGAGGCGAACGGTGAAGCCTTTTGCGCAAGCAAATGGTAATACCGTGGGAAGTTCTAGAGTTTGAGAAACAATTGCCAAGCAATGTCATTCGTGGCCTATTCTAGAACCCTGTAACGACTGACTCGAAAGAGGAGGGCTTGAATAGCCAATACGCCGGCACTTACTAGTTTCAATCCAATAAGGTTGATATAAAAAAAACGAAAAAACAATATGAAAACAAAAAGAAATATTAAAATTTAAATAAATGAAATTAAGTATTGAATATTTGTGTGGCTTTTTTTAAACAGATGGTTGCTTTCAAGTCATATTTAAAAAAGATAATAGAATGCCTATAGGTTATCGAATTTTGCCGGTAGCCGCATTCAGTCAAAAAAATATTTTAACGTTGAATGCTGTAGGAGAGACCTTAACTCAATATAACATTGTCTGGAGAATACAATATCAGAATTATAGAGGTTCAGAGATAAAAATCGAAGGACTTGAGAATGTTCGCAAATTTGTAAATCTTTTAGATAACCTCGAAACAAAGATGTATGGGTTAAAGTTTTTTGACTTATGTATTATGAAGCAACTTTATTTTGTAATAGACGAGAATAAGCACAACACTGTAGAAGGCCGACAACAAGTCATTGATCTAAAATTTAGCCTACATACTGGACCATTTGAGTATCAAGCAGAAGCAAATGGACGGTTAGGGCGAGATATTTGGGAAGAAAGACACGGTATAGTTGTAGGTTCTTCTATAGGAACGGCTAGAAAAACAGAAATTTATAAACAATATGAAGAGCATATAAAAAAAACAAAGTTAGCTATGAAGAAGTCTCAGCTTCAGCTAAATCCTTCCTATATATCAGGACTTATTGAAGGAGATGGTTGTCTTTGTAGTTTCATTATAAGACAAAATGGTTTTTGTATTCCGAGATTTCAAAACGCATTCTCTTTTACAATTGAAAAGGAAGGAGTATTCTTATTAGATGTAATAGCTTATTATTTTAAAGATAATAGGCCTTACTTCTATAAACAGCCAAACGCTATTAGTTATACAATACGTCGACCAGAAATACATCAAAATTTGATAGACCATTTCAATCACGCACCTGTTTTTGGTTCCCTGCCGCAAATAGAAATGTTCAAAACTATACATGGAATTAAGGCTAGGAAACTTGACTATGCAGAAGCAGTTAAACTTGCAACTATGATTTATGAAAAGTCAAGTCGGAACGGGCGAAAAAAGAAATCTTTAGAAGAAGTCATAGAAGATTTTAAAAAATATTTTAAAGCCTAAGTTGGAAAGTAAGTTGAAGGTATAGTCTAACCCAAAGCGAAAGTTTTGGAATCGTTGAAAACAGGGGGGGCTAGTGTTATTCGGAATTACTAGGCGTAAAGGGTACGTAGGCGGCGAATACGAGGAGATGTGAAAGTCACCCGCTTAACGGGTGGAGTGCTTTTTCAACCGATTCGCTAGAGGGAGATAGAGGAAAGTGGAATTTCGCGTGTAGAGGTAAAATTCATAAATATGCGAAGGAACGCCAAAAGCGAAGGCAACTTTCTGGGTCTCTGCTGACGCTGAGGTACGAAAGCATGGGGAGCAAACAGGATTAGATAGATCCGGCCGGGCTCTAACAAAACACGGCCAAAGGTGTCCCCTCTAATCGTAAGACTAGAGTGTGCATCCAGCTATATCGGGGAAACATTCAAGTGATAGTAAATGTGTGACTTGGATCAATCCCAAGGGAAGTCCTGTGTTTGCTTATAGAAGTAAGCCTACAAGAGGACCCCTTAGAGACTATGAAAAAAAAGCAGATAGAAGATATGAAAACAGTTTTAACAAGCCAAAAACAAATAAATTTGTCTCGTAAAAAATTGAAACAAATACCTTTGTCGGATCAATGTAAAGAAATTATTTTAGGATCTCTTTTAGGAGATGGGTCACTGCAAATTCCCAAAAACGATAAAAATGCAAGATTCTTCATTCGACATAGCCAAGTTGAAGAAGAATATTTTGAATGGAAGGCTAGTGCACTTGAAGAAATATCGAGTGACGCTTCCATTAAGTATTCTGAAAAAAGTGGCTATAGTGAAAATCAAAAGTTATTATTTCAAAGTGGTGCTCTCGGTGAACTGACAGAAATCCATTCGATAACCCACAATGGTGGGCATGGGTTAATTATTCGACGTCGATGGTTAAACCATCTTACACCATTATCGTTAGCGATATGGTGGTTAGATGATGGGTCAATCATTTCACGAGGGCGAAAGGGAGTCTTATGTACTGATGGTTTTGACGAAGATTCAGTGAAGCTTTTAGCTAATTATTTAGAAGTTGTTTGGAATGTTTACACACATGTGGGGCCGATTAAAAGAGATCGTAAAGATGGGAATTGTAGTAAAAAATTGTATTACCGATTGTGGTTCGGAACAGAAGAACTAAAAAAGTTTCTTCGAATTATCTTACCATATGTCCCTGTTAAAAGTATGCTAAGAAAAGCAATGTTGCTTTACAAAGATGCTGAACTTCAACAACGCTGGATCTCTGAGATGAAGTTATTGAATCCTAATTTTTCGGAAGAGATTGATTTAATATTGCAATCAAAACAAAAACTCAGAGAATGATATAGTCCATTTTTGAAGGTTGCAGAACGCAGGTAGTGGTATTTTATTGCTTCGTGCGTCTTTCAAAATGACCCTGGTAGTCCATGCCGTAAACGATGAGTATTCGCTTTTGGTCTTTACAAAATATCGATCAGAGGCCAAGCTAACGCGTTAAATACTCCGCCTGGGGAGTACGGTCGCAAGACTGAAACTCAAAGGAATTGACGGGGGCTTATACAAGTGGTGGAGCATGTGGTTTAATTCGATACAACGCGCAAAACCTTACCAATTCTTGAGTGCGACGGAAAGTCGTGCGATGTAATATGGTGTAATTCCATTCGACTCGACCTCGGTCGAACCCTACTCAAGCATGCCATGGAGAAATCTTAGGTGTGAAGCCTTGAGGAGAAAGTAGCCAATCCGGGATCCCGTACCGGAAAGGAGCAAGGGTAAGAACCCAAACCAAGTGGGTCCAGCAGACTACGGATAATGTAAATGAATCAAGCAAAGGCTTCATCATGGTAGGGCAAAGGCGGACGGTACCTAAAACAGGTACGACTTTGCAGTTCTGTAGCCGATCTGGCGCAGATCGTGAGAAGGGTGACATGGCTCAAGATCATGTCGTCGAGATACAACAAACACTCACTGGAGTATAGCTTGGATCCTAAAAGTCTGCTGAAGAGTACATCACACGGAAACCGGTAAGTCCGACTGGCTCCTAGACAGGAAGTGTTGAGGCAATTCAATATACAGCCAAGCGGATAAAAGACTGTTCAAAAAGCTAAAGCCTCCTTGTAATGAGGAGGATAGGAAACGATGGCTCTGGTAGTAACCAATACCATGTATTCTACACCGAAAGGTGGCAGACTTGAACTATGGGTGACTTGTGTTGTATCTCCGCAAAGAACAACGACCAATCAATTTATATTAAAGATTGGATCATCAAGATAAACAAGTTGCGTGAGCCGTATGACGGGAAACTGTCACGTACGGTTCTTAGGGGGGGAAAGGCTGAAAGGTCCTACCTATCCCAATATGATAGCTAGCGCTTTAACCCTTTACGGGGTGAAGAGAAAACCTATCACAGGTGCTGCATGGCTGTCGTCAGCTCGTGTCGTAAATATCTTGCGACCTTACTGAGCAATCAGTATGATAAATCCGACTCATAACGGTGAAACCCAAGCCTTTTCTATTCTAGGGTAATACCGTGGGAAGTTTCTATCTATGTAATACAAGTTGACGTGTTAGTTTTGTCTTACCGCTTGATATTTGCTGGTTTTACGGCTTCGCGTAAGATTCTGAGAATTTATAGATATGTAACCCCGTAACGACTTTGTGATTTTGGTCTACGTGGCAGAGGGTACTGCGCTGGTGGAATCTAGCAAGTAGTACATTGGCTTAACGTGGCGGAACACGCTGTTAGCGTTCACAGGATGGCACGATAGTGCTATAAGACGTCGGCTCTTAAAGGTAAGAATACTTTAAGATGAAGGTATAGTCTGACCTTCTTGCAAAAGAAAGGATACATGGAGATGTTTGGTTAAGTCCTATAACGAGCGCAACCCTCATTTTGTGTTGCTAAATGATATTTTATTCATTGCACTCACAAGAAACTGCCAGTGATATACTGGAGGAAGGTGGGGATGAACTTGACATTGTCCTCTTATATGGTGACATATAACAACAAAAACTGGGTGAATTGCAAGAACAGCCCATAGGGTCACCTTGCAGCGAAGCATACCGAAGATGCGTCTAGAAAAAAAGAGTATTCTCTATTCGAGTAGGTATGAACGTTCAACGACTAGAGAGTGAGGAGGCTTCACCAATAATCTCTCCACGAGCGCCCGGCTGCTTTTGAAAGCAGATGACATAGTCTGAGCTTCCAGATAACTGGAAGAAATAAGAGATAAAGAGCTCTTATGATAACAATTAGGACGTCAAGTCCTCATGGCCCTTATGAGTTGGGCTACACACGTGCTACAATGGCAATCACAATGGGAAGCAATGCCGTGAGGCGGAGCGAATCCTCAAAGATTGTCTCAGTTCGGATTGTTCTCTGCAACTCGGGAACATGAAGTTGGAATCACTAGTAATCGCGGATCAGCATGCCGCGGTGAATATGTACTTAGGCCTTGTACATACCGCCTGTCACACCCTGGGAATGGATTTTGCCCGAAGCGATTGAAAGTGATTAATCAATGATTAAAACATGAGTAGGTTTCCACGGTAGGGTCCGTAACTGAGGTGAAGTCATAACAAGGTAGCCGTAGGGGAACCTGCGGCTGGATTGACTCCTTTTTTTTTTATATATATCAAAAAACAGCAAAAATATGATCAAATTTATACTTAGCTCTTGGGAAAACCTAAAAACTATCTGTTATCATATAGTTAAATTTAATATCTGGTTGGACCTTCAACTAATTCATTTTTTTTCGTATAATCCGATCGGCTCTACCTTATATCCTTTTTTAATAATTTTTTATCTTGGAGGCGGTCACTATACTCAATGCTCAAATGTATATATTTTTTTCTATCTTCTTTCAACTTTCTTAGTTTTTTATCCATTTATTACGTCTATAATCTTTTCTGCTTCTATGAAAACAGCCGCTAGCAAGAAAATTCTGTGTACTTTCTTTCCGGAAGAATACATTTTTGAATGTATCGGTAAAAATTCAGCATGGAAGAGATTTGCTACGACTTTCATAATCATCTTAGCTGGTGACGTAGCGTCCCAGGCGGTTCAGCCAAGTTTAGATGGAATGGCTTCACAGTCGTATATAAAATCCTGCCAAGACAGTAACGTTCCTGTGAATCGAGACATTATAGATAAAATTCACACAAGGGCAAGCGGTTCGAAACGGCTCATTGATACAGTTTTTGGCGTAGAGGGCCTTTAATAGGCTTTTTCAGTGAAGCCCAAAATTGGAGCCTCGCTAATAAAGCTTCCTTTTGAGTTGGGTAAGCGGAACCTGAATCCGCGGAAGGAAGGAGGGCCGGTGCCAGGGTCTCTTGACTCAGGCATTAAGGTTACTCTTATAGCTTGTGGCAAATAGTGGCAGATAGTGACAATTTTTTTTATTAAGTTCACTATAAGAAACACATAAATGACAGTATGGCGGTTCTGGCAGTTTCCAGATAAACCTATATGTAATATTAATGACAGTTTACTGCCATGGCAGCCATAAGGCCTTTACCCAGCTCAGGTCGGTGTCGTAGGCCCTGACAACCCGAGACCACCCTACTGATGGCAGGCTCTAGGGCCTGCCGTTTACTGCCCAGTATGCCAGCCAGCCTAGGACAGGCCCTTAGGCTGGACCTAAGGCCCAGCCTAGCTATTTAGTGTTCTATCCTTTGACCGCCGCATCGACCTTTTCTGGTTTGGTGAAGGTGAAAAGAACCAAAGATCTCTTGTGCAAATTTTACAGCGAAGAATACATCTACAGTGCGTAGGTCGTGGCTCGGGATGGAAATCGATGGGGCTAAATATTTGCTTAGTCCTAGCGGCGGATGAAGCTATGCAAGTCGCACAGCCATATTATAACACTCAAGCTTCTAACGCGTATTTCGAAGCATGCGAATCTAAGAACTCACCCATTGATCCGGAGGTAGTCAGAAAGAACTCACCTAAGATCAGGGGGGAGCAAGGCGCTTGTTGAAACAGTTTTTGAAGTATCCGCAGCTTTAGGTAAATGATTTCTGGTTATTATTTGTTTTTTTTATAATTGATGTGAGCTCGCAACTGATTAGCTAACAGATTTCGTCAGTGTTCTTTTGGTGACCGCTATGTTTTTTTTTTCCTAAAGATTGGGCTTTTCAATATCCGGTTTTTAAGAGCAAGTTTTGTCAGACAATGGCTTCCTATGGGCCTAGTTCAGGGTTCTACCGAATACACCCATCTGTAAGAACTCCATGAGAACTTTCTTCAAAGCACAGAAAAAAAAGACCGGTGAACCTTTCTGGGGGGCAGAGGATCCGTAGTACTAAAGTAATATAGGAAGGGGTCTAATCATAAAAAACACTCGGATAGCCAGCTAAGCTTGAGTCTGCGACCAAAAACACGCAGAACTAGTATAAAACATTGATAAATTGAATGTCTTATAAAATAGCTCTGCGTGTTTGGAGCAAACTTGCTACGCTCACGCGAGGAAACGAGCGTTATGAAACGAAGTGGAAGAAACGCTGACCATTTTTGAGGGATTGGAGGCAAAAAAAACTAAGGTTGCGCAGCAGCTAAAGGACCGAAGGGCGAAGCAAACGACCAAAGGGAGTTTCACTTGTTTCTTTCTAAGAAATAAGGTGTTTTTCGAAAAACACTACGTGTTTATCCGCGTACGGGCCTGCCTTTTGTGCCATAGCGTTCTCTCCAAACAGGGAAGAAGATTCGCTCGCCTTCGGCACCTCCACTTCGTGAAGCGGTGGAAGGAGCAAAAAATCTAGAAAAAACTGCAAAGAGTCGGGGAAAGGCCCACAATAACAAGAGTTAGTTCTGGCTAAAAAAAATGATGGTATTCTGTGGTGATGTCTGGCTGGATCTTCAGTTGGTTCATTTTTTCGCTTATAGCGCGGTTGGCTCTGTCTTCTACCCCTTTTTGATAGTTTTTACCTTGGAGGTCTGCTAAGTGCTCGAATGTTTATGTTTTTTTACTTGATGCCTACAGGTTTAGTCTTTTACACCTTAGCCGCGGCAATGTTTTTCTCTGGTTTAATGAAAGTAAAAACAACCAAAAACATGGTGTGTAAATTCTATAGTTAAGAATATATAGCTACATAGGGCAAAACTCAGCCTGGCGCAACAGGACTTGGCCTCGTCGTACTGGGGATGGTATCTCACAGGTCGCACAGCCACAATATAACGCCATCGCGACCGACACCTACGTCCGATCATGCCATGATCACAATTTGCCGGTAGACCCTAATGTTGTCGGACAAATTAACCTAAGACCTGGCGGCGGAACACATGCTTGTTGAAACCAAGTGTTCGCCGCGTCGACGACACTTGATAAATAATTTGTTTTTGCGCTGGCCCGGAAAACTGCTTACTGGCTCAGTGTTCGATGTGTCAGCAATACAAGACTAGGCAAAACTAGCAAAACACAAGGTCGGCCTACGGCCGTGGGACTATATACATATCTCAAATGCCATACCCCCGTTGTGGCACATTCAACACGTTTATCACCCGATCCATTACACTCGTAGTGGAGAACACTTATCACCGTATCTCTAGAAAGACGGGTCCTTCCGAAGGCCGGGTATACGTGGTACAACTATCAAACGGGTATGAATTAGCTATAGATATAAGGGTATTTATATCAGTAGAGAAGGGGGGATACAGGAGGCAAGGTCGCGAAGTTAGCTCTACTTCGTTTGGCTGGCTTATTCCTCGCCGGTGCTTCCTATTGTGACAAAGTGACAAGGTCGCTCCCCCTCGTTCCTTGGCCTCCGCTACGCTTTTCCACGCAAAAATACTTAGGTGTTTTTCTAAAACACTAACGCACCGTAAGGAATTTATTACTTTTTTTTAAAAAAGGTTGCGCAGCAGCTTTTTTTAAAAGGAAGCTTGCGCTGCGCAAATGTAGGATACGAACGAGGCCAAATCGGTCAAACCCACAACGTATTTATTGATGAAACAAAACTGAATTTAAGCTTTTAAAAAAAATCAAAACAATTGTGAATTACCTTGAAAATATCTCCCTGCCAGAACGATCTCTGCTCCTACGTGAAGGAAGAGAGCAGCTAGTCTCCCCAATGAAAGCGGCAGAAATAGTAATTCAGACTCTTGGACAAGACATAGAATTCAATAACCATACGGGTCAATGGTTCATTTACAGTTATAAAACCCCAGGAGTCTGGTGCCCAGTTTCTGACGCCGGTGTTATGTCATTAATACACTACATTTTCAAGAAATTGGATTTGTTTACCCTGGTAAGTACGATGTCTTATTTCGCATCCATAAAACAAGTTATTCAATGCCATCATTTAGTACTCCGAAACTCGTACCCCTCAAATCCGCGTGATACCTTTGTATTTTCTAATTGCGTACTCACTTGCGAGGGTGCTAAAAAACACTCTCACGAACCACGCGTATATACGGGATTTTCATACTCATATTATTCCGATGCGCAATGCCCAATTTTTCTAGAATTCATAACCGAATTCTGCTCGCACAAACCAGATAGGGTTCTACTAATCAGAGCATTCTTAAGGTGCTGCCTAGAAAGTGCCACCCATGTACACAAATTAATCGAATTCGTAGGAGAACAAAAAACTGGTAAATCCACTCTGCAGACCGTTTTCATAGCTGTCATTGGCCTCCAGAATAGCATAGTTACAACACTCAAAGATATTAATAGCAACAGATTCAAGGCATCAAGCCTACAACACAAAAAGCTAATCGTCATATCAGACACCGAACCTTATACGGGCTCAGTCTCTATGTTAAATATGATAAGCGGAAATGACTTTATAATGGAGCATCGTAGTCATGACCGGGAAGCATATAACATATTCATAGAAGGGATGGTCGTTCTATTCGGAGATCACCCTGTGTCTCTACAAAATGTGATTACCGGATTTATCAAAAGGCGTATTCAGTTTCCCGCTAGAAACGTCGTTGAAAAAGGACACGAAAGGGTTTTAATTCGGGCCTTCCCTGATGGGACATTTGATGTAGAACTCGCTAAAGAGCTAAGTGGAATTTTTAATTGGGCGATGAAATTGGGTCATGCCGAAGCCATGAAGATCATGACTCACCCTGAACACTATGCCCCTAGCTTATCAGCCTCAATTTGCTGCAGTCCCTCAAAGGCAAATTCTATAGCTTCCTGGATTGAGGCAGAGCTCATCCCAGGTGAAGGAATGTACGTTGGAGGAGCCCATGCAAATTCAGGACAAACTCATCTAGCTTTTCCACTATACTACGCTTACTGCAAGAGAAAAAATGTTAAAGAAGTGTCTCTGAAAGTCTTTTCTAAGACTCTCATTTCAATAATTCGCTCTCAATACTCGAAGGTCTTTAACCACGTAGAGTATGTCCGGAAAAGAGTAGGAACCTATATCGAAGGAATAGCCGTCAATCCGATAGTCTTCGACCCTGATTATAGAAAAGGTGGATTAATTGCTTCAGAATGGAAGCCCCAAAACATGGAACAACTTCTTTCTACAGAAGAAAAAAAAACGGAAGCGGAACTCTACAGGCGGAAAGTTTCTTGAAATTTATTTAACGTGATATTTATAAGGGAGAGTTGTGTGTTTTTTTTATAACTGTTATGCAGAGATTATTCTATTTCCTTTTCTGCTACTCTCTCCCCTTTTTGCTTTTATAAATATAAATAGCCCTTATATATAGTTAATTGATATCTATTCAGTACTCTCTGTTCTTGTTCTCACCTTGTTTGTAGAGATCAATCATTTCTACTGATTGATAATGTCCCGTTGTTTACGCTTTCCGTCTTTTAGATAAATAAACACAGAAAGCGTTATGAAAATGGATTATAAGCCATTTTTCCAAACAAAAAAGAGGACATATGGGTAAGGATATACGCAAAGATTATAAGCCATATGTCCTCTTTTTTGTTTTATAAATGCTGACAAATAGATATCAATTCGCCTTCTATATATAATGAATTTATATCTATGCTAACAGTCATCCATATGGTTATACTATCCGTGTAACATATCGGGAGATAAGGTTTCCCTACTGAGGCTGCGGATTGATATCTATTTAGCACCGTGGACACGCGGTGGGACGGTGGTTCGCGGTGGAAGACGCTGGGTGACAATAAGAAAAGGTGTACGCGCAACCAATAACCAGTATACCATCCACGTCCTTCCTCTGTTCTGGCAGACAGCAGGGCTTGCCCGCAGCGCTTATAGGGCCGCTCGCACTGCAAGCAGCCCGGCGTGCCACCGTATAAGCAGAGACGTCCATTTTATACCCTAAGCCTACATACGGCCCGCTGTGCCCAGGCTGTGAGTGGACTAGCAAACCCTGAGAGGTCGGTGGGGTCGAGACGACAACAGGGCCGTATGTAGCCCCATATACCAGTTCTCTGTTTGTGTGTACCCGGTGGTAGGTCATAACGTACGGGTAGAGACGTGTTAATCGATTGTGGGAGACTTTTCAGTGAGGATTACTCTGTCCCCCCGGTTTCAGGTTTAGGAGTATTACTTTTGCTTCTGGGTCCTGCGCTTTGTGGATGGTCTCATGGCTATCTGTAGGCCGATCTTTTTTTTTCTTTTTTTCCTAGTGTTTACAAAGACAAGGCCAAAGGCCGGGCCGTACTGTTTACTTCCTGTCTGTTGGGGCTGCATAATTTATTTACTTTAGCCGCATAGTTAGCTTCCTTTGTTTTTTTTTGTCACAAACGTGGACTTCCTTTGGTTTTGGGCTGCAAACGTGGACTCTAAGGAGTTTTTGCTGCACAGCTTACTCCAAGCAAAACGAGCCTACGGGCTGATCGGCAAGGCTTACAAAACCTGGCAGCCCAAGTTTACTGCGAGTAAAGCGAGCTGGGTTATTGGCCTACAGATACCAATAAAGCCGGGGAAGAATAGGAAGAATTGGTACCCCTAAGCTTCTTTGTAAACATTCCCAAAAACAGATTTAAATGACACCTCCCTTACGTTGTTACCTAAAACCTGTAAAACAAAGAAGCGTTTATTAGTACCTTTTTTTTTGCTTATCTGCTTACCGTTTGTCTATGTTTGTTGCCGAGCTTTTGCCAGCTCACCCAACTTTTGCCCGTTTGCCCTCTGGCTCGCCTGCATCATTTACTGCTCGGCCCCCTTACAACTTTGCAAGAAAAACCGCAGGCCTGGTTGCGCAGTTTGCCTCTATAGGCTATAAACGTGGACAAACTTGGAGTCTAAGGGCTGTATGGTTCACTCCCTTAGGGTTGTGGCTGCAAACGTGTGCTCTTTTTTACCGCGCAGTAAGTTGAAGCAGAGTGAATCCCTGGAGCAGGGCCCTACGTGGGCGGGGCCCACGTAGACTCAGTTAGCGCTCAAATTGCCTTTTCAATGTATGTATCATACTGTAAAAGACAAGGTCTCAAGGGAGTCTCACTGAAAGTCTTCTCTACAAATGGAAAGTGAAAGCGACTCTTCTTCACCTATACAAATCGTCGATGAATTGTAGAACATCTAAGATCAACATCCCAACGCCAACATCCCAAGGCCAACATTCAAACGTCGGAGCTCTGTGCCAACATACCAACGCCAACATCCAAACGCCGACATTGAAGGCCAACATACCAACGCCAACATCCAAACGCCGACAATGAAACGCCGACATTGAAACGCCGACATACCAATGCCAACATCCAAACGCCGACATCCAAACGTCGGCGCTCTGTGCCAACATACCAACGCCAACATCCAAACGCCGACATCCAAACGTCGGCGCTCTGTGCCAACATCCAATGCCAACATCCAATGGTCTTTATAGGCGAAAAAACCCTGAAAGAAAAGGTGAACCTAAGCATCAACTCCCTATATATTTACATGTTAAACCTGCGCTTTAAACTTATAAGGGTGTTTGCTTTACAAACAATAAACTCGTGTAGTAAAGCCCTTTGACTCGTCTCATGTTTCTTCAACAAAATAAACATGAGACGAGTCTGAGCTTTACCTTCTTCTCCATCGATGTATAAAAGGCACACCCGCTTAGTTTTTTTTTTGTAGAAAGGGCAAGGGGGCTGCTAGCAAGATGCGTGGCAGCAAAGTCAAGGTAGAAAGAAAACGAGTATATATATATGTTACGCTTTTAAAAAAAAGAAAAAAAATAACGATATTGTAATTAAAAAAAAAAGAATATAGTTATGAAAAAAGAATATCTAAAACGTTTCGAATACGACGAAATCTCTTTGTTTGATGTCAATTTTATAATGCAACGATTACCTTTAAAGAGCTGGCCTAACTCGTATTATCGTTTTTGCTACAATGGGCCTCGTTGATGTTATCTTACCAAATTCACAGTTATCTTTTCGAGTGTCTACAACAATTTGTAGTGATTGATTTTCCTAAAAATCTCTCTTAGACGGAGATGTTAATCCATCTACACTGGCTCATTACGATGAATTATTATTAGACCTTCTTTCTAGTAACGACCTACTCTACCTTATTGCATGTTGTTCATTAAAAAAAATCTCGCTTGATTGTGGTACGCAAAATCCTCTCAACCACACAATTTCTATAACACTTAAAGACATTTTAAGCAGAACTAGACAGTTAGGGCTTCAGATCCCGGGGGTTGAGATGAAAAGATGGTAAAAGATCAAGGGCGTCGTAACTTTTTTGTAGTAGCTTGCCTTCTTCATTTATGTCAATCACTCTACTGGACGCTGCGCCCCCAATCACCCTACTGGGTGATTGGGGGCAAGTAAGTTAAAATAGGAAAAGAGCAAAGGGCGTCGTAACTTTTTGTAGTAGCTGGCCTTCTTAATTTATGCCAATAACTCTACTGGACGCTGCGCCCCCAATCACCCTACTGGGTGATTGGGGGCAAGTAAGTTAAAATAGGAAAAGAGCAAAGGGCGTCGTAACTTTTTGTAGTAGCTGGCCTTCTTAATTTATGCCAATAACTCTACTGGACGCTGCGCCCCCAATCACCCTACTGGGTGATTGGGGGCAAGTAAGTAAAATAGGAAAATAAGTGAAAAAAGTAAAGAACTGCATATTTAAATTCCTTTAGCTGCATAGTAAAAAAAAAGAAAAAAAAATGGGCTACATAGTATATTGAAGTGGGCTGCGTTTTTTTGGCGACCGAAAGAGATCTTTCGGCACTTTGTAGGCCCTGTAGGCTATGCCTACACAGCCTACGCTTGCCTACACGCTAAGTTAAGAAAAGAATCTTTTAACTTCGAGCTTCTGCTTGTACCGGAGACCCAAATCTGTTCCTATCTGGCCTATCCTTTCGAGCATAAACCCTATGATTTCATCCTTTGAGTCTATCGGCAGAGCTAGTACATTTCCATCGTGATAATGGCCAATGATCTCTACCTTAGGATATGTGTCCATTGTTTCTAGAGTTGTTTGAGCGAGCAGGGCGAATTCGAAGCTTTGAAGGTAGTTAGGATAGGCGGATTTGAATGACTCCTCCGAGACAGCGTAGGTGTGGCCTGTCGGTCCCACGAGACTGTCTCCTAAATACTCTTTCTTAATTCGTTCGGAGATTTCGCGGAAATCAAGGATTATCGAGGAGTTCATCATCTCTCCTGTTACTTCCCTCGCTATTGTGTGGCATTCTTCGTGAAAGGGTGAATTCAGGAACTCTTGATTGGACAAACCAAGGTCTTTTCTGAAATTCTCTAGGATTCCGTTTATCATGGCTCTGCTTCCCCCCATAAAAAACGATGAGTACACGCAGATTTTTACTGCGGGCTTGTTAAACACGCTCCCTCTACCTCTTTTCTCGAACTCCCCCTTGATGTAGTTCCACAAGCCTACGGTTTCGATAGCAGCTTGAAGGGATGAAAGATGGTCCTGGTATAAGCCAAGGAGGATGGCTGTATAGCAGCTCACGATGTCGAGGTCTACAAGGATCATTCCTTGTTCTTTAGCTTTGGACCCCATCATTTCATAACATTTATCTCGCACTACACGTTTTGTCGAGTTTATGGATTGGCGGTATGTTGCCGGTATTATGCGAGGGGAGGTTCCCATTGGTTTATACTTATAGGCAATTCCTCCGAAGTCTCTGATTTTTATGAAATCTGTCGTGATTACACGCTCAACCGAAGCTCTGAAATCATCTGAGACGACCTTTCGCCCCTCGCAATATATATTCGTCAATTCCCCGATTAGTGAATTGTCTAGGCGCCGAGCCTCTTTTGTTAATGAGAGTTTGAACGGGGTTTTAGCCAGTTTGCTGATGTAGTCATCGTACAGATTAGGGTTCAACCGTAGGTGGACTGAGTTGTGGGCCGGTGGATTATAGGTAGGTTTAGGTAAGGCCACAACCTGTGTTATGGGAACGTTATTTTTAGGAGCGTCAACAGAATGGTTTTCGGCTGGCTTTGTCGAGGCTGCTAACTGTATTGGTGCCCCATAAGCATAGTCTCTCTCAAACACATGGTCTCTTAGCACCACCCCTTTGATGTACATACCCTCTGTTTTCCTTGAGAGTTCGGCGTGGAGGCCAGTCGTATTGAGAGTTTGTATTAACTCTCTAGAAAATCTTCTATGGGATAATGGCTTGGTGCCATGCTTTCCGCACCAAGTGCGGTAAGTAGGGTAAAGGGTTTTCCTCATAGCACCTTCTCTTTCCGCTTTAGGACCCTCTTTTACTTGGTAGCCTATAAAAGCTCCCTGGCCACTAATGATTTCTTCACTGGTCCACAGGAGTAAGGGATTGATGTTCTCCATGGCTTCTTGGAGGTTTTCTGTAAGGCTAGGGACCCTTTCATGCATGCGAACGAGGTATGATATTGCTTCTTCGGGATTGGCCGAAAGCGACCAATTCATAATGGCAGGTAGCTCCTCGGCCAGAGGTCCCTGCCATCGGCCATTAACGTACGAGATCAAAGATTCTCTGGACTCAGCCACGCTTTCGGCTAGGAAATCCCTCATCCGCCTTATAAGTGCATTTGAGGTGTCTCGAGCCCGTAAAGGGTGGTTACTGACGATAACGACCATCCCCACGATTTGGACATCGATGGCTCCTTGGACGTATTTGATTCTGCCCCGGAGGGAATCCCCTCCAGTTGCGCTTTTCAAGACACTTAAATCACCTACGTAGTCTTCTGTGTCACTGATCAGAATGAGTTTCTTTCCTTCAAGGTTAGTGATTTCGAAGTTGTCAGAGTGGAGACTTTTAAGTGTTGTAGTAACAGTAGCCTCTTTTCCGACGAGAGCTGTAGCAATGAGGGCTAAAGTTGATTTACCAGTTCCTCCGGGTCCTCTCAGGTGGAGGAAGACTTGGAGATCGGTTCGCTGATGGATAACAGCCCAAAAGAATGATCTGATAAAGGTGATTCTGTCTTCGTGTCCACTGCAAAAGGCTCTTATAAAGTTGAGAAAGGTAGGACAGGAAGCAGTTTCGTCATAAGGAAAAGGCAGATAGGAAGTAACGAAGTGATCAGGGGACCACGGGATAAACTTTTCTTTTGCTAGGTCTAGGGCCCCGTTTTCAAAGACTATGATTCCCTGAGAGAATTCGGGATGCCCGGCTTCGCTTTTCTGAGAAACCTTAAGGTTTGAGAATACTGCGGTTACGTACGAGGCGGACTTTAGTTTGACTATATCCGCCAGCGCCAGTATACGACCGATATAAACCTTCAGGTCCTCTCCATGGAGCTTAACGTAATACCCGTGGCATTCATCATACAAGTAATAGGAATCGCGAGAAGGGAATAACTTAACATATTTCAAATTAGAGTACTTGATTAATAACTCAGCTGCTTCTACGGGAGCTATGGGTTCCGTTTTCTTGTTGTTCTGAAAGAACTTTTCTCGATCCACGTTCAGATAGAACTTCATGTTGGGTTGATTATATATTTTAGGGATACCAATGTAGGTATGTAGGTCGATGAAGGTTTGGTAGGAGTTAGACTCCTACTGAACCTAAATGAAAGAATGTAAGTTGATGAAGGTTAGAATTTGGAGTTGGACTCCACCTCTACCTCCATGAAGGAATGTAAGTTGATGAAGGTTTAATGAGGAGTTTGACTCCACCTCTAACGCTATGAAGGAATGCAGGTTTGTGAAGGTTAATCTTCAAACTTCTAAAGTAACGAATGAGATCGACTAGGCGGTGCCTGAGGGTCTCTACAGCGTTCCATCTTATTCATGAATTGCTAACCGCTTCACTATTCGCGCAAGAAGATTCGTTAACGAACTGTGCACAGTGTCTTAGCCTTAATTGGGGCTTCATGTTTCATCTATAAATATGCATTTCTGCGGTCTAAAGATGCGGAGCATAACACAGCTCTGAGTCCTTTAGGATTTATGCTCATGAGTTCTTTAGGTTCTCGGGCCGGGCTCATGCTGACTTGCAGGTGATCTGTTCGTTACTTCAAGTCCCATGTAGGATCTAATTGCCGATCCTTCAGGATCCTACACTTCTGAGAACTGTACTTACATGTACATACATAATCCTACAGCCTAGCTATGACTCTGTTGCGCGAAGAGATTCTTTACAGAACATAGTTAAATATGTAGTAATGTATGTAATGAAGGTTTATTTGAAAACCAGTTGCACATTTAGACTGGTTAAAGCCCTATGAATGCTTAAGGTTACTGCTGGCAAGGTCTGCCTTTAGCCTCTCTTGGGGCCTTGGGCCTCCTGACGGGCCTTCGGCCTCTCAGTGGGCCTTGGGCCTCCCGACGGCCTTTTGCCTCCTGGCCGGCCTTAGGCCTCCCGGCCTTTGAGCCGGCCTCCCTGTTTGGCCGGCCTTCGGCCACCCAGGCCGGTCTTGGGCCTCTCAGTAGGGCCTCCCAATAGTTTCGGCTTCGCCTCCCTTTAGGTCGGCTTCGCCTCCCATCAGGTCGGCTTCGCCTCCCATATGACTTTTCCTATGACTTTATGACTTTCTAAAGTCATTTAGTTAAACGGGTAATAAAATGTCGGCCAGGGCCGTTAAGGTTTATGGCCTGAGGAAGTATAAGGGCTCGGGACCTACGGTCTCCTATGCCCTTAAACTTCCTCGGCCTTAAGATAGTTTAGAAAGCAATCTATGTATCATAACTCTAGGAAACCTTAAATTCCTTCCTTAGAAAGAACGTTATAAGATGGTTTATGACTTTATGACTTTACAAAGTCATAAAGTCATAAAGAAAGTTAAAGCCCTTTTGGTTTTCAATTTTTCAAATAAACCAAAATTTACATACCTTCCTGTAAGAATGTATGTAAATGAAGGTTTATTTGAAAAGAGTTTTCAATTTTGGCCTTTTGGTTAGCCCTTACTATATATATATATATATCCCTTACTCATATATTTATATATATATATATATATATTTATATATACACATATATATATAAACTCTTTAAAAAAACCTACATTTACATACATTACTACATGTAAATAAATAAAGAGGCAGGGAGGCCGAAGGCCGACCTAGTGGGAGGCGAAGCCGACCTAGCTGGGAAGGCGAAGCCGACCTAACGGGAGGCGCAGCCGACCTAACGGGAGGCAAAGCCGACCTCACGGGAGGCAAAGCCGACCTAACGGGAGGCAAAGCCGACCTCACGGGAGGCGAAGCCGACTTGTTTGGTAGGCGAAGCCGACCTAACGGGAGGCTACATAGTGAGAGGCGAAGCCGACCTGGTTGGGAGGCAAAGCCGACCTAACAGGAGGCAAAGCCGACCTAACAGGAGGCGAAGCCGACTGGGAGGCAGGCTGGGAGGCAAAGCCGACCTAGCTGGGAGGCAAAGCCGACCTAGTGAGAGGCGAAGCCGACCTAGCTGGGAGGCGAAGCCGACCTAGTGAGAGGCGAAGCCGACCTAGTGAGAGGCGAAGCCGACCTGTTTTGAAGGCGAAGCCGACCTGGTTGGGAGGCAAAGCCGACCTAACGGGAGGCGAAGCAGACTGGGAGGCTAAACCGCCGGCCGGGAGGCCGAAGGCCGACCTAGTGGGAGGCGAAGCCGACCTGGCTGGGAGGCGAAGCCGACCTAACGGGAGGCAAAGACGACCTCACGGGAGGCGAAGCCGACTGGGAGGCGAAACCGCCGGCCGGGAGGCCGAAGGCCGACCTAGTGGGAGGCGAAGCCGACTGGGAGGCCGAAGGCCGACCCTTCAGTTGTCCAAATATATATATATAAGCTTTTCTAGAAAACTGCCAACACTGCAAACATACATTGAAAGAAGTAATTGCAGTTTATGGCAGTGTATGTAAGTTATAAGCTTTATATATGGCAGTTTATGACAGTCATATGGCAGTCTGACTTTGTGAAACAAATAAGAAGCTGTCAACTCACTGCCTTAGGCTGCAAATAATGCAGGGAGGCAAAGGCGGGGAAGCCGGCCCGACCCGACCGGGAGGCCGAGGGCCGGGCCAAAGGCCGGGAAGCCTAAGGCCGGCCTGGAGACCAGAGGCCGACCGGGAGGCCGAAGGCCGACTTATAGGCGGAAGGCACACCTTCGGCCTTTGCCCCACCGAGAGGCAAAAGGCAGAAGGCCGACCTGGAGGCCCACCTACACCTTATTAGACCTGGCAGTGTATGGGCTGTACCCTATACCATAAGTATATATATATAGTTTTGGAGGTACACCCTACACTGCCTACACCATTCGGATTATTCTGCTGCATTTGGTGGTTTTCTTTGCATCTGGCATACACCAGGCTACACCAGGTGTTGCCGGAGGCCGAAGGGAATTTCACTTGTTCGAGGTAGAACTAGCCCGTAGGCCGTCACATAACTGTACGTGATAGTTTCCCATCATACAGCTCCTACTGATACTTTATTCATACTCTCTAACCAGATTGGGAACAGTGCCCTTAGGTCCCTCCCACGTAGAGTGTTTGGGCATGCTTGTCACTCGGGTCTAGATCTTTCAATGCTATCGTGCCTTGGTTAAAGTCCAGATGGTGTTTCACACAAAGGGGTATCTGTTTCGGGATAGGGCTGATAGACGCACTTTCTCCAAGTCAGTGCCTCGGGTGGCACTGCCTTTGCCCTTATTGGATATGGTCACTATTCCTCCTTTCCACCTTTTCACAAGTTTCCTTATGTGGTGGATTTCTATGTCGGTGGAATGGCAACTTGAGACACAACACTTCTCGAATCTGGCCTTCTATTTGGTGAGAAGGGTTCGCGTTTTTGAGAGAAGAGTGTCTATGTCATCTGGGGTCCAGTCCCGGGAGAGGCTAAAGCGCTTCTCTCTGGTGTTTATGGGTGGGGAACCCTGTGATTAAACTTCTAAGTTCTTTTCCTTCTTCGATATTCACCCTATAAACTTTGGGCGAGATTGAGAACTTAGATATTGTCTGGGATATGGTCAGCTGGTATTTGTGCGCTAAGGTGTGTAGAAGCGAGTATCGTAAGATCCAGTTTACTACTTTTATAACTTCCCACCGATTGTCAGCGCATTGGAAGAAGTTTAGGATACCGTAGGCTTTTCCTTGTAGAAGTCAATTATTTGGATATCTTCTAATCTTAACAGGTGAGTTAATGACTTAGGAACCACTTTCCCGTTGTTTATGACTAGGATACCGGACTTTTCGAGTTTATCTCGGATTTTCAGGTATGGCATCTCAATGTACACTTTTGATGGATATCTTTTGTTCGTGAGTTGAGTTGAGACTCGCCCTCCTCCTTTTGTATTCTCTTTACCTTTGGGTAAGTTGGTTCTATAGACGTAGGAGACTACCTTGCCTGAGCTCTTATCACTTATATATTTATCCAAGAGGCTTCAATAGTGTTCTCTTGCCGAAGAAAGTTCGCTGAGCGCCTCCTCGCCGAGGATGCCTAAGGGGTCTTCTCTGGTATGATTCGTGCGATAGAATAAGCTCGGTTTATCCAGGCTGATATTAAGAACCCCCATTCTTTCTCCCATGACTGTTCAGCTTCTAGGTTTCTAGGATTGTTTGGGGATGGCGGCGGCCGCGTCTTCAACGCGTGGGATCGATAGCGTGTCTTGAAACATGTTTAGTTTTAATTGGTCTAAGGCCTTTTGCAGTGCTTCTATAGCTCTGCCTGAAGCTAGGGCTTTCCCTTCGAGACGCAGTTGGCCATCATTGCCTGATTGGTTTGGCGTAGGTGGCCTTCTAGCACCTTACGGTAGTACTTTTCTCCCGCTTTGCTAACCATCCTTAAATATGATTTGTATTCCATGTTCCTGTTGTTTTGTATGCGTGACTTGAGGCGTTTGAAGCGTTCAACTGCCTTCCCTTTCACTACGGGCCCGAGGACTCCCAAGGATAAGAGAAAACCGAGGAAACTAACCTTGTCACTTTTGGTGTGTGCGATGTGGGCCGATATCACTTCAAGGTGCAAGCTGCTCTTTATGAAGTTGGTGATATCCGTAGATAGAGTTGAAGCCAGAGTCTTAGGGCCCTTTATCCCTATTAGCAGATCATCGGCGTAGCCTACATACAGGACACGTTGAGGAAGGGTTGTGTAAATAATTCAGTACCTTATCTTCTCAGTTTCTTTCTGAGGTCTCGTAACGCCCTAATCTTCTTGCCGATGCCTTTTGGAACCGAGGACTCTTAATTTTTTTTTTAGCAGACTGGGTTTTCTTTTTCTCTGCGTTTCGCTCCTTTCCTTTACGGCCATGTGTAGGTCGAGTGAGTGCATGGCTACGTTGAAAAGGAAGGGACTCAGCACTGAGCCGATCCGGAACGCCAAGGGCATTCTTGGCCCAAGTTGAAGTCTATTATTCGTGCTTTGAGCATTTTGCGTATTTCATCTTCCATACGTTGGTCGTCGATATATCGGGACAGGTTATTCACAATGAGGTTGTGATTCGTACGGTCGAAAGCTTTCTTCACGTCAAATTTCAAGAACCAGGTAGCCAATAGTTCTTTCTTTTGGATAGAGCCGAATAAACGCTACGCCCTGGTCGGAACCCGTGGGATTCGTTCAGGATGATCGGCGGTAAATACTAGTTCCTTATGAAGAACTCACCTCCTTTCCTTATACGGCCATTCAGCCCGGGGAAGTGCGCGTTGTACTCTGCGACGTGATTTTGGTAAGTGACTTGGTCACACTGGACCCAATGGGCTTCGAATATAGGCTGCAGGACATTGAGGAAAGCTTGTTGGATTATTTTGTCACGAGGATTACCTATGGCTCCTGGTTTGTTTGGTTTTGGGATCTGAACTCTCCGAGCCCGTGAATTGTATGATCCTTTCAAAGCTTTTGGCTAGTTTCGAGAAACCATTTACGGTCTATGCCGTCTAGAGTTTCTGGGTCTACTCCGGTTACCTGCCTTACTTTTGATACGATTCCATGCCAGGATTAAGTTATTTTCACTAACGATCAGTGAAAATATGTCTTAATATTTTCTAGTAAGATTGTCGAACTTGCTTCTTAGTAAAGTGGTTACTTCGAAGTCTGTCTCAGTACATGTATTCTTATGGAATGTCTTGTTCTGCCGAGGGGTTCAGATGCGGGGTCACCGAGCTTGATAGACCGTGAGCTGCCGAATCTGGTTGGTCGGGTGAGCATCTTTGGAATACTTCCTCGTACCAAAAGGCTCATATGGTCCTCTAGTACATATCCTGCTCAGACCATAAAAACGCCCCTCTGTTAGAGGGTGGATGTTTCCGAAGTAAGGTGATGGGTGAGGTTTTTCTTACACCCTGAGATCTGATTCTCTTTGTAGGGTAACGCTGCGTTCGCCCATTGGACTAGGTTAATGGCAGGCGAAGAAGACTTATTTGGGGGCTTCTGGACTCCGTTCATATCCTCTCTCCTATTTTTCTAACATCCTGGTCTTTCTGTTTTTTCACCATGGCGTAACTTTTCCAACGGTTTCCCTCCAACCAATTTTTGCATTTTAAATGGCCTCGTCAGGCCGCACCCGAAAATAGGGCGAACAGTAAACAGGTAAGGCGGTTCGCTTTGCTCGGAGTGAACTGCGTAACCCGCCCTCTGGGCTAACAGTAAACAAGTAAGGCGGTTCGCTTTGCTTGGAGTTAATTGCGCAGCCCGCCCGCGGGGCAAACCGTAAGCTCGTCTAAAGGTTTGCTTGACTCGCAGTAGACTGTGCAGCCAGGCCGGAGGCCAAACAAAGACCAAAAGGGAAACCCTTCTGAAGACCTATCAGGCTCGGCTGTAGGCCGACCAGATACGTAGGCAAGAAGGTACGACCGTAGGTTGAAAGGATAAGCTGGTAAACGTACCAGCTACTAAAAAAAGTTAACTTGCCAATAAGTCCTTTTTTAGTTCTTCGCTGTGATCCGTGGGTCTACTGGTTAGTACCTGTCACTCTTGTCAGGCTGCCCACCAAGCCTGCCTGACCCGTTCGTACTCCCGCCTTAACGGGCGTACCTCCGTAAATCGATTTTACACTGCTAGCCCTTCTTCTATGGCTCTGCCAGCCAACTGTCCTTATATGGCTAGAAGGGCCGGTAAGTTGGCAAAAGCTCGGTAAGCTAGCCAAAGCGTGGTAAGTAGCCTGCGCTCGGTAAGCTGGCAAAGGCGCGGCAACCTGGCAAAAAAACGCATGCAAGTTGCCAAAAGCGCGGTAAGCAGGTGGAAGCGCATGCAAGCTGGCTTCGCGCTGCAACCTAGCCAAAAACGCGTGTAAGTCGCCTGTTTGAAGGGTAAGCTGTTAGAAGTGCGGTTGGTTAGCCAGAAACGCATGTAAGCTGTTAGAAGCGCATATAAGCCAGTTGCAGCCCATTGAAGTACACGTTTGCAGCCCACTGAAGTACACGTTTGCAGCCCACTGAAGTACACGTTTGCAGCCCATTGAAGTACACGTTTGCAGCCCAAACCTAAAAGAAGTAAGCTCTGTAGCCCAAACCCTAAAAGTAAACTGTGCAACCCAAAGTGATCCGGAAACCCACTATGTAACCCAAATCGATCCGTAAGTAAACAGTGCAGCCCACATCAGTCAGCTATGCAGCCCAAAGCGCTTAGAGAAATAAGCTCTGCAGCGATCCGGAAGCGCCAAGGAAGTCAACTGTGCAGCCTTTAGAGTACACGTTTGCAGCTCAAACTCAAAGGAACTAAACTGTGTAGCCAGGGGCTTGCCGCTCATCTGTAAGTTTGTAAGGCGGCTGGTTTTGCTTAAAAGTAAATCCTGCAGCCAAAGCCGCCTTGGAAGTTAGCCATGGAGCCAAAGGGGCTCAAATCGACCGACCATTGTCAGTCAATCGGCTAACCAATTTGCTAACCATTATTAATCAAGTTGGTTACAAACAAGGCTAATGCATTCGGCCAGTTGGTGGACCTTAAAACATGGTGTCGTAAATAGGTAAAAACAATTCCTGTAAGAGGCCTATAAGGGGTTGATGTAACCCTATTCCTATAAGAGGTTGATGCAATGCTTTCCTATAATAGGTTTATGTATCGATCTTCCTATAATAGGTTGAAGCAACCTCACACCACTCCTATAAGAGGTTGATGTAGCCCCCTTCTATAAGGATTTGATGTATCTACCTCTTATAGGAGGGTTGACGTATCTATGCCAATAGTCATTGTTTTATTACTTTAATAAAAAAGCGCCCACAACCCCCCCACTTAAGCCGTCTTAGGTCATAATAGACCTGGACCGTCACCTCAGCTTGCCCTAGGCGAAACTCGTAGTTAAACTTAGAGCCATAAATTGCTAGTCTGTCACAGACTGCTTGTCTGGCTAAAAACCCAGGCAAGCTAAAACACAAATTGAATTTTTTGCCTTATCAAATAACAAACGACCTTTGAAAACCTTCATTTTCTCGTTTTGTCAAGTGACAAGCTAAACAAAGCATTGCAGAAAACTTCATTTTTAGCACCTTGTCAAACGACAAACTTAGCTCCATTTAAATGTACGAGAAAAAGGCGATACAAAAAAAGCGTTTACATCAATCCCTTATAGCAATTAATACATCAACCCCGAGGCCTCTTAGAGGGATTCCATTAACAACTTATAGGGAGGGTTATATCAACCTCTTAGAGGGGGTGCATCAACTCCTTATAAGGAAATTACATCAACCTCTTAGAGGGAAAGCATTACATCAACCTCTTAGAAGGGAAGACATTACATCAACCTCTTAGAAGGGGGAGTATTACATCAACCTCTTAGAGAGATTGCTACATCAATACCTTATAGCGAGTATCGCATCAACGCCTTATAGGAAGTTGAAGCAGGTCGATTTCTTTTTATTTTTCTCTCTTAACCATGTTTTGAGCACAACGTTTAGTTATTTTTTGTGGATTCTTAATCTCAAATTCTGTTTTACGCGCAAAACGTCCTAAGTTTTGCGTAATAGTCGATAGCTGGTCTAGAAAACGCTCTCCTTTTAATTCCTTTTCAGAGCTATCAATATACCAATATCCCAAACTTGGTTTTAAAACTTTAGAATTGACAAAAATAAAAAAACGGTCTGGGAGACCAGTCCCCCCAATGCCGTAAGAACTACCTATACTCGATTTTACATCAAACTCCGAACCGCCATCCGAACTTTCCTTTTCACCAGTAGTCGCAAACGATCTTACGAAATAGCCAGCGGACTCTTCAGTATCCCCTTTTATAAAAGAAATAGGCAAAGAGTGTCGTGAAGAAAAGTCGAAAAAAACTTTTGCTTGAGCTGTTGAGGGAGAAAAAACTAAAGTGTAATATGGGTTTTCCTCTTCAAGAAGTTGTTTCCAAAAAATAGGATCCAAGTAAGTAAACCAATCTCGCTTACTTACGATTATTTGTAAAACGTCTAGCTGTTGTTGTTTATTTTTAGCAATTTGGTAAAAATTGTTGTCTAACCCTGGGATGGCTGCTTGTAAATACTTAATATCAAAAGGAGAAAGCGTTGCGCTCGTAAAGATACTAGTAGCCATAAGACTCGCAAAATAAGGAGGAAACTTGTTCATCAAGACCAAGTCTTCTTTATAAGGCATTTTGTCTGGGTAAAGGATTTTTTCGCTTATCGCCTCATTAATTTCCTTATAAACCTGTTCGGATTTTTGTAGACTGGCTTGTTTTATTTTTCCTTCTGCAAGCTTTCCTTGTATTATACTAATATACTCAATAAACTCTTCCCAATTAACACCTTTTAAACGAGTAATTGAATATGGAAAATATTTAATTACTCTTGGTTTAAATGAAAAATTTATTAAAGTGTCAATCCAATGAGGAACATTTAATTCTACAACCGCTTCTTTAAATATGCCCTTTGATTTTTGCTTTAAACTTGTTATAATAGGGAGGAACTGAGCCTCTAAGCGATCAATGAACTTTCCTAGTTCGACAATAGGGTCCGCAGTTCTAGACAAATCTCGTACAACACTAGTTGGGCTTAAAATAACATCTGTATTGTCTAGTATTGAGATTTTATATTGATATATGTTATCTAATTCCGGAGGAACAATTAACCAAACATATTTTTTTTTACTGCGGAAATTTCACCTTTAACCAAAACACACCGTTTCCCCTTGACCAAAGCATTTACTGTTTTTGCTAATACTAAGTTATTTGAAAAACGTTCCACCCTCACTCGTTGCCAAGGTATTAATTTGATATTTCTTTTTAAAAATAAGTGAGCTTCGTCAATAAAAGCCCATACCCTCTCACGGTAATGCAATAAGAATTGACTGTACATCGCAATATCTGGAGAATCTCCCATTGGGCGAAGATAAGAATGGACAGTTAAATGAATGATTGGTTTTTTCGATTCGAAAAGCTTATACATCGACTCGTATGTAAATCTTACCTCACTAGTAACAACTTGAATTTGTAAGCTCTTTTCTTTTAAATCACTTCGTGCTTTAATCATATTTTCAAGCAATTGACAACACTGAAAAACTAATTTCTTGCTGGGGAAAAACAGAACAGGTATTTTCTTTTTTAAGGCCATTTCTATTGCAACTACTAATGCATTATATGTTTTTCCAGAGCCAGTACTAGCAACGACCACTGATGCTCCTTCTTTCGCGTAAGCTTCACGAAAAGAGTCTTTTTGCTCAAATGAATAAAAGTTATGCAATTTGTTTACATACTCTAAGGAATATAGCTCTTGAAAACGAGTTAAGGCTTCTTTTGCTATGACTTGGTAAGATTCCGTGCATGTTTTATGCGCACAAAACAATATAGGCTCTTCATAGGAATCTTTCAACCCAAAATACAGTTTTGTATTGTCTAAATCATCTTTTTGAACTATACATTTTGATGTATACTCTAAACTGGAATTAGGTTTAACCTTGAATTCTAGCGAATACTCTCTATTAAGGTATAAAACGACTTCCTGCATCATCTTTACCCGACATTCAAATTCGATCTGCTCCTCGTCACATGCCACATTTTTTTTAGCGGATGTTTGATCCATTACATGTTCAAGAACTGATGAAGATGATTTAAATTTTTCCCACAATTGATCGTGTATAGGTGAAGAAGAGTCGCTTTCACTTTCCATTTGTTTCGCACCTGAGTTCATCTCGCCGCTCCCAGGTAGAACCTCATGTGTAGCTGTTTCTATCAGAGGCACCACTGATTTATTCTCATGTTGTTGCGTGTTCTTAGGTTCCCATTCAGGAGCTTCCTTGCCTCCTCTAAGATAGTTGGCATCAAATACTCTTGGATTGAGGGCTATTCCTTTTATAAAAGTTCCTATTTCTTTTTTCTTTATCTCAATGTCGGGGAAGAGACCTGGGAACTGAGATTTAGCGACTGCTACGAGATTTGTAGAGAACACTTTCAGTGAGACTCCCTTGATACCTTGTCTTTTACAATATGATACATACATTGGAAAGGCCATTTGAGCGTTCACTGAGTCTACCTGGGCCCCGCCCACGTAGAGCCCTGCTCCAGGGATTAACTCATCTTCTATCCAGGAGGCTACTGAATTAGCGCTGATGGCTGTCTTGAATATTGAGTTCTTTAAGTGAGGGGCTTCCGGATCGTAGTCGTATGATAGTCCGATATAGCAACGAGGTTCCCTCGAATGAGGTTTTGGTCCGTCATGAGTTATTGTCACGTTTCGGAACACCGTGATCCCTTCCGGATTAGTGGGATAAGCAGTCCGTAGGACTGACTCTTCACACTGAAAGGCTTGTTTGACTTGTGATAAATACCCAGGGTGAGCTAGATGTAAGAGATTCAGTTCTTTGAAACAATTATAAATTAGAGACGTTATGACAAGATCGGATACAGGAGACCAGACGCCAGGTCCAGAACTCTCATATAGAAACCATTGGCCAGTACAATCGTTGAATTCTAAATGGGACCCTAGTGAAGGCATCAATAACTCTACTGCTAAGGTGGGCGGAACTAGTTGTTCCTTAGCCTTTCCCTTACCTTGACCCTCCTGCAGGAAGGTTTCCCTTGGAGGTAATTTGAAATTCCTTTTGTGATGTATTTTCATGTATGTTGTAATACGTTTGATTTTATGCTTTGTTTAACGATCAGAGATCTATAAATTACTGGAAGATGGAAAGAATTTTACTGCTTCGCATCTTTCTCTTCCATCTTCCAAGGTTGCCCAGCAATTGTTTAAAAACAAGGTCCGAAGGCCTTCCTGATGAATTACATAAGAAATTGTCTCAAAAATGCAAAGCGTTAAATGGGAAGGGGATTTGTGATGCATTTCCCTTATCATCAATCAATGCATCAATAAGCTGTAGGCTATATAAATTGCTTACTGATGTATTTCCCTTATTATCATTCAATACATAAGTAAGCAAGGAAATCAACTATGCAGCTAAAGGGAATAACTATGCAGCTAAAGGGAGTAACTATGCAGCCCATGGAAGTAAGTCTGCAGCCCAACCCCCCAAGTAAGCCAACTACGTAGCCTACTTCAATAAACTATGCAGCCATTTCCTTTAGTGAGTTATGTAGCCACAAGCGCTTAGAGAAGTAAGCTTTGCAGCCCCAACCCTAAAGAAAGTGAATTAGTTTTAACTGTAAAAAAGTTACTTTTACCTTTTAGCAATTCATAAAAGCTTCTATTTTTTTTTTTTCTGACTTTAGGTAATAAGACACGGAGGATGTTGTTTAAATCTATTTTTGGAGACATTTAAAAGGGAAGATAACCTTTTAAATGTCTCCGGTTTAGGAGTATTCATTTCATCTCTTGGTCCTTGGTTTTATGAATTGGCTCATTGATATCTGCAGGCTAATAGCCCGGCTTGCTTTGCCCGCAAAAACCTTGTGCTGCCTTACCTGCACCCTTCTGCCTGCACCTCTGCAACCTGCACTCCTGCAGACTGTACCTCCGTACGGGGGTGCAGGTTTGCACTGCACTCCATAGTTGCACCTCCTAGCCTGCACTCCTGTGCAGAAGAGTTAGGGGTGCAGTCCTGCACCTCAGACTGCACTTCCTAACCTGCACCCCAGCCTGCACTCCTGCAGGCTGCACCTCTGCTTAGGGGTACAGGGCTGCACCCCAGCCTGCACCTCCGACCCTGCACCCCTGTGCAGGGGACCTAGAGGTGCAGGGCTGCGCCCCATACTGCACTCCTGCAGACTGCACCTCTGCTTAGGGGTGCAGGGCTGCACCCCTAAGCCTGCACCTCCTACCCTGCACCCCTAAGCAGGGGATGTAGGGGTGCAGGGCTGTATTAGTGGTCTGGTTGTTATGGCAGTTTTGGCAGTTGTTTTAAACAATTATAATTGCCATAACTTTCATAGCTGTATTAGTGTCTGGTAGTTATGGCAGTCATGGCAGTTATTTTAAACAACTGTAATTGCCATAACTTTCATAACTGTATTAGTGGTCTGGTAGTTATGGCAGTTTTGGCAGTTATTTTAAATAACTATAGTTGCCATAACCGTCATAGTCTTTATGGGTGATCTGGCTGTTGTGGCGGTTATAGTAAGCTGTGTAAACTTTCACTGCTTACCATAACAGCCAAGCAAGCCAACTACGTAGCTTACTTCAAGAAACTATGTACCCCATTTCCTTTATTGAACTATGCAGCCCAAAACGCCACGGAAATCGGGGTTGCCGCCAAAGCGCAAAGAAGTAAACTGTACGGCCCAAAGCGCAAAGAACTGAAGCACGCCGCGCAAGACTAGCCAGCAAAAAGAGATCGGCTTAGTTAACCTTTTGCCCGGGTTGTCGACCCGGTCGATTACCCCAGGAAGGCAGGCTAACAAAAGCTTCTACTTTTCGTGTTTTCCTGGCGTTAGGTAGTCGACTATGTCGTCATATTCATTTTGTTTGTTTTTGGTTGCCGATCGGCAACCAAAATATTAGTTAAGTTTGTGTTTTGGGTTGCCGATCGGCAACCCAATTATTAGTTCATTTTGTTTGTTTTGGTTGCCGATCGGCAACCCAGATATTAGTTCATGTTGTTTGTTTTTGTTGCCGATCGGCAACCCAGATATTAGTTAACTTTTGTTTGTTTTGGTTGCCGTTCGGCAACCCTTTTCTTATTACTTTTGTTGGTTTTTCTGACCTGTTTGTCAGTTGGTTATTTGTTTCTTTTGCTGACCTATTGGTCAGCGATTTTTCTCTTTTGTTTTAAGAAGGAAAGGAAAAGGTTGGCCTTAACAGCCTTCACAGAGTGAAGGCCTTAACAGCCTTCTTCCCGGCGTCGAGCGGGATAATTTCGTATCCAGAATCCGAGAAACTTGAAACCGGGTTTTTCTAGGAAAGTTTAGAGGTGTTGTCGGGATGAAGTTTAAGGCCCATAGGTTCGAGTCACTTACTTATCCTTTCTTTCGCCTCTTTTATTATCTCAATCTCCGGGCGCAGTACTACGAAGTCATCTGCATATCTAACAACTGTGAACCTGCTTCGCCGACAGTAATCAGCTTTCCACTGCATAAAGACCCTCAGAGGCCCAGCATGCCCATTGGGTATACAGGGTATACAGGTATACATACTACAGGATATAAACACTATAGGTATACACACTATAGGGTATACACACTACAGGTATACATACTACAGGTATACAGACTGCATAACTTACTCTAAGGCGCTTGGCAAACGGGTAAGGAAAGCAAAGCGAGCCTACAGGCTGATTGGCAAGGCTTACAAGCCGGGCTGCACAAGCTTACTGCGAGCAAAGCGAGCTGGGTTATGGACCTACAGATATCAATGAGTCAATCCATAAAGCTGAGAAACAAGAGGAGAAGGCTGGCCAAGCGGACTGTCGACCAGGAGGGAAAACTTAGGCACGTAGTCTTGATCCGCGTACCGGCCTGCGGGCCTCCGTTCGCGCTTTTTAGAAACGCTTCCAGCTAATTTTTATTTTCTTTAAGGGTTTTTGAGTTTAGGTTGCATAGTTTACTCTGAGGGTCCTTTGGGGTGCATAGCTTCTTTCCTTGCGCTTTTTTAATCATAGCCGGCGGCGTTTTGGCCGGGTTTGGGGCTGCTAGTTTATTGCGCTTTGATCCACTTATCAGGCGCATGCAGATTTACCACGTTTCTACCAGCTTGTCCAGCGCAGGCTGGTTTTTTCGGCGCTTTGGACTGCAGCGTCTATTAGGCGTATTTTACATCCTTGCATTTGGGGCCTACGACTGGCAAAGCAAGCAGCTCCCGAGGCCTATTAGGGGGCAGGAAGGATTAATCCTATCTCTCTGAGAATTTCCCCAAAAATCGATTTGAATACCCCTCCTCGTACTAAAACCAGGAAAAGACGAAAACAGAGGCAGACCTCTTGACTTATCTGCCTACTCTTTGCCTGTGCCTTTTGCGGCTGACAGGTCTTCTTTTTGTTTTCCTCTCGCTTGCCGCCTTACAAACTTACAGGCGAGGCCGTAAGTCTGGCCGCACAGGTGGTGGAGGAGTCTCAAGTGGTGGTGGTTACCAAATAACCACCACCACCTTCTCCATTCGTTTAGTTTTTGGCCGCGCTGCTTGCTTCCTTTCAGTTTGAGCAGCGTAGTAGGTCTCCTTGGGTTACATAGCCTACTTTGGGTTCGGGCTGCACACCTTGCAGCTCGCTTTGCGAGCCACCTTACAAGCAAGGCAGTAGGTCTGGCTGCAAGGTTTACTTTTATAAGCTGTATAGCTATAAGGCTCTCTTCATACACTACAAGCTTTCCCTTTATACATGGAAGGTGGGCTTGCCTTAACACGCGCAAGGTTGCTTTAGTGAACGGAAAGCCGCAGTAATACACAGAAGGTTTTGGTTTCGCGCTAGCATTTAAAGGCGCCTACGACCATAGGGAGTGCTGCTGGTCGCTAGGGAAGCTCGTTCCTCGCTCGTAGAACTGCTCTAGAACCAGCAGGACAACGCTTCCTCTGTTACGCTTCTCCACGCCGATCCGGCGCGAACAAGGAGCTGACAGTGAAGTTGGAAAAGCAAACGAAGCTCGTTCCGGAGCTTTGCAGCAAGTAGACTAGGTCATTGAGAACTCGTATAACTCACCTTTGGAATGTAGTGTTTTTCTACGATACAAAACCTTTACATCAATCCTTTATAGGAATTCTTACATCAAGCCCATATAACGATTGCTACATAAATCCCTATAAGAGACTACTACATCAACCTCTTATAGCAAATTGTTGCATCAACCTCTTAGAGAAAGACAATTACATCAACCTCTTAGAGGGGAAGAGTTACATCAACCTCTTAGAGGGGAAGAGTTACATCAACCTCTTAGAGGGGAAGAGTTACATCAACCCCTTAGAAAGAGGTAATTACATCAACCTATTAGAAGAGAATAATTACATCAACCTATTAGAAAGAGGTAATTACATCAACCTATTAGAAGAAAAACATTAACCCCTTAGAGAAGAAGGGTTACATCAACCTATTAGAAGAGAATTTACATCAACCTATTAGAAGAGAATAATTACATCAACCTATTAGAAAGAGGTAATTACATCAACCTATTAGAAGAAAAACATTAACCCCTTAGAGAAGAAGGGTTACATCAACCTATTAGAAGAGAATTTACATCAACCTATTAGAAGAGAATAATTACATCAACCTATTAGAGGAAGCATCAACTCCTTATAAGAAAATTACATCAACCTCTTAGAGAGGAAGAGTTACATCAACCTTTTAGAGAGAAGACATTAACCCCTTAGAGGGAGTATTGTATCAACCTCTTAGGGGGAAGACACTACATCAACCTCTTAGAGAGGGACTACACTAACTCCTTAAAAAAAGGAGATTGCATTAACCTCTTAGAAGGGGAATAATTACATCAACCTCTTAAAGAGATCAAGTTGAGGCAGGTTGATTTTTTTTATTAGTCATGTTTTTTATCTAAAACATGCTCTGGCAAATCAGGTTGCTGCTTTTTATCCAATCAACATATTGCCCACCAGTCACCAACATATCAATCAGTGACCACTATGCTGCTGATTGTTGACTTACAAGCATTCATAAATCAATCAACTTATTTTAGAAATCTTTCCAAGAATCGACCTTAGCAACCTTCCTTGTGTAATGCTACCCAAAACCAAAACAAAGGGCAAAAAAGGGAGATCTTTAAGAAAAAAGCTCATTAACTAGGCACACAACTAGGAAAAAAGAGGCAAGCCTAATAAGTCAGGCTTGCTTTCTGCGGTTGCAAACCTAAGCTTGGCCCCTGCTCCCCTACATCCCCTGCGCAGGGGGTGCCGGGAAGCAGGGGCAGATTTAGGGGGGGCAAACTGCACCCCTAAGCAGAGGTGCAGTTTGCAGGAGTGCAGTATGAGGCGCAGCCTTACACTCCCACATCTCCTGCACAGAGGTGCAGGCCGAGAAGTGCAGGGCGGCAAGGGTGCAAGGTAAGCCTGCACCTCCTGTCCCGTACAGAGGTGCAGGATAGGAGGTGCAGACTGGGAGGTGCAGGCTGGGAGGTGCAGACTGGGAGTGAAGGGCAAACCTGCACTCCCAGTACGGAGGTACAGTTTATAGGAGTGCAGTCTAGAGGTGCAGCCCTACACTCCTACCTTTTTTGCACAGGAACGCAAACCAGGAGGTGCAAGCCTGGAGTGCAGGGCAAACCTGCACAGGTTGTAGTACTACAGGGTGCAAGACTCCTGGTTGCACTCTGCACAGGACGCAAAACTACGAAGTACAGGGCTACAGCCTGTAGGGCACGCCCTACGCGGAGTGTAGGGTGCCGTTTATAAGGGGGAGGTCCAGGGTATATCCTGCAGGGTACAGCCCGTAAAGGTATAGTGGGAGACCATATCTCTACTAAAAATATAAATAAGAGAAATTATAAAGACTGCTAAAAAATCATCTCCATCTCTTCATCGCTACTCCGGGAAGTTTGATTCCCATTTCCTTAGTCTTATCAATAATACGTATAAGCGACAAAGAACCCGAAAAACTTAAAGGATTTAAATGTCCCCGACAGTCTTGTGACATTTTTTCAAGCGCACAACATGCTATTAGACTAAACACTTCATCGTAATTAAGGATATTCATTACGAGATTGTCGTGAAGCCCAAATATTGTTTGTTTTGCATATTCGCCAGCGGGTTTCGACCAGGACGCGCTAGAAGAGCAAGCAGAGGGTTTTCAATTAAAATCGGTTCTGGATAATCATCGGGATTAGTGCCCTCATCTTTAGGAATGCTTATTATAGCGAATATTGAAAAAGAATCTAAAAGATACTCATGGACCTGAAAGGTCACACCAACAACGTTAAAATCTTCATCGCCAAATTCATAACAAAAACGTGAATAGTCTAGCCAAGGTAACCGTTTCCTAATAAATTCTTTATCATGTAAGAGCGATTTGTCAAAAAGATATTCTACCGATAGAAAATTGTGTCTCATAGTATTTTATTTTTTTTGTTTATACAGTTTAATTTAGTAAAACACTCTTCAGTTGGATTTAATACTATACATCTTTTAATTAACTGGTTGATTGGCCACTCCGTCTCGCAAACTACCTAGCCGATCGGCTAAGTAGTTCTGTAAGCTAACTAGCCGATCGGTTACTTCGTTCTGCAAGCCAACTGGCCGATCGGCCAGCAATTAGAGGGCAGTGCTAGCCGATTGATTAATCTGCTGCCCACAAGCCAAAAAGGGACGTCTTTTTTAACTTGCTTTCTATGCGTGCATATTTTTTACCTTTATAGTTTTGCTTTGCACCTTGCCAGCAGTCTTTGGTTTTTCTGTCAAAAGGAGAAAGAAGAAGCAGGCTCGCTCCCTGTGGTCGCGGCCTAACAGGTCAGGCTTGGTTTCTGTAATAGCAAACCTAAACTTGGTCCCTGGGGTCGCGGGCCTAATAATTTAGGCTCGCTATGGCGAGCAAAACAAACCGGGCTATTAGCCTACAAATATAAATAAGCCAACCCATAAAAGAGAAAGGCAAAAAAACGAAATAAATACTCCTAAACCAGGAACAAAAAAAACAATCTTGCCTTGAAAAAATCCCCGAAAATCGATTAAAACAACATCTTCCGTATTTGCTTACCTAAAGTAAAAAAAAGAAAGGAAATAGAGGGTTTTACTAATTGGTCTTTTAAAAAAGGTAAAAGCAACCCCTTTCCTGCCTCCGCTTCCCTTTTGAAGCGTATTTACCGTAAAGTATATGATAATATACACCCACAAAGGACTCGTGAGTGTTTTACTAACAAGCGTCCCGACGCTGATACAATACTGGAAGGGTAAGAAGGTTATATAAATCGAGCATTTCATTGGGCTGCTGGGAAGGGGGTTTGCAGGCGCAGCTAGCTACAATCCAGATCTAAAACATGTCAGGAACCAGGTAAAGTTGGTAGTTCGATCAAAGTCAATAAGATCATGTTAACTAATAAAATTACACTGATTATCAGAAAGGCAACGTAATAATAATTAATATTTCCTGTGGGAGCGTTGTACTTAAAAAAATAATTTAAAAACGTACTCTTATACATCTCAATTATTAAGAGACATATCGGTAAATAACACCATTTATTAAGGGTTATCGCAAGCGTAAGACCTTGAAAGTCCGTGAAATGATTTTTTAGAACCATCAATACAACAAGAAGGTTTGTAAGACTGTGGATAACAAGAAAGCAAATGATTCCTATATAGACCATTGAGACTGACTCGCTAGTTTTATAGGTAGAAGTGGTTAGCCATTTGGGAAGGACACGTTGCAAATATTCAACCATGTCATTAAAGCGCTTAACTTTGTAAAGACGATTTAATAGCGATTTGCGGAACAACTCTGCCAATAAAGCGCCCATCAGAATTAAAACAGCCTCAGCCGAAAACGGACCGACCCACTCGCATACGCTTATAGCCTCTGCGTTAGGCTCGGAAGGAATTTCGTAAGGAAAAAAGCGGTTTGAGTCGACTAAGGAGTTGCCGGAACCAGGAAAAGAACCGGGACCTGTCCCTGAACCAGGATAAGAATTGGGACCTGCCCCGATCCCGGAACCGGCCTTAGGACCGGTCCCCCGTCTTGAAGCCTTGACAATATCTTCCACGCGAGACGTTGCGAATAAAGCAGTTAGCCCTAGAGAGCTCACGATGACTTTCCCGGTAGGATGGGGAATAGCCTGAACTACTGTCTTTATTGCATAACCCCCACCAATAAAAAGCCTTAGGTTCGATAAAAGGAAAGCAAAGAGAGCATTCAACATAAAGAAAATTCTAACCATAAGGTATTTTTAGGAGAAATTTTTTATTACAACATCTAGAATCGCACTCAACAGCGACGGCCTGCGGGCGGAGATCCAAAGGTAGGCTCGCCCAGGGACCCGCTTACGAGAAAGAAGCTGATTTCTTTCGCTAACCCGGTCTGTACAAGGAAGGAGCGGCCTACGAGCCTACCAAGGAGCAGTGTACGAGGAAGGAGCCGCTGCGCACCAATAGAAAATTGCTACGCAACCTTTAATTACAATAAAAGTAAAACCGCCACCAAAGGCGAATTTTATTCCCTTGGGTGGCGGAGTCGGTGCTATAAATAATAAAATTGAAAAGAAAAATAAAAATGAAAAGAATCATATAATACACTGTAAGACCAAACTACCGAAGAGGTGAATGAGTAAGAAGCGTCAAAAAAAACGAAACTTCGGGACAGGCTCGACGCAGTCCCTCCCGAAGCACCACGCCAAAACATGTTTTAAAAAAAACTTAGAAAAATATCTATTATATAAATAAAAATTGGTCAATGGCCCTTAATATTTCTTTTCTATTGGGTGTATATCGGTCGTATGTTGCCGTGGTAGCAATATTTTTGTGCCCTATAATGGCTCGCACTTTTCCTATTGACATAGACTTTAACAACGCCGTGATGTAACTAACACGAAAGGAATGCGAACTTAGCGGCTTATCAAAGGCTTCCGCTGCCGGCTTAATAAACCTGTTAATAATTTTGACCCAATCGTCCTGCCTCATTAATCGTCCTGCTCTGTTATTTCCCAAGCACCACTCATTAGAATTGTTAAACACTAACTCCAAGTCTTTTTCTATTCTTTTTAGAATTGCTAGTCCTGCATCTGTTAAAGGAACCTTTCTACATGTATTTGTTTTTGACTGATATACCTGAAGTTCTTTTGTGTTAAAACTGTCTTGTAATTGCTTCGATGTTAATACACGAACCTCATTCACACGCAATCCGCTGATTCTTAAAATTGTTATCGTTACTCTGTTTCTCGCCCACACAAAATCCGTTATGTTTACGGGTTTTTGTTGATTCATCAAAAATTCGTAAATCTCTGTAGAAATAGCTTCGCGCAATGGCCAAGTTCTTCTACGGACTGGCTTTACCAATTGTTTTTTTTGTTTTCTTGACACTGGGCTTTGACTGAGAATTAGTGAATGATTCTGTCTATTTATATTTTCTTTTAGCTTCTGTCTGTTTATATTTTTTTTTCGCACTGTTTTATTTTTTTTTAATTTTAAAATTATATATAATTCTATGCCAAACGTAATGGAAGGAAAAATGTAAAGAGGCGACCTTGTCACGAAGTGACATCCTTCGGACCTTGTCACGAAGTAAGATCCTTCGGACCTTGTCACGAAGTGACAAGTCCTTTCGTGCGAGAGCATGGTCGAAAAACTGGTCACATGGGATCAGTTCAATTGGGGTAAAAAGTCAAGGTGGAGAAGCGGTTTACGCCGTCTTCACTATAAATTTTTTTTGGGGTTTTTAAAAACCTTGTCCTCAGCTTCGCTGCCTTGTCCGAAGGTACGAAGCGCTTCGGACCAGATTTTTTTTAGTGTGTGTCATCTCTAGTAAACTTTACAAGACATCCGCGTGAGTGTTCAAGCAGGTGATTTCTCTGAGCTGGTGATATTAAATATCACCAGAGGCGTCATTGCCCGAGTCATCACTATCATTGGAAGTATACTTTACTATTTCACATACAACAATAAAAGATAGGGTGCCCAGCAAAACCGTGTCAATAGCTGCATTACTATCAAGCCCAGTCGCGACTAACACCCAGCAAATAGCATACCCGGTAGGAATTGCAATGATCTGTGCAATGGTCAATTTATCCATTTGTTTGATTCTTTTTTTTTTAATTTTTAAGTTCTCACTTCGTTCCTCGCTGGTCGCGAAGCGAATAAACACGGTAGTGTTTTTTGTCGCGAAGCTACGCTCGTTTTCCAGCGGCAGCCTGCTGGAACCAAGCCTGGCTTCAGTCGCGCTCCGCTCGTTCAAGAAAGGAGCGAGCGGAGCAAACAGGTAGCCACCAGTAAGCATAGAGACCGCCTGGAAGCATGGTGGGAACTACTTTTCGTTGTGCTTTCAATTTTTTAAAGATTTTATAACTATAAAACTTTTTGCGCAAATATTTCGAGAGACCCAATTCGAATTGGGTCCTTTTTTTATTTGAGTTTTAAAAAAAAATAACTTTCAGTTTTTTGTGCAATTTTTCGCCCCTTTTAGGGGCTGGGATTAATACCTTCTATCGACTTCGTTCCTTGAAGCCACTCTCGAAGAAAGAAAATACTTTTGATTTCCACATTCTTCTTCTTTGAGCAAAAAGGATATCATTAGTAATTGGTGCACCTCTGAGTTAACGCATATAACGTCGATTGAACTCGACACGTTGGTCTTAGGCCTTAAGCTTCATAGCCATTTTGGTTCCAAAGGCCCTAGTGAACAAAAGGGGGGCAGTTGTTTTAAAAAAATAGCTATGATAGCAAAAATTAAGGAACTGACATTCTTTTCAAAAGATCGAAGGAGCGAAGCACTACGTTGAGGTTCCGAAGCGCACAGCGGAGGGGCTCGGTCCAGATGGTTGAGGTTATTCAGGGAATCCACCACCTGGTACTTCTGATAATTCGACATTCTTTTCTGGCCTCCAAGCTTCCTGCGGAAGGCTAAGGACGTGACGCCAAAGCGAAACTCAGCTCCTGCTACGACCGAACGTATGAACTTCTTTATCACGATCCGCCTTTCAAGCGCATTCCGAGCGGCGACAACTGACTTGACGCCGGTGCAAAGTCCTAGCTCCTGCTACGCCAGAGCTTCCCGTTTGCCGCCAAATAGGACGGAAGTACGCAAGAAAAAACGCGTAGTGTTTTTTCTTCGTTCCGCCTTCACGGGCGTGGCACGACTTGGGTTTAGAACGGTAGCCTACGGCACCATAACCAGGGCGCCGAAGGCGGCTCATAGGTGGTTTCCCACGGGAACGAAGTGGAGTTAACGCGATTAGCAAGGCAAGCCTGGTTAGGCGGGCGAGCGAAGCGAAGCTGACTAAGAATTTAATCAGACGATCACCGGAAATTTCTTAAAACAGGCGGATCAGACGATTGTCGCCTTGTTTTGCGGGCAAAGCCCACTTGACACGTAAAAACATTTTCTATTTATTTAAGAATGGTTGAACGGCAAAAACATTTTCAAACAGTGATTTTGAACCGCCTGGCCTTAAGTGAATTTCACCTATTACCTTCGGATCTATAGGTACATCGTACTTTTTACAACTTTCAGCATATGCATCTGAGGCGATTGTATTAAAGTATGGTTGGGCTGCTTGCATAGCGCTATCTCCTGCGATTATTAGTCCGAGTCTTATCCCGAAAGTTCGCCACGCTGAATTTTTTCCGATACAGCTATATATATATTCTTCTGTAAAAAAATTACACAAAAAAGACTTTGATTTTTCCACGCTCATTAATGCAGAGAGAATTAAAGATGTAAAAAACGAATAGAAAATAAGAAAAGCTGACAAAAGGTAAAAGAAAATATAGATTTTAGAGCCCCCGGAGTATCCGCCACCTCCTAAATAAAAAATCACCAAAAAATGATAGAGAGTAGACCCGATGGGATTGTATGCTAGAAAATAAATAAGCTGAAGGTCTACCCAAAAATTTAACTTAAAGAACAAGAAGTAAAGCTTTTTTATGTTTTCATAAGCAGAAATTATTTGATTTTTCATTTCACACCTCCTTTTTTTTCTGAAGCAATCTAAAACACTGATTTGCCTGTTCCACAAATATGACCCAACCAATTTCATCACCAGAAAAAAGTGTAGTATAAGAATGACTAATACGTTGTTCCAATAAGCTTGATAATTCCGTTCCTTTGTTCATAATTGTACTTTTTTTTTCTAAACGACGAAGAGAAAAAACGAGCGTAGCTCGTTCTCTGCTTTTTCGCGCTTGTAAATCGGAATGGCGAGAGTAGGACTTGAACCTACAATATTCAGGTCATGAGCCTGATGAGTTGCCAATTACTCCATCTCGCTGAGCTGGCGTAGCTTATCATCAATTGGGCAGCATATTCTAATGGTCTAAATATCTCCATAGAGCGAAGAGATTTCTCTATAGGCAGAGCCCTGGCGCCGCCTATCATAGGAGGAGTCAGACGAGCGAGGTAGCGCCAGCTGGGAGTGAGTCATAAAGAGCGACTACGCGAGTCACTTCGTTCCTCTTAAAAAAGAGGAACGAGCGGGGGGAGCTGGTATGACTCACTCCCCCAGCTGGCGCGAGCGAAGCGAGCGGGCAGCGAGAAGACTTTCGAGCGAGGCAGCGCCAGGTGGGGGAGTTCCCTACGGTCGCTCCACCAGCTCCCCAAAAGACGCGAAACAAAAAATGTAGTTGACGTTTCATCCGTTACGCTTCTGAACGCCTACGGCGCTATAAGCGCGAATCAAAAAAAAAAGTGCGGAGCGAGTCATATGGCTCGTATAACTCGCCCCTACGGTCGCTCCCAAAGCCAGGAAGACTTTCGGGGGGAGCAGACGTTAGGAGCGAGTGAAACGAGCTGCGGAGTGAGTCATACGAACAACAAAGTAGGTCAGGAATACAGCTACGGCGTCCCAGGAAGACTTGAAAAACGAGTTATACGAGCATGCGTGGGGAGTCATACGAGCGACACAAGCCACCCCGGGAGTCATACTTGAAAAACGAGTTATACGAGGCAAGACCATTGTGCGAGTCATACGAGCCAGGGAGTGAGTCATACGAACTCCCCCGGAGCTCGCTTTGCTCGCTCCCGACCCCGCGTGAGTCATGCTTTCAACAAAAGGTGTGGAGCCGTCAGGCGCTTAATTACACAGAACCGGGCTATTACTACGTCTCCCGAAATTCACAAATCAGTACATATGGTGCAAGACGGTTTCACAAATCGAGATCGAGATGGGATCGGGTGTATCCACGTCTTACTTCACTTTACCCGGAATATTATAGATTATAACAAAGAGTTATACATTTTTTTGTTTTTAAATAATTTGCTGGAGCGCGAAGCTCCGCAGTTGACGCAGAGATTTAGGGATAGAGGCCGAAGGGGGCCAACATACTTAAAATGGCATATATTCTGTCATTTTTTTATCATTGTAATAATCTCAAAGTGTTTAAGTTTATACAAATAATACTCAAATTTATTATTATTATAAAACCATGCAGCCAATATCGCCTCCAGCTGAACGAAGTGAACAAAAATAAGACTATTGTCGTGTTTTGACTTTTTTTAGTAGGGGGCGAGTCAGACGAGCCCTCCGAACCGTACGTGACAGTCTCCCGTCATACGGCTTCAAATCGTCCTTATTGCCTAGGTGAGGCATTATAGATTCGATTTTGTAACGTGAGTATGTCGTCTTTTATCAAAAGAATTTATTTGCTGTTTTTTCTTAAAAAATAAGGTAAAAAAAACAAGAGTTTTTCACGGCTGGTACAGTGTGTTATAGCAACCCTATAAGTTGTTCAATCAAAGAAAAACAGTCCGCTTCTCCAGCTGAATGGACAGCACTGCCTCCCTGCCCTTGGTTCTCCAACAAGGTTGCTAAGCCTTTGCCTTTTGATGACTGCAGGTCATCAAGAGAGTTTACCGGCTCTCCTTCTTTTAGCGCTTTATGCATGTTTTTTGCAGCTTCTAAGGTTATTCTGGTTTGCTCTTCATGCGCACTTGTATAGAAATCTTTTTGTTCAGGACTTATAGTGGAATCTTTTAGCCTGTTTTCGATGTTGATAAGAAGGTTGTTACCTTCTCTAGTAACAATTTCTTCTCTTTCTAGTTGAATTCTATCCAGGTTGTGTTGGAAAGTCTTGTCGTCGAGCTCCCTCTGTTCCTTCCGAGCCAACCTCTGTTCCTGCAGGTCTTCCTGATGGTGTCGCTCTTTTTGTTCGCAATCCTTTAGGTGCAAATAATACGCGAGCGCACCAGCAGAGCCTGTTGTAGCAGCATCTCTAGCGCCTTGAGCCAAGCCTTACGCTGCCTCAGGCGACATGTCAGGTTTGGGTCGCCCTGTGACGGTTGATTTAGCTCTTTCTTTCACATATTTAGCCGCCTCAGAATAAACACCTTTCTTGCCAGTCATATACATAAAACTCGTATCTTTTCGAAGTCGATTGCTAATTGGTTGATGCAAATTGGATTCAATGGCTTTTAGGCAAGCTGACCACGATGTGAGCTCTATTTCCGAGTTATATAGTATTTTTGATTTTCGAATATTTATATAAACCATCATAAGACTATAAATCGTAGTATAGAGGAATAATTCAAAAAGATTGTCAAAATAAATTTGAGCCATAAAAGAGTAAGCTAAAAAGAATATAAATAGTGTTCGTAGCCATCGCCAAGAAGGATGACTAGCACGATCTTCTAACATTACACAAGAACAAAGATACCTTTGAAATAAATATGAATTGAAAACGATTACAACAATGTTATTAAACAAATTCCGACTAATTTCGAAATTAGAAAAAAGGTAAATTAAAATAAAAAAACAAACAAGAGGCGACTCGGCTCATGAATGCCTATCACTTTGCTTAAAAAGCGCTGTAATGGCATTATCAAGATAAGAAGTCCAATTCTGTAGAAGGAATTCATTCGCATTTTTTGTTACTTTGATTTTTGCTGGGTCAAAAATTTAGATTAACCCGTTTTTTTTTCAAAATACGTCGAAAAACACTACGTGTTGATCCGCAACACGGTACCGGCCTGCGTTTTCGAGCTGTTTTGCGCATCTATTGCAGATCCTCGATCCATGGCACCGTTAAGTGTTGGTGAGGAGCTCATAAACCCCCCGCGAAGTGAAAGAACAGGAAAAAGTGTTTTTTGCCGTCCATTAACCGTGCGTGGAGTTAGGGTTAAGACAGTGTTTTTAAAAAAAAATTTTGCGAAAATTCAACTACAAAGAGGCTGGTGCGAAGCGAAGAAGCACAGGCTCCTGCTTTTAAAAAAAACAAGGCATCGTAAGTGTGTTTTTTTTTTAATACCAATATACGCTGTCTTTAAAAATTTGGCTCTATTGCCTTTAACAAAGCTTCGCACAGTAGGTGAATGTCGAAAAATAAAGACATTATCCCTACTAAGAGAAGAAAGCGCCAGACGAATCCCGAGCCTTTTCGAAGCTCTAAATCTTTTGTTCCTATTTTTTTATATTTTTTACTGCGCCGTCAGCGCAGCTTAGCCTGTTTTAAGTCGATTGCTAACACAGTCATGATGATAGTTAAAGAAAAAAAAGAAATTAGTACGAGTTGGCTTAATATCTCACGAATTACGAACACCTCTCGCCTATCTAAGTCCTGGTCTTGAACCTTGTATGAGAACTTGTATTGAGACAGGTTTTCCGCTTAGCTGCTTCCAGCGGTTCTCCATCCTCAACTTAGCTACACGGCTATGCTGTTGGCACAACAACCGTTACACCATAGGTTGATTCATCCCAGTCCTCTCGTACTAGGGATGAGCTCTCTCAATTCTCTTAATATTTCCAACGGTAGATAGGAACCGAACTGTCTCCAAAAAAACTCCCAGCTCACGTATAGATACGTAGCATTTTGAAGGGAGCTGGGGGTAGCCAAAACTGCGTTAGCTCCCCACTCATTCCTTTCCCTGATCACTCCATGCATCCTTATCACAGAACGTGTTTGATTCTGCGACCTAGGCAGCATGAGCACAGCTTGTCTACCAGCAAACTGCGCTAGAGATTACCTCAAATTTCTTAGAGGATTAGACTATACCTTCATCTTACGATAATAGAAGACATTAACTTAGCAAATCGTAAGAGCTGACGTGTTACACCTATAGAACAGATGTCCCACCCGAAAAGGGTGAAGTCGTTACGGGGTCAAGTTACTCTAGTAAAAAAGATCGCCAGAGTCTCCGACTTCCCACGGTATTACCCACAACAGGGCTTCACCGTTATGAGTCAGTTTTGTCAGGTCAATTACTCGACCAGGTCGCAAGCCAGTTACGACGTTCTAACTATTTTGTTAACTATAACACAGCGGGATGCTTAATTACAGTATGCTTTGTTTCTCAACAAAGTACGGACTTTATCTTCTATTTGCAATTTTTCGTAATAAATAACAAATAGTCTCACATGAAGTCTCTGAGGGCTTTTAACATTCATAGCTAAAATCTTCCCTGCGGATTGACCTGTAAATGCATAGACTTTTACAGTCGTCTGATTTCTAGGAGATTCCCGCACATAGTGAAATTTCTATTGGGCCATTTGTTCCGAAAAACCCAACTCACGTCTTTTTAACTCTCTTATTTCTAAAAGAAAAGGACTTTATCTTTTCCCTAAAAAAAGGTCCGAAGGACTTTGACAAGGAAACTTAACTTAAAGTCTCTGAGGGATTGTTTAGTCACTTCCCTGCGGATTAACCATATAGATCTTCCCGCATATAGTTAAGTAATAAGACCAAAATTTCTTTCGATCACGGCAATGAGTTTACCACTTTCATCGGCGAACAACCGAACCCTTGATACCTTCTTCAGCATCAGGATGTGATGAGTCGACCAGTATTGTTATCGCTTAGGCTCTTTATCCCAAGCATCTAATCTTTGCAGATTAGCTCAGACTATGTCTTTAACACATTTGCGAACAACCATGAAAGTCATTGAGTTGTTAATTTTTTTGTATATTTCATAAAGTTTTGCAAATGAATTAACGGGCGCTCGTGGAGAGATTATCGTTGACATAACTCACTCTCTAGTCGTTGAACGTTCATACTTCATGCTAGTCTCTAGCAATGTCGAAGTAAGCTTCGCTGCAAGTTGTCTCAATCACAAAGAGATCCTTGGCAATTCACCCATTTTATACTCGACATTTCTTCTATCGAGGTGCCAAACGACTCCGTCGATAAGAGCTCTTGGGAGTCATCAGCCTGTTCAATATGTTATCGCAAAGGCTTTTTATCCTCTGCTTCTTGCAGTTTCCTGCAAGTTCAGACTATGTCATCAATTTTCATTTACGTAATATTAAAGAAGTTTATCTTGCTTCGAACTTTGAAAATTGCCGGGCGCTCGTGGAGAGATTATTGATAGGATGTCCTCACTCTCTAGTCGTTGAACGTTCATACTTACTTAGCTGAAGCCAATTAGCGACAAATGAGGTCGCATAAGTGGTCAGCTGACTTTGCTATCGGGCAGATAGCTTATTTCCATTTAGTATGTTTCGCTGCAAGTTTGCATATGACTGCGTTGCCGTAATCACTTAGCGTTCTTGCAATTCACCCGGTTATTTTTGTTATATGTTACCACATAATGGGACAACAAAGCTATCCCCGGCGTACCTTTGATTCGTTGAGCGAGAGCCCTTCCACTCGGGACTCCCGGATCACTATGGCCGACTTTCGTCCCTGCTCGACTTGTTTGTCTCACAGTCAGGCAGACTTATACCATTACGCTCCTCAGCTGTGGAAAGCACAGCTTGAGTCTACCTTCGCACTTCTCCGTTACTCTTTAGGCAATAATGTTAATCGTTGTTCAATTTGGAAATTGGGTTTATTGAAAGATTCAGATTAGCTTGCTTAGTCCGATATTGACGCATTCCCTGATTAGTACGACTTGGAGGAAATTTGTATAACATATCTGGGCACCTTTCTTTTATTACTTGTCTTTCATGTATTTTTTTGTATTTTTTTTCCATAATTAAACAAAAAGTATGTGCAAAGTTAAAATATTAAAGTCAAAACATTTCAAGCTTGACATTCATTTTTTTTCGATCTTAAAGCTCATTAAACTGAGCGGAGCCGCTTTTGATTGCTCAAAAGTTCAGACTGTATTATCATCCATGTAATAAACTACTTAGGATGCTTGGCGTGCAGTCGTTGAGGATAGAGCGCTTTAGAAAAGATTCGTAGTTATTTTCTAATAGACTCTCAACTCCGGCTGATTGTCCGCTAGTTATACGGATGTTCCAGCATTTAGCCAAGATATTTATAATGGCGAAATCTTGCACATTACTTTGCAAGTCTCCCTCTATCCAAAGAATCTCGCCCCAAGAAAACTACCCGCCATGCAATGTTCCATTTGATTTCATTCAAATAGTTAGACATCCTGAGGAGAAAGAGTGGTATTTCAAGGCCGGAACTGATAAACAGCTCCTCCCACCTATCCTACACATTCAAATCTGGATGTCAATGCAAAGTTATAATTATAGTCGGCAGGAGGTCTCCCATCCAACCGCTAATTCAGAACCGTACGTGACAATTGCTTGTCATACGGCTCCTCGCCTGACATTAGTTCTTCAGCTTCGGTGCACTGCTAATTTTTGGGTCATAGCAGCTTTTACGGTTCTTCTAATGTCCGCTGATATATGTTTTTCTAATTTTTTATATAAGCGTGGCGTGAGCAAGTCAGCGTGTCTCAGTCATTACAACTGAGTATTTGCTTTTTACCCAATCTTACTCCCTGGCTACCATACGACTGGCGTCTGCTCCCGACCTTAAGGGTCGGTTGAGGTAGCAGGGGTTTCCTCGTTCCACTTGATCATGCTAGAACGTTGGAACCTGGACTTTACACCGGAGGTTTGGTTGGAACCGACTGTGCCCTTACAAACACAGTTCCTATCCTCATTGTCTGATATTCCAGACGCGGGGGTTCCTTGTAGCCCATTAAGGCCCAAGCAAGAAGCATTACTCCCCCGCCTTCGTGCTGACGATGCTTTAGTCATCCAGTTTGCTGTCGCTGTTCCTTCAGTTCAATGCTCGGGATTCGTGGGGTCAGAGCTTCCTTCTGACCTTTCATCCCTTTTCTCCCGGCTTCAGACCCTAGTTTGCCACGTTGAGGCCTGCGGGAGATGCTGTTACCCTGGTTCGAGGGAGAGGGTCTCGCACCCTCATGATCAAGTAGTTCACCTCTGTTTTTCCAGAAGGTGTCTACAATCGAATATTATTCTTCTCGTAAAAACGAGTCGCACGTAAAGGTGCACGGGGTCTTACCGTCTAGCCGTTGGTACTCCGCATCTTCACGGAGAATTCAATTTCACTGAGTCCATGTTGGAGACAGTGGGGCAGTCGTTACCTTATGTGCCCAGATCTTGGACTCTCTCTTCAGCTCTTTTGTTTCTGTTGTTTTCAAAAGAGGTGCTTGACGTAGAGTCTCTGAGGAATTAGATATATACAAACAACTTTATATTATGGGCACTATGCTTTTTACCTTTTTTTTAGCTTTTCTTAGTTTAAATCCACGCATTGAGCCTGCAAGTTTATTCACATTATAATAAGGAAGTATTAAATCTAAAAAAGACTGTTCTCTCATTATTAAGTTAGATGTCTTTGACACATATTCTGAAACTCCAAATTTATATTATGACCAACCATATTTACGTACTGGATTATAGAACCGAGGGGATGAGACTTTACCGATCTGCCTAGAGGGAGATTGGTGTCGTGCTGTTCTCTTGCTAAGAATAGCTGTAGAGCCTATGTAAACTTTGTCCAATTCTAATGTGTTTCGGTATAGATACACACCGGCAGTATTGGCGTCAAAGTGCAAAACTTTTCCTGATTCATCAATGTTGTACCAGACAATGTTGAGTGTCTTCAAAATAGAATCTTGTTTGTTCATGTTGTTTGTTTCTTTTTTCCTGCGGATTGTCCCTATTGTAGGAGTGCTTCGACTGGACTTTCCCGCATACAGTCAAGTTGTTACTACAAACTCACTACGGAGTTCTTACTACGCACCTGCGATACTCTTATCGCTAAAAGAAATGGCATAACGAATTGAGTCTACCATTCGTGCAGGTCGCTACTTATGCGACACAAATTGTTTTCTTTAATTCTATTTTCACGCATTCTGACGCGCAACGGGGGAGTTAAAGTATTGAGCGGAAACACACTAGGGTGTTTTTAGCTTCGCTCCCCGCTTTTCTTAGTTTTAAAGAGCAGCTAACGCTGACCTTCGCATTACAACGAAGTTCAGACTCTATTACTCTATCGATACGATGAATTTGTCATAGTTGCTATTTGCTTATTTATTACTTATCACTGTTGCAGCTTTTTTCAATCGATATCAAGATAGATCTGACGTAGAGTCGTTGAGGATGCAATTCATGCAGTCCTGCTGATCGTCCCGGCTTTCACGGGATATTCCAGCATATAGTCAAATTTCTTTGGATACAAAATCCGAAGCCCCTAACCTGAGGAATTTCGCTACCTTAGGCAATATTTGTAACTTATGTTACTATTTGGACTATATTTTCCCGCAAGTGCTATTGCAGGTCTAGCGTATAGTCTCTGAGGATTTATTCTTTTGGCTTAAGCAAAGTGCTTTATACTTTCGAAAATTTCCTGCTGGTTGACTATTACATTGTTCATTGACTGACATGTCATATTTTTTAGTGTTCCAGCATATAGCTAAATTTTTTAACGGCCCTAATAAGTTGACCGTTAGCAATGTTGTTACTTATGAAAAGATACATAAGTGTGCTTTATATTACCACAAAGTTCAGACTATTTCTTTAGCTCTTGTGTTTAAAGAACCATCCGACATGTAGTCGTTGCAGCACAAAGTCGTAGGAGCGTAGCGAGCTACGCTCCCGAACACAGTAGCGACTTTGTTGCCTAAAGATTTTCGTGCAAAGTTAGCCGATGTCCCTTTATTTAGTCGGATTGTATCAATTTGTATTGCTACAAATCTAACCCATTTCTCGAGTTACGGCCGCCGTTTACTGGGGCTTAGATTCAGAGCTTATAACTCCTCCTTTTCACCTTCCAGCACCGGGCAGGTGTCAGACTCTATACATCGTGTTACCACTTAGCAGAGTCCTGTGTTTTTACGAAACAGTCGCTCAAATTTTTTGTTTTCGCCTTGAAACAATCTTTTTAATAGACACGTCCAAAGCCTCTTTGTTCCCAAAGAGAAAGGACTTTCTCTTTTTTCCAATTTTGGAAATTTCACATAAAGTCTCTGAGGATACAACAAAATAGCCAAATAAATAAAGCGCAATGGCGTGATCAAGATCGTAGTCGCTTCGCACATGTAGTGTTTGAAAAAAAAAGTCGCGCGTAGCGAAAACGGTAGTGTGAACGGAGTGCGGATCAACATCAGCGAGTTTCGCACGATAGTTTTCGAAGCTTAGCCTTAGCTATGATGTTTTTTTCTTATAAGGGCCACGCTTCTTACCAAGTTTTGCTTCACTAATTTTCCTTCGCGATTCTGCGGATAAAGATTTTCCCAACCTCGATTGACGGAGTATAGCTCGAGTTTCCTCATAAAGAGGATTCAACATTTGTTCACGTCTTGCCTTACTGATTTTAGCACGCGTTTCTAATGAATGTTTTTTTCCTAGTTGTGCCATACTCATTTTTGTAAGCGTTTCCTGGGAACGCTTAAGCCCAAAAGACGACGAAGCAATCTTATTAACATTATAATAAGGCTGCAGCAAGCTTAAGTAATATTGTTCACGAGCTAACAAAATAGTTGGGGAGGTTTTATTATCTATATAATCTAAAATACCAAACTCGAATTGATTCCACCCATATTTACGCACGGCATTATAGAAAAGAGGGCAAGAGTCTTTACCATTTTTTACATCGGATCTATGTACTATAATTCTTTTACGTAAAGACATGGAAGAACCAACATAAATTTTATCGGTATCTTGTAAATATTTATAAATATATACACCTGGTAAGTTTGGTACATCAAAGTCAATACAACTTCCATCAATAGCTAAAGAATACCATTTTATATTAGAATTCTTCATATTATTTTGCTTTTTGTTTTATCCTGCGGATTGTGCATCGATGTGTGAACAAAGTAAGCATTGTTCATCGTTCATCCAATGCATGTTCCCGCATATAGTGAAATGAAAAAACCAACTCTTGCGAGTGAGAGGGGCAATGACTCACCCCCTATTCTGTGCCACTTTTCTTACAAAAGAAAAGCACCCCTTCTCCCGAAGTTACGGGGTCAATTTGCCGAGTTCCTTCAACATGGTTATCTCAAGCGCCTTAGTATGCTCTACCTGTTCACCTGTGTCGGTTTGGGGTACGGTGTATGATAATGAAGTTTTTTCTTGGAAGCGTCATTAAGCTGCAGACCTATCCATTTGTCAGCCCACAACCCACTTGTTCACTCCGTCACTTACATTTTTCCCATCGGACTGTACCCTTTCGGGGATTCCTTAGGGACCGATCAACTCTGCGCAGATTGACTGTACGCAGAAACCCTTGAACTTTCGGCGATCACGTTTTTCACGTGATTTATCGTTACTCATGTCAGCATTCTCACTTCTGATATATCTAACAGTTCTCAAGAACAGTCTTCAACTACTTACAGAACGTTCCGCTACCGAAATCTCCCCGCAGGGATATTTTCTCGTCGCTTCGGTGAATCACTTGAGCCCCGATCCATTTTCGGTGCTGCCAAGCTAGACCAGTGAGCTGTTACGCTTTCTCGAAAGGATGGCTGCCTCCAAGCCGACCTCCTGGTTGTCTTTGCTTAACAACTTCCTTCTCCACTAAGTGATTGCTTGGGGACCTTAACGTACGATCTGGGCTGTTTCCCTTTTGACTTTGGACCTTAGCACCCAAAGTCTGTCTGCTGAGTAATGAACTTAACTGCATTATTATCAGCTAAGATGAGTATTCGGAGTTTTTTTGGAGTCGGTCAAGCTTTGGGCTACCCTTCCCCATCAAGTGCTCTACCCCTCATCAAGATCTCTCAGCGCTCTACCTAAATAGATTTCGCGGAAAACCAGCTATCTCCGAGTTTGATTGGCCTTTCCAATTGTTATTTTTGTATTTTATTCCATTTCTTTCGTCAGGTTTAGACTATACTTTCAACTCGTGTTTTGAAATTAAGTTAATATACTCCATCTTGCTCGCTACGCGCCTACGTTTTCCATGTTCGTTCATCTCATAAGCTATCTCTATAAACTTTAAGAATCCTTCTCTATTTCGATGCTGACTCTGTGACATCAAATCACAGACTCTCGCGAATAACCAAAAGTGATTACGTTTAAAAGTGTGTAAAGGGTAAAGCTTAAAATGAGGAATGATTTTGGTTTGCAAAGAATGTAAATCAGACACTTGGTATCTCCAAAAAGTTGGCTTTATTTGATAAATTTTACCGCAAGCAAAATATTTTTTAACCTGTAAAAGTAGTTGCTGATTATCGCCTTCAAGTCCTAAAGTAAAAGCAGGCTTGATACTTCGATTTTTTCGAAACCTTACTGAGAAACTACTGTCTCCATCAACTAATCCAGATAAATAATAAGGATTTAATGTTTCTGTAGAAGGCGCTTGTATCATAATTTTACCAGCATGCTCTGTGAAAGTTGTTAAATCATGTAGTTCTAAGTTATACCGGGAACCACAAATTTTTAGCAATTCTTCCTTCTCTGTTTTACGACGACTCCCAGAGAACGAAAGATTCATACAGAAGGCTAAGTGAATAATAGAGACCAGACCTGGCAGGCCCACAGGGCGAAGCAAACGACCGAAGGCGGAGGACAAGGTTTGAATGTCTTTTCTCACTTAGCATGGTGACAATTTGGCGAAAGATTAAATAGTTTTGATACTTTTCAGACCTCAAGGGATATAACTTAAAATGAGGAATGACAGCATCCAAGCAAGGGTTAACGCCTCGAATACGATAGGTAAGGCATTTGTCTCTTTCAGTATAACAAATATCACCACAACCAAAGTAACTTTTTATGCGATTTAACACATACGCAGACTTAACGTCTTGAGTAATGTAAAAGACAGGTTTAACAGACAAGCCATATTTACTTGAAGAATTTTAAAAAATAGATACATAGAAACAGCCATCGGCTTCTACGAAGCCAGATACGTAAAAAGGTTGCATCGTGATTATAGTATATATTCTTTATTATAGAAAATTTTTAGTAACGAGTGCTGGCGTGTTAGCATAAATTATGCTCTCTTCTTTCGAATCAGTCGTTACGGGGCTTTCGATGTTGCTGCGCATTTCAAAAGCTTCCCACGGTATTGCCATAGCGCTCAAATGTTTCGCTAGCTTTGTTCCTAGATCACGAAGCACACTTTAGGTTCCACCGTTATGAGCCAGTTTTTTACGTAATCTTCACAGACTACTGGGGCAAAAGGCATTTCTTACCCCTAGCCACAGGTCATCCCCGTATTTTGCAACATACGTGGGTTCGGCCCTCCAAGGCTCGTTAGAGCTCTCTTCAGCCTGCCCATGGCTAGATCACTCGGTTTCGGGTCCAAAGGATACAACTTCATATTATATTAATTTCTTTTTGCCTACACCTAACGGCTTAAGCTTGCTGTATCCATTGACTCGCTGACCCAATTGGGATAGGTAGGACCTTTCAGTCTTTCCCCCCCTAAGAACCGTACGTGACAGTTTCCCGTCATACGGCTCAAGCAATTATTTAATAACGCTAAACAATTCTCGTTATTAAGGCAGCAAAAAGATGTCATTCTTTAAAAGATGGGCACTGTTCTTTCTTTCTGGTTATATTTGTTCAGCTGGGACGGTGCCTTGTTTAATTCAGGTCGATATGGGAGTTGGCGCAGATTGAAGCCAAGAAGGTCAACAGTAAAAAACAATCCATGTTTTAGCCTCCTTTAGCTTCAGATTGCGCTCATCAAGAAATTCTTCTATTTTTTTTCGAACCTGACCTCGTTGACGCCAGTGATAATGAAGTCATCCGCAAATCTGGTCGTATCGACTTTGGGCCTCGACCCCAGCTTTTTCTCATAACCTGATGTTCCTACCGATGTTTTCACTACGTGTTTTAGTCTAAAAAAAAGTGCAATGTTACATAGTAGAGGAGAGATAATACCTTGTTTCTCCCTTTGGTCGAAACAAGTCCTTCGGACCTTGTTTCTTAAGAAGAAACACACCTAACGGTGCCTTGTTTCTTAAGAAGAAACAAGTGTTTTGCACCTTGTTTCTCCCTTTGGTGGAAACATTCTTCGGACCTCCCTAAAAAATCAAAAAAATTGCGAGCTCTACTCCGTTCATAACACCTGACTTTAGCCAAGACTCTAACACTAATTCATAAAAAAAAATAGCGTTCGTGCATTTTTTTTCACACATGACTTATTTGATCAAAGCACTTTGCGACATCGGCGTCAAGAATCTTTTTTTTTAAGAGAGAATCTAACAAAGTGCGTAGTCACGTAATAGCGTCGCGTGTTGAGCGGTATTTCCTCAATACGTAGGAGTTGGGGGTCTGATTGACATTCGACGACTGGATCAATAGCCATGTGATACCTTTTTTAGTACCGCTCGATCCAACATAGTAGGAATTCCCAGGGAGCGTTTTCGGAACTATCCGGTTTGCGGATCATCACTCGTTTGATAGGCTTACATGAGTATTCTTTTGGTCGATGTACAGCTTCTCTTACTTCGTTTATGGCCTCCCCAAACTGGAGAGTCCCAGATTATTTGATCCATCCCAGGGGTAGAACATGCGCTGTTTGTAGCTATTTTCCGAACGGCCAGGTCTCTTCCATTGAAAGATGTGACAACCTGGCGTTGTAGCTTATATACACGGTTCATGTCTTTTTGCAAGTATGCCATCACGATTTCTTTCTGAATTTGTTTTACGAAACCATCCAGGATATTTTGTGCCATTCTTTCATTTTGGTTTCCCTTTTTTCTAAAAAAAAGTGCCGGAACAGGTTCCACGTGAAAAGGGCCGGGGCTACTACTCACGTTACTGATACTATGGCTTCAGAAGTTCATCGCAACATAATCACCAGATCTAAGTCTGCCGCCTTTGATGCGCGAACCATTGTGGTTCTATCCCTCATATTACGTGAGGGCATTGGCTTTTTAGATCGTCTCTTACCCGCACGACGGTACATCCCTTTTCAGTGATGCCTCCAGTACTCTGGAATCGTTCGGGCTTACCAAGTTCCGAATATCTCACTAGTTTGATGTATGACGAATTGAACTTTACCCCGTCTGACTTTTTTTTTGGGTCCTTGCCTGCTCTAGTATAAGAAGCGCAGGCCGTCAGTTGTCCGACTCGATGCGTAAACATCAGAGCTGTGGCTCGCCGGTCACCTTTTTCGAGGCCTCGTTGTTCATTCATTTACTTTATTCGTGTTACATCTTACCCTAGCACTATCCCTCCACAGGGGCTTCATTACGTTGTCCTCAAGGCTTCATACCGTCAGATTTATCCGATCGCATGCTTGAGTAGGGTAGAGCAAAGGACCTTGCTCTGTGGATTCTCACCAACATTGAGTTATTCAGCAGTGGGCTATTTACCCATTTCTTGTCGCACTTATACAAAAGGTACGCCGTCAGCTCTTCGAGCCTCCGACTGATTGTTTGCATTGAATTTCAGGTTATCTATTTCACTCCCTTTTTAGGGTTCTTTTCACCTTTCCCTTACGGTACTTGTTCACTATCGGTTATTGGGCAATACTTAGGCTTAGAGGGTGGTCCCCCTTTATTGCATTAAAATAATGCAAATTCCAACAGGAAACTACGCCCTGTTGTACTTTTTGGCAAACTTTTGAAAATAATACAGGGCTGTTACCTTCTTTGGCAAGACATTCCAGTCTCTTCTAATTTCTAAGATTTCCCTTGCGGGAACGGTTTGCTCAGCCTAGTCCGTTTTCGCTCGCCACTACTAACGGAGTCTCATTTGATTTCCTTTCCTGTCGCTATTTAGATGTTTCAGTTCGCGACGTAATTGATCGTTCCTGGTTTCCCAGTTGGAGACCCATGGTTCACAGGTGCGCAGCCTACCCATGGTGTTTCGCCTTTTAGCGTCCTTTTCCCAATACCCAGGCATCCGTTCAATGCATTTGATTAGCACCATCTTATTGTGGTCGTGTTGACGACTCCTCACTTCCAGCATATCCTAGCTTACGTCTTTTTATCTAGGGGAAGTGCCTGTTGTTACCAAAAGGTTCATTTATAGCGATAGCTACTGGACGTAGGTTTGTCCGGTCTTGTGTGGAGGTTTCACAGCAGTCAAAAAAAGAAGCTGGTAAAGAGTCGAAGGTTGCGAAACAAAAAAGCACGCTAGTGTTTTGGTCAGCGAAGCTTCGCCAGTCTCTCCGAAGAAACCGGTTGCCAAGCACAAAAACACGCTAATGTTTTTGGTCCGAAGGTACGAAGTGCTTATTTTTGCGACAGCAAAAATATGGTTGCGCAGCAATGCGACAGCAAAAATAAGCACTTGTCACGAAACACTGGCGTGCCTCGGCTTGGCCAAAACTCGCTACGCTCGTTTTTTCCTACGGCCTTCGGTCGTTTCCATGGCTTGTTTGCTCCTTCGCTCTTGAAGTGGCACCGAAGGAATTTATTACTTTTTTTCTTAAAAAAAGGTCCGATGGAATTTATTGCTTTTTTTTTTCTTAAAAAAAAGGTCCAATGGTTGCGCAGCAATTATTTTTTCTTAAAAAATAAGGAACGAAGTGCTTGTTTTGCGATAGCAAAATAAGGACTTGTTTCTTCTTAAGAAATAAGGTCCGAAGGATGTTTTTCTTAAAAATATGGTTGCGCAGCAATTATTTTTCTTAAAAATAAGGACTTGTCTTCTTGACAAGGAATTTATTACTTTTTTTCGGATCAGGCGTTAGCCAAAAACACCTAGTGTTTTTGTCTAAGCGGCTTATTTTTGCGCTAGCAAAAATAAGGTTTTTGAAGAAAGATACTAAGAATAGCTTTTTTACTGTCAAAAAAGTTCTGCTTCGCATCTTTTATCCGCGATCCCACTTTCGCAGGAAACGACCAAAGGGCAGCGCCAAAAACACCATAGTGTTGTTGGCGGACCCAGAGTTTCATGCGCTGGCAGCTTCGCTGGGGGAGCGAATTATATAAGCTCCTCCCGCGAAGCAAAAAAACGTGCGGAGCGCTAAACACGATAGTGTTTTGGCAGCGTAAAAAAAACAACTTCGAAACGAACATCCTCTATATTTTTTTTAGAATAGAAAAATTGTTTAAACAACTTTTCTAAAATCGAAATCTGATCTTTATTCAATTTCAGTATTCACCAAGAATTACACCAGAAAATTAAAAACGAGTCATGTACTTAAGAACTAAGCAATGCTCCCCTCCGAAATAGGGGTGCTTTGAGCTGAAAGTAGGTTCGGTCTTTCAGAAAGATTTTCTGTGGGTTATTCCCTTCAAATCGGGACTTTCAGACTCTCCACTGGAGAGAATAATAAACGAAATACTAATAATATAACCATAATTTCTGAAGTTTCTTCACTCTATGATCCCGATTTACAAACCTTTCGCTTAGAATCTAAACCAGCAAAGGATTGTGTTAAAGAATTACTTGGTCAACTACCTCCACTTCCAGATAAGATAAATCCTCTTCAAGGAGAGCAACGGAAAATGGAGAATTATTTATATATGTGGGAGTGTCTTAATTATTTCTTGCCTTACCTCAAGAGCTTGTATCAGCAAGACGTTGATAGAGCAAAAATCAAGGGATTTGATGCTATGCGAGATGTAATAGATGATATCACTAGTGGTGGTAGGGGATCCTCTTGCTGTTTATCTGGCTGCGAAAGAACGGTTACGATTTAGTGTTTTAGAAATGCAAACCTACTTTGGTTTAACGGCTCTTGAAATACAAGAAAGTGAAAGGGTTGAAGAGGCTAGAAGACCTATTCGTAGAAAGTTTGGGGAGATTGTCACCAGTAAAGCGTGGGAGGATATGGGTAAGAAGGACCGTCTTGAGAAAGAAGAAGAGCGCCACAAATCTTTATTAGGTACCAAAAACATCTTGTGGACCACCTTTGTCTCAACATCTTAGTTCAATCATAAGACTGAAAGCTAAGAAGGAGAGTAAGACAAAGAGGGATTATAAGGACCAGATGGTAACCAATTTGAAAACGTTTAGGGAGCAACAGATTGTGAAATGGAAGGAGAACCCTTCTACGTATGAATTGCCTCCAAAGCTTTCGTAGAGGAGCAAGAATTTGTGGACTCTTTCAAGGACCGAAGGGCGAAGCAAACGATCGAAGGGAGTTTCACTTTTTTTTTCAGGTTGCGTAGCAATTGTCTCTTGACAAGGATTTTTACGGTAAGTATGATTCTCTAGTCCGCAATATTTTTAAGTTTCCTGCTACTCTTTCCTACTGAGAAGTAGATCTTCGTTGAATAGAAGAGGCTTGATCCGGCAATCCATGACCTTAATAGCAGACTAATTAAAGCTGGGTACAGTGCATACAACACAGTAGTTTCCCAAGGAGTCGCGCTGTCTAAAGGGACGTCAATAATCAACTACTACACCACTAAGTGGCTAGGAGGGATCGTTGACCGGAAGCTAATAAGTCACGTTGTTCCTCACAAGGAAGTGGTAACCCCTACCATGGGAACATCCAAACTACTCCTTCTACTTAGGACCATTACCAGCCTCTACTGGTTTTTCCGGCCGATTCGAGTGGGACATCCTGACTCTATATGTGCAAAGACAGCTGACATTTTAAAATATGCCTACGGTTTCGTCGCTTATTTAACTAAATATGCCGTGGTATCTGGTACATTTTCCAAAAATGCCATAGAGTAGGGGGAGGTTTTAGCATCGCAAACCCCTATCTATGCTTATAGGCATAAAATTATAAAATGCTCTGGTGAGCGAATCGCCTCATTTCCATCCGAAACTGGAAGTCGTAGTAAGAAGTTAGATGGTATAGCACAGTACACCAGGGGTTGCGTGCCCACGACAGTGAGTACTAGCCTAGTGCCACGTAAGATCTTCCTCCCTACTTATTACGATACTTCTCTCTCAGGTATTCCTTATCTCCTTTTTTAGTAAAAATATACCAAAGGATTACTAATAATAGAATAAGAGTGCTGAGCCGGATCAGCAGGATCAGCGTAACTAAGAATTTGTTCAATGGTTCCCTTCATATGAATAACCTTTCATTTTAAACTCAAATAGAGGTCTCAAAGCCCTGAGTTGAACAGCTAGCAGCTTCCTGCGTAGGATGGCCACTCCTCCCCGAGTAGAGGTACTTTGAGTTTTTAGCAAGCTCCCAATGACGCAGTCTGCGAGCTCGCTATCGCGACAAAAAAAATGACGCAGTCTGTGAGCTCACTTCGCTCACTCCCACCACCCGGCCAACAGAAAACCTTCCAGCTCATCTTTTTAAACAAGTGCTTCGCGTTTTTTGGGGGGGCTCATATAATTCGCTCCCCAGCTAACGGTGCCGATATAAAAAAATAATAACAAAAAAAATTGTGTTAAGTATGTAAATTGATCTAATTGATGCATTTAAAATCATTTTTTTTTAATAAGGGAGTTTCGCTTATTTCGACCAAAGCGAGAAATAAGGTCGTAGAAAAAACACGTAGTGTTTTTGGTCTACCGCTTATTTTTGCGCTAGCAAAAGAAGATTAGCATCAGAGCGCGACTATAGAACGACCTCAACCCAAACGCTCTCTTCTGTCTCGTCAAGACACCCGTTCCCGACGTCCAGCCCGTTGCAGCTGCTCGATCGTAGCAGGAGCCGAAGTGATGCTCGGCATCCAGTCCGTTCCAGCAAAACCCAAAAGAAGTCAACTCGATCGTAGCAGGAGCCGAAGCGAAGCTAGGTGTTCAGTCCGTTCCAGCAAAACAAAAAAAAAGTCAACTTGCCACCCAGCCGTCTACGGCCGACCCTGCCTGCAAGCAATAGACCCCGGCCGTAGAGCGACCCTACCGACCCTGCCAGCCGGCCATCTACGGCCGACCTTAGAAAGCGACAAAAAAATGACGAAAAAAAACGATAGAAAGCGACAAAAAATGACGAAAAAAAACGATAGAAAGCGACAAAAAAATGACGAAAAAAAAACGATAGCGAGCTCGCTCCCAATGACGCAGTCTGCGAGTAAGTTATACAAAAAAATGACGCAGTCGCGAGTGAAGCGAGCTCGCATGCTACGCAATTTCCGCGTGTACGCGGAGAAAAACGCAAAAACATAAGTAAAAAGATCCTGTTTCTTAAGAAGAAACTCACCTAACGGTGCCTTTAAAAAGTTTCACTTATTTTTGCGACAGCAAAAATAAGGCAGCGAAGCTGGCGGAGCAATTTTTCTAAAAAAAATGGTTGCCTAGCAATTATCCCCCTCCTCCTCTCAGAAGCGCTGAGTTTTTTGCGTTCCGAACTCGATTTGCTCGCTCCGGATCGGAGCAAGACGTTAGTGTTTTTCCCTACTTTATAGTGTTTTTGTGTTTTATGCA